ATTTACTGAAGCCGAAGCATTACTTGAATTTTCAAACGGTAAAGATCGCATTCAAACATTTTTTGAAAAAGTTAAATTAGCGGCTCCATGTGTTTGTTTTTTGAATGATTTAGAGGGTATTGGAGAGCGACGAAAAACCGAATGGAACGAAATTAAGGATAATTTTGGGAATCGCCCCCTGGCTTTGCCCGGGAGCTCGCCACCAGGGCGGAGCTCTGAAAAAAATATTAAGGTTATAGAAGGAGGGCGCCCAATATCTTTGGTTACCCCCGAAGATTCAGTTGATTCTCCGAAACTCAGAATTCCTCCTTCAATTAGGGGCTTCGCCGGGGCTAGCCCCGGTAGTAATTCAATTGCTTCTCAATTTAACGATCATTCGAATGGAATTACGTATTGAATGGGTAATCCTAAAAAAAAAATTTTAGTACCGCCAGCCTTTTTTTGAGGCTCTTCTCCTGGCTCCGCTCTGAAGCTCGCCGACATTTTAGATTTGGGAGGGAAGAGCGGAGCCCTTAAAATCAAAAAAAAAAATTTTTATATAACTGAATTTCCTTTACCTTTTGATGAAATTCCATTAAGACGAAGAAAACCAAAATTTTCTGATAAAATCAGTTTAAATCAAAGATTAGTTACAAAATTCTTACTACAATTTTTAGAAATTTTAGATGGATTCTTTATTTTTACTTCTGCAAGAATACCACCAGCTCCAAATAGCTGGAATATGGGTTTATTTTCTGAGTGAAGTGAACCCCAAAACAGCATAAAGGGATTTCTTTTAATTAATAAATTTCTTTCTCACTTCCACGCCATGAATATATTCATGGCGTGGAAGATGCAAAAAAAAAATAGATTTTTAGCCTATACTCTAAATGATTTCTCGTTTTCTGTTTTGTTTTACTCCCCTTCCTTCCCCCCCCCTCCCAAGGTTTTTCCCCCCAATTTCAAAAAAAAAAAATGAAGAGAATGATGGCCATTTAAACTCATTTTCAGGGCTTTTCCCAGTCGGCGAGCTCCATGGAAAAGCCAGGGGGCGAGCCCCAAATTCGACGAAGGAGAATTTGATTTATGGCCATCATGAAAAATTTCGCCTGCGCCTTCATTACCTCTGACGAAGGAGGATTCTTATATTGCGCTCTTTTGAAATGAATGGGAAACCAAAAATAATCATATTTTTAATCTTTTATGTGAAAATTGGAAAGATTATGGAGCTTATCCATTAAAATATTATTTTGAACTGCTAATGGAATTGAAAAAAAATAGGATAACCATAGTAGCAGCATCTAATAAAGATGAAAGGTTTCTCGATTCGTCTTTAAAACGTCCAGGACGTTTTGATACAATTATAGAATACCGTGCAATTCAATGCCAAAAAAAAAAGAAATTCCAAATGTCGTCGAGCTCTAGGACAAAGCCAGAGGGTTCATTTTCCTTCTTCTCCTCCCTTCTCTCCTCCCAAAAGCAAAAAACCTTTTCCGAAGAAAAAACCTGAAGTGAAGGGCTTGCCCTGTCGGCGAGCTCCCGGGCGAATTTTTTTTCCCTTTTCTGATTGGGCGTCGACCTTCAAATTGCTTCACAATTTGAAGATCATTCGTTATTAAGCCCAATCAGAAACGTAAAAAAAAAAAACTCGGGATCGGGGGTTCATTTTACTCGCCCCGAACCCCAAATAAAAACCGAAAATAAGAATTCCCGCCAACAGGAAAATTTGCCTGAATGAGTTCGAATTTTACGCCAAAAGCTAAATATATCTAGAATACAAAAAATTGCTTACCCTTTTTGAAAACTATCTACTTTTAACCCTCCTATGCAAGTAGGGGCGGAATTTAGACACGGTATGCCGTATCAGATCTTTTTTCAATCCATTAAATTTTTAATAGGCCCCAAATTGATAAAAAGCGAATCTTCAAAATCCTTTTTTTCCAATCACGAAGGTTCTTGTCTCGAAAATCAAGCGCAATTTATTCAGGGCGAAATTTTGTTTCTCTTTCCCTCCTCTTCCCCCTCCCCCCCTTTGGAGCGGAAAGGATGAATAAATTCATCCTTTCCCGACGGACCCTTGTCATTTCATTTATGACAAGGGTCCTCGTTTTTTTCTGAATTTCAATGGGCGTCGATCTCCGAATTGCTTCTCAAGAAGAATATCATTCGGAACGAACAGCCCCATTGAAATTTTATCCCCCCCCCTCCCCCCCCCGGAGGGGGGGGGGAGGGGGGGGGAGGAAAAAACGAAATAGAAAGGAGAGGGGAGAGGAAAAACAAAAACATACATACAAATTTTAGTAATTTACAAAAGTATATGGAAGTATCAATTTTTATAAATCGAGTAGCGCGCGCGGAATATCCTTTTTTTATTCAACCTTCGCTTATAAAAAAACCAGAGCTTTTTGATCAAAGCCAAAATGATCTATTTTGGTTTCCCAATCTGTCATTTTATTTTTATAATGCGCTTTTCGCTTTTTTAAATATATGATCTTCTATTATCAATTGGTGGCGCAATTTCAAGGGAAAAAGGGGATTTTTAATTGGGGCGAGCTTTCCGGTTTTTCCCCCCCCCCCCCCCCCCCCCCCTTCCTTTTTGTTTTTCCCCCCCTCCCAAGGGGGGGGGGTAGAAAAAAAAAAAAAAAAATGAAGTGAAGGGCTTGCCCTGTCGGCGAGCTCTCGGGCGAATTTTTTTTCCCTTTTCTGATTGGGCGTCGACCTTCAAATTGCTTCACAATTTGAAGATCATTCGTTATTAAGCCCAATCAGAAACGTAAAAAAAAAAAACTCGGGATCGGGAGTTCATTTTGGGATTTTCCGGAGGGGGGGGGGAGGGGGGGGGAGGAAAAACCGGAAAGCTCGCCCCGAACCCCAAAAAAAAAAATACGGTTGAGACCAAATTAATTTTTCTGAGTCCTGATTACAAGACAAATTGAAAATTAAAAAAGTCCTTTGATTTTTACGTCCCGCCGGAGCCCTGAAAAAAACAGGTTTTATAAAAAGCTCCGCCGAGGCGAAAAAAATGACAATTGATTCACTCAAAATTGTATCACTCGATTCGAAGCGTGAATTATTGAAAAAACCGTCCATATGAGAAAAAAGAATTCCATTTATAAGATCCCTTTTCGCCTGCGAATTTTTTTCCTGAATTTCAATGGGCGTCGATCTTCAAATTGCTTCTCAATTCGAATATTATTCGGAACGAATAGCCCATTGAAATTCAGGAAAAAAAGAAATGGCAGCGACAGCTAAAAAAAAAATTATTGTCACTTCGTTTGATTCGCTATTTGGAGCGAGCTTTCCGGTTTTTCCTCCCCCCCCCTCCCCCCCCCCTCCGGAAAATCCCAAAATGAACCCCCTGGCTATTATAAATCCTGCTCCCCCCTTTTTTGTTTTCCCCCCCAATTTCAATGGGCTATTAGTTCCGAATGATATTTGAATTGAGAAACAATTCGAAGATCGACGCCCATTAAAATTGGTTTTTTTTCCCGCCTCGGCGGTAAATAGATGATTTGGCCGATACTCTCGTATGATACAAACCCGTTTTAATGGGTTTGGATCGCCGGCCAAATCATCTATTTACCGCATCCCCCCCCTCCCCCCTGGAGGGGGGGGGGAGGGGGGGGGAGGCGGGAAAAAAAACGATGAAAAAAAGAAAAAAAAGATTCATAATGATGGCCATAAATCAAATTCTCCTTCGTCGAATTTGGGGCTCGCCCCCTGGCTTTTCCATGGAGCTCGCCGACAGGGAAAAGCCCTGAAAATGAGTTTAAATGGCCATCATTATGAATCTTTTTTTTCTTTTTTTCTGTTCTTGTTTTCCTCCCAATTTCAATGGGCTATTCGGAACGAATGATATTCGAATTGTGAAGCAATTCGAAGATCGACGCCCATTGAAATTGGGAGGAAAACTGGGGGAAAAACCTTGGGAGGGGAAAGGAGCTCGCCGACATTTTTTAAGGGGGGCGCAAGCGGCATTCAAAACCCACGAAGTAACTTTAAAAAGAAAAGATTAAATACTATTTGAATTTTATTTCCACATTTTGCCACTAAAATTTCATATTTTTTAGTACTATATAATTTTTCGTATCAAAATTTTGTAGGACTTCGCCCTACAAAATTTTGAGTGCGATAATATTGAGGGCTTTAGCGGGACGGTTATTAATTACTCGATCCGTTTTTAAAGCGCGCAGCGGAAGCGGATTCTTTTATTATTACGATTATAAGGTTCCCCTTTTAACTGAAGAACATAGCACTCACGGGTTCGAAGAAAAAAGGGATTTAATTAATGGACTCTCTTTTCGACCAACAAGGATCACGCCCCGGGAATCCCTTTAAAAAAAGGGATTCCCGGGGCGTGATCCTTGTTGGTCAAAAACTACAATTATTTTAGCATTCCTCTAGAGTTAATATCTCTTAATATAAAAAAAAAATATAAAAAAACTTATAATAAATTTTATGTCAGTACCTAAAAAACGAACTTCTTATTCAAAAAAAAAAATTAGAAAAAAGCGCTGGTTTAATAAGATTATAAAATTCGCGCAAATTTTATATTCTCAAGGACCTATTCGTAGACAAGTTGATGATGAATCAACAGAGCAAAATGAAAAAAGTAATAATTTATAAAAAATGTCGCTTTTTTGTTCAAATTTTTGTTAAAAAAAACCGGAGGAGAGAGAGAAAACTCGGGGTCCTCGTCCTCGTTATTGAATCGTAGGGAAAACGAGAACCCCGGTCATAAATGACCGGAGTTCATCGGGAAAGATTTTCATAAATGAAAATCTTTCCAGTTTGACCTTCGATAAATCAAAAATCGTTTGCTTTTCTGTTTCTTCTTTTTCTTCCTTTTTTCCTTCGGAAAAACATTACGCAGCCGCGGATGAAAATTTGCCGATTAAACTGGTGTGAGGTGAATGTAAATTTTAAATACTTTTAAGCTTATTGAAAGTTTAAAATTAATTTGTTAAAATTTAGATTATGAAAGGCCTCGGGACTTCGACGGTGGAATAGTTAATTTTACCGTCGAAGTCCCGCGGCCGTATCGAATTTAACGGGTCTCCCGTGGTGTGTTTATAGAACGAGGTAGGTTTAAACGTTAACTCAACGCCTGGCTTCGGGTGCTGGGAGAAAGGAATAATTGGTGCCCCATGGAACAAAATTTAGCCGCTTGCGCCCAGCACCCGAAGCCAGGCGTTGAATTAACGTTTAAACCTACCTCGTTCTATAAACACACCACGGTCACAGAGGCATTCATAAAAGCCTATTTTAGGTTGGCTACCGGACGCGTAAAGAAGCGGGGGAAGGGTTTGAATTTTTTCGCCTCGTCGGAGCTTTTATTAATTTTTTACGGTACCCCCAAATTAGTAGAATATAAGCAAACTAGCCCACCCGTAATGCGGGTAATTTCTAAATAAATTAAAAATTTAAAATCATATGAAATTAGCATATTGGATGTATGCAGGACCCGCCCATATAGGTACCTTAAGAACGGCAAGTTCTTTTAAATCGGTTCAGTCAATAATGCATGGTCCCTTAGGAGATGACTACTTTAATGTCATGCGATCAATGTTAGAACGAGAAAGAGATTTTACACCAGTAACTACGAGTGTTGTAGATCGACATGTTTTGGCTCGCGGTTCACAGGAGAAAGTATTCGAAAATATAACTCGCAAGGATAAAGAATCAAACCCTGATTTAATAATTTTAACCCCAACTTGCACGAGTAGTATTTTACAAGAAGATTTACAAAATTTTGTAAATCGCGCTTCTTTAGAAGCAAAATCCGCAGATGTATTGTTGGCCGATGTGAACCATTATCGAGTTAATGAATTACAAGCGGCGGACCGTACTTTAGAACAAATAGTTCGATATTATATCGAAAAATATGGTAGCAATACGGAAAAAACAAAGAATCCATCTGTCAATATACTTGGAATTTTTACGTTAGGATTTCATAATACACATGACTGTCGAGAATTAAAAAGAATTTTATATGATTTAAATATTGATGTAAATGTAGTAATTCCTGAGGGTAATTCGGTATTAAAAGATTTAAAAAATTTACCAAAAGCTTGGTTAAATTTAGTACCTTACCGGGAAGTCGGTTTAATGACCGCTAAATATTTAGAATCGGCTTTTAATATGCCTTATGTTTCGACTACTCCAATGGGTATTTTAGAGACTGCCAATTTTATTCGTGAAATCACTGATAAAATTCAAAAAATTCAATCGAATTCGGATTCCGAAAAATACCAATTAAATGAGAGTTTTGCCAGAGAGAAAATTGAAGAGTACATCAATCAACAAACTCGTTTTGTTTCCCAAGCTGCATGGTTCTCGCGTTCAATTGATTGTCAAAATTTAACTGGTAAAAAAGCTATTGTTTTTGGGGATGCTACTCATGCAGCTAGTATGACAAAAATTTTAGTTCGAGAAATGGGAATTCGGGTAGCCTGTGCGGGGACGTATTGTAAGCATGATGCTGATTGGTTTCGAGAGCAAACGGCAGGATACTGCGATTCCGTATTAATTACAGAATCTCACAATGAAGTCGCAAATTCAATAACAGAAATTTCTCCAAACTGCATACTAGGAACACAGATGGAGAGACATATTGGTAAAAGACTCTCAATACCCTGTGGTATAATTAGTGCACCAGTACATATTCAAAACTTTACTTTAGGTTATCGTCCATTTCTTGGATATGAAGGAACTAATCAAATCGCAGATCTTGTTTATAATTCATTTGCTTTAGGTATGGAGTCTCATCTGTTAGAGATATTTTCAGGACATGATACAAAAGAAATTGCGCCTAATCAAACAAAAAATGATATTTGGTCCGCGGATGCTTCTGCTGAGCTAAAAAAAGTTCCAGGGCCTTTCCGAGGAAAAGTGAAAAAAATGGTAGAAAAATATGCAAAAGAAAATAATATTTCTTCCATTTTAGTGTCCACTATGTATGACGCGCGAGAAGCGAATATTTAAATATTATACTCTTCTTTTTTTCCTCCTCCCCCCTCCCCCTCCCCGGGAAAGTTTTTCCCTCCCGGGAGAAGGGAAAAGGATTACATCCTTTCCCGACGGACCCCGGTCATAAATGACCGGGGTCCTCGCTCCGCCGCCTTTTCATTTTTTTCCTCCCCCCCCCCCTCCGGGTATAAAAAAATTTTAATGGGCTATTCGTTCCGAATGATATTCGAATTTAGAAGCAATTCGAAGATCGACGCCCATTGAAATTCAGGAAAAAAATTCGCGGGGGAATGATGGCCATAAATCAAATTCTCCTTCGTCGAATTTGGGGCTCGCCCCCTGGCTTTTCCATGGAGCTCGCCGACAGGGAAAAGCCCTGAAATTGAGTTTAAATGGCCATCATTCCCCCGCGAAGCGGCGGAGCGAGGACCCCGGTCATTTATGACCGGGGTCCGTCGGGAAAGGATGTAATCCTTTTCCCCTCTTTTTTTTTTTTTTTTCTGAGGAAAAAACCGGGGGGGGATAAAATAAGCTTATTTATAATCCCTCTCTCCTTAAGCTTTTTTTTATTAAAAGGGCGCACGCGGCATTTTTAAATTGTCGGCGAGCTCCAGGCCAAATTTTTTTTCGGGAAAAACACGAGGACCCTTGTCATAAATGACAAGGGTCCGTCGGGAAAGGATGAATAAATTCATCCTTTCCGCTTTTCAAGCAAGCAGCGCGAGCGAGATTTTTTTGCTTTTCTTTCTGTTTTGTTTTCCTCTCCCCCCCCCCTCCCAAGTTTTTTCTGGTTTTTTTTTGGAAATAGGGGATTTGGCCTATACTTTCGTATGATACAAACCCGTTTTAATGGGTTTGGATCGCCGGCCAAATCACCTATTTCCAAAAAAAAATTCTTCGAGAATTTGGGGCTCGCCCCTTGACTACGTCCTGGAGCTCGCCGACAGGACGTTGTCCTTAAAATATGATGAAAAAAAAAAAAAAAGAAGGGAATGATGGCCATAAATCAAATTCTCCTTCGTCGAATTTGGGGCTCGCCCCCTGGCTTTTCCATGGAGCTCGCCGACAGGGAAAAGCCCTGAAAATGAGTTTAAATGGCCATCATTCCCTTCTTTTTTTTTTTTTTTCTGTTTTGTTTTCCTCCCCCCCCCCCCTCCCCCCCCTCCGTTTTTGTTTAGGAACGAATGATAATTCAATGGGCTATTCGTTCCGAATGATATTCGAATTGTGAAGCAATTCGAAGATCGACGCCCATTGAATTTGAGGAAAAAACCGGGGGGGAGGGGGGGGATAAATTTCAATGGGCTATTCGGAACAAGAAAAAAACGTTTTACATGGCCATAAAGCATCCATGCTTCTTTCATCGCATGGACGCAAATGAAATATATGGCCATGAAAAACGGGGTTTTTACCCTTCTTAACGAATGATATTTGAAAAACGGGGTTTTTATAAGATCGACGCCCATTGAAATTTATCCTCTCCCGGAGGTTTTTCCCCTCCCCTGGAGGGGAGGGAAATAGATGATTTGGCCGATACTCTCGTATGATCCAAACCCGTTTTAATGGGTTTGGGTCGCCGGCCAAATCATCTATTTCCTCCCTCCTTCTCCAGGGGAGGGGGAGGCGGGAAAAAAAAACGTTTTCCTCCCATAAAAAAAAATAATGATGGCCATAAATCAAATTCTCCTTCATCGAATTTGAAAATGAGTTTAAATGGCCATCATTATGAATCTTTTTTTTCTTTTTTTCTGGGAGGAAAAACCTTGGGAGGGGGGGAGGAGGGGGGGGAGGAAAACAAAAAAATCTCGCTTGCGCTGCTTGCTTGAAAAGGGAAAAAAACCGGTTCATTTTTTTTTTTTCCCTTTTCTAATTGGGCGGCGACCTTCAAATTGCTTCACAATTTGAAGATCATTCGTTATTAAGCCCAATCAGAAACAGGAAAAAAAAATTTTCCGCTTGCGCTGCGCGCTTTTTGGGAGAGAGATGAGAAAAAAACGAATATAAAACCGGAAAGCTCGCCACAAAATTTGACCTTATCGCCGATTGTATTTCCGATATTCCTTGGCAATTTATTGCCGAGGACCTCGTCTGTCCGCCATTTTATTTTATGGCTGGGTCATGCTTCTTTCCTCTTTTTTGGGGAAGAATGAGCACGCTTCATTTTTTTCACATCTATCCCCCCTACCCTCTAAAGAGGTGGGGGGGGGGAGGGAGTAATTTCCTCTTTGTATCTCCCCCAATTGGAATGGGCGATTCGGAACGAATGACCTAGCCCCCTTGAAAGAGGGGGGGGCTAGGTCATTCGTTCCGAATCGCCCATTCCAATTGGGGGAGAGATTTAAAGATTTGGAAAGATAAAAAGTATTTACTGGGCGGTAATAAATATTGTAATTTTATAAGTCTTGTTAAAATAATTTTCTCGCTTATACACTTGACTTATTTTTTTTAATTTCTCTCCGCTAGAGACCGTTCCCTTCTTATAAAAAAATGGGTTGTTTACAAGGTGTTACTAGGTTATTTCTACGTTGTTACCCGAAAAAAAAATAGCCGCTTATGCTGCTCGCTTAATCTAAAAAAATTTTAAATTGTTATGATAGAATTTCCTTTTACTGCAATTGTTGGGCAAGATGAGTTAAAACTCGCTTTAATTTTAAATATAATAGATCCAAAAATTGGTGGTCTTCTTATAATGGGAGATAGAGGAACCGGAAAATCAACTACCGTTCGCGCTTTAATTGATTTATTACCTGAAATTTCCGTTGTTCAAAACGATCCTTTTAATCGTGATCCTTTAGATCCTTCATTTATTTCCGAAGACTCGTCGCAGAAGGGTTTTATAAATGAAATAGAAGCCCAAAAATCCGCTTGCGTTCCTACGGAAAAAGAAAATGATTTTTCGTCCATTTTAAATAATGTCGACGAGCTCCAGGGCAGAGCCAGGGAGCAAGCCTCAAATTCGAAAACATTAAGCTGCGCGGAGAGGGGGGTAATTACCGTAAAACAAAAAATTCCTTTAATAAATCTTCCGTTAGGAGCTACCGAAGATAGAGTCTGTGGGACATTAGATATTGAAAAAGCTTTAACCCAAGGAGTTAAAGCTTTTGAACCTGGTTTATTAGCAAAGGCAAATCGTGGAATACTCTACGTAGATGAAGTAAATTTATTAGATGATCATTTAGTCGATATTTTATTGGATTCAGCGGCTTCAGGATGGAATTCGGTTGAGCGTGAAGGAATTTCCGTGAGTCATCCAGCCAATTTTATATTAATTGGTTCCGGAAATCCTGAAGAAGGAGAATTGCGCCCTCAGCTGTTAGATCGATTTGGAATGTTTTCTGAAATTAATACCGTCAAAGAAGCGGAATTACGTGTGAAAATTGTAGAGCAACGTTCTGAATTTGATGATTCACCTAATGAATTTGTAAAAAATTATTTTGATTCTCAAAGACAATTAAAAGAAAAAATTTTTGAAGCACGTGCGTCCGTTAAAAACGTGCAAATTTCGTATACTTATCGTCTTAAAATTTCCCAAATTTGTTCATTACTTGAAATTGACGGAATTAGAGGTGATATTGTAACTAATCGTGCCGCTAAAGCTTTAGCGGCTTTTAATGGGCGAGACAATGTAAATCTTGATGATATTTTAACCGTTGTTAGTTTATGTATTAGACATTGATTACGTAAAGATCCTTTAGAAGCCATTGAAATTGACTCAAGAACAAAAGTCAAAGAAATTGCGTTACAAGTTTTTGAGAAATCTAGGGTATAATATCAAATGTGTTGTTATCCGCCAAAAAAGCGAAAAAAAAAAAAATTATAATGCATTCCCTCATCAAAATTAAATGCTAGAGCTCTTATAGTGCATTTTTCCTTGAAATCGACAAGCGAGCAGCGCGAGCGTATTTTTAATCTATCCCCTCCCCCCCTACGGAGAGGGGATAGATTAAAAATACGCTCGCGCTGCTCGCTTGTCGATTTAAAGAAAAAATTATAGCCGTGAATTACTCGCTAGAACTATCGCCTAATCTTTTTAAGGCAATAATTTAATTTATTGGGGAATTTTTTTTTTCCCGCCTCCCCCCCCCTCCCCCCCCCCTCCGTTTTTGTTTTTTCCTCCCCCCCCCCTCCCCCCCCTCCGTTTTTTTTTTTTCTGGGAGTAAAAAACCGGGGGGGGAGAGGGGGGAGGCGGGAAAAACACGTTTCAGATTTGGCCCAATAATTTTTTTTTTTTTCATCATATTTTAAGGACAACGTCCTGTCGGCGAGCTCCAGGACGTAGTCAGGGGGCGAGCCCCAAATTCTCGAAGAATTTTTTTTTTGAAAAAAAAAACCAATTTCAATAGGCTATTCGGAACTTTCCCCCCCGGTTTTTTCCTCAGAAAAAAAAAAAAATGAAAGGAATGATGGCCATTTAAACTCATTTTCAAATTCGACGTAGGAGAATTTGATTTATGGCCATCATTCCTTTCATTTTTTTTTTTTTCGTCTTTTTTTTTTTGGAAATAGGTGATTTGGCCGGCGATCCAAACCCATTAAAACGGGTTTGGATCATACGAGAGTATCGGCCAAATCCCCGATTTCCAAAAAAAAAAACCAATTTCAATGGGCGTCGATCTTCGAATTGCTTCCCAATTCGAATATCATTCGTTAAGAAGGGTAAAAACCCCGTTTTTCATGGCCATATATTTCATTTGCATCCATGCGATGAAAGAAGCATGGATGCTTTATGGCCATGTAAAACGTTTTTTTCTTGTTCCGAATAGCCCATTGAAATTTTATCCCCCCCCTCCCCCCCCCGGAGGGGGAGGGAGGGGGGGGAGGACAAAACAAAAACGGAGGGGGGGGAGGGGGGGGGAGGAAAAAACAAAAACGGTGAGAAAAAGAGAAATGGCCATAAAGCTAAGCGGGGGGGCATCCATTCTTCTTTCATCGCATGGATGTAAATGAAATATATGGCCATGAAAAACGAGGTTTTTACCCTTCTTAACGAATGATATTCGAATTGGGAAGCAATTGAAATTGGTTTTTTTTTCCCGCCGAGGCGGGAAAAAAATTCTTCGAGAATTTGGGGCTCGCCCCCTGACTACGTCCTGGAGCTCGCCGACAGGACGTTGTCCTTAAAATATGATGAAAAAAAAAACAGAAAAAAAAACAAAAATTCGCCCTGGAAAATAAATTTTACTCTGATTGGGGCTCGCCCCTCTGGGCTATATAAATAAAAAATAATAATTCTTTAAAGAATCTAAAAATTTAAATTATGAAAAAAAAAATAAAAAGAAATGACATTGGAGTTGCTTTTATTAAAGCAACTTTTAACAATACAATTGTTACTATTACTGATTCATCAGGAAATGTAGTTGCTAATGGAAGTTCGGGATCAGCAGGATTTAAAGGAGCTAGAAAAAGTACTCCTTTTTCAGCGCGTACGGCTGCTATTATGGTTGGAAAAAATTGTGGTTTCGAAAGAATACATGTCATAATTTCAGGAGCTGGTCCTGGAAAAGAAAGCGCTATTCGAGGGTTGCATTTAGCTGGACTAAAAATTGGGTTAATTAGAGATCGAACTAATATACCCCATAATGGATGTAGACCTCCCAAACGAAGAAGAATTTAATTATAAACCTCCCAAACGAAGTAAAAGACTGATACTTTACCGAAATTTATAAGGTATTTCCTCCTCTCTCACCTTGGGAGCGGAAAGGATGAATAAATTCATCTTTTCCCGACAGACCCTTGTCATTTATGACAAGGGTCCTCGTTTTTTCCTGAATTTCAATAGGCGTCGATCTTCTTAGGGCTCGCCCCTTGGCGAATTTTTTTTTTCCCTGGGCGCCAATGGAGCCCATATTTATATTTTTCTGATTTTTTGTTTTTGAGAGGAGAAAGGGTTCGAAGAATTTTTTCCGTCCCGGCGAATTTTTTTTCTCTTTTTTGATTGGGCGTCGACCTTCAAAAAAAATTCGCCGGGACGGAAAAATTCTTCGAACCCGTGAGAGCGATGAAAAAAAAAAATTATTGAGCCCAATCTGAAACGGGAAAAAAAATAGCCCTAAAAAAAGAATTGCTTCTCACAAAGAATATCATTCGGAACAAACAGCCCATTCAAATTCAGGAAAAAACGAAATAGAAGAGGCACATTATAAATCTTTTTAATGTCTATAGCAGAGCTCAAATTAACTATTAATTAAATTTCGTTCCATAGTGCACTAGTAAAAAAAATTATTCCTTTTATATTCATTTAATTTATAAATGAATATAAAAGGAATAATTTTTTTTACTAGTGCACCTTAATTAATTTAATTTTAGGGGCTTTTATTTTTTTATGGCCTGCGTGGCGGAACTTTATTGAAGTGGTTTTAAAAATGTTTAATAGTCTTGCTATTAAGACTTAAGGTTGAAAAAATTTGCAAATAATTAAAATATCTATTATATTAATTGCAGTGATAAAAAATTGCTAGGGCTTCGCTCTGTATATAAATATATTACGGCGAGCTCCATATCAAATTTTTTTTCCTCCTCAAAGCTCCGCCCTGGCGGAGCCTATATTTATATTTTCATATTGGTTTTTTTTTTATTGGGCTCAATTAGAAACGTGTTGTCGCTTGCGCCTCCTTTCCCGAAAAAAAAATTCCTTATTTTTATCGCCTCGGCGGAGCTCTTAAATTTGATCCTATAGGAGGGTACGAAAGTCCGGTTATAATCGGTTGCGTTTGAAACGCAATGAGGTTTAATCAACCTCCATGGGTTCGAATCCCATTCCTCCTGTTTTGCATTAATTAACTTTAAGGGCAAAGCCTTATATCTGTATATAAATATATTACGGCGAGCTCCATGGAAAAGGCAGGGGGTTCATTTTGGGATTTTCCTCTCCCCCCCTCCCCCCCCCTCCGTTTTTGTTTTTTCCTCCCCCCCCCTCCCCCCCGGTTTTTTCCTCAAATTCAATGGGCGTCGATCTTCGAATTGCTTCACAATTCGAATATCATTCGGAACGAATAGCCCATTGAATTATCATTCGTTCCTAAACAAAAACGGAGGAAAACGTTTTTCCGCCTCCCCCTCCCCTGGAGGGGGAGGCGGGAAATAGATGATTTGGCCGGCGACCCAAACCCATTAAAACGGGTTTGGATCATACGAGAGTATCGGCCAAATCATCTATTTCCCGCCTCCCCCCCCCTCCCCCCCCCCCCCCGGGGGGGGGGGGGGGGGGGCGGGAAAAAAAAACGTTTTCCTCCCAATTTCAATGGGCGTCGATCTTCGAATTGCTTCTCAAGAGAATATCATTCGGAACGAACAGCCCATTTAAATTCAGGAAAAAAAGAAAAAAAAATCAGAAACGTGTTGGGGGCCTGCCCCCCGGCGCAGCCCTCCCGAAAAAAAATTGCCCCCTGGCTTTTTTATAGAGCTCGGCGACATTATTTTCTTCCGACGGAGCCCTTGACAAAAAAAAAACTATTTATTATAATATTATTAATTTTCATTTCTCTCCGGCGAATAGAAATGAAAATTAATATGAGGGCGTAGTTTCAACCGGGAAAATTTTTGCTTGTCACGCATTTGTTGCGGGTTCAAACCCCGTCGCTCTCGTAACTAAAACTGAGCAATGTTCAGTTTTTATAATCGGATTTTGGGACTCGCTCCATGCCGAATTTTTTGTTTTTCGGGAGGGCTGCGCCGGGGGGCAGGCCCCCAACACGTTTCTGATTGTGCGGCAACCTTATGAAAAAAAGAATTGCTTCACAATTTCAAAATCATTCATTATTGGGCCCAGAAAAAAAAAAAAATCCCGCTTGCGCTGCTTGCTTGAAACGAGAAAAAAAATTCGCCCCAAAAAAAAATAAAATGCCCATTAGATTTTTTGGCTTGCGCTAGTAAAAAATGAAATTTTTAATGTTTTTCATTCGAAGGTTTTTCCTTCGGAGGTTTTTCCAACCTCCCCCCCCTCCATGATTTTTCCCCCTAATTTCAATGGGCTATTCGGAACGAATAGCCCATTGAAATTAGGGGGAAAAACCATGGAAGGGAGGGAGGGGGAGGTTGGAAAAACGGAAGAAACGAAAGAAACGAAAGAAAAAAACGGAAGAAAGGGGGCGCATTTAATAAATGGCAGCATTTTTTTTCAAAAATCTTTTAAATGACGGGCTACGCCGGAGACTAATAAAACTACAAGATTTTTGAAAGGGTCCAACCGTGTACAGATTTCGCTCCCTCATGAAATCAAGGATTTACAACTATTGATGTAAATAGGGAAATAATATTTGTAATATATCGCTTGCTCCTTTTTTTTTCCTCCCAATTTTTTGGACCTTTTTTTAAATTTTTTTTTTTTTTTTATTAAATCATTAATTACAAAAGGAGAAAAAGTTGAGTATTTTCCTGGCAGAACTGGAACAGTCAATTGACAATCTTTATGAATCTACTTGTACCCTCCCTTATCAATCATGTCTAAAACTCGATCATTAGTCATTTTTCAACTCATGTCTATTCACGATAACTATCATGCTTCCGAGGCATAATTATCAAAAGCTAATAATTGATAACTATAAATCGAATACGTGTTAAATGCATTATTAGGGTCGATTTGTCTAATATAAGTACCTATACGTTTAGCTAAGTCACGTATAGAAATAGTTAACAAAATATGATCATGCGGAACAATATCCAAATTTTTTGCAAAAAAATCTTCGAAATGTAATTTTATTTCAATAGCTAAATCAACATGCAATACAATCGTATTTTTTGCAATTTTAAGATGAGGTAATTGTGGGAATTCTAAATTTCAAATTTCCAGCACTGTATTTTCATAAAAACTACGGACCGAATCTAATAATTTGTTTCGATTAAATTGAGTATTAATCTCATTTAGCCATAATTTTTCTCAAACAGATTGGTCTTTTGCCCAAACTTTTAAATCACTAAAAATCTGAGTAATAAAAATTGAGGGTTTTAATTTTTCACTAATCCTTAAAGTGGGTTTTTCGAGAGAAAAACATATTTTTTCGTAGATAATTCGTATAGCTTTAAAATCTTCTGAATACCCCAATTCTATAAATCTAATCGCATGAATTAAAATATGAACTAAATAAGGTAAACGGACTAAATTAAATGATATATTAATATTACCCCTGAGATTACGGTTTTTTATTTTTTAAATACAGGTTTGGAATGGTGCATTTCTATAACTAATTTGGAGGCAGAAGCATCCAAATTAGAAATAGGATTGAGCAGGAAAAAAAGACAAATTTTATCAGAAATTAGAGAATTTGTTCATAAATAATTAAAAAAAAAAAAAATTTGTAAAGTTTCGAGATGATTTTTACAATAATTATCCCATTTAGATAAATAGGAAGGCAAATAAAATTCTAAAAGAATTATAATAATCGTTATTATTTTATTTGTATTAAATAAAATATTCGTTTGAATTAAATCCACAGATGGCGGTTTAGATAAGTTTTGAGAATTTAAAACTCCGCGGGGGGAAAGATTTTTTGGTTTTTTACAACCCTTTTGTATCTGGTAGCCGTGATAAGATGGAATTTTTCTAGTTAATAAATACTGAAATTTATTATAAATTCAAAAAATTTGGTCATTATTTAATTGAGCATTAGGGAAAACGAGGACCCTGGTCATTTATGACCAGGGTCCTCATTTTTATTTTTTTTTAGGATGAATTAATTCATCCTTTCCGCTTTCAAATATAATTCTCTACTTATTTTTTCCAAGTATGGATTTCTATCTTTTGAATGAACTTTCCTCGAATCATATTGGTAAGGTTTAACATAATAATAAATATTTAACTTGTCGTGATAAATCGTAAAATCGCCTTGATCTAAAATTTTCTGATAATTTTTGCGAAAAGTTTGAAAAAGATTTTTTTTTCCTTTTTCAGACAGTTTGTCAAATTCTGCTTTTTCTATACACTTCCAACCATGTGCATGTAATGGTGGATCTTTTTCCAGAAGATCACGATTTAGATAAACTGTCATGAAAGCACTGTTTCACTCTTTTCATTCAGTGGGAGTTAATTCAGAATCTAATGGAGGACGATTTTGGGTTTTTAGCTTTAAGTTTAAAGTGTCATAAAATTTACTATAAGAAGAGAATTTATTCGGCTTAAGTTCCACAAAACCAGCGTCTAGATAATAAATATTCCACCATACAGATTCTCCCTCTCGAAACATAATATCACCTTTTGATCCTTTTTGCACGAAATCCATCTTCCTTTTGGCCCGACCTTTTCACGATTGTAATTTACTTTGGATCATGTTATCATGTAATTTTACAATCGTTTCCATCGATGGACTGCATACTCTAAATTATCTTGCCCGAGCAAATAATTTTTCATATAAGTACGTAAATTTTTTAGGTTTTTTTTCCAATCTATAATTTCTGGAGGAATGGGATTTAATTCCTGTTCCAATTTTTCCATTAAAACTCTAACAAGAGCAGTTGCATCTCTGCCAGAAAAAAAAAAAAAAAGAGGGGAAAAGGATGTAATCCTTTTCCCCTCTTTTTTTTTTTTTTTCATCATATTTTAAGGACAACGTCCTGTCGGCGAGCTCCAGGACGTAGTCAAGGGGCGAGCCCCAAATTCTCGAAGAATTTTTTTTCCCGCCTCGGCGGGAAATAGGTGATTTGGCCGGCGATCCAAACCCATTAAAACGGGTTTGTATCATACGAAAGTATAGGCCAAATCCCCTATTTCCAAAAAAAAAACCAGAAAACATTTCCGGGGTAACTATGAAACTTTTTATGTTGTAGTTATCATTCTTCCACTCCATAATGTCAGATAAAAGAAAATCTTTATGATAGTGTGCAGTCTTCCTGTTTTCTTTTTTCCATCTTTTTCTTTCGTAGTTAGGGCTTCGCCCGTCGGCAAGCTCTAGGGCAAAGCCAAGGGGTTCATTTTACGAGTAAAGTGAACCCCAAAAAAAGAAAAATCTGTCGCCAATCAAATCGCATTAACATAAAATTCGCTATTGCAACTTTTATTTCAATAAGCGTTAGCAGTATTTAAAAGTTGAGAATTTTCATTAAAGAATCGCTCAACTTTTAATTAATTTAAAACAACTGTATCTAACTTTCCAAGAAGGTAATCTGTAAATTCAGCCAATTTTTTGTCAAATTCATATTCTGAGAGACTTTCTAAATCAAGAAAAAAAGTATCATTAAGAGAATCTAAAATATCATTTACTGAAGTAACTTTAGTCGAATGAATTACTAATTCTTTTTCTTCGTCATATTTTAAATTTGTCGGCGAGTTCCCGGGCGAAGCCAGGGGGCAATTTTTTTCCCGTTTCAGATTGGGCTTAATAACGAATGACCTTGAAATTGCTTCACAATTTCAAGGTCATTCGTTATTAAGCCCAATCTGAAACGGGAAAAAAAAATGGCCCCAAAAAAATAAAAAATTTTTTCTTGAGAATTCGGCCCGAACCTAAGCTTTGGCTCCGGCGTGGCCATAAAAAAATCGGATTGAGAAACGTTTCCTTCAATTTTTTCTTTACCTAAACCACAACAATTCCCAAAACCTCAGCACCGGTAGCAGACAAAATCTACCCTTTTTGAAGGGGGTGTCAGCGAAAAAAATGAACGAAGACCGTTTTTCCCCCATTAAAAAAGAGTAGATTTTTACAGTTTTGTTAAAAACTTATTTCTTTTTTTTTTTTCGGTTTTTCCCTAAGGAGCGCATTATAAAAAAAATCCTCCCTGCAGAGCTTTTTTTATAATGCGCTCCTTAGGGAAAAACCGGAGGGGGAGGGGGGAGAAAGAATGATAAAAAACCGTCGAAAAAGGATGGAATTTTTCGACGGTTTTTTATCATTCTTTCTCCCCCCGCCCCCTCCGTTTTGTTTTTCCTCCTCCCCCTCCCCCCTCCGGAGGGGGATAAAATTTCAATGGGCTATTCGGAACAAGAAAAAAACGTTTTACATGGCCATAAAGCATCCATGCTTCTTTCATCGCATGGATGCAAATGAAATATATGGCCATGAAAAACGGGGTTTTTACCCTTCTTAACGAATGATATTTGAAAAACGGGGTTTTTATAAGATCGACGCCCATTTTATTGGGTTTGTATCCCAAAAAACGAATAAAATAGGGGATTTGGTCGATACTCTCGTATGATACAAACCCGTTTTAATGGGTTTGGATTGCCGGCCAAATCCCCTATTTCCAAAAAAAATTCTTCGAGAATTTGGGGCTCGCCCCCTGACTACGTCCTGGAGCTCGCGGACAGGACGTTGTCCTTAAAATATGATGTTAAAAAAAAAAATAAGGTGAAAAAGGAACCTTATTTTTTTTTTTTTTTCTGTTTTTGTAATCCTTTTTTGTTTAAAAATTCAATGGGCTATTCGGAACAAGAAAAAAACGTTTTACAGGGCCATAAAGCATCCATGCTTCTTTCATCGCATGGATGCAAATGAAATATATGGCCATGAAAAACGGGGTTTTTACCCTTCTTAACGAATGATATTTGAAAAACGGGGTTTTTATAAGATCGACGCCCATTGAAATTTATCCCCCCCCTCCCCCCTGGAGGGGAGGCGATGAAAAATAATGATGGCCATAAATCAAATTCTCCTTCGTCGAATTTGGGGCTCGCCCCCTGGCTTTTCCATGGAGCTCGCCGACAGGGAAAAGCCCTGAAAATGAGTTTAAATGGCCATCATTATTTTTTCTTTTTTTTTTTTTTTTCTGTTTTTGTAATCCTTTTTTGTTTAAAAATTCAATGGGCTATTCGGAACAAGAAAAAAACGTTTTACATGGCCATAAAGCATCCATGCTTCTTTCATCGCATGGACGCAAATGAAATATATGGCCATGAAAAACGGGGTTTTTACCCTTCTTAACGAATGATATTTGAAAAACGGGGTTTTTATAAGATCGACGCCCATTGAATTTGGGAGGAAAACGTTTTTTTTTCCCGCCTCCCCCTCCAGAAAATAGACGATTTGGCCGATACTCTCGTATGATCCAAACCCGTTTTAATGGGTTTGGGTAGCCGGCCAAATCATCTATCCTGGAGGGGGGGGGAGGCGGGAAAAAAAAACGATGAAAAAAAAAAAAAAAGAAAAAATAATGATGGCCATAAATCAAATTCTCCTTCGTCGAATTTGGGGCTCGCCCCCTGGCTTTTCCATGGAGCTCGCCGACAGGGAAAAGCCCTGAAAATGAGTTTAAATGGCCATCATTATTTTTTCTTTTTTTTTTTTTTTCTGAGGAAAAAACCGGGGGGGGGGAGGGGGGGATAAAATTTCATAAAATTTATTGGCGTAAGTTTTAGCGAATCTTCGCATAGATTTACCCGTTTAAGCTTTTATGACTTTCTTAATTAACTCTAAACTAAAAGTTGTGGATTCTAATTTTACTTGCATTCCTCCTTGTGCTCTAGGGGATGTTCCTCCCATTTGAGATAAAAGAGCAATGGCAATAAATGGATCTTTTTCAGTGCATTTTCTATTACTTGCGATTGCTTTTAAAGTGTTATCTAATTCTGTATTTACTATAGTTTTCGCAGCGCACATGATGTACACTTAGACGTGTTAATGATAATTCTTTTTCACCTCCATTATCTATTGTAATATCTAGTAAGATTGTGATAAAGTATTACTGATTCATTATTATGGTATTTGTAATATCCTGTTCGAATGTTCTTTACATTTTGTACCAGAACTCCAGTCTATCCCTATAAATATCCAATGATATACTGGCTCGCGAATACAATTTAGTCAGGGCAATTTTTTTCCCGTTTCAGATTGGGCTTAATAACGAATGACCTTCAAATTGTGAAGCAATTTGAAGGTCATTCGTTATTAAGCCCAATCTGAAACGGGAAAAAAAAAAAATCGCCCTGTCGGCAAGCTCCCGGGCGTAGCCAGGGGGCGCGCCCCAAATTTGCTTTCGAGCCTGACATAGAAACGCTTTGTCGAACCTAGGTCTCCTTAGTCAGCTCGGTTAGTTAACTTATTTATTTGTCTCTAGGAGAGTCCTCTCGACTATGCATCATCTAAATTTTTAGAGCTGCGTTCTAGAAGTGATCGAGCTTTCGAATAAACTTCATGGTGATCTATTCGCGTGCATTTCAACTCGTCAATTAATAGAAAGGCGAGTTAGGTTCAAATCCTATAGAAAAGAAATAACTTCCTATTTGTGACATTGTCTTGCGATAGTTTGACTATTAATCTATTCGTCCATAGTCGGTCTTCGCTTCGATGTCATGCTACTGTCCTTTTACACTTTCGTGATTCCGTTTTAGTTTTCTTTTCTCCTGCGAATTTTTTTCCTGAATTTCAATGGGCGTCGATATTCGAATTGCTTCTCAATTCGAATATCATTCGGAACGAATAGCCCATTGAAATTCAGGAAAAAAAGAAATGGCAGCGAAGCGAGGACCCCGGTCATAAATGACCGGGGTCCATCGGGAAAGGATGGAATCCTTTCCGCTTAGTTTCTTTTTTTTCGTTTGTTTGTCCGTTAAGACGTAGGCTTTTAATGAAAGCTAAATTGTTAATGGGTTAAAATAAGATGCTCACCCGCACCATAAAAATAAACGGAACGTTTATTAAAGCAGCTTAATCGATCTTTTTTATAATGTTAAAAGTTAATACTAAGTGACGGGCGGCCGCCCTAAATGTTTTTTTTTGTCAAGGGCTTTTCGCCCTGTTGGCGAGCTTCATGGCAATTTTTTTTCGGGGGGGGCTATGCCAGAGGGCAAATTTTTTTTTTCCCGTTGAAACAGGAAAAAAAAAATCCGCTTGCGCTGCCCGCTTTGTCCCAAAAAAAATTGGCCAGGGGGCAAGCTCCAGATTTTACTTTCTTAAAAAATTCTTCGAACCCTTTCTCCTCCTAAAAACAAAAGTCATCATTTACTTACTACGTTTTAAAGAAAAATAGCGCTATGCTAGTCATTAAAAATTTAATTCTTTTTTTTTAAGTAAAAAATTAGTTTTTATATAAATTAAAAACAAATTGACCATCAAAACTTTATTAGGATCAAATTTGGGGCTCGCCCCCTGACTACGTCCTGGAGCTCGCCGACAGGACGTTGTCCTTAAAATATTTAAGGGCTCCGGCGGGAACTATAAATTTTAATAAGAGTCTCCTACCCCCTCCAGAGGGGGGGGGGGCGCATTCTAAAAAAATACCTTTTTATAATGGCCCCCTTAAGTCCGTGTTTTATAGTTTTTTAGGGCTAATTTTTTTTTTCTACCCCCCCTCCCCCCCTTTTTTGTAGGAGTGAAACGTTACCCTCCCCCCCTACAAGGTTTTTCTGGTTTTTTTTTTGGAAATAGGGGATTTGGCCTATACTTTCGTATGATCCAAACCCGTTTTAATGGGTTTGGATCATACGAAAGTATAGGCCAAATCCCCTATTTCCAAAAAAAAAACCAGAAAAACCTTGTAGGGGGGGAGGGTAACGTTTCACTCCTACAAAAAAATCCCGCAAAAAAAAAGCCTTTTTATCCTGTAAAAATGGCCATATACTTGAAAAAAAAAAAAGATGAAAGAAGAATGGATGCCTTCTGCGTAGCTTTATGGCTATTTTTACAAGATAAAAAGGCTTTTTTTTTTAGGTTGCGCTGCTTGCTTGAAACAGGAAAAAATTTTGCCCGTCGGTGACCTCTCGGGCCAAGCCTAGAGGCAAGCCCCAACCCCAGTATACGCATTAATCAATTTTTACTTTGTCAGGGCACCGCCTTGTATATAAATATATTACGGCGAGCTCCCGGGCGGAGCCATATATATTATATATACAATTTTTAAAAATGTCGGCGAGCTCCCGGGCGGAACCAGGGGGCAATTTTTTTCCCGTTTCAGATTGGGCGGCGACCTTCAAATTGCTTCACAATTTCAAGGTCATTCGTTATTAAGCCCAATCTGAAACGGGAAAAAAAAAATGGCTCCAAAATTGAGCATGAGCGAAATGCGCATACTAGTCAATTAGCATTTTTTTGCTAACTGTCCGTTTTGGACTGACTTTTTCCCTCTTGAAGGAGAAGACAAAAACAAGGAGAAAACGAGGACCCAGGTCATAAATGACCTGGGTCCGTCGAGAAAGGATGAGGGCCTCGCAATTTGAAAAATTGCGAGGCCCCTCGATGAAAAGAAAATTACCTGGTATTTTCTTTTCTCCCCCATCAATAAAATCCTTTCCGTTCGCTTGCACTCTTTACAAGAAAAAAATTACATAACAATTTAAAATATGACAATATTTAACGCAAGTTTAACTGGGCGTGATCAAGAAAGTACTGGATTTGCCTGGTGGGCTGGTAATGCTAGATTAATTAATTTATCAGGTAAATTATTAGGGGCTCACGTAGCACATGCAGGTCTAATTGTACTATGGGCAGGAGCAATGAATTTATTTGAAGTTTCTCATTTTGTACCTGAAAAGCCGATGTACGAACAAGGTTTTATCTTATTACCCCATTTAGCAACATTAGGATATGGGGTAGGACCAGGTGGAGAAGTTGTAGATACTTACCCGTATTTTGTAAGCGGAGTTATTCATTTAATTTCGTCGGCTGTTTTAGGTTTTGGTGGAATTTACCATTCTTTAATAGGTCCAGATACATTAGATGAATCTTTTCCTTTCTTTGCTTACGAATGGAAAGATAAGAGTAAAATTGCGTCAATTCTTGGAATTCATCTAATACTATTAGGACTAGGTGCCTTATTACTTTGGTTCAAAGCGTCCGCCGGCGGAGGAGTATATGATACATGGGCTCCCGGAGGTTTTTTATTTTAACGTAATAAGCTTCCCAAAGAATTTTAAATTCTTTGTATACAAATTCTGCTTAAACGGAAAACTCTTACAAAAGACAATTCCGTGCTAAATTTAATAACAGGTAGCGCTTATCGGATTATGAAAAATCACTATATTTATTTTCTTTTTTAAGCAACCAGCGCGAGCGTATGAAGGGAAAAGGATTACATCCTTTCCCTTCATTTTTTTTTTTTTTTTTTTTTCTGTTTTTGTAATCCTTTTTTGTTTAAAAATTCAATGGGCTATTCGGAACGAATGATATTCGAATTGTGAAGCAATTCGAAGATCGACGCCCATTGAAATTGGGAGGAAAACTGAGGAAAAAACCGGGGGGGAGGGGGGGGGATAAAAAAATTCGGGAGAGGAATGAGAAAAAAACAATTTTAAACGGAGAAAGGGGGCGCATATATTTATATGGCGGCGTTCTTTTAAACATCTTTTAAAAAATCTTTTAACTCGGTTTGAATTAAATTTGTATAAAAAAAAGCTATCGATGCTTCGCAGGGACAAAAACTATTTGACAAATTATTTTTTGTTTTGTATTAATTAAAAAAAGCCTAATTTAATTGGGCAAAATAAATGATTAAAATTTCATAGAAATAGAAAATAAATTCCGCCAATTTATATCGCGAACATGAAAATAATAAAAATTGAAATTTTTTTTCGTACACAGAGCGCAAGCGCAGTTTTTGGGTTTTATAATCGTTTTTTTGGAGAAGATCATCCCCCTCTCTTCGCTTTTTTCCTCAGAAAAAATGAACCCCCGCGGAGCTTAATAAAATTATTTTTTGAAAATTTATGATTATGAGTCCTTTAATAGAAAATCTTTTAGCTATTAATTTGCCAGGTATTTATATGATTTATAATATCATAACTTCCAAAATTTATATTGGGGAGGCCGAAGGTATAATTGAACGAATAGGTCATCACGCTGGTAAACTACAAAGCAACGAACATGTCTGTCGTCCCTTATTAACAGAATGGACTAACCAAAAAAACTCATCCGATTTTCAGATTTTTATTTTAGGGTTAAATCCTTCTTGGGCGGGAGATGCAAAATTGCGAGTACAAATACAAGATCAAATTATTAATCTTGTTCCGTTAGAATATCGTTACAATACTTTATATAAAAATGCTCCTCCTAGAAAAAAAATTCATTGGAATTTTTTTTATGAAGGTAAAACTTATACAGTTTTAAAGGATTTATATATCGAATATAATAAACCCAAAAAGGGCTCCGCCGGAGCTATAAAAATTAGGGAATCAACTTTTTTTCGTAATTTAAGAAAAAACGTTTATAAAGATATAATTGATAATTCAATTTACCCAAGTGTACCTAAAACGTCTCGTATGACTCAAAATGATTTTGAGAAATTGAAACAATCAATAACTGAAGTTTTTAGCAACTATTCACAAACACAAATTTTTCCTCTAGAAAAACAAAATGATTTGATGGTTTATTTTAAACCTGGTATTTATTCTATTATTTACCCATTAACTGGACAAGTTTATTGGGGACAAACAGGTAATTTTCTAGACCGGGTTGGTCGTTACGCTTTTTTTTTTCGTATTCTGTTAATTGATAACTCTCAAGTGAATACAAAATTAGTAGAATTATGGAAAAAAAGTGGAGGAAAACTAAAATTTATAATGGAAATAACTGGGATAAAAGACGAACAAGACCGCCTTAAATTAGAAACAAACAAAATTAACAATACTTCTTCTAATTTAGTTCTTAATGATAATCAATCTAATTTAAACAGTTTTACGATTACGGCTACTTATAACGCGGGGGAGAGGATATTAAATAGTATTAGATTAGAATTAAATAAAGAGCGCAAAGCAAAACAACTAAAAGCAATTCCGTCGACAACATTTAATCGTATAATAAAGAACAATGAAATTCCAGAAATAACGAATTTAAAAATAGTACCTCTTAATCTACAAAAAGATAAAACTCGAACAGCTGGTGGTAACTGGTCTCCAAACGCAGTTTGGTATAGAGGAGTTATTTTTGAAAGTCGAAGGAGAATAGTTAAATTAAATATGGCTGGAAGTACGAAAACTGTTCGTCGATGGATTCAAGATAAACCAGAAAAATTGTATCGAGACGTGAACAATGTAACACCTGATTTAAAACAAAAATACGGATATCGTTTAGAGAAAGATGTACCAAAAGACCTATTAGAAAAGATAATAAATATAGCGATTAAAGAAAAAGACAATAAAAAATAATACTAAATAAGCCGCCAGTTTATTAAAAATGCCTAACGACTATTTTTTGACAATATTTTCTCGTCAAAAATTAAAATGATATCATCATTTGAAACAGCAAAGACCCTTGATTACATTTCCTTTTTGGTTTTTTTTCCGAAAAAACCCCGCAGGAAGAAAAGGTTCTTAAAAAGGGTAAAGACATAGTCTAATCTGCCAGTTAATTGGCAGCGGTATAAAACCGAAATGAGATGGATAATCTCATTGGAATATAATGGGAGACGTACGTGTAATAACAAATCCGACATTAAAAGCATCTATTATTTTCGGATATTTACTAAAATCCCCGTTTGGAGGTGATGGATGGATAGTAAGTGTAGATAATATGGAAGATGTAATCGGAGGGCATATTTGGATTGGAGTTTTATTAATTATTGGAGGATTATTTCATATTATTACTAAACCACTTGCATAATTGCCCACTGTGCCGTTTATAAGAAAAATATAAACCGAAATCTACCTAAACGGAAAAACCAAAAATAGGAAATTCCGTGCTAAATTAAATTTATTATTAGAAAAATTTGGGGCTCGCCCCACAGGGCTTGGCAATAAAAAATGGAGCTCGCCGACAGGGCAACGCCCTTGACAAAACAAATAAAAAAATTTATACTTTTATTAATACTTTTTTTTTTAGGTATAGTAATTTTGTGCTATATAGTATATATCACGACTTGACTAGAAAGAAGGCGAAATAAAACCGATAGAAAGAAGGCGAAAGAACGTTCTTTAGATGTTTTTTTACACTAAGCCTCTTCATTTTTATAACCGTTTTTTTTTTTAATTTAAAACTTAAATTAAAAAAAAAAAAGTATTAATAAAAGTATAAATTATGATTTTAAGTCACTTCATATTGCCATTATTGGCAATTCCCTCTATTTTCACTGAAGAAATAGATAATCTTTTTCCATTCATGATACCAGGTATATACGCACTAATATGTAGTGTTACCAATCATGTCTATATTGGAAAATCTGAAACCAACTGTGCTCATCGTATTACTCAACATTATAACGAATTAAATAACAAAAATTATCAATTCAGTAATCCTAAGTTTCAATGAGATTGGGATACTTATTTTTTTTTTTTTTTTTTTTTTTTAAAGGGCTATAAGGGCTATTGTTTTTTCAGATAAAAATTCTAGTAAACCTGAATCTTTGAAGAAACTAGAACAAGAGTTTATCGAAAAAGTCCCGAAAGAGTTTAGATATAACGTTAAATATAGCGGAACTACAACAAACAACACATTACAATTTTATGTCACTTCTTTTAATGGTATTATTTATAATAATTTAGGCGCGCTTTTAAATGCTTGCAATAAGAGTTTAATCGAAGCTGGTAAAATGGTGATAAGTAAAGAAAAACTACGAGCAACGCTATTTGAACAGTTTCCACAAACTGGGGGTTTTTCGACAAAAAAACCAGTAACCAATGAAATTCTGAAATTTGAACAATGTATCTTTGTTAATGGAGTTGTTTATCCAAACGTTGAGGCAACTGTAAAACTTTGTGCAAATGTTTTTTTTTTTTTTTTTTTTACACGATGAAACGAAGCAAACTTGGTTTTATTTACCATAAAAAAAAAAGAAAGTACTTAGTCTGTCGATTGACAATCACATTTATAGTAATGCAACTCAAGTTGTTTCAAACGGGTTTGCCAATTCTGAAGAAACGGTCTACCAACGTTTGATGGATAACCATTATCCAACTTGGTATTGGCTCTTTAGAAAAGGTGAAAATGATAAAGCATCAAAAAAATCAAAAAGCCGAGCTAAAAAACCAATAATTATTGACAAAAAATACTATAAAGTTGTAGATGCTGTTGTAGAAGCCGGTTTAGCTAGTAACGTTACATTAGTTCGAAAACGTATTGCGAAAAAAACGTTTCCAAGTTGGAATTATGCTAATCCTTCCGATCAACGAAAAGGTTCTCCCACGCGAAAATTCAAAACTCCTCATGGAATATTTTCTAGCATACAAGATGCAGTTAACGCTTATGTTATAAAAGATCGTCACGATCTTTATCGTAAAATGAAACATGTAGTGACGAAAAAAGATTGGTACTATTTAGAATAATTTTCTACGGCTATCAAACTATCTTTCGGGCGAAAAAAATGGAAAGAACTCCGATAGCCATAGGCTTGCCCTAAAAATAATAAATTTAAAATGCCTAACGACTAATAGTAAGATGAAATCATCTGAAAGGGTAGATACCTTATGAAATGAAAATTAGGGTTCCGCCGGAGCGCTAATAGATAGGCGTTTTCTATTTTTTCATAAGGTAAAAATATAGTCTGATCTATTATCGCAAGTAATAGCAATAATTCTTATTGGAATGAGGAAAACGAGGACCCTTGTCATAAATGACAAGGGTCCGTCGGGAAAAGATGAATTTATTCATCCTTTCCGCTCATTTAAACTAAATGGGGCTCGTCGAGCTTTTGTCTGGTCCGGAGAAGGTTACTTATCTTATAGTCTAGGAGCTGTATCTTTAATGGCTTTCATCGCAACTTGTATGTCATGGTTTAATAATACTGTCTACCCTTCCGAGTTCTATGGTCGATAGGGCCGATCTTGAAATAATAAACTCAAGACACAATTTTACTTAAACGGAAAATCGTATTTTTTAAATTGGAAATTCCGTACCAAAAACAAAATAATTAAATTAAGGGAAATTTAATAAAAGTTAACAGGTCTAAAGACTAGTCTAAAAAGACAGAACAGTAAAAGCTTTTATATCTTGTATATAAAAGGAAGATATAGTCTAATCTTTATAAAAAATATAAAGCAGCATTGCAAAAAATCATTCGATTATGATTTTTTGCAGCGGGATAAATTAACCGTTTATCTGAATACATTGCCAACGGGGCCTGAAGCAAGTCAAGCTCAAGCTTTTACTTTCTTAGTTCGAGACCAAAGACTTGGAACAAATGTTTCATCTGCACAAGGTCCAACCGGCTTTTTTATTAAGAGCCAATTGTATTAAAAATCAATTGAAAATAAAACTCTATGCTGAAAAATTTTTGTTATTTCAATACGATAAAAATATATAAACGTTCTTTTCACCCATACCATGTGTGGGTGATAGTCGTTGGCTAAATGGCAAGTTTTCCAAATTCGGAAAACACAAAAAAAAATACATGAGAAACATCGTGAAAATTTGAAATAGGAGCGGAAAGGATGAATAAATTCATCCTAAAAAAAAATAAAAATGAGGACCCTTGTCATTTATGACAGGGTCCTCGTTTTTATTTTTTTTAGGGTGGAGCCCAGGCAATAAATTTTCTGCTCAAAAAATAATCAGCATTTTTCGCTTTTGATAAGCGAAAAATCAACGACTACATGTTTTATTTCCTTTTTATCAAAAAAACTGGAAACCCTCTCTACAAAATGGAAAATGATATAGTCTGAACTTTTATAAGAAAGTCCGAATTTTGAGATCGGCGCCCCGAAGGTCTTATATTTGGGGCGTATAGGGCTTAGCCTGTTGGGAAGCCCCTTTCCCCTCCCAAAGGATTTATAATAGTCAAGGGAAGAGCCCCAAATAGGGGTTTTCCCGACATGACAAAACCCTATTCAAGAATAAATAAAGCCTATAAAAGAAAAAAAACTAACATCCTTGAGGTAAATATTTAATGAGATCACCAACAGGTGAAATTGTATTAGGAGGAGAAACAATGCGTTTCTGGGATTTACGTGCACCATGGCTTGAGCCATTACGTTCAGCGAACGGATTGGACGTTCGTAAATTAAAAACAGATATTCAACCATGGCAAGAACGCCGTGCAGCTGAATATATGACTCATGCACCATTAGGTTCGTTAAATTCAGTAGGTGGGGTAGCCACAGAAGTAAATGCAATTAACTATGTATCGCCACGTAGTTGGTTAGCCTGTAGCCACTTCTGTCTCGGATTCTTTTTCTTTGTAGCTCATCTTTTCCACGCAGGACGCGCTCGCGCGGCGGCGGCAGGATTTGAAAAAGGGATTCCTCGTGAGGCAGAACCTTCGCTTTTCCTACCACCATTAGACTAACTTTTTGATAATTTTATCCCCCCACGGCTGCATTTTATTTTTTAATTAGCCGTTTTTTAGGATAATTAATTTTTAAGCTCTGCGGTGGTTCATTTTACCTGTCTGTCTTCGACCAACAGAGAGAAGACGAGGACCCTGGTCATAAATGACCAGGGTCCTCGCAGCGCGAGCGTATGTTTTTTCGAAGGAAGGGCTTCGCCCTGTATATAAATATATTACGGCGAGCTCCCGGACGAATTTTACAAGTGAAGGGCTTTGCCCTGTATATAAATATATTACGGCAAGCTCCCGGGCGAATTTTTTTTTCCCTGGGCTCCGGCGGAGCCTATATTTATATTTTTCTGATTGGGCGTCGACCTTCAAATTGCTTCACAATTTGAAGATCATTCGTTATTAAGCCCAATCAGAAACGGAAAAAAAAAAACTCGCCAAAGAGTGAGAAAAAGGCTTTTTTTTTGCGGCATTTTCAGGTTTTAGTAAGTTAAATTCTTACTAAAACCTATAAAATTATTGTTTATTTAGCTGCTTTTAAATGGATTTAAATAAGACTTTAACTTACTAAAATTTGATTACAATTTCGGGCGTAAAAATGTCGCTAAAAAAAAAAAGAATCGAACCTATTGTTTTTTTTTTCTTCCTTAATAATGCAAATTAATCCGCGAGTGAAATAAACGCTACTTTTATTTAACCCTAAAAGTATACAAAAGTGTTGTTCCCTCCCCCCCTCCCTCCGTTTTGTTTTTTCCTCAGAGAGGAACGGTTTTCCTCCCAGAAAAAAAGAAAAAAAAGATTCATAATGATGGCCATTTAAACTCATTTTCAAATTCGATGAAGGAGAATTTGATTTATGGCCATCATTATTTTTTTTTATGGGAGGAAAACAAAACAGAAAAAAAAAAAAAAAAGAGGGGAAAAGGATTACATCCTTTCCCGACGGACCCCGGTCATAAATGACCGGGGTCCTCGCTCCGCCGCCTTTTCTTTTTTTTCCTCCCCCCCCTCCCCCCCCCTCCGTTTTTGTTTAGGAACGAATGATAATTCAATGGGCTATTCGTTCCGAATGATATTCGAATTGTGAAGCAATTCGAAGATCGACGCCCATTGAATTTGAGGAAAAAACCGGGGGGGGGGAGGGGGGGGATAAAATTTTAATGGGCTATTCGTTCCGAATGATATTCGAATTGAGAAGCAATTCGAAGATCGACGCCCATTGAAATTCAGGAAAAAAATTCGCGGGGGAATGATGGCCATTTAAACTCATTTTCAGGGCTTTTCCCAGTATATAAATATATTACGGCGAGCTCCATGGAAAAGGCAGGGGGTTCATTTTGGGATTTTCCGGAGGGGGGGGGGAGGGGGGGGGGAGGCGGAAAAAAAAACGATGAAAAAAAAAAAAAAAAATTATTGAGTTCATTCTGAAACGAGAAAAAAAATTGCCCCCTGGCTATAGAAATCCTTCGAGAGAGAAAAAGAGCTCACCGACAAAGTAAAGCCCTTGACAAAATCAAAAAAATTATTTATAAATAGTCCGCTTGCGCTCCCTTTTAAAATAAGAAAAAGTTGAAAAAACGCGATCAGAGCCTTGCAGCTTTACGCTCGCAAGGCTTCTCAAAAAAATTGCAAAACTATTTACATTCTGATTTTACAAGAGAGCGCATTATAATTTCGCTTCCCTCATAATTGAATCGACTTGGCATAAATCAGATTCTCTTTTGTCACAAAAAAAAGTTTTATTTTTGAAATTTGGAAATAAAACAAATATTTAAATATGTATGAAATGCTCAAAAATGAGGTCGGTTAGATTTAATTTTCGCGGTATTGTATTTGTTTTTAATGAGCGGAAAGAATTTCATTAATTCATCCTTTCCCAACGGACCCTGGTCATTTATGACCAGGGTCCTCGTCTTTTCCCTGTCGGTCGAAAACAGACAGTTAATATATGAGTTGATGACCGAGAGGTTCAAGGTGATGGTTTGTAAAACCATTGGCGCAGCCGTCGCTGGTTCGAATCCAGCTCAACTCAAAAAATTTTTTCTAGCCTAGGCGTATCTTTTTTTAGATTTTATAAAAAAAGCAAACCCAAAAAAAGAGGATTTAAAATAGCGAATTCTGACGAACGAAAATTCGCATAGTTCATAGAAAAAAAAAAAAAAATCAATCGCTTCTTTGAAAACAATATAAAATTATGGTATAATTTTAAATTCTTTAAAAATTTTAGCGAAAACAACAAAATCAGTAAAAACGAGAATTTATCGTTAGGGCGCCGCCCTGTATATAAATATATTACAGCGAGCTCCTTTTCCCTCCCGAAGGATTTCTATAGCCAGGGGCAATTTTTTTTTTCGGGAACAACACGTTTCTGATTGGGCTTAATAACGAATGATCTTCAAATTGTGAAGCAATTTGAAGGTCGCCGCCCGGTTTTTTCCTCAGAAAAAAAAAAAAAAAGAAAAAATAATGATGGCCATTTAAACTCATTTTCAGGGCTTTTCCCTGTCGGCGAGCTCCATGGAAAAGCCAGGGGGCGAGCCCCAAATTTGACGAAGGAGAATTTGATTTATGGCCATCATTATTTTTTCTTTTTTTTTTTTTTTCATCGTTTTTTTTTTTTTAAATAGATGATTTGGCCGGCGACCCAAACCCATTAAAACGGGTTTGGATCATACGAGAGTATCGGCCAAATCATCTATTTCCCGCATCCCCCCCCTCCCCCCTGGAGGGGGGGGGGAGGGGGGGGGAGGCGGGAAAAAAAAACGTTTTCCTCCCAAATTCAATGGGCGTCGATCTTATAAAAACCCCGTTTTTCAAATATCATTCGTTAAGAAGGGTAAAAACCCCGTTTTTCATGGCCATATATTTCATTTGCATCCATGCGATGAAAGAAGCATGGATGCTTTATGGCCATGTAAAACGTTTTTTTCTTGTTCCGAATAGCCCATTGAATTTTTAAACAAAAAAGGATTACAAAAACAGAAAAAAAAAAATGAAAGGAATGATGGCCATTTAAACTCATTTTCAGGGCTTTTCCCTGTCGGCGAGCTCCATGGAAAAGCCAGGGGGCGAGCCCCAAATTCGACGAAGGAGAATTTGATTTATGGCCATCATTCCTTTCATTTTTTTTTTTTCGTCTTTTTTTTTTTCAGGGCTCCGGCCCGTTGGCGAGCTCCCGTCCGGAGCCAGGGGGTTCATTTTGGGATTTTCCTCCCCGGGGAGGGGGAGGAAACCGAAAAAAAAAAAAAAAAAAATTCTTCGAGAATTTGGGGCTCGCCCCCTGACTACGTCCTGGAGCTCGCCGACAGGACGTTGTCCTTAAAATATGATGAAAAAAAAAAATCAGAAAATATAAATATGGGCTCCTTTGGAGCCCAGGGAAAAAAATTCGGGAGGGGGAGAAGCAAAAACATTAAAAAGGATAAGGGCCTCGCGATTTGAAAAGTTGCGAGGCCCTTATCTTTCCCGACAATAATATTATTTCGCTTCGCTGCTATTTCTTTTTTTTCTGAATTTTAATGGGCTATTCGTTCCTTCGGATATTCGAATTGCTTCTCAATTCGAAGATCGACGCCCATTGAAATTCAGGAAAAAAATTCGCAGGAAGAGAAGAAAATGAAAAATAATAAAAGAGGTAAAACAAAATACATTAAATAAAAAATTTTTTAATTATGTTATCAATTTTAACTTTACCAGAAGCATATGTACCATTCGCTCCTTTAGTTGATGTGTTACCAATTATTCCCGTGTTTTTTTTATTAGTTGCTTTTGTTTGGCAGGCAGCCGTTGGTTTTAGATAAAACATTTATCTATATCAGATAAAATTGTACAAACTTTCCCCCCTCCCCCGCAGAGCCCTATTAAAAAAAACAACCTTAGAAAAAAAGCGGATTACATGAATGGGTTCGTGGGGCTTGGGAAGGAAAAATTTCTTCAAACCTTTGAGGACGCTGAATAAAAAACTCATTTATTTTCCGGCGGGAGGTACTGCCATTTATGACAGTACCTCCCGCCGGAAAATAAATGAAAAAACCTCGCCAAAAAAGAATCGAACCGACTAGGCATTCCATACATATAGAAAGGGCTTCGCCCTTTCTATATGTATGGAATGCCTAGTCGGTTCGATTCTTTTTATTTATAATAAGCTTTAGGGTAAAATTTTATTTTTTTCCCGTTTCTGATTGGGCGGCGACCTTCAAATTGCTTCACAATTCGAAGCTCATTCGTTATTTGGCCCAAGCTGAAACGTGTTTTTCCCGAAAAAAGAAATTCGACATGGGGGTTCATTTTACCAAAAAAAATGCCGCAAAAAAAAAAAAAAAAAAAAGTATGAAACTTTCAGTTTATGGGAAAGGAGGAGTAGGGAAATCAACAATTGCAACTCATATTTCCGTTGCTTTAGCAAAACGTGGAAAAAAAGTTTTACAAATTGGTTGTGACCCAAAACACGATAGTACATTTACATTAACAGGATTTTTAATACCGACAATTATAGATACCTTAAAAGAAAAGGATTATCACTACGAGGACGTCTGGCCTGAAGACGTCATTTATCAAGGTTATGGAGGAGTTGATTGTGTAGAAGCTGGAGGTCCACCAGCAGGAGCTGGATGTGGAGGTTATGTAGTAGGAGAAACAGTAAAACTTTTAAAAGAATTAGACGCTTTTGATGCCTATGATGTAATCCTTTTTGATGTTTTAGGTGATGTCGTATGTGGAGGATTTGCGGCTCCTTTAAATTATTCTGATTATTGTCTAATTATTACTGATAATGGATTTGATGCCTTATTTGCCGCAAACCGTATTGTAGCTTCCGTAAAAGAAAAATCACGAAGTCACCCTCTTCGACTTGCAGGTTTAATTGGAAATAAAACCGGCAAAAGAGAGCTTATTGACAAATACGTATCAGCTGCTTGTATTCCTGTTTTAGAAGTACTACCTTTAGTGGAAGAAATTCGTTTATCTCGTGTTAAAGCATGTTCTTTATTTTCAATGTGCGATACAGAGACAAATAGCGAAAATGATTCATTTGGGGCTCGCTCCCTGGCCTTGCCCGGGAGTTCGCCGACAGGGCGGAGCTCTGAATTAGCTGAAGATTTTCAAAATAATAATTGGGAGGAACAAGAAAATGATTTATCGAATGCATTAGAAGAAATTAAATATGTTTGTAATTTTTATTTAAATATCGCCGATCAATTACTTGCTCAACCAGAAGGTGTAGTTCCTACTCCTTTAAGTGATCGTGAAATTTTTCAATTATTATCAAATTTTTATTTAGAATCAGGTTCTAATTCTACTTCTAACAATGAAAATGTTATCGATGATTCAAAAAATAAGCAACAAGATTCATTTGCTTGGGTTTAATAAATAATAATTTTTTATTTATGGCCCAGCCTGTAGCTTTTCTCTCTTAATTCCACATATTTTTTGCGCCCTCTATTAAATTTTTTGTCCAGGAGTGCAAGAGGCGTCTTTTTTACCTACGTCATTACTGGTAAAAAAGGCGCCTCTTGCACTCCTGGACAAAAAATTTAATAGAGGGCGCAAAAAATATGTGGAATTTCTATCAAACGCCTAGTTAAAAAATAAATGAATTGTTTTGTGCTGAAAATTGGGGCTCGTCCCCTTGGCGAATTTTTTCCTATTTCTGATTTTTTTGTTTTTCCCCTGGTAGAAAAAAAATGAAAAGGCTCCGCCGGGGGGGGGGGGGAAATTCGCCATGGAGCTCGCCAACAATTTTAAAATTTGGGGCTCGCCCCCCTGGGCTTGCCATGGAGCTCGCTGTAATATATTTATATACAGGGTAACGCCCTTGACATTTTTAATTTTTTAATTTAAATATGGTTTAATATTATTTTTTAGAGAAAGATATGACTAAATTTAATATTTGCAAACTTAAGTATTATATGATATTTTTAGACCTGCAAATTTTTTCAATCAATGGAATCACACAGCATTTAAAAATGAGTTGTTTTAACGTTGTTTCTGCCAAAAAAATAATTTACTAGGGGGATATGATGGAATTGGTAGACATGTTGCACTTAAAATGCAATGGTAAATTAACCGTACAGGTTCAAGTCCTGTTTTCCCTAAAAATTTTAATTTTGGACTAATTTTAAAATTGTCGGCGAGCTTCTAAATAAACTAACTAATTTATCAATTCATAAAATCTAGAAGAATAAAAATCCCAACTATAGCACTTTTTTTGCAGTCTTTTGTACCATTTTTAGCTTTTTTTATACCCTACCCCTTTTTTGCAAAGCAGACAGCGCAATATAAAAAAAAAGGGGTGCCCCATATATAAAAAAAAACATAAAGGTTATAAAAAAAAAAAAATCGAATAGATGCAAATGAAATATATGTTTTTTTTTATATATGGGGCACCCCTTTTTTTTGCGGATTTTTTTTTAATAGCGGATTTTTTTAAAATAGCGGATTTCTATTTTGCCACCCATTTTTTAGGGATGCCCTATGAAACTAAATTTGGTTAGGGAAGCCGTCTAGAAAAGCTCCTTTTAAAACCAGGCAAAACTATAATTATGGAAAAACGAAAAAAAGCTCATTAAAATGCGGCAGAGTAAAAGTTCATTTATTTTATGCGGCCGCGGAAAAAAATAAACGAGGACCCCGGCAATAAATTGCCGGGGTCCAGTAGGGAAGGGGTCGGTAAAAAGAAAATCACAGGTGATTTTCTTTTCACCGACGGGCCTCGCAATTTTTCAAATTGCGAGGCCTTCATCCCTTCCGCTAATATTTCTTCCGGTGGATAAAAAAACAAAAAAAGGGGGAGGGGAGTAGAAAAAAATTATAATCTTAAATTAAGCTTCTCATAAAATAAATAGTGTTTACTATTGGTGATTTTAAATTAAGGGCTCCGCTCTTCCCTCCCAAATCTATAAAATCTCTGATTATTTGTAATTAAAAATTTAGGAAAAAATAAAATGCTGCAAAAAAAAAAGCCCCCCCGCGGAGCTTTTTATCCTGTAAAATTGGCCATATACTTGATTTGCATCCATATTTTTTTTTCTACCCTCCCCTTCCTCCCCTTTTTTGTAGGAGTGAAACGTTCCCCTCCCCCCTCCCTCGGTAGAAAAAAAAAAAATGAGAAATGTGTTGAGGGCCTGCCCTTCGGCGCAGCCCTCCCGAAAAACAAAAAATTCGCAATGGGGCGAGCCCCAAAATTAAGGTGGTAAAAATTTTTAAATAAACTACTTTATAATTTTTTTTTTGCGCGCTATAATTTTGCATTTAAGTCACTGCTTTCATTTAATCAATTTATAAATTAATTAAATTTCGTCGTTTGACTTTCTGTTTTATTTAAGAAACGCATTATAAGAGCTCCGCTCTTTCCTCCCAAATCTATTTCAATCGACATTTAAATACATATATTTAGGGCTCCGCCAGGACGAGCCCGGGCGAATTTTTGGTTTTTTCCCGTTTCAAGCAAGCAGCGCAAGCGGGAAAAAAACCTCGCCAAGACAAAAAAAATTCTTTGAATCCGTGGGGCTTTTTTTGCTTGTAATGGCCATAAAGCTACGAGGGGGGGTATCCATTCTTTCTTTGACGAATAAATGGTTATATAAATCCTTCGGAAGGGAAAAGGAACTCGCCGACCTTTTTTTGGGCGAGCCCCATTTTTTTTTCGACGGACCTCGATAATTTATTATCGGGATCCTCGAAGCGCGAATGGTTTTTTTGGGAGAGAGAAAACCCGATGAAAGAAGAATGGATGCCCCCCCGCGTAGCTTTATGGCCATTTCTCTTTTTCTCACCGTTTTTGTTTTTTCCTCAGAAAAAAAAAAAAAAAGAGGGGAAAAGGATTACATCCTTTCCCCTCTTTTTTTTTTTTTTTTCTGTTTTTGTAATCCTTTTTTGTTTAAAAATTCAATGGGCTATTCGGAACAAGAAAAAAACGTTTTACATGGCCATAAAGCATCCATGCTTCTTTCATCGCATGGATGCAAATGAAATATATGGCCATGAAAAACGGGGTTTTTACCCTTCTTAACGAATGATATTCGAATTGTGAAGCAATTCGAAGATCGACGCCCATTGAAATTTATCTCTCTCCCCGGAGGAGGGAAAACGTTTTTCCGCCTCCCCCTCCCCTGGAGGGGGGGGAGGCGGGAAATAGATGATTTGGCCGATACTCTCGTATGATCCAAACCCGTTTTAATGGGTTTGGGTCGCCGGCCAAATCATCTATTTAAAAAAAAAAAAAAAAGAAAAAAACGATGAAAAAAAAAAAAAAAGAAAAAATAATGATGGCCATAAATCAAATTCTCCTTCGTCGAATTTGGGGCTCGCCCCCTGGCTTTTCCATGGAGCTCGCCGACAGGGAAAAGCCCTGAAAATGAGTTTAAATGGCCATCATTATTTTTTCTTTTTTTTTTTTTTTCTGAGGAAAAAACCGGGGGGGGGGGGAGGAAAAACCGGAAAGCTCGCCCCAAGAAGATCGACGCCCATTGAAATTCAAGAAAAAAATTCGCAGGGACCAAAAACAAAACAGAAGAAAATTATGAAAAAATATGATATTTCAAAATAATTGTTTTAAAACCAAAAAAGCAAGCATCATTCGTGGTTTTTTAAACTACGATTCCAGTGCTAGAATGAAGACCGGTAAATTTAAAAAATTCGCGTCGAAAAAGAATCCTATTGATGAAATCCCTTTTTCTCGTAAATTTTTTATCGTTCACCTGTCAACAAACTCTAGGGTTTCGAATGGAAAAAGGGAAAATACTACATCTCTTTCGACTTCGCTTTCTTCTTTGGAAAAAGGGAAGGGAGCAAAAGCCGCTAGCGCCCCCCTGAAAAAAAGTGAAAAAGCGGAAAGTGAGTTAACTTATACATGCGAAACTGGAAATTATCACACTTTTTGCCCAATCAGTTGTGTATCTTGGTTATTTTCAAAAATTACTGATTCATTTTTCTTAGTCATTGGCACAAAAACTTGCGGCTACTTCTTACAAAATGCATTAGGAGTTATGATTTTTGCAGAACCCCGTTATGCCATGGCAGAATTGGAAGAAAGCGATATTGCGGCTAAATTAAATGATTACAAAGAATTGAAACGTTTATGTTTGCAAATTCGGCAAGATCGAAATCCGAGCCTAATTGTATGGATTGGAACATGTACAACGGAAATCATTAAAATGGACTTAGAAGGTATGGCACCAAAAATAGAAAGTGAGATACAGATACCCATAATAGTAGCACGAGCGAATGGTTTAGATTACGCTTTTACTCAAGGAGAAGATACGGTATTGGCGGCCATGGCATATCGTTGTCCTACAATTGGGGTTCGCCCTGAAAAAACAACAAACAGCCACCAAAATGGGACCGCCAAAAAAGAATCTACAAATAAAAATATTCCATGCGGCCACGAACAAAAATTAGTATTATTTGGATCTGTACCAAGTACAGTTGAAACGCAGTTAAATTTAGAATTAAAAAAACAAGGTATTCAAGTTTCTGGATGGTTACCATCCCAACGTTACGAAGAATTACCAGCTTTAGGAGAAGGAGTTTATGTTTGTGGAGTTAACCCATTTTTAAGTAGAACTGCTACTACTCTAATGCGAAGAAGAAAATGTCGTTTAATTGGGGCTCCATTTCCAATTGGGGTTAACAAAACAAAAAAATGCCCCGTATTTTTGTCCAAATAGATTTAGGTTTATTCAAGGATTTTGTGGCTCGCCTCTTGGCTATATAAATATATTATTGGGCCTGCCCCGGCGGAGCCCCTATATAAATATATTATTGCCCGGAAGCTCGTCGACAAGCAAATCCTTAACATAAAAATACGTCAATCAAATAAATTGCAAAAAATTATAATTGGGCTTGCCCCGGATGAAATGTGTTTTTACCGCCTCCCCCCCCTCCCCGGAGGGGGGGGGAGGCGGTAAAAAAAAATTCGCCCCTATAATAATTTGCAGCGGAATAACCGTTTAGAGACTTTAAAATTTGACATTACTTCACGTCTTTTTTGTTTTGGCTATAAATTAAATTTTAACGTGATTTTGTGGTCTTTTTTTTTTTTTTAGGGGTACGGAACGGGAAATCTATTTAATTAATTAATGGCCATAAAAATTGTGGAGAAAGACGAGAATTAATGATGAAATAGTCCATGTAATGTATTTTGGGGCTAGCTCCCTGGCTATTTTTTTTTTCCCGTTTCAGATTGGGCTCAATAATTTTTTTTTTTTTTTTCTGTTTTGTTTTCCTCCCATAAAAAAAAATAATGATGGCCATAAATCAAATTCTCCTTCGTCGAATTTGGGGCTCGCCCCCTGGCTTTTCCATGGAGCTCGCCGACAGGGAAAAGCCCTGAAAATGAGTTTAAATGGCCATCATTATGAATCTTTTTTTTCTTTTTTTCTGGGAGGAAAACGTTTTTTTCCCGCCTCCCCCCTCCGGGGGAGGAGGGGGGGGGGGGAGGGGGGGGGGGAGGCGGGAAAAAAATTCTTCGAGAATTTGGGGCTCGCCCCTTGACTACGTCCTAGAGCTCGCCGACAGGACGTTGTCCTTAAAATATGATGAAAAAAAAAAAAACCAATTTGAAAAGGCTCCGCCGGAGCCCAGGGAAAAAAATTTTGTCATGGAGCTCGCCGACAGGGCAAAGCCCTTACATTAAATTTATGAGATGGAACACGAGCATGGATTGAAAAAATCGCGTCGGTTTTAGGAGTTAAAGTAAATGGATTAGAAGAACGGGAACAAAAAATTTGGGAGAATTTAATGGGTACTTATGGAAATTTAATTCGCGGAAAATCAGTCTTTTTGATGGGAGATAATCTTTTAGAAATTTCTTTGGCCCGCTTTTTGATTCGAGCTGGTATGATAGTTTATGAAATTGGAATTCCATATCTTGATCGTCGTTTTCAAGCAGCAGAACTTGAATTATTAGAAAAGACTTGTTTAGAAATGAATGTTCCAACTCCACGTATTGTCGAAAAACCCGATAATCTATTCCAATTACAACGAATTCGAAGCTTAAACCCTGATCTTGTAATTACTGGAATGGCCGTTAGTAACCCTTTACAATATCGAGGGATCAATTGTTGCTGGTCTACTCAAGTTGTCTTTTCTTTAATACACGGATTTACAAATGCTAAAGATTTATTGCAAATAATTACTTGACCGCTCGTTCGCGAAAATGTATTACAAAATATTCCCGTTTAATTTCTGTCCGCAGCCGCATAATAAAAAAATTGTCGATTTACAAAATATTCCTGTTTAATTTCTGTCCGCAGCCGCATAACAAAAAAATTGTCGATTATTACCCCCCCCCTCCCTTCTCTCCTCCCAAAAGCAAAAAACCGAAGTGAAGGCTTCGCCCTGTATATAAATATATTACGGCGAGCTCCCGGGCGAATTTTTTTTCCCGTAATTTATATTTTTCTGATTGAGCGTCGAACTTCAAAGGGAGGGAGAGAATGAAGATCATTCGTTATTAAGCCCAATCAGAAACGGAAAAAAAAAAACTCGGGATCGGGGGTTCATTTTGGGATTTTCCTCCCCCCCCCTCCCCCCCCCCTCCCCCCCCCCCGGAGGGGGGATAAAATTTCAAGATCGACGCTCATTGAAATTGGTTCCCAAAAAAACGAATAAAATAGGGGATTTGGCCGATACTCTCGTATGATACAAACCCGTTTTAATGGGTTTGGATCGCCGGCCAAATCCCCTATTTTATTCGTTTTTTGATTCTTCGAACCCTTTCTCCTCCCAAAAACAAAAAAATGAAAGGAATGATGGCCATAAATCAAATTCTCCTTCGTCGAATTTGGGGCTCGCCCCCTGGCTTTTCCATGGAGCTCGCCGACAGGGAAAAGCCCTGAAAATGAGTTTAAATGGCCATCATTCCCCTGCGAATTTTTTTCCTGAATTTCAATGGGCGTCGATCTTCGAATTGCTTCTCAATTCGAATATCATTCGGAACGAATAGCCCATTAAAATTTTATCCCCCCCCTCCCCCCCCCCGGTTTTTTCCTCAAATTCAATGGGCGTCGATCTTCGAATTGCTTCACAATTCGAATATCATTCGGAACGAATAGCCCATTGAATTATCATTCGTTCCTAAACAAAAACGGAGGGGGGGGGAGGGGGGGGGAGGAAAAAAAAGAAAAGGCAGCGGAGCGAGGACCCCGGTCATTTATGACAGGGGTCCGTCGGGAAAGGATGTAATCCTTTTCCCCTCTTTTTTTTTTTTTTTCTGAGGAAAAAACCGGGGGGGGAGGGGGGGGGGGAGGAAAAACCGGAAAGCTCGCCCCGAACCCCAAAAATTTGGTAAACGTTTTCCAGTTTTTTACATCCCCAAAAAAACAAAAAAGCAGCGAAGCAAGAACCCCGGTCATTTTTTTCTTCTATGACCGGGGTTCGTCGAGAAAGGTATCAAAACCTTTTTGTCTGCGGAGCCGCGACAGCTTTTATTCTTTGAGGCTAACCCGCGAGATACTAGACTATTTATAGGCGGACGGATTCAATTTTAGGTTTTGGATTGTCCGGGACTTGAACCCGGATAGATCGATTAAAAGTCGATTATTCTACCATTTGAATTAACAATCCTTTAAAATTAAAAGCTTATCAAACGAGCAACGTTTTTACTTTGTGTCATTCTTTCTTTTCTCCCTTCTGGTTTTATATCTTCCGGCGCAATTGTACCTTTTTTTGTAAAAAAATTTGCCATGGAGCTCGCCGACATTATTTATAATTTACAAAATCTACGATTTTCTGAAAAAAAATGGGGTACCCAATTTTCCCTTCCCTCGATTTTTATTTCGAAAAGAAGCTATTTATCTAAAAATTCAGAGACTATAATTTAAAAAGCTCCGCGGGGGGAAAAAAGCTTCGCTGCCATTTCTTTTTTTCCTCCCCCCCCGGTTTTTTCCTCAAATTCAATGGGCGTCGATCTTCGAATTGCTTCACAATTCGAATATCATTCGGAACGAATAGCCCATTGAATTATCATTCGTTCCTAAACAAAAACGGAGGGGGGGGGAGGGGGGGGGGGGGGATAAAATTTCAATGGGCTATTCGTTCCGAATGATATTCGAATTGTGAAGCAATTCGAAGATCGACGCCCATTGAAATTCAGGAAAAAAATTCGCAGGAATATAACATTTTTTTTCCTTTTGTCAAATTTTCTTCCAATACAAGCCCAAAAAAACACGCTCCACCCCGATAATTATCGGGGTGGAGCGTGTTTTTTTTTGGGGCTTGCCCCCCGGCGTAGCTCTCCCGAAAAAAAAACCCGCCAGAAGAAAAAAATTAATTTTAGAAACGAGCTCCTCCTTTATCAGCATTTATCGGCGCCTCGATTTTTTGTCGTCTAAAGCCGCATGCGCCCCTTTCTCGGTTTCTTCCGTTTAAAATTGTTTTTTCCTTCGGAAAAAACAATTTTAAACGGAAGAAACCGAGAAAGGGGCGCATGCGGCTTTAGACGACAAAAAATCGAGGCGCCGATAAATGCTGATAAAGGAGGAGCTCGTTTCTAAAATTAATTTGCAGATAAATAACGATCAAGTAAAAGCGGAGTCTCTTGTGAAGAACCTTGATAGTATTCATTAGGACGAGGTGAACCAAAATAGTCATAACATAGACCGGTACTAACAATTAACCAACCAGAGATAAATAATGCTGGGATTGTAACGCTATGAATAATCCAATAGCGAATACTTGTCAAAATATCTGAAAAGGGACGTTCTCCTGTAATTCCTGGCATAATAGTTTTTTTTTTTTTTGTGACCGCGCATCTTAAATTTATAATTGAAGGCGAGGTAAATAAATTTGGGGCTCGCCCTCTGGCTACGCCCTAGAGCTCGCCGACAGGGCGTTGCCCTTACTATCAAAAAATAAAGTCTTCTCCCTGTCGGTCGAAGACAGACAGTTTGGAAAAAAAAGAAAATCGAAGATTTTCTTTTTTTTCCAAATTAAAATGGCATGCTATTTTAATTTTCCCGGCTGGAGTTAAGAGAAATAAAAAATTTTTATGGAGCGAAAGCGGATCAAACTTTAGTTAATTTAGGATTTCAAAAAAAAAATAATTAACGTCTTTCATCTTAAAATTAACGTCTTTCTTAGAAAAAGAATTATTGATTTAGCAATAATTATTTTTTCTGATGCTTTTTCCGGTTAATTTTGGGTCATTTATTATCAATTAATATGTTAACATGATAAAAGATATAATTCAATTAAATATTAGGGCTCCGCCGGAGCGAAAAAAAGCAAAAAAAATTTTTATTTCCCGGCAATAATATTATTTCGCTTCGCTGCTTTTTTGTTTTTCCCCCTCCTCCGTTTTATTTTTCTCAGTTTTTACTTTACTTCATTCTCTCTTTTCCTATATAATGTCGGCGAGCTCCCTGGGGTATTTTTTTTCCCCCCCGGCGGAGCCTTTTATTTTTTTTTTTTTCATCATATTTTAAGGACAACGTCCTGTCGGCGAGCTCCAGGACGTAGTCAAGGGGCGAGCCCCAAATTCTCGAAGAATTTTTTTTTGTCCCGGCGAAGCCCTTTAAATAGATGATTTGGCCGATATTCTCGTATGATTCAAACCCGTTTTAATGGGTTTGGATCGCCGGCCAAATCATCTATTTACCGCCTCCCCCCCCCTCCCCCCCCGGTTTTTTCCTCAGAAAAAAAAAAAAAAAAGAAAAAATAATGATGGCCATTTAAACTCATTTTCAGGGCTTTTCCCTGTCGGCGAGCTCCATGGAAAAGCCAGGGGGCGAGCCCCAAATTCGACGAAGGAGAATTTGATTTATGGCCATCATTATTTTTTCTTTTCATCGTTTTCCGCCTCCCCCTCCCCTGGAGGGGAGGCGGGAAATAGATGATTTGGCCGGCGACCCAAACCCATTAAAACGGGTTTGGATCATACGAGAGTATCGGCCAAATCATTTATTTCCCGCCTCCCCCCCCCTCCCCCCTGGAGGGGGGGGGAGGCGGGAAAAAAAAACGTTTTCCTCCCAATTTCAATGGGCGTCGATCTTCGAATTGCTTCCCAATTCGAATATCATTCGTTAAGAAGGGTAAAAACCCCGTTTTTCATGGCCATATATTTCATTTGCATCCATGCGATGAAAGAAGCATGGATGCTTTATGGCCATGTAAAACGTTTTTTTCTTGTTCCGAATAGCCCATTGAATTTTTAAACAAAAAAGGATTACAAAAACAGAAAAAAAAAAAAAAAAGAGGGGAAAAGGATTACATCCTTTCCCGACGGACCCCTGTCATAAATGACCGGGGTCCTCGCTCCGCCGCCTTTTCTTTTTTTTCCTCCCCCCCCTCCCCCCCCCTCCGTTTTTGTTTAGGAACGAATGATAATTCAATGGGCTATTCGTTCCGAATGATATTCGAATTGTGAAGCAATTCGAAGATCGACGCCCATTGAATTTGAGGAAAAAACCGGGGGGGGGGAGGGGGGGGATAAAATTTTAATGGGCTATTCGTTCCGAATGATATTCGAATTGAGAAGCAATTCGAAGATCGACGCCCATTGAAATTCAGGAAAAAAATTCGCGGGGGAATGATGGCCATTTAAACTCATTTTCAGGGCTTTTCCCTGTCAGCGAGCTCCATGGAAAAGGCAGGGGGTTCATTTTGGGATTTTCCTCCCCCCCCCCGCGGGGGGGGGGGAGGAAAAACCGGAAAGCTCGCCCCAAATTCGACGAAGGAGAATTTGATTTATGACCATCATTCCTTTCATTTTTTTTTTTTGGAGGGGAGATCATCTCCCTCACGGGTTCGAAGAATTTTTTTTTCCCGCCTCGGCGGGAAAAAAAAAAACCAATTTCAATGGGCGTCGATCTTCGAATTGCTTCTCAATTCGAATATCATTCGGAACGAATAGCCCATTGAAATTTTATCCCCCCCCCTCCCCCCCCCCGGGGGGGGGGGGGGGGGGGGGGGAAAAAACAAAAACGGAGGGGGGGAAGGGGGGGGGGGGGAGGAAAACAAAAACAGAAAAAAAAAAAAAACCAATCTGAAACATTTTGTTTCCCAATTTTTTGGGGACAAAAAAAATTCGCCATAGGGCACAAGCCCCAAATTAATTTAAACTTTTAAAGCTATATTTATGGATTTGATTTTTTAAATTAAAAAGAAGTTGCGCCCCCATTAAAAATAGAGACCAAAAAATAATTATATTTTAAGGACAACGTCCTGTCGGCGAGCTCCAGGGCGTTGTCAGGGGGCGAGCCCCAAATTGTCGGTGAGCTCCAGGGAAAAAAAAATTCGCTATGGGGCGCGCCCCAAAAATGACGCATCCTCTTTTTTTATATTTTGTCGGTTAATTTTTTCCTACAGAGCAGCGAAGCGATTTTCCCTTGTTTTCTTTTGTTTTACCAATAAACTTATTTCAGGGCTTTGCTAGAAAAAAGTAAAATATATTTCAAGGCGAATTTTTGTTCCCTCTTCCTCCCCCCCCTCCGTTTTTGCTTTTTCCTCCCCCCCCCTCCCCCCCCCTCCGTTTTTGTTTTTTCCTCCCCCCCCTCCCCCCCCCTCCGGGGGGGGGGAGGGGGGGGATAAAATTTCAATGGGCTATTCGGAACAAGAAAAAAACGTTTTACATGGCCATAAAGCATCCATGCTTCTTTCATCGCATGGATGCAAATGAAATATATGGCCATGAAAAAAGGGGGGGGAAAGAAAAAACGAATGATATTCGAATTAAGAAGCAATTCGAAGATCGACGCCCATTGAAATTGGTTTTTTTTTTTGGAAAAAAAAAAATTCTTCGAACCCTTTCTCCTCCCAAAAACAAAAAAATGAAAGGAATGATGGCCATAAATCAAATTCTCCTACGTCGAATTTGGGGCTCGCCCCCTGGCTTTTCCATGGAGCTCGCCGACAGGGAAAAGCCCTGAAAATGAGTTTAAATGGCCATCATTCCTTTCATTTTTTTTTTTTCTGTTTTTGTTTTCCTCCCCCCCCCCCCTCCCCCCCCTCCGTTTTTGTTTAGGAACGAATGATAATTCAATGGGCTATTCGTTCCGAATGATATTCGAATTGTGAAGCAATTCGAAGATCGACGCCCATTGAATTTGAGGAAAAAACCGGGGGGGAGGGGGGGGATAAATTTCAATGGGCTATTCGGAACAAGAAAAAAACGTTTTACATGGCCATAAAGCATCCATGCTTCTTTCATCGCATGGATGCAAATGAAATATATGGCCATGAAAAACGGGGTTTTTACCCTTCTTAACGAATGATATTTGAAAAACGGGGTTTTTATAAGATCGACGCCCATTTTATTGGGTTTGTATCCCAAAAAACGAATAAAATAGGGGATTTGGCCTATACTTTCGTATGATACAAACCCGTTTTAATGGGTTTGGATCGCCGGCCAAATCACCTATTTTATTCGTTTTTTGATTCTTCGAACCCGTGAGGGCGATGAAAAAAAAAAAAAAAGAAGGGAATGATGGCCATAAATCAAACTCTCCTTCGTCGAATTTGGGGCTCGCCCCCTGGCTTTTCCATGGAGCTCGCCGACAGGGAAAAGCCCTGAAAATGAGTTTAAATGGCCATCATTCCCTTCTTTTTTTTTTTTTTCTGGGAGGAAAAAACCGGGGGGGGGGATAAAATTTCAAGATCGACGCCCATTGAAATTGGTTTTTTTTTCTGGAGGGAAAAACCTTGGGAGGGAGGAGGAAGGAGAAGGAGGGAGGAAAACAAAACAGAAAAAAAAAATTATTGTGCCCAATCGGAAACGTGTTTTTCCCGAAAAAACAAAAATTCGTCCTAAAAATTGGGGCTATATATTTATATTATTGCCATGAAGCTCGCCGACTTTTTTTTTGAGCTCGCCCCCCTGGGCTTGTCATGGAGCTCGCCGACTTTTTTATAAAAATTGACAGAATTTTTAATTTTAGTTAATATATTATGAATAATAATATTATAATATTATTTTATTTAATTTATATTAAACGAGTCCGAAGACCCGGGGTAATAAAAATAATTAATTAATGTACCTGTTTGCTGTTTTTAATTCATATCTATCGCTAAGTTATTTTTTGCAGCCGCATAAAATGCCCTTTTTATCTAGTGGTCTAGAATACTTGCTTTTCTCTTATTAAAATGCCCTTTTCATCTAGTGGCCTAGGATACTTTCTTTTCAAGAAAGTCACATGGGTTCGACTCCCATAAGGGGTATAATAATTTTAAACCTAATTTATACCATTTTTAACTTGCTAAATTTGGGGCTTGCCCCATGGCTATTTTTTTTTCCCGTTTCAGATTGGGCTCAATAATTTTTTTTTTCTGGGAGGGCTACGCCGGAGGGCAGGCCCCCCAATAAAAAAAAAAAACAATCTGAAAAATATAAATATAGGCTCCGTAACGGTGCCCAGGGAAAAAAATTTTGCCATGGAGCTCACCGACATGATTTATAATTCTATATAAATATATAAATATATATATAGTTTTGCCATGGAGCTCGCCGACATGATTTATAATTCTATATAAATATATATAGTTTTGCCATGGAGCTCGCCGACAGGGCAAAGCCCTTGACAAATATGGAATTTTTAGTTAAAAATTAAGGGCTCCGCTCTTCCCTCCCAAATCTATTATTGTGAGAACGCAAAAAGACTAAAAAAAGGCTCCGTCGGGGCGATAAAAAAAAAATCCGCTTGTTTTACTTGTTTTAAAATTTGTTTTGCGACCTTTATTTCTAATAGAAAAGAGAGCGTATACGTCAAAAAAATTTTTTTTTTATTTTTTGAGGTCGAGGATGTCGCGAATCGTCTTATATTTAATAAGAAGCGGTATTATTAAAAAAGAATCGAACCAACTCGTCATAAATCAGATTCTCCTTGGTCAGGGCACCGTCCTATATATAAATATATTACGGCGAGCTCCCGGGCGGAGCCATATATATTATATATACAATTTTTAAAAATGTCGGCGAGCTACCGTAGCTCTCCCGAAAAAAACAAAAATTCGCCCGGGCTCGCCCTGGCGGAGCTCTAAAATTAAAACTATATAAAAATTAAAAATATCGAAATCTTTTTTTTGTTACTGTCTGTCTTCGACCGTGCTGTTACCCCTAAAAAAATTATTTTTTTTTTAGGGGTAACAACACTCCGCCGGGACGAAAAAAAGCTAGTGCACCATGAAACGAAATTTAATGCTGCTTGCACCCCCTTTGTAATAAAAAGCTCCGCAGAAGAGGATTTTTTTATAATGCGCTCTCCTCCCTCCGTTTTGTTTTTTCCTCCCCCCCCCTCCGGGGGGGGAGGAAAAAAAAAAAAAAAAAAAAAAAAAAAAGAAAAACAATTTTAAACAACCGCTCGCGCTGCTTGCTTAAAAAATAAAATACCCATAGCATATACTACGGGAATTAAAAAAAAATAAAAATTTATTATGGCACGTGCTAAGTTCGAACGTTCAAAACCTCACGTTAATATAGGTACAATTGGTCATGTTGATCACGGAAAAACAACTTTAACGGCAGCAATTACGATGGCGTTATCGGCTAAAGGATTAGCTCGTATTCGAGATTATAATCAAATTGATTCGGCTCCTGAAGAAAAAGCTCGCGGGATTACTATTAACACAGCACACGTAGAGTACGAGACTGTCAACAGACATTATGCACATGTGGATTGTCCAGGACATGCGGATTATGTAAAAAATATGATAACGGGGGCGGCACAAATGGATGGAGCGATTTTAGTTGTTTCAGGAGCTGATGGACCAATGCCACAAACAAAAGAGCATTTATTATTAGCTAAACAAGTAGGAGTACCTAGTATTGTATGTTTTTTAAATAAAGAAGATCAAATAGACGATCCTGATTTAATTGATTTAGTTGAATTAGAAGTACGAGAAACGTTAGATCAATATGATTTTCCGGGAGATGCGGTACCTATTGTATCAGGAAGTGCTTTATTAGCTTTACAAAATTTATTAGATAATCCGAAAGTGGAACCAGGTGAATCTAAATGGGTAGATAAAATCTATCAACTAATGGACGCTGTTGATAATTATATTCCAACTCCAGCGAGACAAACAGAAAAGCCTTTTTTAATGGCCGTGGAAGATGTATTGACAATTACAGGGCGTGGGACGGTTGCTACAGGTCGTGTAGAAAGAGGTCAATTAAAAATTGGAGATACAGTTGAAATTATTGGATTAAAAGATACCAAAAATGCTACTGTAACTGGGTTAGAAATGTTTCAAAAATCATTAGAAGAAACTTTAGCTGGTGATAATGTTGGAGTTTTATTACGTGGAATTGGTAAAAATGAAATTCAACGTGGAATGGTACTTGCAAAACCAGGAAGTCTTAAAGCTCATACTCAATTTCGTGCTCAAGTTTATATTTTAACTAAAGAAGAAGGAGGTAGACATACTTCTATAACCGCAGGTTATTCACCACAAATCTTTGCTAGAACTTCAGATATAACAAGTAAGATATCAGATTTTACGACGGATGATGATACTCCAATGCAACTAGTAATGCCAGGAGATCGTATTAAACTTACGGCTAAATTAATTTATCCTATTGCAATCGAAGTCGGTATGCGTTTTGCTATTCGTGAAGGAAAAAGAACAATAGGGGCGGGAATTGTTTTAGAAATTTTAGACTAATAAAAATCTCACACCCCCCTCTTCTGTTTTGTTTTTGGGGTTCGGGGCTCGCCCCCAATGGCGAGTTTTTTTTTTTTCTGTTCTTGTTTTCCTCCCCCCCCCCCCTCCGTTTTTGTTTAGGAACGAATGATAATTCAATGGGCTATTCGTTCCGAATGATATTCGAATTGTGAAGCAATTCGAAGATCGACGCCCATTGAATTTGAGGAAAAAACCGGGGGGGAGGGGGGGGATAAATTTCAATGGGCTATTCGGAACAAGAAAAAAACGTTTTACATGGCCATAAAGCATCCATGCTTCTTTCATCGCATGGATGCAAATGAAATATATGGCCATGAAAAACGGGGTTTTTACCCTTCTTAACGAATGATATTTGAAAAACGGGGTTTTTATAAGATCGACGCCCATTGAAATTGGTTTTTTTTCCAAAAAAAAAATTCTTCGAGAATTTGGGGCTCGCCCCTTGACTACGTCCTGGAGCTCGCCGACAGGACGTTGTCCTTAAAATATGATGAAAAAAAAAAAAAAAGAGGGGAAAAGGATTACATCCTTTCCCGACGGACCCCGGTCATAAATGACCGGGGTCCTCGCTCCGCCGCCATTTCTTTAAAAAAAAAGGATGTAATTTCAATGGGCTGTTCGTTCCGAATGATATTCGAATTGAGAAGCAATTCGAAGATCGACGCCCATTGAAATTCAGGAAAAAATTTCGCGGGGGAATGATGGCCATAAATCAAACTCTCCTTCGTCGAATTTGGGGCTCGCCCCCTGGCTTTTCCATGGAGCTCGCCGACAGGGAAAAGCCCTGAAAATGAGTTTAAATGGCCATCATTCCCTTCTTTTTTTTTTTTTTTCTGTTTTGTTTAAAGAGGGGGAATTTAAAATTTCAATGGGCTATTCGGAACAAGAAAAAAACGTTTTACATGGCCATAAAGCATCCATGCTTCTTTCATCGCATGGATGCAAATGAAATATATGGCCATGAAAAACGGGGTTTTTACCCTTCTTAACGAATGATATTCGAATTGTGAAGCAATTCGAAGATCGACGCCCATTGAAATTGGGAGGAAAACGTTTTTTTTTCCCGCCTCCCCCCCCACCACAAAAAAAAAAAAAAAAAAAAACGATGAAAAAAAAGATTCATAATGATGGCCATAAATCAAATTCTCCTTCATCGAATTTGAAAATGAGTTTAAATGGCCATCATTATGAATCTTTTTTTTCTTTTTTTCTGGGAGGAAAAACCTTCGGAGGGGATAAAAACGAGAAGCCCGGTCAATTATGACCGGGGTTTAATCCGCCTCCCAAGAGAATTCTAAACTTTTCTGCTCCGCCTTCTCCCACAACCTTTATAATTCTCCTTCACCCATCTCTTTTTTTTTTGAGGAGCAGAGCCCTAACTCATTATTTTTGAGGCTTTTTAGTAGATTAATTGTCACTAAAAAGGCAGCCGGCGCCCTTTTCATTGAAGGTTAGTTTCCTCTCCGGTGGAGCTTTAAAAATGCCGCTGGCGCCCCTTTATTATAATAGAATTAATTTATAAACCTCCGCCGGGGTGATAAAAAATAATAATAAAATTATGTTGGTTCCAAAAAAGTCACGTTATCGTAAATCTTTTTGAGGAAGAATGAAAGGAAAAGCAGTTAGAGGAAATAAAATTGCTTTTGGAGTTTTTGGAATAAAAGCTTTAGAACCGAGTTGGATTACATCACGACAAATCGAAGCATGTAGACGAGTTTTAATTAGATATGTTAGACGTACAGGTAAAGTCTTTATACGAATTTTTCCTGATAAACCTGTAACCTTTAGACCCGCTGAAAGTCGTATGGGTACTGGTAAAGGGAGTGTTGAATATTGGGTATTTCCGACTTTACCAGAAAAAATTTTATTTGAAATTACTGGTTTATCTGAAACTCGTGCTCGTGAAGCTTTTCGTATTGTTTCATCCAAATTACCTATTAAAACACGTTTTGTTTCCGTAAACAATAATTAAGCAATTCTTAAAAAAAAAATTTTGGGGCGCGCCCCTTGGCTATGCCCGGGAGCTTGCCGACAGGGCGATTTTTTTTTTTTCCCGTTTCAGATTGGGCTTAATAACGAATGACCTTGAAATTGTGAAGCAATTTGAAGGTCGCCGCCCAATCTGAAACGGGAAAAAAAATTGCCCTTAAAAAATTTTATAGCGGAGATTAATTATATGATAAGAGAGCCTTTTTTTCTCTGCGCAGTTTTTCCTTTAGAAAAAACAGAAAAAAAAAAAATAGCTAAAGCTAAATAATATTATTGTCAGGAAAGAATGAAGGCCTCGCTGAAAAATTGCGAGGCCCTTATATTTTACGAACGGCACATGTTATCTTCTTTTCACCGACGGGCCTCGCAATTTTTCAAATTGCGAGGCCCTCATCCTTTTCAAGCGAGAAAAAAAAATGAGGGGAACGTTTCACTCCTACAAAAAAAGGGGAGAAACGGGTAAATGGCGCAGCAGCGATAGCTTTATTTAAAAGTGGTATGAATTTTTAGGGCGTAGCCCGTCAAATAAAAATACTTATTATTGATAGTTAATAGAGATAAGCTTCTGTCATTGTATCCTTTTTATTTATAAAAGCGAATTTTTTTTCATCATATTTTAAGGACAACGTCCTGTCGGCGAGCTCCAGGACGTAGTCAAGGGGCGAGCCCCAAATTCTCGAAGAATTTTTTTTTTTACCGCCTCCCCCCCCCCTCCCCCCCCCCTCCGTTTTTGTTTTTTCCCCCCCCCCCCCCCCCCCCCCCCCCCTCGGGGGGGGGGAGGGGGGGATAAAATTTCAATGGGCTATTCGGAACAAGAAAAAAACGTTTTACATGGCCATAAAGCATCCATGCTTCTTTCATCGCATGGATGCAAATGAAATATATGGCCATGAAAAACGGGGTTTTTACCCTTCTTAACGAATGATATTCGAATTGGGAAGCAATTCGAAGATCGACGCCCATTTTATTGGGTTTGTATCCCAAAAAACGAATAAAATAGGGGATTTGGCCGATACTCTCGTATGATACAAACCCGTTTTAATGGGTTTGGATCGCCGGCCAAATCACCTATTTCCAAAAAAAAAATTCTTCGAACCCGTGAGGGAGATGATCTCCCCTCCAAAAAAAAAAAATGAAAGGCTCCGCCGGGGCAGAGCCACGAAGAAAAAAAAAATTCGCCCCAAAAAAAATGAGAAAAAATTCCGCTCGCGCTGCGAGGACCCCGATAATTTATTATCGGGGTCCGTCGAAAAAAAATTCATTTTTTTTTCTCGCTTTTTATTAATCCGCTCCCCCCAAAAGAAGTCAAAACCTTTCCGCGGTCTTCTCCCTGTCGGTCGAAGACAGACAGGTAAAATGAACCCCCGCAAAGCTTGAGGGAAAAGAAAAACGGAGAGGAGAAGAGGAGGGGAGGGTTCGATTATTTTTTTTGCGGGTATTTACCCATACAAATATACAAAGAAAAAAAGAATAAAAAGAAATTAAAATGAGTATAGATAGAATTAGTGATATGGCAACTTGAATTTGAAATGCCATTACCATTAAAAATCCCTTGGTAAGTTTGCCTTATACAAAAATTAATGAAAAAATTGCAAATATTTTAACGAAAGAAGGATTTATTCATTGTAGTTGTGTAACAAAAGCGGATACTTCTGGTTTTTTTTTTAAATTTGGGGCTGCGCCGGAAGCTTTAAATTCATCAGATACATATAATGAGGATGCGGTACGTTCTAACAGAGTTGCAACTATAACGACACGTAAAAATTCAAATGGGGAAGCAAAAACTCCAATTGGGGCGAGCTCTCTGGCTCCGCCCGGGACCTCGCCGACAGGGCGGATCCCTGAAAAAAAAATCATTATTGTAGCTTTAAAGTATGTTGGTCGTGAAAAAATAACAATGATTCATGCCATAAAAAGAGTTAGTAAATCGAGTTTACGTTGGTACTCGCAAAATCCTATTCCATCGCCATTAGGTGGATTAGGAATTTTTATTGTCTCTACAAGCTATGGGATAATGACAGATAAAGAAGCACGAAAAAAAAAATTGGGAGGTGAAATTTTATTAGAAATTTGGTAGATTTATATTCTTTATTTTCTAGAGTTAAGTCTATTATTTATAATAAAACCTTTCAGTACATTTATATTTTATTTTATCACAGTTGAGGTATAATCACCAAGCTCACCTTTAGGAGGCGAGCTAAACGTATACGATTACGTGTTCCCGTATCATGAATCGAAGGCATCGCCCAAGATTGAAAATAAGGGTGTCTTGATCTTTAGGCTTTTTCTCTCAGATATAATTTGAGGTAGACTGCTATCAAAAAAAATAAATAAATTTTTAAAATAATGAAAAATGAACTTCTAGAGATGGAAGGATCTATAATTGCAATTTTATCAAACGGAATGTTTAAAGTTAAATTGGACAACGGCTTTTTAGTATTAGCTCATATTTCAGGTAAAATTAGAAAAAATTATATTCGAATTATCTTGGGAGATAAAGTTTTAGTTGAAATTTCCCCATATGATTTAAAATGAGGTTGAATAGTACGTCGTTTCCTTAAATAAAAATTTTTATTTAAGGAAACGACGTACTATTCAACCTCATTTTAAATCATATGGGGAAATTTCAACTAAAACTTTATCTCCCAAGATAATTCGAATTATTAAAATTTTGCAAGTGATAGCTTTCTCCCAAAAAAAAATTCCGCTCGCGCTGCGAGGACCCCGATAATTTATTATCGGGGTCCGTCGAAAAAAAATTCATTTTTTTTTTCTCGCTTTTTAAAAATTTAAAGTGGAATTCCCATTATTAACTCCCTCCTTAATAAAGTTAACTCCCATTATTAAGGAGGGAGCCCATCGTCTCATTTATAGTGGGATTCCCCTAGAAGGCACTATAAATGAGACGATGGGCTCCCTCCTTAATAATGGGAATTCAACTTTACTTTAAATTTTTAAAAAAACTTTCCAGAAGAAGATAAAAAATTAATGGCGCTAAAAAATAATCGAATTGACAGGGCATTCCATACATATTCAAATATTTATTATAAATATTTGAATATGTATGGAATGCCCTGTCGGTTCGATTATTTTTTTATAAGGCGCCCTCCCCCCTCCGGAGCGGAAAGGATGAATAAATTCATCCTAAAAAAAAATAAAAATGAGGACCCTTGTCATTTCATTTATGACAAGGGTCCTCGTTTTTTCCTGAATTTCAATAGGCGTCTATCTTCGAATTGCTTCTCAAGAAGAATATCATTCGGAACGAACAGCCCGTTGAAATTTTATCCCCCCCCCCCCCCCCCTCCCCCCCCTCCGGGGGGGGGGGGGAGGAAAAAACGAAATAGAGGGGGAAGGGGGAAATTAAAATAAAAAATAAATTATGCGATATACTGGTCCCAAATTAAAAATTTTACGTCGATTTAATTTAATCATACAACCTGCTTTGACTCAAAAATTCCAGCCTCCAGAAAGCAACGATGATAAACTTATCGCCAAAAATATGGTACAGTCTGAATCAAAAAATAGAAAACAATCACTGTATTCACTTCGTTTAATAGAAAAGCAAAAACTGCGTTTTAATTATGGTTTAACTAATAATCAACTTTTAAATTATGTTAAACGAGCTCAGAAACGATCAGGTTCAACGGGCGAAAATTTAATAAAATTTTTAGAGTCTCGTTTTGATAATATTATTTTTCGTCTAAATTTGGCACCGACTATAAATGCTGCACGACAATTGATTCTTCATGGTCACTTTGAAATTAATAAAAAAAAAGTAACAATTCCAAGTTATGAGTGTTGCATTAAGGATGAAATTAGTATCACAGCTAAAAGTAAGAATTTAGTCCTTAAAAATGCTACTTGAGCTCCCTTAAAAAAGGAAAAAAAAGAAAGGATTATAGTTTTTAATAAAGAAAAAAAGTTACCAAATTATTTATTATGGGATGAAAAACGCTCTGTTGGGACAATTTCACAAGAAATTTCGCTAAAAGATCCGATTGTGCAACAATACATTAAATTATTAAGATTACGAATCCTTTACGTCTTAGAATATTATTCTAGACAAATTTAAAATTTTTATATATAATATATATGGCTTTGCCCTGGAGCTTACCGACAATTTGAGGCTCGCCCCCTGACTACGTCCTAGAGCTCGCCGACAGGACGTTGTCCTTAAAATATAATTAGATTAAATTATAGTCTTTTAATTTTTTAGATTTGAACCGCGTCAGAACTATAGTTAATTCAATTTTGTTCCATGAAGCTTTCTTCTCCCCCCCCACGGTGGGGGGGAGAAGAAAGCTTCATGGAACAAAATTGAATTAACTATAGTTCTGACGCGGTTCAAATCTAAAAAATTAAAAAAAAAAGTCAGATTCGATTATTCCTTTTTGAGCTAGACTTTTCTATCATAGCCCGCCCCTCGGACCACAGAATATTAAATCTCGTTCCATGGTGCACTCACTAGTTATTCCTGTTATTGACGCGGTTTGAAAATTTCATTTATAAAATTTTCAAACCGCGTCAATAAAAGGAATAACTAGTGAGTGCACCATGGAACGAGATTTAATATTCTGTGGTCCGAGGGGCGAGCCTTTTTTTTTAAAGGGTAGCTTATTATGATTTGCAGAAAAAACCGTGAGACACACGGCACAAAAAATAGGAAAAAAATTTATTATGATAACAAATCAGTCGTATTTAAAAGTTGCTGATAACAGGGGGGCTAAGGAAGTTATGGTTATACACGTAATGAACTCGCAAATAGCTAATATAGGTGATAAAGTTGTTGCAGTTGTTAAAGAAGCGTTACCGAATATGACAATAAAAAAATCTGATGTAGTCACGGCAGTTGTTGTTCGAACAAAAAAAGGAATAAATAGAAATGGAACTTGGATTCGATTTCAAGATAATGCTGGGGTTATTATTCAAAAAGAAAGTGGAAATCCACGTGGAAGTCGAATTTTTGGAGGGATTCCAAAAGAATTAAGAGCATTAGGTTTTACAAAAATTGTATCATTAGCGTCGGATATTTTATAAGGGGGAGCGGATAAAAAACACTGACTTATATTAAAAAAGGGATTAGGCCGATTAAGTCTTTTTAGGGCGAATTTTTTTTTTTTCATCATATTTTAAGGACAACGTCCTGTCGGCGAGCTCCAGGACGTTGTCAAGGGGCGAGCCCCAAATTCTCGAAAAATTTTTTTCCCGCCTCCCCCCCCCCTCCCCCCCTCCTCCGTTTTTGTTTTTTCCTCCCCCCCCTCCCCCCCCCGGGGGGGGGGGGGGGGGGGGGATAAATTTCAATGGGCTATTCGGAACAAGAAAAAAACGTTTTACATGGCCATAAAGCATCCATGCTTCTTTCATCGCATGGATGCAAATGAAATATATGGCCATGAAAAACGGGGTTTTTACCCTTCTTAACGAATGATATTTGAAAAACGGGGTTTTTATAAGATCGACGCCCATTGAAATTGGTTTTTTTTCCAAAAAAAAAATTCTTCGAACCCTTTCTCCTCCCAAAAACAAAAAAATGAAAGGAATGATGGCCATAAATCAAATTCTCCTTCGTCGAATTTGGGGCGAGTAAAATGAACCCCCTGCCTTTTCCATGGAGCTCGCCGACAGGGAAAAGCCCTGAAAATGAATTTAAATGGCCATCATTCCCCCGCGAAATTTTTTCCTGAATTTCAATGGGCGTCGATCTTCGAATTGCTTCTCAATTCGAATATCATTCGGAACGAACAGCCCATTGAAATTACATCCTTTTTTTTTAAAGAAATGGCGGCGGAGCGAGGACCCCGGTCATTTATGACCGGGGTCCGTCGGGAAAGGATGTAATCCTTTTCCCCTCTTTTTTTTTTTTTTTTCTGAGTAAAAAACCGGGGGGGGGAGGGGGGGGATAAAATTTCAATGGGCTATTCGATACGAATGATATTCATCCTCCCCCTCTTTTTGAAGATCGACTCCCATTTTATTGGGTTTGTATCCCAAAAAACGAATAAAATAGGGGATTTGGCCTATACTTTCGTATGATACAAACCCGTTTTAATGGGTTTGGATCGCCGGCCAAATCACCTATTTCCAAAAAAAAAATTCTTCGAGAATTTGGGGCTCGCCCCCTGACTATGTCCTGGAGCTCGCCGACAGGACGTTGTCCTTAAAATATGATGAAAAAAAAAAAAAAAGAAGGGAATGATGGCCATAAATCAAACTCTCCTTCGTCGAATTTGGGGCTCGCCCCCTGGCTTTTCCATGGAGCTCGCCGACAGGGAAAAGCCCTGAAAATGAGTTTAAATGGCCATCATTCCCTTCTTTTTTTTTTTTTTTCTGGGAGGAAAAAACCGGGGGGGGAGGGGGGGGGGAGGCGGTAAATAGATGATTTGGCCGGCGATACAAACTCATTAAAACGGGTTTGTATCATACGAGAATATCGGCCAAATCATCTATTTACAAAAAAAAAACGTTTTTCCTCCAGAGGGGAACGGTTTTCCTCCCAGAAAGGAACGTCCCAGAAAAAAAATTCCGCTTGCGCTGCTTGCGCTCCACTTTTTTATTTTACCCCGTCGGGGTAAAATAAAAAAGTGGAGCGCAAGCGGGAATTATTAAATTATGAATAATTCTTTTTCATCAGCTTTTTTCTACCACCCCCCTCCTCTCCTTTTTTGTAGGAGTGAAACGTTCCCCTCCCCCCCCCTCCCCCCCCCTCCAAGGTTTTTCTCACCAATTTCAATGGGCGTCGATCTTCGAATTGTGAAGCAATTCGAAGATCGACGCCCATTGAAATTGGGAGGAAAACGTTTTTTTTTTTTATTGCCGAGGCGGTAAAAAAAAATTCTTCGAGAATTTGGGGCTCGCCCCTTGACTACGTCCTGGAGCTCGCCGACAGGACGTTGTCCTTAAAATATGATGAAAAAAAAAAAAAAAAGAGGGGAAAAGGATGTAATCCTTTTCCCCTCTTTTTTTTTTTTTTTTTTTGTGGGGGGAAAAACCTTGGAAAAAAGGGGGGGGGGAGGGGGGGCGGGAGGAAAAAAGCTAAAGCTATTGATCAAAAAAAAATATAACTTTAATATTTATGAATCATCGATTAAAAAATTTTTATATAGAGTCTATTCGACCTCAATTAAAAGAACAATTAGGATATTCAAATTTTCATGCAATTCCAAAACTTGAAAAAATTGTTGTTCATAGAGGCATTGGCGGAACCAATCAAAATAAACGTTTAATCGACTCGTCATTAAATGAATTATCAAATTTAAGCGCCCAAAAAGGTGTCATTAGCAATTCAAAAAAATCCATTGCAACTTTTAAATTGAGAAAAAATATGCCAGTCGGTATTGCAATTACTCTACGGAAAAACAGAATGTTTGCATTTTTAGATCGTCTTATTAATTTAGCATTACCTCGAATTCGAGATTTTAATGGATTAAATAATAAAAGTTTTGATGGAAGAGGAAGTTTTTCTATGGGTTTAAGTGAATCTTTAATGTTTCCAGAATTAAGTTATGATAGTGGTGATGTTGGTAGTTCCGGTTTACAAGTTACGATTGTAACAAGTGCAAAAACGGATAAAGAAGCATTAGCTTTATTAAAAGCTTTTCAAATGCCTTTTCGTGATTAAAAATAAATCATCTATTTATTTCTGATTACTTTCTTTAATAGTAAAGGATACGCCTTGTCGACGAGCTTCAGAGCAATGGCATGGGGCAAGCTCTAAATTAAATAATAATTAAATTTCGTTCCATGGGGCGGACACCCTTAATATTAATTAAATCTCGTTCCATGGTGCACTCACTAGTTATTCCTTTTATTAACGTCGAAATTTTCAAACCGCGTCAATAAAAGGGATAACTAGTGAGTGCACCATGGAACGAGATTTAATTAATATTAAGGGTGCCCGCCCCATGGAACGAAATTTAAATTACGTGGCTCGCTTCGACGCATCCCTTTAATAATGGAGTAACATTATATGTATGGAATGTCTTCCCTAAAAAAAAGCCTTTTTATACTGTAAAATTGGCCATATACTTGATCCATATTTTTGTGGAGGGCGAAAAAAATGGGTTATTCGAATCGAATGATATTCGAATTGTGAAGCAAATCGAATATCGACGCCCATTGAAAGTAAAGGGGGAAAAGCCGATGAAAGAAGAATGGATGCCCCTTTGCGTAGCTTTATGGCCAATTTTACAGGATAAAAAGCTCCACTTTCCTCCCAAAGGATTTATATTGCGCTCTCACCCCCCCCTCCCCCCCGGTGATTTGGCCGGCGATCCAAACCCATTAAAACGGGTTTGTATCATACGAGAGTATCGGCCAAATCCCCTATTTTATTCGTTTTTTGGGAACCAATTTCAATAGGCGTCGATCATCAAATTGCTTCTCACAAAGAATATCATTCGTATCGAATAGCCCATTGAAATTTTATCCCCCCCCTCCCCCCCCCCGGTTTTTTCTGAGGAAAAAACAAAAACGGAGGGGGGGGGAGAGGGAGGGGGAGGAAAAACCGGAAAGCTCGCCTCAACTTATAAGCTATTCAAAACGTGATAAAAAAGGGCTCATCATTCAATGGGATAGGATAAATGCCTTCTAAGCATTTCATGTAGATTCGAATTCTACTGAGCCTAAAATCAAAGCAATACACTTTTTCTTTTTTTTTTTTTCTTTAAAGGATACCCATAAAAAAGAATCCAACGTGTTTGGCTAAAATTTAAAATTATTCGTTTTTTACACTCTCGATTTAAATCAGTATTAATATAGATCTAGTTGGGTCTAATCAGGACGACTGATTCATTTTTAAAACACGTCTTATAGGAATCGAACCCATAATCTCCAAATTTGGAATTTGGAATTCTAACCATTGAACTAAAGACGCTTTTTATATTTTTTATTCATAAGGGCGATTTTTTGGGGGCTTGTCCCCCGGCGTAGCCCTCCCTAAAAAAACCCGCCATTTATTAATGCGCCCCCTAAAAAAAAAATTTTATTAATCCGCTCTCCAAGAGAAGTCAAAACCTTTCCGCTTCTTTCTCCCCTCAAAAATTAAATTAATTCAATTTTTATAAAAAAAGTCGGCGAGCTCCAGGACGTAGTCAGGGGGCGAGCCCAAAATAATAAATACATTCTAAATATTCTTTTTTTACAACACGAAAAAAGATAAAAGAACGATTATAAGCAAAGGTGCACTAGTAAAAAAAAATTATTATTTTTATAGCCTTTTCTATAAAAGTAATAATTTTTTTTTTACTAGTGCACCTTCTATGGAAAAAAGGAGATTCGAACTCCTGAAAGATGATAAATCTTTAAGAGCTTAGCAAGCCCTCGCCTTCAACCAACTCGGCCATTTTTCCTTTTTCAGGCGGGAAATTTTGTGCGTAATTCCATGCAATCATTACAGACCGTTATCAAAAACGAAGGAGATGGATCTTCTCGGTTTAAGATCCATTCTTGCAAAGTAATTTTTAAATCAAAAGAGAATTTTAGGAGTCTTAGTAATTTTTTAATAGTACAATAATTTATTATGCGGCCGCGGACGGAAAAAATCAATTTTTATTACTAGATAAGTAGTATTCTTTTTTCGCTTCGGAGGAGCGAAAAGGACTTCTTTTGGAAGGCGGATTAAACTCCGGTCATAAATGACCGGGGTTCTCGTTTTTTTTGGAGAACGATTATTTTTTTTTATCCTCCCCCCAAAGCGCGCAGCGCAAGCGGAAAATTTTTTAGGGCTATTTTTTTTTCCTGTTTCAGATTGGGCTCAATAATTTTTTTTTTTTTTTTCATCATATTTTAAGGACAACGTCCTGTAGGCGAGCTCCAGGACGTAGTCAGGGGGCGAGCCCCAAATTCTCGAAGATTTTTTTTTTTTTCCAAAAAAAAAACCAATCAGAAACGTGTTGGGGGCCTGCCCCCCGGCGCAGCCCTCCCGAAAAAAAAAATAGCCAAGGGGCGAGCCCCAAAATAGCGGAAATTTTTTTTCCCGTTTCTGTTTTTTGTTTTTGGTAGGAGAAAGGGTTCGAAGAATTTTTTCCCGCCTCGGCGGTGGTAAAGTGAACCCCAAAAAAAAAAAAAAATCAGAAAAATATAAATATGGGCTCCATTGGCGCCCAGGGAAAAAAATTTCGGAGGGGAAAGAGGGAGAAGAAGGGTAACAACGTGGAAACAACATATATTTTTTAGATTCCATTTTATCCTTGATTAATAGAGTTTTAATCTCTTTTTTCCCTCTTCTTTTTTTTTTTATTGAGCGACGAATTTTTTCTCAAATTCCACCGAATTCAATAATAATTCTCACTACACGTTTCACTGTCGAGTTCGGGATGGAGATCGGGTGGTTCCATGTAGCATAAACACTCAATTTTTTTGTGTAAAAAAACGATTTTTTTAAATATAGGTAAAAATCAGTTGGTTATTTCGTAAACTAGGCTGAACACCTTTCGATGCTTACACCCGTTTATGAATTCAGCTTGTCTTGCTGTTTCCTTTTGGGGAAATTTTTTTCGAGGTAAGCTTCCTGCTTAGATGTTTTCAGCAGTTATCCATTCATGCATAGCTACTCAGCAACATACAGTCTTTACGTTGTAAAGACTATAGCTGATACACCATTGGCATGCTGTACTCGGTCCTCTCGTACTAGAGTACAGTTCTCTACAAATTTCCATGCTGATAGATCAGATAGCGACCAAACTGTCTCACGACGTTTTAAACCCATCTCGCGTACCCTTTTAACGGACGAACAGTCCGACTCTTAATAAATTATACACTACTAAGCTAGGGTGAGACGACATCGCATAAATGTTTAACAAAATATTAAAGATGGATTTTATATAACATTGAAGGAACTTGAGACATATAAACAAGTTTTTTTTATGTCTCATAGCTTTTTGCGCTAATAAAGATTCTCCATTGATTAGGTCAATTTTCATAAATATGACATTTGATATTGTATTTTTGTCTTAAAACTTCACAAAGGCGTTCATTCTCGTTTTTTGTAAAACTTTCTGAACTAATTCGTAAACCTTTACTTTTTTTATCTTTTATACTTCCATCGTCCATAAACCAGTAAGCTATTGCTTTTGGTGTTAATAAATCACCAATATTAGCAGGTAAAACTTTTTTTCCTTCACGATACCATAATTGTGCAACAGGAAGTAGTTCTACCTGTGTTGTAGTATTAACATACTTCGTGTTGGTAGTTTTGGCTTGAAGAATTTCTGGCTGAGTTATCCAATGTTTGTAAATACTTATCAAATGTTCTAAATATTCTAAATTTTTATAACCAAGTCGTAATCGATAAGATTTTGGAGGATTTCAAAACGTTTGTAAATTTCCATCTCCTAACATATTTCCTGTTATTACATCCTTTAAACTCATATTTTGTGTTTTCTTATTTTTTTTTAAGATCAGAACTATATCATCTTTATTTAATTTCATCTTTATTTTAATTTAAAAAAGTTAAACGTCTAGTCGTTGAGAATTTTTTTTGAGCCCTATTTTAAAATTACATCAGTGATGTAGCATCACTGATATAATTTTATTATGAAAAACAATAAAAAAAATTTTCTGCTGATTATTTGTTTTAAATATTTAATTTTAACTTTTATATTTATAACTAAAGTATAAAAATTTGTCAAATTTCCAGCATATAATTTAATTTTTATGACCCCTTATTTCGAGGTGCCGAACACTATCGTCGATATGGGCTCTTGGATAGTACTAGCCTGTTCAATTTTGTTTTATAAAAGCTTTTAAAGAGTCCGATTTAAATTTTGGACTTTGCTTTTATTTCTTTTAAATTGAGATTTTTAAAAGTTCAGACTATGTCATTTTTTTTCATAAAAAAATTTAATAATTTAGTCGTTGAACCGTGATATTTGGCTGCAAATTTATAGATTCTATTTTTTTGCAATTAATTAAATTATTTTTTTTAGTAATTTCTTTTTCTTTTAGGGCCATTTTTTTTTCCCGTTTCACTCCTACAAAAAAAATCTGAAACGGGAAAAATTTTGCCCCTTGGTTTTGACCGGAGCTCGCCGACAGGGCGAAGCCCTTGCTTCAGAAAAACGATTATTTAATTTATAAAACTAAATGGGACATTTTAGCTGTATCTCATCCCTAGAGTAGCTTTTATCCGATGAGCGACGGACTTTCCACACAGTCCCGTCGGATCACTAAGACCGGCTTTCGCCCCTGCTCGAATTGTCCTTCTCACAGTCAAGCTCCCTTATGCCTTTACACGCCATACCTGATTTCCATCCAGGCTGAGGGAACCTTTGTACTTTTTTGTTACCTTTTTAAACACTTTTTTTTATAAATTGTATAATTAAAAATGACAATAGATTTTCCCTCTCCCCCCTCTATGGAGAGGGGAGGGAGGAGGGAAGAAAAAAATCTAAAATGGATTCCAAGTTTTGTTTTTTTGAAATTTAATCATAGTTCTCAAAACATTCCTTTTGATTTAAAGGAGGGCAAGTGGATTTGTACTTAGCAAAATATAAAGAGGCGTGATTTTGAGGAATTTCAGTAACAAAGTCGGTAGACCCATCGCTAATCTTTGAGCTTTTGTACTTGATTAACCAAAAAAATGACTTAACCAACAGCAAATACCGAAAAATAAAAACATCGCACAAAATCCAACACTCATAAATAGTAAAACCCAAAGTATTCAAATATAATCCTTTAGATTGTTTAGATTTTGTACCTCCATCGTCACTATACCAATAAGCAAGCGAAATAGGATGTAAAATTTTGCGAATATTAAAAGGAACCATTTTAATTCCTTGTGGATAAAATAAGCGTCTCCATAAATTATAGTATTCATGAACGGTACTATTAAAAATAGAACTAATATTTTTTGGAGTTTTGATTGGCGCGTGAAATGTGTAATCTTTAATACTGGTGAAAGGCTGATTTCGCTTCTTAGGGATTAGATCCAAAACTTTGAGAACATTAAAGGAGTGCTCAAGATCATTACCATAGAAAAAAAAAAAGTTTGAGTATAATTTATCCAAGTTTTTTGATTACCAGAGACTGAATCTGGAGTGTGACAATCTCCTAAGAGATTTCCCAAAGTCATTTTTTCTAGATATAATGAACCATATGAATTTATAAATTCAATATATCTATCTCCAAGTGGAAAAACTGTGTTTGTTACGGCACCTAAATTTATATTGAATTGAAAATTTTTTATCTTTTTATAAAGTTCTTTAATGCTTTTTTTATATCTTGTTAAATCATCCATAATTTTTAGTGTCGTATTTTATACAATTTTTATATTTTATTAAATCATCCATAGTTTTTTAGTGTCGTATTTTATACAATTTTTATCTTTAAGTTTTCCTAAAGGTCAGAACTATATCATTAGTTTTTTTTTTTTCCTATTTTTTTCTTTTTAGGGGGTTTGTTTGAGCGCCCTAAAAAGAAAAAAATAGGAAAAAAAAAAAAATAAAATAAACATATAGTCGTTGAAGAGAACTTTCTTGCTAATTTTCTTTAATAATTAGTAATTTTTCACGTTATAACCGCTAATTTTTGAATTTCAAAATTCAAAAATTAGCGGTTTAGTAGTATTATTAATTTTATAAACAGATTTTTTAGCATATAGTTTTTTTTTCATTAGTTTTTAAGTTTTAATGGTTCAGAAAAGGTCCAAACAATGCCCCATTAAAACCACACGCCTGAAACTGTCAAGCAACCGGTTAACGGTCATGTGCTTTTAGAGTCCAAATTTTTCCAGAGTGGTCTCTCACTGTTGGCTCCCCTTTTTCCGGAAAAAAATTATCATCACCTCCCACCTAGGCTGCGCAAGAAAAATTCAAACTCAATTCCAGGTTGCGATAAAGCTTCGTAGGGTCTTTCCGTCTTGATCTACCGAACCCGTATCTTCACAGGTATTCCTATTTCACTGAGTGTATTTGCAGGACAGTGTTTGAATCATTACTTTATTCGTGCGGGACTCCAATCAAGAGCCAATGAATTTCGCTCAGAAGTTCTCTTAAATAAAATTAAAAAGCTGGGCTATTTCTTATGATAAAAAAATAAAGTTTACTGATAAGCAGTTTATTTTAAAGAATCTTGATATTTTTTTTTTAGAAGCAATACTTGTTTTTTTAAGTTATCGGTTCTACGTTTAGAAAGATCATAAGTTAATAAAGCAATTTCATAGATACCTTTTCAAGTTAAATGCTCTTTTTTAATCATTTTTTCGACAATCGATTTAAAAACCAATAACTCAGCTTTTCTTTTTGATTGAAGGCTATTATTAGTGAAAAATTTTACTAAACTATTTAAATCGTTTAGATCACGAACACAATAGCTGAATCTAACAGTGTTTTTGGTATCACTTTTTCCTCAATTATTTTTAACATAGCCCTTTCCATCAAAAAATAAAAGCAAGGCCAATAGCAAAGCAACGTCTTGTTCACTTTGAACTACATTAAATTCTGGGATTACTTGATATCCCATAGCCATATCATTTCATGCATTCATAGAACAACTAATACATCCTTCCCCATCTACAAATCCACAAATATAACTTGGGTTTTTTTCTAAATAATCAAATAATTCTAAAGTTCATTTTTTAAAATTAACTAAATCTTTGTTTTTAAAGTCTTTGTTTTTAGAAGAAATTCTACTCAAATTATTTTCATAAATATCATTTAATTCCTTAGTAGTTTTGATAAATATCATTTAATTTTTTATAAGAAGGAAATAGTTTTTTTTTATCATTTAAACGTATAGTCTCTAAAGAAATATTATTTCTTGTTAGTTATTTTTTTTGGGCAACGCCCTTGACATATTTTTACTTGTCCGGTTGTCGAAAAAGTATTAATCAAATTTTAAAATTTTTCTAACATATAGTTTAATTTTACTAAAGCTAGCATAAACTGTAACCTTAGGCTGACCTTATATAAAAAGCTCCGCCTTTCCTCTTTTTATATATAGTCAGGACTATATCTTACAATACGTAATTTATAAATATAATAATATTAATACAAACGGTATTAATATTTTTTTAGATTTGGAACACTTTCCAGATAATCGAATTGAGGATCCAGGTCTTTTAAAATTTCTTCCTTAGGCGTACGACGCTGCTTACCCCCATCATTCATTAAATAAGCCAAATGAACAATAAGGTTGAAACCTTGTCGTGTATTATGCTCATTTTTTTCAAATATGCGCATAATTTGGCAAAAAATTTGAGAATCATAATTTTTAAAAGCCAATGGATTTTTCTCTAAAATTGGTAAAAGGTATTTTGTAACCTTTTTGACCCCTTTTAAGTCAATACTCCATACATCGCTATTACTCGTTCTATCCTTTTTAGGACGTACTTCACCTTCGCTACCAAAAAACTTTTGGTTAAAATATTCCATAATTTCAAGGTTTTGATTAAAATTTGCTTGATAAACATTCAGTTGAACATTTACGTGCCAATTATAACCTAATGTTGATTTAGCGGATGTTGTAGTAGTTTTAGAAAAAGAAACGTGAAAACTTGATTCGCTATCGATAATACCTAAGAAAAAAGTTTTTTGATAGTCATCACTTGATCTCTTGAACGTGTCTAAATTATAAAAATTTTTTGGTTCTTTATAATAGTTAAACGTTTCCAAATTTTTTGTATTAAGCTTTGATAAATAATTTCGGGTCATAATGGATTATTTTATAAATTAATATTATATCAACATTTAGTCTCTGAAGAAAAAAATTTCTTGCGGGTAATTTTATTTTTTGTACTAATTATAACTGATTAAAAACTTTTTGTTTTTTTTATGAGTATAGAACAAATAAAAATGTTCCAGCAATTAGTTGATTTTTACGAGAGCCTTTAAAGATAGTAAACTAATTGACCCTCAAGGTTAGGCAATTAATCTTTAATTTTTCAAATAAAGTTAGACTATACCTTCGAGTTTACTCAAACTTAGAAAGTTTATTTCATATTTGATTGAAACCTTTAAACTCACCAACGGTATTAACCAAAAAATTTTGGTTCTCTCCTTTCGGATCAGTCGTTACAGGGGCATATAAAAGTGGAGAAAAATTGGTTTCTAAAATTTATAGCCTTCCCACGGTATTACCATGATTTTAGTAAAAAAAAAATTTTTAATTTTAGGTTTCACCGTTCGCTCTTCTAAATATTTTAGAAAAACGTAAATAAACCCGTTTTTTGCGAATTTATTTATTGAGTTGGTTTATTATAAGAAAGTCACCTTTCTTAGGCGGTTCTTTACCTTGAGCCGCCATTCACCAGGATTTCGATTGAAAGCTCTCACTTTCGCACTTTATCTTCTGGCATTGGGCAAAAGTCAAACCTCATATATAGTGTTACCACTTAGCGAAGTCCTGTGTTTTTACTAAACAGTTGCTCAAACCTATTCTCTGCGACCTTCCTTCCAGCTAGGCCTCACTTATCCCGAAGTTACGTGAGCAATTTGCCGAGTTCCCTACAAATACTTAACTCAACTCCTTAGTAGTTTACTACCAATCCACCAGTGTCAGTTTAGAGTACAGCTAATTCACTTTAATAATTTAGAGCTTTTCTTGGTATAATTACAGTTCTAATGTTTTTTTACATTCAAACAATAAATACGTCCCTCTTTTAGAAAGTCAATTAGTTCAAGAATGACACTTGATCTCCATTCAACTACGCCTTTCGACCTCGTTTTAGGTGCTGACTTACACTTCGTAGACAAGCCATTTGAAGAAACCCTTGGATTTTCGGAGTCCTGGATTCTCACCAAGATTTTCGTTACTCAAGCCGACATTCTCACTTGTGCAGAATCCATGGGTTATCACCAATATCACTTCACCTTCTGCACAACGCTCTCCTACCGAGTTTTAATACTCCCACAGTTTCGGCAGATGACTTAGTCCCATTACATTTTCGGCGCAAGAACACTCAACCAGTGAGCTGTTACGCACTCTTTAAAAGATTGCTGCTTCCAAGCAAACTTGCTGGCTATCTCTGCATTCTCACCTCCTTTAACACTTAGTCATCATTTAGGGGCCTTAACTAGTGATCTGGGCTGTTTCCCTTTTGAGTAACGCGCTTATCCTCGTTACTCCCACTGAATTATGGAATAATTTTTGTAATTCGGAGTTTGTCTTCAAAACGTACATCTTTGGGACGCCGCAGCAAAAACAGTGGCTCTACCCACTCAAATTCCATCAAAATTCGCTGCGCCTAAACGCATTTCGGAGAGAACCAGCTAGCTCCAATCTCGACTAGCTTTTACTATAGCTGTAGCTTATATATTAAAATGATAAACCACATAGGATTATTTCATCATGTAAAATTCCACCTTCCATAAAAATTTTTAATTTCTATTTTACATGCTAAATTTTAATAATCTCTGAACTTTTATAAAGCTTTTTTAGCCCCCAGCGGAGCCCTTTATAAAAGATGCAAATTTTTTAAAGTTCTTGCAATTAATTTAATTTGCTTTCATTCCGGGCTCGCCTTGGCGAAGCCCTTTTTTTTTTTTTTTTATTAAAAAAAGGAGCCTGAAAGACTCGCGAACCATAGCTCATCAGACGGTTTTGCAACACCGGGCTGTTCGGGCCTCCGTGGCTGGTTTAACAGCACTTCACCCTGGCCATGGTTAGATCGATTGGGTTCGGGTCTTAATTAAGTGACGTTACGCCTTTTAAAACTTGCTTTCGCTTTGATTTTTAATCTGCCACTTAATTAAAATCGCCGGCACATTCTTCAACAGGCACGCGGTCAGAATTTTTAAACCTCCCACTGCTTATCAGTTTGCTATTTCACGCTCTATCTCACTCCCCTTTAGAGGTTCTGTTACAGCTTTCCCTCGCGGTACTTGTTCACTATCGGTGACTCAAGAGTATTTAGCCTTACGAGGTGGTCCTCGCAGATTCATACGAGATTTCACGTGTCTCATATTACTCGGGATAATCTATAATAGGGCTTTGCCCGTAGGCGAGCCCCAAAAAAAATTTAAAAAATTACAGGACTTTCACTTTCTGTGGTATGCTATTCGAAGCATTTCATTTTTGTTTTTTTTTAGGTTTATAGTCCCACAACCCTGTCTATTTTTTTAATGATAGAAAAATAGAGACAGTTTAGGCTCTTTTAATTTCGTTCGCCACTACTTTTAAAATCACTTTTGTTTTCTTTTCCATGACTTACATAAGATGTTTCAGTTTAGTCAGTTGGCTCTTTCCTTTTTATGAATTCAAAAGGTAGTTTTTAAGGTTGCCCTATTCGGGGATCTTTGTATCTAAACATCTTTCCTGTTCCACAAAGCATTTCGTCGGTATATCACGCCCTTCATCGCCTTTGAGTCCCAAGCTATCCCTAGCAATCTTTAAATAATTTTACCATTTAAAATAATCAACGCAGTCTCCCAATGTCACATAAGGCAGGCCCCGTGGGGCCTACTTTTTCCCCCCAAAAAAAAGTCTTTTTTCAGGCTTGCGCCCTCTTCCATAAATAGAATCCTTTTTGCTAGCTCCTCGGCTTGCGTTTCTTTAATAATTAATTTTAATTATAAAATAATTGAATTAATATGTCAACCAACAGTTGCTCAGTCTGGCTTTGTTACATGTGAGCTCTTTTTAAAATGGAGCCATGCTTAACAAAAGAGGTTTTTTTTTACTTCATCTTTTACCCTTTTTAAATTTGGGGCTTGCCTCCTGGTATATATAAATTCCGCCTCCCCCAAAAAAAAATTACGCTATTTTGGGGTTCACTTCAGGTTTTTCCGAAGGAAAAACCGAAAAACGAGGACCCTTGTCATTTATGACAAGGGTCCTCATTTTTATTTTTTTTTAGGATGAATAAATTCATTCTTTCCGCTCGTAAAATGAACCATAATAAAAAAAATTAATATATTTATATACGGGCAATTTTTTTTCCCGCCGAGGCGGGAAAAACACGTTTCAGATTGGTTTTTTTTTTATTGGTTTTTTTTTTATTAAACAAAAACAGAAAAAAAAAAAAGAGGGGAAAAGCCGATGAAAGAAGAATGAATGCCCCCCGCGTAGCTTTATGGTCAATTTAACAGGATAAAAAGCTTCGCGGGGGGGCTTTTTTTTCTTATATTGCGCTCCTTTAAAGGAGAGGAGGAGGGTTCGATTATTTTTTTTGCGAGCGGAAAAATTGAGGGCCTCGCGATTTGAAAAATCGCGAGGCCCTCATCCTTTCCCGATAATAATATTATTTCGTTTTTTTCACTGGACTTTCTTTTTAATTCAGGGCTATGCCCTGTTGGCGAGCTCCTCTCCTCTCCCTTCTCTCCCAAACAAACATAAAAGTCGGCTTCGCTCCAGGGCAATAATATATTTATATAGCCAGGGGGTTCATTTTACTCCCCTTTTACAAAAAGCGAGCAGCGCAAGCGGAAATTCTTTCCTTCCCAAAAGCAAAAAACCTCTGAAGGAAAAAACTGAAGTGTAGGGCTTTGCCCTGTCGGCGAGCTCCCGGGCGAATTTTTTTTCCCTGGGCGCCGTCCTTTATATTTTTCTGATTTTTTTTGTAGGAGTTAAACGTTCCCCCCAGAAAAAAAAAAAAAAAAGAAGCTCCGCGGCTTCGCCGAAGAATGATGGCCATTTAAACTCATTTTCAGGGCTTTTCCCAGTCGGCTTTTCTATGGAGCTCGCCGACTGGGAAAAGCCCTGAAAATGAGTTTAAATGGCCATCATTCTTCGGCGAAGCCGCGGAGCTTCTTTTTTTTTTTTTCTGGGCGTCGACCTTCAAATTGCTTCACAATTTGAAGATCATTCGTTATTAAGCCCAATCAGAAACGAAAAAAAAAAAACTCGGGATCGGGGGTTCATTTTGGGATTTTCCTCTCCCCCCCTCCCCCTCCCCCTCCGGGGGGGGGAGGGGGGGGAGGAAAAACCGGAAAGCTCGCCCCGAACCCCAAAAAGAAGAGCTTTTGTGCCGAATTAGTTGGTAGAGTTAATTAAATCCAGCAAATTATAGTACTTAGCTAAACTAATATTGATGCGCGGAAACGATAGATCATCAGAAATAAAAGTTATGGTATATAATCCATTAACTAGTCTCGTCGAACCGTCGCGTATAATTTTAACGGGAGTTGTACAACATTATCTAGCGGTTGTTGAAATTCATTTATATTTTGAGCCTTGGGCTAATTTATAGGATGATGAATTAATTCATAAGTACTATTTTCTAAATTTTCAGAATTAGTATCTTTACTAGGTTCTTTATACCCCTACTTCCCTTAGTCGCAGAACAAATAAAAGCATCTTGTATTAAAAATTTAATAATGCTAGTACCGTGAATAGTATTAAGTCTCAAGTGGATAATGCAGTCCTCATTTAAATTAATAAAGACTTACAACTAATAATTGTTCTAGAAAGACCGAGTATAATTGCACCAGCAATACTATTTTGTAGTTTCATATTTTTTTTTATTTTTCCCCTTTCCCATATTATGTCAGCGAGCTCCATGGCAAATTTTTTTCGGGAGGGCTACGCCGGAGGACAAATTTTTTTTTGGGGCGGGAAAAAAAAATTCGCCCCAAAAAAAAATTTGGAGGCAAATCAAGTATATGACCAATTTTACAGGATAAAAATTTTTATCTCTTCGGCGGAGCCTTTAATTAAAAATCTCAGTGGGAAAAGAACCTCGCCCAGGCGAATTTTTTTTTTTAATGAAATTAACTGTTAGTAAAACATTAATTTGTAGAAAATTTTTATTCAAGAGCGCAAGCGGTATTTTATTGACGAGCGGCATAACTGTTTAGGGCTCCGCCGGAAGAAAATTAATTAACGTCCTTTGGCTGAGATCTGAATTAAACGTTAATTCAGAGCTCAGCCAAAGGACGTTAATTAATATAAAAGGGGTAAAAATAAAGGTCGCAAAATAGTGCTAAAATTTATTTAGCTTTTGCTCCATAACGACTACGAGAAGTTTTTCTACCTTTAACTCCTGCCGTATCCAAAGTTCCACGAATGATTTGATATCTGACTCCAGAAAGATCTTTAACACGACCCCCTCTGACAAGAACAACGGAATGTTCTGATAAATTATGTCCCATTCCAGGAATATAAGCAGTAATTTCTGTTTTTGAAGAGCCAGATAGTCTAACACGAGCTACTTTTCGTAAAGCTGAATTCGGTTTTTTAGGAGTTGTAGTATAGACCCAAAGACATACTCCTCTTTTTTGTGGACAAGAATTTAAGGCTGGAGATCTTGATTTTTTTGTTTTTATTTTTTTTCTGGCATTTCGTACTAATTGTTGTGTAGTTGGCATTTTTAACTAAAATTTTAATTTTTATCTTTCTTCAAAAAACCTCCGCTTCCCTCCCAAAGGATTTATAATGTGCTCTTAAAAAGCAATTACTATCCCTTTTTGACGTTTCTCGTCTTTTTTAAAATCGTCACGTCCGAGGCAAAACGCCGTCGGAAAAAATTCTTAAGGAAGAAAAAAAATACGCTATTTTAATAAAAAAATTTTTTTTTGGGGAGGAGGGCGGGGTTTATATAGCCAGGAGGCGAGCCCCATTTTTTTCGACCGGACCCCGATAATAAATAATCGGGGTCCTCACAGCGCGAGCGTATTTTTATTTTTTGGCAGATAATAACGTGAAAACAACACAATTTTTATAGGCTTATCCCATCGTGCTTAATTCGAATTGTATCATCAAAAATAATATAACTCGAATTACGCACGATGAGATAAGCCTATAAAAAATAAAAATTCCGATATGTTTGAATTCATTTCACATGTTATTTTAAATTTCTTTAAAAATAAAAATTTTAAAAAACCGGCCCTGCGATCGGTCCCCCTTGTTTAAGGTACGCCCCACGGACCACATAAATATTAATTAAATCTCGTTCCATGGTGCACTAGTTATTCCTTTTATTGACGCGGTTTGAAAATTTCGACGTTAAAAATAGATGAATCCAGGGGGAGGAGTAGGTATTGATCAATTTTTAACGTCGAAATTTTCAAACCGCGTCAATAAAAGGAATAACTAGTGCACCATTATATATACAAAGGGTGCGCAAGCAACATTTAAAAATTGTCGGCATAATAAACATATTAGCTCCTTTCCCTCCCAAAATTTTTTTAGGGCTATTTTTTTTCCCGTTTCAGATTTTTTTTTTCTACCCCCCCCCCTCCCCCCTCCCCTCCTCCCTTTTGGAGAGGGGGAGGGGGGAGGGGAAAAACAAAACAATAAAAAAAAAAATTATTGAGCCCAATCTGAAACGGGAAAAAAAATAGCCCTAAAAAAATTTCCGCTATTTTGGGGCTCGCCTCTTGGCTTTGCCGTAATAAAAAAATTAGGAGCTCGCCGACGGGCAAATTTTTTTGGGGGACAACACGTTTCTGATTGGTTTTTTTTTTTTTATTGGGGGGCAGGCCCCCCAATAAAAAAAAAAATTATTGAGCTTAATCTGAAACGGGAAAAAAAAAATAGCCCTAAAAATTTTTGGGGATTTATATAGCCAAGGGGCGAGCTCCAACTTTTTGTTTTTGTTTTAGGCAAGAAACGTAGTTTCCCTCCTAAAAATAATGAAATAAAAAGAACGTGATTAACAGGTCCTCGTTTTATTAAATTCTGCTTATAAGCCCTAATAAAGAAAAAGAATTTACTTCTTCAAATAAGAGTAATAGAAATTAGAATGCCACAAAAAAAAGCCTTTTTATCCTGTAAAAATGGCCATATACTTGAAAAAAAAAATGAAAGAAGAATGGATGCCCCCCCGCGTAGCTTTATGGCCATTTTTACAGGATAAAAAGCTCTGCAAAAAAAAAGCCTTTTTAGGTTGCGCTCTCTCTCCCCTCTCCCTTAAAAGTGAAGGGCTTTGAAAAGCAAAAAACCTCCTAAGGAAAAAATAAAGTGAAGGGCTTTGCCCTGTATATAAATATATTACGGCGAGCTCCCGAGCGAATTTTTTTTCCCTGGGCGCCGTCCTTTATATTTTTCTGATTTTTTTTGTAGGAGTGAAACGTTCCCCCCAGAAAAAAAAAAAAAAAGAGGGGAAAAGGATTACATCCTTTTCCCCTCATTTTGAAAATAGATGATTTGGCCGGCGATCCAATCCCTTTAAATCGGGTTTTGATAATACGAGAGTATCGGCCAACTCATCTATTTTCAGATCTCTCCCTGGAGGGGGGGGGGGAGGCGGGAAAAAAAAAACGTTTTCCTCCCAATTTCAATGGGCGTCGATCTTCGAATTGGGAAGCAATTCGAATATCATTCGTTAAGAAGGGTAAAAACCCCGTTTTTCATGGCCATATATTTCATTAGCATCCATGCGATGAAAGAAGCATGGATGCTTTATGGCCATGTAAAACGTTTTTTTCTTGTTCCGAATAGCCCATTGAATTTTTATCCCCCCGGAGGGGGGAGGGGGAGGAAAAACAAAACGGAGGGGGGGGGAAGGAAAACAAAAACAGAAAAAAAAAAAAAAAGAGGGGAAAAGGATGTAATCCTTTTCCCCTCTTTTTTTTTTTCTGGGCGTCGACCTTCAAATTGCTTCACAATTTGAAGATCATTCGTTATTAAGCCCAATCAGAAACGGAAAAAAAAAAACTCGGGATCGGGGGTTCATTTTGGGATTTTCCTCCCTCCCCCTCCGGGGAGGGGGAGGAAAAAAAAAAAAAAAAAAAAAACCCCAAAAAATAAAACGGAGGAAGAGAGGGGGGGACTTTATAAACTTTTTGAATTTGTTAATGCTAAAAAAACTACTACTGCCGGACCAACTGCTACTACTAAAAATAAAGAAAATAATTGTAAAAAAGTTTCCATTTTTATCATTTTTTAAGTAAACCCGCCCGAAATTTTAAGGGCGGACGGGTATTTTTCCTGCGAAGCGAGAACCCCGGTCACGAAAGAGAGAAAAAAAAATGACCGAGGTTCGTCGAGAAAAGTATGCAAACCTTTTCGCCTGCTAAGCAGCGACAGCTTTTTTTATAATTTATCTTATCGCCATTAATAATAATAGTTTTAGGATTTGATTTAATTAATCAAATAGACAAATTGTTGATAAACAAGGCACGCCAACGCGAATTTATTCTTATAGGAGAACTTTTTGCGGCATTTTATTTTAGGAAATAAAAAGCCGCAAAAAAAAAAGCCCCTTAAATAAAAAAGTTCGTGCGGCGAGCCGTTATAAAAAAAGGTAAAGGCTTGTCCTGTCGGCGAACTCCAGAGCAAGCCGAAGGGGTGAGCCCCAAAATAAAATTCTAAAGCGAGCCGGGTGAGCGTATTTAAAAAGAGCGTTTATTTCACTCATAGGTTAAATTTTTAGAGCTTTGCTTATCGGTAAAAAAATACGCTCACCCGGCTTGCTTTAGAATTTTAGTACATTCATTCTTTTTTTAAAAAAAAAAAGGAAAAAAGCTGATTCGTATAAACAAAATAAAACGGAGAGGGGGGAGTGAGAAAAAGGCTAATACACGACTCTAAAAAAAGCAAAAGGTATTCGATTTATCAAATGCCAAAGCGGAAAGGTTTTCAACTTTTTCCGACGAACCCCGGTCATGAAAGAGAAAAAAAACGACCGGGATTCTCGTTTTTCCTATAATTCAATAGTTGGACCATCAATAACTTTTAGCCCCCGGCGGAGCCCTATTTAAATAATAATTAAAGGGGCGTTCATTTCACTCGCGGCATTAATATTTAATTATTATTTAAATAGGGCTCCGCCGGGGGCTAAAAGTTATTGATGGTCCTTGTATTGCTGCTTATTGAATCGTTGCTCATTATTTAATTCTTTTAGCGCGAATTACCAGCTTTTTGTTTTGTTGAACTTGTGTATAAAATAATTAAAAAAGCGGAAGGTATTATGATAAATAAAAGAGTGGCAAGTAAGCCTAAAATGTTTATTTCCATTGAAATTAATTATATATTTATAATTTAAAAAAGTCGAGGCGAGATTTTGTAAGCAAAAAGAATTCCATAACTTTTTTAGCTTTATATTTTTTGGGGCTACCACCTGAAATTTTTTTTCTAATAAATGGTAGCCCCAACGTTTCACTCCTAAAATAAAAAACCGTTCCCCTCTTGCTAAAAAAAAAGCTATCGCTGCTTTTTTGTTTTTCTCTCCCGGAAAAAACCGAAGCGAACCCCGATTCTATTGTTACTAGAGCCCAATTCAAGCAGAAAATGAATATAGACTTTTAAAACTTCATTTTAATGAAGCGTGGCGTCGGGGAGGGATATTATAAATCCTTTGGGAGAGAAGCTTTTTATTTTACCATATATTATATATACAATTTTTAAAATTGTCAGCGAATTCCTTTCCCTTCCCGAAGGATCTATATAACCATGTATATTTTAGTATTATAGGGTTCCGCCGAGGCGATTAAATGTTGACGAGCGGAGGGGGGGGGGAGGGGGGGGGGAGGAAAAACCGGAAAGCTCGCCCCAATGAGAAAAATTTTTTTTCGTGACAACGAAGATAAGCTCTTTTATCGCGAGTAATTCGAGGTTATTATAATTATAAGGAAAATAATAACCTCGAATTACTCGCGATAAAAGAGCCTTAAAAATTTTTGTTTTTAGGAGAAAAAATATTTGTATTTATATTTCATAGTATTTATTATATTAAATCGAAAAAAAACTTTCAAATAAATATTTTATTTATTTTGCTTATTGGTATGTTAATAAGCCGAAAAATTTTAATGTCCCAACAGAATTAAAAAATTGGATTCATGAATATTTACCAAAATATCTTCGAAAAATAATGATACTCCGCAAAAAAACGAACCCAAAAAATGTGTTTTCTCCGCAAAAAAAACGAACCCAAAAAAATGTGTTTTCTCCGGGGAAAAAACACATATTATGAAGGAAGCGAAATTTGCCTCCATCTTTTTGTTTTCCACGGTGAATATTTTAGTGCTTTAAGAACTTAAAGTACTTGGCCGTTTTTCAAATTCTTTCGCTATTATTTCAGGTTTTAAATCTTTATTATGTAATTGAATTACTATATATATTCCATTTTGGTATAGTATTTCAAAAACACTACATATTCACAATTAATATTTTTAGTGAAAGCAAGTTTATTCAATGCCGTTTGCGCCCCCCCTTAAAAAATTTCGCCCCAAAAAATAAAAACAACATAACAAGTATATAGTATTGTAAAAATAAATAAAACTCTTCTACTTTTTGAGCGCAACCTTTTTACTCACTCGCACAAAGCTCTGTGAGAAAAGAGTACATTTAGTAATTTTAGATTTAAAATTATTTTTTAAAATCCAGATCTGGTATAATTAGTAATTTTGGGGCTCGCCCCCTTAAAATTAATTTTAAGGGGGCGCAAGCGGCATTTAAAATTACGAATAAAAAAAATTATTAGGTATACACAGGAATAAAATAAAATTATTTTTTAAATTAGGGCTCCGCTGGAAAAAAATAAAATTATCGCCCCGGCGGAGCCCTTTTAATTTTAAATTACAAATATATAAAACAATTTTTTATTAAAAATTTAAAATAAATTTTTAAATTAAAAAATTAAAAAAAATTATTTTTTCCGTCCGCGGCCGCATAATAAAAATATTTTTTTATTTTTTAATAAAAATTTACGAATATATAAAACAATTTAAAAAATTAAAAAATAAAAATATTCTTTTAATTATGCGGCCGCGGACGGAAAAAATATTTTTTTAATTATGCTTTTTTCCCCTCAAAAATTAAATTAATTTTTTAATTAAAAAATAAAAAAATTTTTTATTAAAAAAAAAATAATTTTTTTTAATTAGGGCTCCGCTGTAAGAAAATAAAATTATTTTTTAGAAAAAAAAAAATTTTTTAATTAAAAAAAAAAAATTTATTTTTTTTATTAAAAAAAAATAAATTTTTTTTTTAATAAAAAAAATAAAAATTTTTTTTTAATTAGGGCTCCGCCAGAAGAAAATTATTTTTTAATTAAAAAATAAAAAAATAATTTTTTTTAATTAGGGCTTCACCCGAAGAAAATAAAATTATTTTTTTATAAAAAAAATAAAAATATTTTTTTAATTATGTGGCCGCGGACGGAAAAAATAAAAATATTTTTTTTTATTAAATTTTTCATAAAAAAAATATTTTTTTAATTAAGGCTCCGCCAGAAGAAAATAAAAAAAATAAAATTTTTTTAATTAGGGCTCCTTTTTTTTTTTGGGGCTCGCCCCTTGGCTTTGCTAAGGAGCTCGCCGACGGGCAAAGCCCTAATAAAAATGTTTTTTTATTATGCGGCCGCGGACAGAAAAAATAAAAAAAATAAAATTTTTTTTAATTAGGGCTCCTTTTTTTTTTTGGGGCTCGCCCCTTGGCTTTGCTAAGGAGCTCGCCGACGGGCAAAGCCCTAATAAAAATGTTTTTTTATTATGCTTTTTTCTCCTCAAAAATTAAAATATTTTTTTATTAGGGCTCCGCCAGGGCGAAAAAATAAAATTCCTTTATTTAAAAAATAAAATTAATTTTTTATTAGGGCTCCGCCGGGGCGAAAAATATTTTCTGAATTAAAAAAAATAAAAATATTTTTTAAATTCAAAAAATAATATTATTTTTTATTAAAAAAAAAAATTTTATTTTTTTAATTATGCTTTTTTCCCCTCAAAAATTAAAATATTTTTTTTTAAGTAGGACTCCGCCAGAAGAAAATAATTTTTAATTGTTCGCGGCCGCATAAAATTACGAATAAGTAAAAAAGTTTTTAAGCAAGAAGCGCTAGCGGATGTTTTTACTTCTCCCCTTCTCGAATTTTTTTTCCCTGGGCTCAGCCCCAGTGTAGCCCATATTTATATTTTTCTAATTTTTTTTTTCTGGAGAAAAAACCGGGCGGCGACCTTCAAATTGCTTCACAATTTGAAGATCATTCGTTATTAAGCCCAATCAGAAACGTGTTGTTCCCGAAAAAAAAATTTCCGCTATTTTGGGGCTCACCCTTTGGCTTTGCTAAGGAGCTCGCCGACGGGCAAATTTTTTTCCCGTTTCTGATTGGTTTTTTTTTTATTGGGGGGCCTGCCCCCCGGCGTAGCCCTCCCAATAAAAAAAAAAAATTTATTGAGCCCAATCTGAAACAGGAAAAAAAAAATAGCCCTAAAAAAAATTCCGCTTGCGCTGCTCGCTTTGGGAGAGGGATGAGAAAAAAAAAATTTTAAACGGAACAAAAAGAAACAGAAAAAAAAAGGCGCAACCTAAAGAGGCTTTTTTTTTTGCAGAGCTTTTTATCCTGTAAAAATGGCCATAAAGCTACGCGGGGGGGCATCCATTTTTCTTTCATTTTTTTTTTCAAGTATATGGCCATTTTTACAGGATAAAAAGGCTTTTTTTTTGCGGGATTTTTAATTTTTCCATTGAAATTAAAAGAAAAGCGGGGCTTATAGGGCTCTTTTTAATTTTTGTATTGTAATTCTTTTTAAAATTGAGAAGAGCGCAAGCAAAAATTTTTAAGACTGCTCTCCTCAATTTAAAATAAAAAATAATAACAATTTAGTCTAACAGTACGTGTTAGATAAAATTCAAATTTAATAATTAAAATTGCTAGAATTTTTTTTATTTTTTTGCAAAGTTAATAAATTAACCAAATAGAAATTGTTAGATTATAAATTTGGGGATCGCCCCCTGGTTATATAAATCCCGCCCTCCCCTTCCGTTTTGTTTTTTCCTCCCCCCCCTCCCCCCCCCTCCGTTTTTGTTTTTTCCTCCCCCCCCTCCCCCCCCCTCCGTTTTTGTTTTTTTCCTCCCCCCCCTCCCCCCCCCTCCGTTTTTGTTTTTTTCCTCCCCCCCCCCCTCCCCCCCCTCCGTTTTTGTTTAGGAACGAATGATAATTCAATGGGCTATTCGTTCCGAATGATATTCGAATTGTGAAGCAATTCGAAGATCGACGCCCATTGAATTTGAGGAAAAAACCGGGGGGGAGGGGGGGGATAAATTTCAATGGGCTATTCGGAACAAGAAAAAAACGTTTTACATGGCCATAAAGCATCCATGCTTCTTTCATCGCATGGATGCTAATGAAATATATGGCCATGAAAAACGGGGTTTTTACCCTTCTTAACGAATGATATTTGAAAAACGGGGTTTTTATAAGATCGACGCCCATTGAAATTGGTTTTTTTTTTTGGAAAAAAAAAAATTCTTCGAACCCTTTCTCCTCCCAAAAACAAAAAAATGAAAGGAATGATGGCCATAAATCAAATTCTCCTACGTCGAATTTGGGGCTCGCCCCCTGGCTTTTCCATGGAGCTCGCCGACAGGGAAAAGCCCTGAAAATGAGTTTAAATGGCCATCATTCCTTTCATTTTTTTTTTTTTCTGTTTTTGTTTAAAGAGGGGGAATTTAAAATTTCAATGGGCTATTGGAACGAATGATATTCGAATTGTGAAGCAATTCGAAGATCGACGCCCATTGAAATTTATCCCCCTCCCCTGGAGGGGGAGGAAAACGTTTTTCCGCCTCCCCCTCCCCTGGAGGGGGGGGGAGGCGGGAAATAGATGATTTGGCCGATACTCTCGTATGATCCAAACCCGTTTTAATGGGTTTGGGTCGCCGGCCAAATCATCTATTTCCTTTCTCCAGGGGAGGGGGAGGCGGAAAACGATGAAAAGAAATAATAATGATGGCCATAAATCAAATTCTCCTTCGTCGAATTTGGGGCTCGCCCCCTGGCTTTTCCATGGAGCTCGCCGACAGGGAAAAGCCCTGAAAATGAGTTTAAATGGCCATCATTATTTTTTCTTTTTTTTTTTTTTTCTGAGGAAAAAAACCGGGGGGGATATATTTCAATGGGCTATTCGGAACAAGAAAAAAACGTTTTACATGGCCATAAAGCATCCATGCTTCTTTCATCGCATGGATGAAAATGAAATATATGGCCATGAAAAACGGGGTTTTTACCCTTCTTAACGAATGATATTCGAATTGCTTCCCAATTCGAAGATCGACGCCCATTGAAATTGGGAGGAAAACGTTTTTTTTTTCCCGCCGAGGCGGGAAAAAAAAAACGATGAAAAAAAAAAAAAAAAGAAGCTCCGCCGCTTCGCGGGGGAAAGATGGCCATAAATCAAATTCTCCTTCGTCGAATTTGGGGCCCGCCCCCTGGCTTTTCCATGGAGCTCGCCGACAGGGAAAAGCCCTGAAAATGAGTTTAAATGGCCATCTTTCCCCCGCGAAGCGGCGGAGCTTCTTTTTTTTTTTTTTTTCTGAGGAAAAAACCGGGGGGGGAGGGGGGGGATATATTTCAATGGGCTATTCGATACGAATGATATTCATCCTCCCCCTCCCTTTAAAGATCGACGCCCATTGAAATTGGTTTTTTTTTTGGAAATAGGGGATTTGGCCGGATATTTTCGTATGATACAAACCCGTTTTAATGGGTTTGGATCGCCGGCCAAATCCCCTATTTCCAAAAAAAAAATTCTTCGAGAATTTAAAAATATGATGAAAAAAAAAATAAGGTGAAAAAGGAACCTTATTTTTTTTTTTTTCTGAGGAAAAAACCGGAGGGAAAAGGAACTCGACGACATATTTTTTTTTTTTTAGGCATTCTATATAAATATACATTCTATAGAAATATATATATGGATTTGCCCTGGAAAAAAAAAAAGCTCGCCGACATTTAGATTTGAGAGGGAAGAGAAAGGAGTAGAGAGGAGCTCGCCGACAATTTAAAAATGCCGCGTGCGCTCCTTTTACCCGTTTCTTCTGTTTTTACTAAAAAAAAACATAAAAGTTTATAATAAGATTTTAACCTGTAATAACCTAATAAAAAAGCATAAAAGATTCCAATAGGATTTTAACCTATTGGAACCTAATATAAAAGCATAAAAGGTTCTAATAGTTTAAAATCCTATTAGAACCTAATAAAAAAGAACAAATCGTAATCTAATAATTTGAATTACGATTTAACTTAGATTTTCCCCTCCAAAAGGGGAGAGGGAGGGGGTAGAAAAAAAAAGCAATCCGAAAAAGGACCAAAAAAAGCGATCCCATCGGAATAAAAATACGATGGGATCGCTTTTTTTTGGTCTTTTTTCTGATTGCTTTTTTTGGGAAGGAAAATCAGTAAAACAAAAATGCTTTCATAAATTATAGAGCGTTACCACGCAATTTTATTCTAAAAAACCATTTAAGTTTATTAACGAAATTTTAGTGTTATCTTTTAAATTTTTAAAAGTTTAGACTATATCATTCTATTTTAATTATGATTAAAGGGGCGCACGCGGCATTTTAAATTTGTCGTCGAGCTCCAGGCAAATTTTTTTTTGGAAAAACACGAGGACCCTTGTCATAAATGACAAGGGTCCTCATTTTTATTTTTTTTTAGGATGAATTTATTCATCCTTTCCGCTTTTCAAGCAAGCAGCGCGAGCGGGATTTTTTTTTTCTACCCTCCCCCCTCTTCCCCTTTGAAGCGGAAAGGATGAATAAATTCATCCTAAAAAAAAATAAAAATGAGGACCCTTGTCATTTATGACAAGGGTCCTCGTTTTTTCCTGAATTTCAATGGGCGTCGATCTTCGAATTGCTTCTCAAGAGAATATCATTCGGAACAAACAGCCCATTGAAATTTTATCCCCCCCCCCTCCGGGGGGGGGAGGAAAAAACGAAATAGAGGGGGAGGGGGGGGAAGGGAAAAACAAAAAAATCAGAAAAATATAAATATGGGCTCCGCCGGAGCCTAGGGAAAAAAATTCGCCATGGGGCGAGCCCCAAAAAAGATAAAAAACATGTAGTCGTTGAAGATAAAATTCTTGCGGATTATTTGTTTATTTCAAGTTTTTACATAATATTTTGTATTGAAAATTTTAAATGTCTCAGCATATAGTTTTATTTTAATTACCCTTTAATAAAGGCAATACTTCTTCTGGAAACACAAGTTTTTCCATTTAATTCTATTATTTGTAATAGAACGGACTATATTATAATCGATATTTTTATCGATTTACTATAAATAGTCTCTGAACCTTTTTTATGATAAAAAAGGCTGCGAATTATAATTTTTTTTTTTTTTCGCAATTTACGGTGTTTTCCTAAAATTTTTTAGAAATTTAGGGCACTTAAAAAATGCGGTTGGTCTTGTGAGGCCATCCATGCACGCATACCTTCATTTAATAAAATGTTTTTAGTATAAAACGTTTCAAATTCTGGATCTTCTGCAGCACGAATTTCTTGTGATACGAAATCATAAGCACGTAAGTTAAGCGCTAGACCGACCATTCCAAGTGCAGAACACCATAAACCACACACTGGTACAAAAAGCATAAAAAAGTGTAACCAGCGTTTGTTTGAGAATGCTACTCCGAAAATTTGAGACCAGAAACGGTTAGCTGTTACCATTGAGTAAGTTTCTTCGGCTTGAGTAGGGTTGAATGCTCGGAAAGTATTTGCACCATCCCCATCTTCGAATAACGTATTTTCAACCGTAGCTCCGTGAATAGCACATAATAGAGCAGATCCTAAAATACCTGCTACTCCCATCATATGGAAAGGGTTAAGTGTCCAGTTATGGACTTGAATACTTGTATAATTACTTCTACAAGAATAGACTGTGTTTTATTCAGAATTGAAGCTAGCCCTCGGCTAATTTGGAACAACACGTTTCTAAATGTGCCCAATAACGGATGATGACCTTCGAATTGTGAAGCAATTTGAAGGTCGCCACCCAGAAAAAAAAAAAAATGAAAAAAAAAATCAGAAACGTGTTGTGGGCCTGCCCCCCGGCGCAGCCCTCCCGAAAAAAATTTGCCATGGAGCTCGTCGACATTTTATCGCCCTGGCGGAGCCCTATAATTGACTCTGAACTCAAATACTATCAGTCGTTGAACCTTTATGGTCAAGGTTGCAAGTTTATAATAATTCATTTTCTTGCAATTTAGTTGAATAATTTTACTTAGTTTTGATAACAAAGTAGACCTCAGTTTTTCACAAAACTAGAAAAAGAAGCCCTGAAAAAATAAACGATTAGTTATATATAGGAAAATTCCTATATTCTCTTCGTTTCCAAAGAGTACCGGACTATATAACCATCAATTTTTAATTGATGTAAAGATATAGTCTCTGAACCTTCTATAGACTCCAAAAAAAAGGAAACGAGGACCCCGGTCATTTTTTTTTCTATGACCAGGATCTGCCGGGAAATAAAATTTTTTTTTCCGCTATAGTTTGGATTATAATTACCTTGTCGCCACGAAAATGATGTAATATTGTAGTATTTTTTTACCTCAGGGTTACGCCCTGGCGGAGCCTTGAAATTTATTATGCGACTGCGAACGTAAATCTTATTAATGCACCTATTATATTTATATAAATACCATCATAATATAGATGCACTAATAGGGCTCCGCGGGGGGAGGTTATCATTTTTTCTATGGGATTTAGGCTCTCATAAATTTACTCAATTTGCAACTATTCTATACAAATAGAGGTCACCTAATTGATGAATCTGAAGATTGCAGCTACTCCAAAACTTGGCGATTAAAGTCAGCGCAAGATTACTCTTAACGCTGCTCTTCAAAACCGTACGTGACGATTACCCGTCATACGGCTCCTCCTCGACCACAGACAGTATCTTTTTAGAGGAATGAATAGCGTCATGACAGTGATTATGAATAAGCCACATCATACTCTGCTTATTTCTCTCGGGAGTATCCATTTGGATTAGGTGATGGACCTCTAATGGATCGTCGAATAGCATGGTATAACCACAGACTCTGCAAACACCTTTCTGTCTATCGTATAGAGAAAGTTTGAAATTAGATTGATAGAACAAGATCTTTTTGTTTGCATGTATTGGATTATAGGGGGTGAATCTATCTTCCATTATATATTTTTCAGTTATCATTTTGACGTCTCTATGTCTCGCTAACTTTATGTGGAAATATCCTTGCATCTTAATTCCAAAAACCCAATTACGTTCTCTGATAATCTTTGGATTTTTACTATCCGGGACTAAATCTTGATGAAAGTATTTCTCTTTCACCCAGACTTTACCTTTACGCGCATGGCGTCTTAGGGCCCATCTGTAAAGAATCCAAAATAAACGATGGTCACAGTATCCAAAGGCTTGGGAGTGGGGAATGTTTATGAAAAAATTACTCCATCCTCTTATTTTTGGGTTCAATATCTTAATTAGTTGTGCTTGGGACATACCTCTACTTTGTCTTACTACATCTCGTAGGACATCTACATGATTTCTAACTGATTTTGTATCCGGATGGGAAATAAGCTTATAATTATAAATTCTTGGCTTTGCTCTCCGTCCTGGTTTAGTATTTACTTTACTACCTGGCATCTTAACTCCGTGTTTGCGAGTATATTGATGAGAATATCAAACGGAAAGGAAAGTAAAACCAGGTTTATGCCCATCGTGTTCTTCCTTTGTGTGTACAATGCGGGTTTTTATCGGATGTAATTCCAGGTTTATAGGACTTAGAAATTTGGCGATCTCTTCTTTCACAGCTTCGACTACTTCTAACCATGGGTGAACCACTATAAAATCGTCTGCATATCTGACTAAAGCATATGAAGATCTTACCGTTCTTTTCTTCATCTCTTTGTTACCCTTAAATTGTTCTACGACTCTAGCACCTGCTTCCCGCATACCATCCAAAGCAATATTACACAATAGAGGCGAAATAATACCTCCCTGTGGTGTCCCATACTCATTACTTTCGAAATTCTGATCATTAAGAGCATCCATTATACCTGCTTTTAACCATGATTGAATTTGATTACTTAAAATCGGATCGCAATCTAATTTTTTCAGTAAATAATTATGATCAATGAGGTCATAGCATTTTCTGATATCCGCATCCAAAACATACTTTGGCATAAATTGCAGGTTAGAGAACACTGATTTATGAGCGTGTTTGGGGGATCTTCCAGGCCGAAACCCGAAGCTTTCCCCTTCAAATTTTGCTTCCCATTCAGGTTCTAGCGCTGATTTTACAATAGCCTGTTTTGTACGGTCCTCAATTGTAGGAATACCTAATGGCCGTTTTTCTCCGTTCGGTTTAGGGATGTAGATTCTCCGGATTGGGGAACAGCTACCATTGATATGAAGAGAAAGAGCGAAATCTATTCTATCTTTGGCGTCTATTCCTGCCACACCGTCCACTCCTGGAGTTCTACGTCCTTTATTATCTTGAGTAGTTCTTCTCGTGGCAAGAAGACTATTGTGTGGATTGTTTATCAATTTGTATTGTAATTCACGTACTCATTCCTGATTGCCATCTACTGTCGCTTTAAAAATTTCAATTTGTTCTCTTAATATTGTTTCTCTTATTTCTCCCCAATTGATTTCGTCCCATTTCCTTGGAAATAATATAACCATATTTTAAATTAATCCTTTTTGGAGTCTTTATTTTTAAAATTGATGGCTGTACGAATAACTATAGCGTGCAAGTAATTCGATGTCATTTCTCCATATCTTCGACTACCAGAGATTGTAGAAACGAAATCCCCAATGTGCGAACACATTGATTGGGTAACCGTTAGAAAATCTTTAGGCCTAATCGTTATAGAGCGCCCATCAGAAGTTACTCTAGAGAATTCTTTTAGGGCTTCCGTTTTTTCTCCACGAGCAACAAACGCAATCCCTAGTCGAACTTCTTTTTTCTTTTTCGCAACATCCTTAGAATCTTTGAGTTCTATTTCTTGATTTTCTTCATTTTTAATTATACTCCCTTTTACAGTACCATTCATGATGGCAATATTTTCTTCCATCGTTTGTGACTTAAAACAAGAACTCATACTTATTAAAACTTTATTTTTGAACTAAATTGATAATTTGATCTGAGGGGCATATGCAAGGCTATTGTTTTTTGGCATAAACAATATTTTAAAACGCATTACTTTAGCCTTGGTATGCCATCTTACCCACTATCCTCTTATATTTCTTGACATGAAACTACCTTTAGATTCCCTAAAGAACTTAAGGAGAGAATAATGTTTCTAACTGTTCCAATATTACTTTTAAAACGTATAATTAGGATGCCGTCTCTTCCGGGATTTCAAAGGTCTAGATCCCTCCCTCATTTGCTAGTTCAGGACTTTATTTGTGAAATCGTGATCGTATTTGATCTGATGGGTATTTGACGGATATAAATATCCAAATTATTTTAGAATTCGATTTGCCCCCATCGTGGTGGAGCCGGTTTTCATATGCTGACGGTTCCTGTTAGTCATCCTATAATTAGAAACTCGAGATCTTATATAATAATAATAATTACTCTATTCGGGAAATATTAATTTTAATCTAAATTCGTGTAAAGGTAACTTGTTAAACTTGATCCTTTATTAATTTGAATAATTAAATATTCCTGAAATTTTCCAATTATCTTTCGTTGGAAAATATCTTTCTTTATCTTTTTATTATAATAAAAAAATTTGAAGGCTGTCAAATCAAAATTTGAGAAGTTTTAAACAAAATGATAAAGAAGATTAATTATCCAATTTACTCAACTTATACTTATTCAAATTTCTATCCCCCCGAATCCTCAGGAATAAAAATTTAAAAACCCCTTGCTTGCCTAAAAGTTGTCACACTTTTAAACGGGGCTTGAACCTACAACCTCTAGACAGGTCTATTGTAGAGTAATAATTAGTTAGGGAACACATTAAAATGCTTTGTTCCCAGGTTATAAATTAGTATAACCAACAGTTCGCACCAAAAAACCACCCTGATTGTCCTAAAGGATAAATCAAGAATACAGATACAAAAATCGAAATTGGGCCTGAGAATGCGATTGCATTATATGGACGTAATTTGATTGCACGAGCAATTTCAAATTGACGTAACATGAATCCAATTAATCCTAATGCACCATGTAATGCTGTAAATGTCCATAATCCTCCTAATTGACACCAACGAGTGAATGATCCTCCAGCTTCAGGTCCCCATACAAATAATAATGAGTGCCCGAAACTGTTTGATGGAGTTGATACGGCTGCCGTTAAAAAGTTACATCCTTCTAAATAAGATGTTGCTAATCCGTGTGTATACCATGATGTTACAAATGTTGTTCCAGTAAACCAAGCTCCTAAAGCCAAGTAAGCATTAGGGAATAATAGTAATCCGGACCATCCTAAAAAGACAAAACGTTCACGGCGTAACCAGTCGTCTACAAGATCAAACCAACCTAATTTTTCTTGAGATTTTCCTACAGCAATAGTCATATAATTTATCGTTCGGGCGGAGCCGTAATTTTTTTTTTTTTCGCCGCGCTTTAATTCGCTAGCAGGTATTAATGAATAGAAATAATAATTTATTTTTTTTGGGTCATGACCCAACGTTCTAGTCCTAAAATATAAAAAAGACAATTCCTCTTACTATTTAGAGCTTCGCCCGTATATAAATATATTACGGCGAGCTTTTTTCCCCTCTGGTTTTTTCGTCTTTTTTCCAAAAAAAAAAACCAATTTCAATGGCGTCGATCTTGAAATTTTATCCCCCCCCCTCCGTTTTTGTTTTTTCCTCCCCCCCTCCGTTTTTGTTTAGGAACGAATGATAATTCAATGGGCTATTCGGAACAAGAAAAAAACGTTTTACATGGCCATAAAGCATCCATGCTTCTTTCATCGCATGGACGCAAATGAAATATATGGCCATGAAAAACGGGGTTTTTACCCTTCTTAACGAATGATATTTGAAAAACGGGGTTTTTATAAGATCGACGCCCATTGAAATTGGTTTTTTTTTTTGGAAATCGGGGATTTGGCCGATACTCTCGTATGATCCAAACCCGTTTTAATGGGTTTGGATCGCCGGCCAAATCACCTATTTCCAAAAAAAAAAAGACGAAAAAAAAAAAAATGAAAGGAATGATGGCCATAAATCAAATTCTCCTACGTCGAATTTGGGGCTCGCCCCCTGGCTTTTCCATGGAGCTCGCCGACAGGGAAAAGCCCTGAAAATGAGTTTAAATGGCCATCATTCCTTTCATTTTTTTTTTTTTCTGAGGAAAAAAACCGGGGGGGGGAGGAAAACAAAAAAAAAAAAAAAGGATTTATATAGCTATTTAAAAAAGCTCCGCTTCCCTCCCAAAGGATTTAAAAAGCGGGAGGGATATTATTTATAATATCCCTCCCCGACGCCACGCTTCATTTTAATGAAGCGTGGCTCGTTTTTCATACCTTTCGGCTTTGTTTTTCGATCAAAGAATAAGAAAAGCTTCTCTCCCAAAGGATTTATAATATCCCTCCCCGATGCCACGCTTCATTTTAATGAAGCGTGGCTCGTTTATAATATTCGTAGGAGGAGTGTCTTAATAGGTTTTTTAGGGCTTCGCCAGAGTTCATTTTGGGATTTTCCTCCCCCCCCCCCTCCCTCCAAAGGGAGGGAGGAGGGGGGGAGGGAAAAAACTGGGCACAATAATTTTTTTTTATTGGGAGGGCTACGCCGGGGGGCAGGCCCCCCGGCGTAGCCCTCCCAATAAAAAAAAACAATCCGTTCTTCTCCCCCTTCTCCCTCCCCCCCCTCCAAAGGGAGGGAGGGGGGGGGGGTAGATAATATAAATATAGGCTCCGTATCGGCGCCCAGGGGGAAAAAAATTTGCCCGTCGGCTAGCTCTCAGGCAATAATATATTTATATATTTATTTATATAGCCACAACCCTACTAAAAAATAAAGTGATTTTGCAATACATGCAACAATCCCTTTATTTTAGTAGGGTTGTGGCTATATAAATAAATAGCAACAAATCTTGTTCGCAAAATTTGCAAATAAATTTAGCTAATTTGTTTTTTCGCCTGAATTTTTTGGATTGAATTTATATATTAAGAATTCTAATAATTTCATGAACTAATTTATTTTTTGTTTGAAATTAAAACTAATTTTTTACTCATTTTTTATCACTATACCCCCCCCCCCGGGTGGCCCTCCGGTTTTTCTCTCAGGAGGGCCACCCGGGGGAGAGGGAGATTTTTTAAGATTTACTATATTTTTCCATGCGAAGCGAAATAATATTATTGTCGGGAGGGCTCCGCCGGACAAGCCCATAAATTTTTTTTTTTCTGTTCTTGTTTAAAGAGGGGGAATTTAAAATTTCAATGGGCTATTCGGAACAAGAAAAAAACGTTTTACATGGCCATAAAGCATCCATGCTTCTTTCATCGCATGGATGCAAATGAAATATATGGCCATGAAAAACGGGGTTTTTACCCTTCTTAACGAATGATATTTGAAAAACGGGGTTTTTATAAGATCGACGCCCATTGAAATTTATCCCCCCCCTCCCCCCCGGTTTTTTCCTCAAATTCAATGGGCGTCGATCTTCGAATTGCTTCACAATTCGAATATCATTCGGAACGAATAGCCCATTGAATTATCATTCGTTCCTAAACAAAAACGGAGGAGGAGAAAACGTTTTTTCCCGCCTCCTCCCCTGGAGGGGGGGGATGCGGGAAATAGATGATTTGGCCGATACTCTCGTATGATCCAAACCCGTTTTAATGGGTTTGGGTCGCCGGCCAAATCATCTATTTCCCGCATCCCCCCCCTCCCCCCTGGAGGGGGGGGGGAGGGGGGGGGAGGCGGGAAAAAAAAACGTTTTCCTCCCATAAAAAAAAATAATGATGGCCATAAATCAAATTCTCCTTCGTCGAATTTGGGGCTCGCCCCCTGGCTTTTCCATGGAGCTCGCCGACAGGGAAAAGCCCTGAAAATGAGTTTAAATGGCCATCATTATGAATCTTTTTTTTCTTTTTTTCTGTTCTTGTTTAAAGAGGGGGAATTTAAAATTTCAATGGGCTATTCGGAACAAGAAAAAAACGTTTTACATGGCCATAAAGCATCCATGCTTCTTTCATCGCATGGATGCAAATGAAATATATGGCCATGAAAAACGGGGTTTTTACCCTTCTTAACGAATGATATTCGAATTGTGAAGCAATTCGAAGATCGACGCCCATTGAAATTTATCCCCCCCCTCCCCCCCGGAGGGGGGGGAGGGGGGGGGGGAGGAAAACGTTTTTTTTTCCCGCCTTCCCCTGGAGGGGGGGGGAGGCGGGAAATAGATGATTTGGCCGATACTCTCGTATGATCCAAACCCGTTTTAATGGGTTTGGGTCGCCGGCCAAATCATCTATTAAAAAAAAAAAAAAAATAAAAAAACAAAAGAAAAAATAATGATGGCCATAAATCAAATTCTCCTTCGTCGAATTTGGGGCTCGCCCCCTGGCTTTTCCATGGAGCTCGCCGACAGGGAAAAGCCCTGAAAATGAGTTTAAATGGCCATCATTATTTTTTCTTTTTTTTTTTTTTTTCTGGGGGAGAAACCCTTCGGCGACGTGCAGAAGCAAAAAAGGGAAACAATCAACTGTCTGTCTTCGACCGACAGGGATAAGACTTTAGAGAAACGCTCTATTTGCTTCTGCGGCTCAGTGAAGCTCCTCTTTTTTTCTAATTGCCATTCCAGATCCTTTTGAAGCTTCTAAAATACCATTGCTCAGATTTAAAATAATTGATTTTCTAGATTTTAATTTTGTTTCCATTAAGATAAAATGACTTTGAAACGTTGATGCCGTTACTTTCCATCCTTTGATGAAACCTTAAGTTAATTTTCCACTGTTCCGTCTTTTTCCGTAAACCTTTTTCACATAATTTTTGACATTTTTAATTTTGTACTTTCTGTCACAACAATACGTTTTTTTCGAGCCGATTTTTTAAATTTGTGAAATTTTTCCTGCTCTTTTATGTTGTCTGGAACACCCTTGTCTAATAAAACAGGATCCAATAATGCTATCTCTGATTTTGAAAGAAAAGAAAATTGCTTATCTGAGTTATCGTTGGCTTTGTTACGTATAGTTGGAGATGACCATTTTAAAATACGCCTTGCTACGGCAATACTAGAGAAGTAAAGTACTAATGAGTTATCTTCTATTATTCCTAACTCCGTTAAGGGAAATTCGAAATTTTCAATTTCCCTTAATGGAATTGAGTATTTTAGCACTTTGCCTTTAACTCTGCCTTTAACCCATCCTTTACTATTATTATTATTATAAGCAATTTCAACATTTGAATTAATAAGCTCTTGTTCTACTTCTAATCTCTTATCAATACTTAAAAATTCTTTTCCAGTCTTCAAAATTGTGAATTTAAATTCACTTTTGCCAAATTTTTGAAAATCTTTGAAAAGCAAAGGATTGACATGTCTTTTTATGCCGTTTTCAAGATTATAAAAATGATCTTTTTTTCGCTTTAGTAAGTTACTTGATTCTCCGTAATAGCACATCCCATTTTTTAGACATTCAATCTTGTAAACTCCACAGTTATTAAACTCCACAGTTATTAAGAGTATTCCCTTTTAGTTTGTTATAACAGGTTGGGTTAGAATTAATTAGTTCGGTTTCTTTAGCTCGTCTTTTGTCCACGCTAGACCACTCTTCATTTTGTATTAAAATTTTGAAATCAAAGCTTTCCAAACCGTATGTATTGTAATCTTTTTGCAATTCTTGATTAGTTTTAAATTTATTCTGACTAAGATTTCACTTCTGTTGCTTTAGACGTTTATTGACTCTAGAAGACTCTCCAAAATAAGAGCGTTGCGTAGCCTTGCACTTGATTACGTACAATCCAGGTTTATCTTTTTTTTTTAAAACTTTAGACTTATATGAAAATGGATCATTTTCACTATAGTGTTTTTTTTTTTGCATTCTTTTTTTTTTGTCAGTCAAATCTGGCCCGGATTCTATAATTTTGAACTTAAAGTTTTCTGAATCATATTGTTGGTTATTTTTAAGTTTAGGCAATAAACGACTAAAAGAATTGCGTCCATGGCTAAAATCATATAGTATTACTTTCATTCTTTTACTTATATTGCCACATTCTACATAAATTTTACGTCCAGTTTTTAGGTCAGTCACGACAAATATTCCTGGTTGTGTACAATTTGCTAGTTTATTATAGTCATCCGAATTAAAATTCGAGAATTCTTCTAAATTTTTTGATTCTTTTGAACTTAAAACTTTTTTTACGTCTCACTCAAACTGTTCACGTCCTGTTACAGTAGAATGATCATATTGGTTATAGAATTGGGTGGATACAATTTTCCAAGTTTTTCAAGAAATATCGCGATTTCTATTTCTGACTAAATAAGAAATATTTGTTTGCATTGATTTATAAATCTTGCTACTAGGATTATTCCAATCCGAAGTTGGAGTTTCAACAAAAGACATTAAATAGTTGGATAGGTCGCCACCGGACTTAAACTCGTTTGGTTTTAAATGAAGGGGAGGAATTTTTGGATCTAAATTATAAATAGTTGCCCCACCTTTTTTTTTCAGATTTTCAAGGTCATGTGGGCGATTATGAAAATCTTGAATTTTTTGTTCGTCAATACCCTCTGAAGCCATATTCGGCTGGAAATCATCATTTTCCAAAGCTCTTAATCTAAAATTTTTTTTTTTTTTTTTTTTTTCGAAAAAAAAAGAATAATAATTATAAATTTTTCGATCTCCGATCGGAGATCGAAAAATTTGATTTTTAATACGCCCAAAAGTTTCAGAATGATGAACCATGTGAGTTACTCCAGTTTCAGAACATTTAAATCCTCCATAACTACACGTATAACTAGTAACAGGTCAAAAAATACCTTTAACATTCAAACTGTTACGAGTAGGTAGACCATTTTTATCATCTCTTACGATCGTAAGCCTTAATGTTTTTCCGTCTTTCTTTTTATTTGAGAATGTAGGGCCTAATGCATTGGCAACCGTTAAACCTTCGCCTTTTTTAAACGGCATTAATTGAAAACGTCCATACCAATTATTATTGTTTAAAAATTTTGAATCTAAACAGGATACTGAAATCATAATGATACGGTACGGGATTTTTTTATTTTTCAATCATCTTCCCCTCGAATCTGGGGAGTGATTGGCGACCTTCGAATTGAGAAGCAATTCGAAGCTCATTCGTTGAGACATTCCCTCGCTTCGAGGGGAAGAGGGGTTAAAAAAGGAGTCTAGCGTCATTTTCTCCAATAGCAGTCTTATCCCGCGCATCATCTAAAATTTATCAACGGGGCGCGCCGGCTATTGGATAAAATGAATGACAATTTTTCTTTTTACGGCACGTTTTTTTTTTTTTTTTTTGCCTTTTTTTTTGCCCCTTTTAGGAGGCCCCTAATTGAGGTAGTTCATTATTGGTATTTAATCAACTTATTGGTCACTTTTTACTTTATTGATGAGCCTTCGTAAGCAAGATTTGCTCCAAAATTGATCCTTTTTCCTCCGAGCTATATAGCTCGGAGGAAAAAGGATCAATTTTGGAGCAAATCTTGCTTACGAAGGCTCATCAATAAAGTAAAAAGTGACCCTTTCTACTCACCGTGTAAAATTTAACGAGACCTTGATATAATGAGCATAAAACTGAATTACTACTAGGACCATAAAGCACATTAATTTGAAATGGATATATAAGATAAGGGTGTTAAATATAAAAAATCTCTAAGACCTGGTTATAATAAAAAAAAACGCACCAAATTTTTTTATAAAAAGGCTCTATTTGCTTCAGCTGCTCTATGACATTCTTCTTTTTTTCTAATTGCCATACCTGATCCTTTAGAAGCTTCTAAAATTGCATTGCTCAAATTTAAGATAATTGATTTTCTTGATTTAGAATTAATTTCTTGTAAAATCCAACGTAGTGCTAATGTTTGAGCTCTTGGTCGAGCCACTTTTAATGGTACTTGGTAAACAGCACCCCCAATTCGTTTAGCTTTAACTTCAACCGTAGGAGAAGCATTAAGAACGGCTTTTTCTAAAATTTCAATAGGATTTTGCTTCGTAATTTCTTTAAGTTGTAACATTGATAAATGAACAATTTTGTAAGCTAAATTTTTTTTTCCACGTTTTAAAACTCGATTTACTAATTTAGAAGTTAATTCATGTTGTGACAAATAACTCATACCTACGTCTAACTCATTCAATAGAGCTTTTTTTTCTGAAAAAAAATTAGTTCTTTGTTTTTTAATTTGTGCCATAAATTTTATAATTTTATTTTTCCTAAATTTGGTTTTGACCTAAAGCTTGCCAACAATTTTAAAATGCCGCAAAAAAAAGCCTTTTTCTCACTCTTTCCCCCCTCCAAAGGAAGGGTTTCGCCCTGTATATAAATATATTACGGCGAGCTCCCGGGCGAATTTTTTTCCCGTTTCATATTGGGCCCAATAAAAAAAACAATCCATTCCCCTCCCCCCCCCCTCCCCCCCCCCTCCAAGGTTTTTCTCCCCAGAAAAAAAGAAAAAAAAGATTCATAATGATGGCCATTTAAACTCATTTTCAAATTCGATGAAGGAGAATTTGATTTATGGCCATCATTATTTTTTTTTATGGGAGGAAAACGTTTTTTTTTCCCGCCCCCCCCCCCCCCCCCCCTGGGGGGGGGGGGGAGGGGGGGGGAGGCGGGAAATAGATGATTTGGCCGGCGACCCAAACCCATTAAAACGGGTTTGGATCATACGAGAGTATCGGCCAAATCATCTATTTCCCGCCTCCCCCCCCCTCCAGGGGGGAGGGGGGGGGAGGCGGGAAAAAAAAACGTTTTCCTCCCAATTTCAATGGGCGTCGATCTTCGAATTGCTTCACAATTCGAATATCATTCGTTCCGAATAGCCCATTGAATTTTTAAACAAAAAAGGATTACAAAAACAGAAAAAAAGAAAAAAAAGATTCATAATGATGGCCATTTAAACTCATTTTCAGGGCTTTTCCCTGTCGGCGAGCTCCATGGAAAAGCCAGGGGGCGAGCCCCAAATTCGATGAAGGAGAATTTGATTTATGGCCATCATTATTTTTTTTTATGGGAGGAAAACGTTTTTTTTTCCCGCCTCCCCCCCCCTCCCCCCCCCCTCCAGGGGGGAGGGGGGGGATGCGGGAAATAGATGATTTGGCCGGCGACCCAAACCCATTAAAACGGGTTTGGATCATACGAGAGTATCGGCCAAATCATCTATTTCCCGCATCCCCCTCTCCAGGGGAGGAAACGTTCCTCCTCTCCGGGAGGGGATAAATTTCAATGGGCGTCGATCTTATAAAAACCCCGTTTTTCAAATATCATTCGTTAAGAAGGGTAAAAACCCCGTTTTACATGGCCATATATTTCATTTGCGTCCATGCGATGAAAGAAGCATGGATGCTTTATGGCCATGTAAAACGTTTTTTTCTTGTTCCGAATAGCCCATTGAAATTTATCCCCCCCCTCCCCCCCGGTTTTTTCCTCAAATTCAATGGGCGTCGATCTTCGAATTGCTTCACAATTCGAATATCATTCGGAACGAATAGCCCATTGAATTATCATTCGTTCCTAAACAAAAACGGAGGGGGGGGAGGGGGGGGGGGGAGGAAAACAAAAACAGAAAAAAAAAAAAAGAGGGGAAAAGGATTACATCCTTTCCCCTCTTTTTTTTTTTTTTTTCGTCGTTTTTTTTTTACCGCCGAGGCGGAAAAAAAAAAAAGGGGGGGAGGGGTAGAAAAGGGAAAAAAAAATTCGCCCGGGAGCTCGCCGACATTTTTCTATGGGGGCGAAAGCGGCAATTTTCTCAGAAAAAAACCGGAGGGGAGAGAGGGCAAATTTTTTGCTCCTTTTTATACAGATATAAAGAAATTTTATAACTTTTTTTTAGGGAGCGCAAGCGAATTTTTCTTCCGCCGGGGCGATAAAAAACAAAAATCGACGAAAAAAAAGATATATATCTATTTAACTATATACATTGAAATTTTTTTTTAATTTAAAGGTGCTCATACTGTATCATAAAGTAAACGACCAACTAAAATAGCATGTCCTAAATGTTTTAATATATATTCCACAGATGTCAAACTATCGTCATTAGCCGGAATAAATAAACTTGATTTTTCTGGATCTCCATCTGAATCTAAAATAGTGATAATAGGTATTTGCAGCTGTTGACATTCTTTTACTGCTTTTAATTCTTTTTGTTGACCAACAATTATAACAATATCAGGTAAACTGGATAGTTTAGTAGTAGAGTTTAACGTTTTGCTTTTGGGAGGAGAGAAGGGAGGGGTTGAAAAAAATACTTGATTATCAAAATTTTTTTCGATTAGAGAAAGAGGATAGGTTAATTTACGCGATGATTTTTCAGAATTTTGAAACATTGATTCTTCTTTAATTTTGTCATTTTTTGCGGCTACCGAATCTTTATTTCAAGTAATTGAATGAGATAATTCATTTTTTTGGGATGAGGCCTCGCCAAGTCCATTCATGTTTTTAAAATTAGTTAAATACCCTCCTTTCCAATTTTTGTTAACATAAGGGCACGAAGTTTTATTAGCAATATCGGCAATTAAAGGTGCAATTGTTTTTTGAGTTCCAACAAATAAAATTTGATAACCATCAGTTGCAATTACTTTTTTTAGAAATAAAGTAACTCAAAATAAACGTGTATAAGTCTTTAAGATATCGATCATTGCTATTCCATCATGGGTACACATTATATAACGTCTCATTTTAGGATGTATTTTTTTTACACTACTCCCTAAATGGACACCTGCATTATACATTTCTTTAAAATTGATTTTTTTCATAATTACTTTTTATTATATTTTTTCCTCTCCTCCTCCGGTTTTTTTTTTCAATTTCAATGGGCGTCGATCTTCGAATTGCTTCTCAATTCGAAGATCGACGCCCATTGAAATTGAAAAAAATAAAACAGAGGAGAAGGATAAGAAAGGAGGAGGAGCGCATTATAAAAAAAAACGAACCCCAAAAAAACCCATTTTTTGGGGTTCGTTTTTTTTTTTGCCAAGCGAGAAAAAAAAATGAGGTTCCTTTATGAAAAAGGAACCCTTATTTTTTTTCGACGTACCCCGATAATAAATTATCGGGGTCCTCGCAGCGCGAGCAGATATTTTATTGGAAATACCTGCCAAATTTTTTATAACCCAGTTTTAATATTAATTAAATTTCGTTCCATGGTGCATTAGTTTTTTTTTTTTTTTTGGGGCTCGCCCCATGGCGAATTTTTTGTTTTTCGGGAACAACACGTTTCTGATTGGGCCCAATCAGAAACGTGTTGTTCCCGAAAAACAAAAAATTCGCCATGGGGAACAAGCCCCAAAAAGAAAAATAGGATTAATTATAAAAGCCTTAAAAACGAGGATCGTTTTTCCCTAATTTTTGTTTTAGGGTTCACCCCGTCGACTTGCTCTGGAGTTCGACGACAGGGCAAAGGGAGGCGCCAGCGGCATTTTTTATTTTTTCTTATCTTTTTCGAACACTTGATCAATTGAACCACACATGTAAAAACTAGACTCGCCAATCTCATCTAACTGTCCTATAAGAATGGCTTTTAATCCATTTATTGAATCATTAAGACTTACATATTCCCCAGGAATACTTGTAACTTTTTATTTTGTATATTAATACAAAAAGGACTATGTTATTTTAGAATTTTTAGATGTTATTTTGGGGCTCGCTCCATGGCTATTTTTTTTTCCCGTTTCAGATTGGGCGGCGACCTTGAAATTGTGAAGCAATTCCTCCCAAATTCAATGGGCTATTCGGAACTTTCCCCCCCCCTCCGGGAGGGGAGGAAAACTGGGAGGAAAACGTTTTGTTTTCCTCCAAATTCAATGGGCTATTCGGAACAAGAAAAAAACGTTTTACATGGCCATAAAGCATCCATGCTTCTTTCATCGCATGGATGCAAATGAAATATATGGCCATGAAAAACGGGGTTTTTACCCTTCTTAACGAATGATATTTGAAAAACGGGGTTTTTATAAGATCGACGCCCATTGAAATTGGGAGGAAAACGTTTTTTTCCCAGTTTTCCTCCCAATTTCAATGGGCTATTCGGAACAAGAAAAAAACGTTTTACATGGCCATAAAGCATCCATGCTTCTTTCATCGCATGGATGCAAATGAAATATATGGCCATGAAAAACGGGGTTTTTACCCTTCTTAACGAATGATATTCGAATTGGGAAGCAATTCGAAGATCGACGCCCATTGAATTTGGGAGGAAAACGTTACAAAAAAAAAAAAAAAAAAAAAAAAACGATGAAAAAAAAAAAAAAAGAAAAAATAATGATGGCCATAAATCAAATTCTCCTTCGTCAAATTTGAAAATGAGTTTAAATGGCCATCATTATTTTTTCTTTTTTTTTTTTTTTCTGAGGAAAAAACCGGGGGGGGGGAGGGGGGGATATTTTATGAAGGTCGCCGCCTAATCTGAAAAGGGAAAAAAATTTTGCCCTGGAGCTCGCCGTAATATATTTCTATACAGGGAAAAGCCCTTAAAAATTATAAATTAAATAAGTTAGTCTCTGAACGGTATTTCGCTGCAAATTTTCATGAAAAATGATTTTTTGCAATTTATTTAAATTTTTATTTATTTTTTATATAGCTCCAAATGGTAGGACTATATTTATAAATAACGCTATTAAAACGTTTCAGCAACAGTAAATGGCTGACTTAAAAATTTTTCAATTTTACGAGCACGTGCAACCGTTAATCGATCATCTTCAGAAAGCTCATCGATCCCAAGAATTGCAATAATATCTTGCAATTCTTTATAGCGATTTAAAATAAACTTTGTATCTTGAGCACATTGATAATGTTCTTTTCCTATGATATTTTCCTGTAACATAGTAGATGTTGATCCTAATGGATCAACACTAGGATAAATTCCTTTTGAAGCTAATCCACGTGATAATACAGTTGTAGCATCTAAATGTGTGAAAGTCGTCGCAGGTGCCGGATCAGTTAAATCATCTGCAGGAACATAAATAGCTTGAATAGAAGTAATACTTCCTTTATTTGTCGAAGTAATTCGTTCTTGAAATCCCCCCATTTCGGAAGCTAACGTTGGCTGATAACCAACAGCAGAAGGCATACGTCCTAATAAGGCTGAAACTTCTGATCCGGCTTGAACAAAACGGAAAATATTATCAATAAATAAAAGTACATCTCGCGATTCTGCATCACGAAAATATTCTGCCATAGTAAGAGCGGTTAATCCAACACGCATACGCGCCCCAGGTGGTTCATTCATTTGTCCATAAACAAGTGCTACTTTTGATTCAGAAAGATTTTTTTCAACAATAACATTACTTTCTAACATTTCGTGATACAAATCATTTCCTTCACGCGTTCTTTCCCCTACTCCCCCAAAAATACTAACACCTCCGTGCGCTTTAGCAATATTGTTAATTAACTCCATGATGATGACAGTTTTACCTACTCCAGCTCCTCCAAATAATCCAATTTTCCCTCCTCGGCGATATGGTGCTAATACGTCAATTACTTTAATACCTGTTTCAAAAATACTTAAATTTGTGTCTAATTCCGTGAATTGGGGAGAATTTCTATGAATAGGTAAATTTTTTGGAAAATTTTTTTTCCTATTTTCTCCTTTTCCATCCACTGTGTCTCCTAATACATTAAATATACGTCCTAAAGTAGTATCACCAACTGGAACGGTTAAAGGTGCTCCAGTATCAATAACTTCTAATCCACGCATTAATCCTTCTGTAGCAGTCATAGAAATTCCACGAACGGTATGATCTCCTAATAATTGTTGAACTTCAATAGTAAGTGTGATTTTTTGACCAGCGACATTTTTACCTTTAATAACTAAAGCATTTAATAAATTAGGTAAGGCACCATCTGGAAAAACGACATCGACAACTGGACCAATAATTTGAGAAACACGACCAATACTCATAGTTAAATTTTTTATTTTTAATATTTTCAACGGCTTTGACCATCGCGCGTTTTATACAAATTTAATATTAATGCTGCTTGCGCCTCTTTGTATAAAAATCGCTATGAGGGCCTGCCCTATAGCCATATGAGAAATTTTGCGCGCAAAATTTCTCATATGGCTAAAAATTTTCCCCCGCGGAACTTATAATTATTACCTCTCTAGAACTTTTTTTAGAGGGCTTCTTCTCCCTGTCCGTCTTCGACGGACAGGGAGAAGAAGCCCTCTAAAAAAAGTTCCAGAAAGGTTAATAAAAGCTCAAAAATGCTTTGAAAATTAAAAATTATCATGATATTATGAAATTTTTAAGCCCATAGAGACAAATATTTAGAAAAATGCAGCGTATGCCCCTTATCAAAGAATTTTTTTAAACTCATTAGTCTTTAATAGATGACAATTTTACGCCTCGCCGGAGCCCTTTAATGAGATATTTAGGCTAAAACGAGAAGGTATTCAAAATTATAAAAGAAGCTAGGGTCGACTATCGCGCTTCATCTTCCCTTTTTTAATGCCGCTTGCGCCCCCCAAAAAAATAATTATTTCTCTGTTACTTCCTTTTCTTCCGTTTCTTCTGTTTCTTCCGTTTTTTCGACGGAAAAACATACGCTCTCGCGAAAAGGACCCCGATAATAAATATAAATTATCGGGGTCCGTCGAAAAAAAAGAGGATGAAGCACCCTAAGAAACCTTATAGCTCAAGGTACTCTTGAAAATAATTTATAGTCATTTATTAATTTATTTTGAAGAGGGGAAAGGCCTTATTATATAAATTTATTGATAGATTTTCAAATATATAGAAAAATCCTTTATTAAAGCAAAAAAGAAAAAGCCACGGCTCCCAAGGACCCATTCTACCTCTTTTTTTGTTTTCCCTCTCCCCCTCCGGAAAAGGAAAGGGGGGGGGGGAGGGAAAACAAAAAAGATATAGAATGGGTCCGTGGGAGCCGTAGAAACTGGTGATGGACTCATATGTTTTCTTTCTAAGGAGCCTTGGCTAATTTCACAGGAATAGACTAGGGATCCCCATAAAAGTGATGGATTGTAAAAATTCTATTATAAAAAACCGTCGGTTCGATTCTTTTTTCCTGCGGAGCAGGGAAACAAGAACCCCGGTCATGAAAAATAAAAAATCTCTTTCATGACCGGGGTTCGTCGGGAAAGATATGAAAAGCTTTTTAAAGAATGACAATACGGTGATGTGTTTCTCATCTTTTTTCTCAATTTTTAGCCCCGGCGGAGCCCTAAAAATTGTATATATAATATATATGGCTATTTTTTTTTTTCTCGTTTCAGATTGGGCTCAATATTTTTTTTTTTATTGTTTTGTTTTCCTCCCCCCCCCCCCTCCCCTCCCCTCCCAAGGTTTTTCCCCCCAGTTTTCCTCCCAATTTCAATGGGCGTCGATCTTCGAATTGCTTCACAATTCGAATATCATTCGTTCCGAATAGCCCATTGAATTTGGAGGAAAACAAAAACAGAAAAAAAAAAAAAATAAGGTTCAGGAACCTTATTTTTTTTTCATCATATTTTAAGGACAACGTCCTGTCGGCGAGCTCCAGGACGTAGTCAGGGGGCGAGCCCCAAATTCTCGAAGAATTTTTTTTATTGGAAATAGGGGATTTGGCCGATACTCTCGTATGATACAAACCTGTTTTAATGGGTTTGGATCGCCGGCCAAATCCCCTATTTTATTCGTTTTTTGGGATACAAACCCAATAAAATGGGCGTCGATCTTATAAAAACCCCGTTTTTCAAATATCATTCGTTAAGAAGGGTAAAAACCCCGTTTTTCATGGCCATATATTTCATTTGCATCCATGCGATGAAAGAAGCATGGATGCTTTATGGCCATGTAAAACGTTTTTTTCTTGTTCCGAATAGCCCATTGAATTTTTATCCCCCCCCTCCCCCCCCCGGAGGGGGGGGGGGGGGGGGGGGGAAAAAAACAAAAACGGAGGGGGGAAAAACAAAAAAGGGGGGGGGGTAGAAAAAAAAAAAAACCAATCAGAAACGTGTTGTCCCCGAAAAAAATTTGCCATAGAACTCGCCGACATTTTTAAAAATTGTATATATAATAAAAATATATGGCTCCGCCCAAGAGCTCGACGACAGGGCGGTGCCCTGACAAATATAAAAAATAATTAAAAATATTTTATGGCTAATGAAAAAACTGAACGTGGTGTTAGTGTAGATTTAAATAGAACAAGTTTATACTGGGGTTTATTGACGATTTTTGTTTTAGCAGTCCTTTTTTCAAGTTACATCTTTAATTAATGTTTGGGGCTCGCCTCATGGCTATTTTTTTTTTCCCGTCTCAGATTGGGCTCAATAATTTTTTTTTTTTCTACCCCCCCCTCTTCCCCCCCCTTTTTTTGTAGGAGTGAAACGTTCCCCTCATTTTTTTTTTTTTCTGTTCTTGTTTAAAGAGGGGGAATTTAAAATTTCAATGGGCGTCGCTCTTCGAATTGCTTCCCAATTCGAATATCATTCGTTAAGAAGGGTAAAAACCCCGTTTTTCATGGCCATATATTTCATTTGCATCCATGCGATGAAAGAAGCATGGATGCTTTATGGCCATTTCTCTTTTTCTCACCGGGGGGGAAAGTTCCGAATAGCCCATTGAATTTTTAAATTCCCCCTCTTTAAACAAAAACAGAAAAAAAAAGAAAAAGCAGCGGAGCGAGGACCCTGGTCATTTATGACCGGGGTCCGTCGGGAAAGGATGTAATCCTTTTCCCCTCTTTTTTTTTTTTTTTTTTCTGGGGGAAAAAACCATGGAGGGGGGGAGAGGGAAAGGAGGGGAAAAACATACGCTCGCGCTGCTTGCTTTTTCTGTTTTTCTTTCAGGAAAACATTTTAAAATTAAAAACGAAAATATTATGACAAACTCTGGTACAACAGGACGTATTCCATTATGGTTAGTAGGAACAGTTATAGGAACCGCTGCGATTACGGTAGTAGGAATTTTTTTCTACGGTTCTTATCATGGGCTTGGAAGCAGTTTATAAAGACGGGCGACTTTGGTAACGCTTCGCTTTGTTAGCGAGCACAAGTTTTTTATATATATAAAAAAAAGTTATAGAATCTCTTTTTCTCCTCAATTTTTTATTTTTTAACATGGAATGACCGCCAGAGCCCTAATTTTATTGACAGCAGGAGCGCATATATTGATATGGCGGGCCCATATTCTAAAATGGGCCCGCCATATCAATATATGCGCTCCTGCTGTCAATAAAATTAGGGCTCTGGCGGTCATTCCATGTTAAAAAATAAAAAATTGATACTTTAATTTTTGAGGGGAGAAAGGAGCCGCGGACGGAAAATATTTTTTTTTTTTCTTGGAGAAAAACGTTTTTTTTGTAAATAGATGATTTGGCCGATACTCTCGTATGATCCAAACCCGTTTTAATGGGTTTGGATCGCCGTCCAAATCATCTATTTACCGCCGAGGCGGGAAAAAATTCTTCGAACCCGTGAGAGCGATGAAAAAAAAAAGAGGGGAAAAGTATTACATCCTTTCCCGACGGACCCCGGTCATAAATGACCGGGGTCCTCGCTCCGCTGCCATTTCTTTTTTTTTTTTCTGGGCCCAAGAAATTTTTTTTTATTGGGGGGCAATGCCGGGGGCAGGCCCCCCAATAAAAAAAACCAATTTGAAACGGGAAAAAAACCCCGCCGGGGCTAAAAATTGGGGCTCGCCCCACTGGGCTTGGCAATAAAAAATGGAGCTTGCCGACAGGGCAACGCCCTTGACAAAATAAAAAAAAACGGTAAAATTATTTATAGGGCGAAGTTTTTTTTTTCGGTAAAAACACGAGGACCCTTGTCATAAATGACAAGGGTCCGTCGGGAAAGGATGAATTTATTCATCCTTTCCGCTTTTCTGATTGGGCTCAATAACGAATGATCTTCAAATTGTGAAGCAATTTGAAGGTCGACGCCCAATCAAAAAAGGGAAAAAAAATTCGCCGGGGCGAAATAATACAGAAATTGATGAGCAAAAAAGATGAGGGCCTCGCAATTTAAAAAATTGCGAGGCCCGTCGGTGAAAATAAAATCACATGTGCCGTTCGTAAGAGATAAGAGTCTCGCAATTTTCGCAAATTGCAAGGCCCTTATCTCTTTTCGCCGGACCCCGACATTATATTGTCGGGTCTTGGTTATTGAATCGTGATGTCGACAATAGAAAGGCATCCAATTTATTGGATGCCTTTAAAATTTGCTTTTTTATAAATAATCTTAATAATAAGGACCCTTAGTCTCAAATGGTAGAGTGATAGTCTTACAAACTAAAGGTTAGCGGTTCAAGTCCGTTAGGGTTCATTTTATAATAACCGCCAGAGCTTTAATTTTTGGCTTGAATTTTTTCAGATCAGCTAACAAACAGATATTCTTAGTAGAGTCAGGGCTTAGCCCTGTCGGCGAGCTCCATGGCAATAATATAAATATATAGCTCCAATTATAGGGCTCCGCCAAGGCGATAAAATGTCGGCGATCTCCAGGGAAAAAAATCGCCCCAAAACTATTATTTTTGTTAGAGGGCCCAATATAAAAAAAAGCTGTCGTTGATTCGCAGTCGAAAAGGTTTTCATACTTTTCCCGACGAACCCCGGTCATGAAAGAGAGAAAAAAATATGACCGGGGTTCTCGCTTCGCTGCTTTTTTGTTTTTCCCTCCTGAGGGAAAAACTCCGTAGGAAAAAAGAATCGAACCGATGTTTTTACCCCAAAAAAAACAATTGGCCATATTATTAAACGCCTGTCCCCCTAACTAAATGCCCAGCTTCCTCTAAGGGAACACAAGCGGCTAAATTTTGTTCCATGGGGCACCTCATTGAAATTGATTTTTTTCAAACCCCTGAGGGCGATGAAAAAAAAGCGAATTAAAAATATCAAAAGTAAATTATTATGACAAATTTTATTAAATCCATTAATTTTAATAATCCAGGAATTATTAGTATAGTAGAAAAGAATCAATATATAATACATGTCGATTCAAAATTTAAAAAACCAGAAATTAAAAAATTTTGTCAGGAAATTTTTAATACGCCAGTCATCTATGTAAATACTTTAAATTTACCACCAAAAAAACGTCATTGAAAAATGAAACGTGCTTTTGTAAGATTTATTGGTACAAAAGACACAACAAATCCTATAAAAAATTCTATGGAAATGACATCATTTTCTCCTTTACCGCCTACTATCAAGGAAGAAATAGTAAAAATGGAGCAATCCAACTCATTATCGGTGGATAATAATGTTCCTTTCTATCTTGAAAGGTGGAAGTAAAACGAGCCGTGATTTTATCCTACTCTTTTTTTATCCCTTAAAATTGGCCATATACTTAAATCCATCTTTTAATTTTAGGGCTCCGCCTGAAAAGCCGATGAAAGAAGAATGGATGCTTTATGTCCTGAAAAAATACATTTTAGGCGATTTTTTTGCAGGAAACAACACATTTTTGATAAAGAGCTTAGCCGAGGTTCATTTTTCTCTCTCCCCCCTCCCTTCTCTCCTCCCAAAAGGAAAAAACCTTTTCCGAAGGAAAAACCTGAAGTGAAGGGCTTTGCCCTGTATATAAATATATTACGGCGAGCTCCCGGGCGAATTTTTTTTCGGTAAAAACACGAGGACCCTTGTCATAAATGACAAGGGTCCTCATTTTTATTTTTTTTTAGGATGAATTTATTCATTCTTTACGCTTTTCTGATTGGGCGTCGACCTTCAAATTGCTTCACAATTTGAAGATCATTCGTTATTAAGCCCAATCAGAAACGGAAAAAAAAAAACTCGGGATCGGGGGTTCATTTTGGGATTTTCCTCCCCCCCCCTCCCCCCCTCCTCCGTTTTTGTTTTTTCCTCCCCCCCGGAGGGGGGGAGGGGGGGGAGGAAAAAACAAAAAATGAAAGAAATGATGGCCATAAATCAAATTCTCCTTCGTCGAATTTGGGGCTCGCCCCCTGGCTTTTCCATGGAGCTCGCCGACAGGGAAAAGCCCTGAAAATGAGTTTAAATGGCCATCATTATTTACTTTTTTTTTTTTTTTCTGTTTTTGTTTAAAGAGGGGGAATTTAAAATTTCAATGGGCTATTGGAACGAATGATATTCGAATTGTGAAGCAATTCGAAGATCGACGCCCATTGAAATTTATCCCCCCCCTCCCCCCTGGAGGGAGGAAAACGTTTTTCCGCCTCCCCCTCCCCTGGAGGGGGGCGGAGGCGGGAAATAGATGATTTGGCCGATACTCTCGTATGATCCAAACCCGTTTTAATGGGTTTGGGTCGCCGGCCAAATCATCTATTTAAAAAAAAAAAAAAAAGAAAAAAAAAACGATGAAAAAAAGAAAAAAAAGATTCATAATGATGGCCATAAATCAAATTCTCCTTCGTCGAATTTGAAAATGAGTTTAAATGGCCATCATTATGAATCTTTTTTTTCTTTTTTTCTGAGGAAAAAACCGGGGGGGGGGAGGGGGGGGGGAGGAAAAACCGGAAAGCTCGCCCCGAACTCCAAACAAGTGTAAATATGAATATAAAGAAAAAGAATCGAACCGACTGGGGGAGGGGGGGATTAAAATTTAATTTTAATCCCCCCCTCCCCCAGTCGGTTCGATTCTTTTTCTTTTTTGCCGGCATTTCAATGAGCATTTAAAAAAGATATATAAATTAATTGGGGCGAATTTTTTTTTGGAAAAAAGAGATAATGTCAGCGAGCTCCCGGACAATAATATATTTATATGGGCTCCAACACGAAAAAAATAAAAAATTTAATTATGGGTATTCGATTTTATAAAGCTGTAACGCCAGGAAGTAGATTCCGAAGTGTATCTGATTTTGAATTAATAACAACTCAATCCCCTGATAATAGTTTAACTTATGGATATCACAGAAAAAAAGGACGTAATAATTTAGGACGTATTACTAGTCGTCATAGAGGAGGGGGTCATAAAAAAAGATATCGTTTTATTGATAGTAAACGTAATAAAATAGATATTTTTGGTAGAGTTAAAACGATTGAATATGACCCAAATCGAAATTCTTTAATTGCACTTATATATTACACAGATGGAGAAAAACGTTATATTTTATATCCAAAAGGATTAAAAGTTGGAGATTCGATAATTTCTAGTAGTCAAGTTCCTATTATTCCAGGAAATGCAATGCCTTTGCGTAATATTTCACTTGGGACATATATTCATAATATTGAATCTCAACCAGGTTCGGGAGGTAAAATAGCACGAGCCGCGGGAACTTCTGCGCAAATAATTGCCAAGCAAGGTTATTTCGTAATTTTACGTTTACCATCGGGAGAAATTTGAATGGTTTTACGTAATTGTTGGGCTACTATTGGAGAAGTCGGAAATGCAGAAGTGAATAATGTTTGAATTGGTAAAGCTGGTAGAAGCCGTTGGCTTGGTTTTAGACCCCACAATAGAGGTTCTTCCATGAACCCCGTTGATCATAAGCATAAAGAAAATAAGTGCTTCATAGAAGAAATAATCTGTGAAAAAATCAAATAAATTGCGAAAACAAAAAAATTAAATTCGCAGCCCGATTCTTTTTTTAAAGCTCCGCGAGAAGAAGACATTTGATTTATCAAATGTCTTTTCGACGCCCCGCTTCAATTTATTGAAGCGGGGCTCGTTTTGGGTTCAGAGACTATATAGAAGTTGATATCATAAAATATCTGGATATTTTATGATAATGATAGAGTCCACAGTTATTTTTATCGCCCTCCCCCTTCTCCCTGTAGGAGCGGAAAGGATGAATAAATTCATCCTTTCCGCTCCTACAGGGAGAAGGGGGAGAGCGCATTCTAAAAAAATAATATTATGTGGGTGGTGGTGAAGGAAAAACAGGGATAGGAAGACCTGGTCCAGTCACTCCTTGGGGTAAACCAACGTTAGGTAAAAAAACACGTAAAAAAAAAAAATATAGTAATGAATTTATTTTACGACGTAGAACTTGAAAATCAAAATAAAAAATAGTAGAACCCACTATGTAAATAAGCGTTTACATTTGTGCATTTTTGAGAAATTCATTAAAAATGTGTTTTTCCCTAAAAAAAAAATTTCCGCTTGCGCTGCGCGCTTTTTGGAGAGGGATGAGAAAAAAACGAATATAAAACCGGAAAGTTCGCCCCAAGAAGTAATTCCAATTTTCTGCGAAGCAGCGAAGAGAGGACCCCGGTCATAGAAAAAAAAATGACCGGGGTCCGTCGGGAAAGGATGAGGGCCTCGTAATTTTTTAAATTACGAGGCCCTCATCCTTTCCCGAAGGGCACATGTGCCCTTCGGGAAAGGATGAGGGCCTCGCAATTTTTCAAATTGCGAGGCCCTCATCCTTTTCAAGCGAGAAAAAAAAATGAGGGCCTCGCAATTTTTCAAATTGCGAGGCCCTCATTTTTTTTTCGAGGGACCCCGATAATAAATTATCGGGGTCCTCGCAGCGCGAGCGTATGTTTTTCCTTTTTTTTTTTATGTATTAAAAACTACAATTTATTTAAAAGCTTACAAGACAGAAATAAAATTAGGCTCCGCGAGGGCAAAATTAATTAATATGTTTTTATTGAATTATAATTTTTTTCCAATTTTATTTTTTTTAATTTGGAATATTTTTTATATTGAACCATTTTTTAATAGAGGGACCGCAAGCGACAATACAGTTAATAAAAACTCAGTAGTGAATTCTTCTTTTTTAGGGCTTTGTCCGTCGGCGAGTTCCATGGCAAAGCCAAGGGAGCAAGCCTCAAAAAATCCAAATTCACTGACGGAATTTTCTTTTTTTCGTCCCCAAAAAAGTCCAATCGAAGAAAAAACCTGCGCGTGAGCTCTGTGTATAAACAAAATTGGTACAAGGCTTCGCCCTGTCGGCAAGCTCCTTTCCCCTCCCAAGGTTTTTCCCCCCAATTTCAATGGGCGTCGATCTTCGAATTGCTTCTCTATTCAAATACCATTTGGAACTTTCCTCTCCGTTTTTCATGGCCATAAAGCATCCATTTTTCTTTCATCGCATGGATGCAAATGTAATATATGGCCATGAAAAACGGGGAGGAAAGAAAAAACGAATAGTCCATTGAAATTTATCCCCCCCCTCCCCCCCCGGTTTTTTTCCTCAAATGAGGAAAATTCAATGGGCGTCGATCTTCGAATTGCTTCCCAATTCGAATATCATTCGTTCCGAATAGCCCATTGAATTTTTAAATTCCCCCTCTTTAAACAAAAACGGAGGGGGGGGGGAGGGGGGGGGAGGGGAAAAACAAAAACTCAAAGTCCAATAAGTTTCCAATCCTTAGGAGGTTATAGTACTAGCTCTGAATACTGAACTATTCATAGATTCAATTTATTTCCAGCGTTCGAGAAAAGCCTCTTAGAATTTACTTCACCTTTCTCATTCCTGCGAAGCGGAAAGGTTTGGATAAATCAAAACCTTTTCCGACTAAATCCGATCATAAATGACCAAGGTTCTCAATTTTCTCTCAATTTCAAAGGTCGTTGATCTTCGAATTGCTCCTCAATTCGAATATCATTGGTTCCGAATAGCCCATTTAGCCCCCCCCTCTCCTCCGGAGGGGGGGAGAGGGGGGGGAGGAAAAAACAAAAAAGCAGTGACAGCTTTTTTATTTATCGTCCCCCCCTACCCCTTTCGGAGAGTAAGGGGAGTGGGGGGGCGGGAGATAATTTAATGCCAATTAAATTCAATAATTTTTTTGTCAGGGCGAGTAAAATGAACCCCGGCGGAGCCTTTAATTTTAAAGACAGTAATTTAGTGCCTACGATTTCTCAGAAAAAAAGTAGAACGAGTATTTCCAATACTATTTTAACCAAGCGATGGTTGACAAGTCAAACATCTACATCAGGTTCTCCAATTTTAAATTCAGGAGCTACTCACTTCCCGTCGTTAAAAAATGATAATGGTTTTCGTAGGTTTCCATTTGTTTTTTCGGGAGGAGAGAGGAAGGATCATCATTTCTTTCGTTTTTTAGAAGGCATTTCGAAAAAATTCCAAAAAGAAAGGCTATTTGCTTCTGAAAAAAAATTACATAATCGATTAAAAAATATTAGTTTTCTTCACAAAAAAAGTTTTTTATTTTCAAATAAGAGAATGCTTCCTTATAAATTTAGTAAACAAGTTTTGGTTTGGGATTTAAATAATCCACAATTTAAGATTCCGCATGTAAATGAAATATCTTTTCTTTCGTTTTTAATGAAACCTTTTTTTCCACGCGCCATCCATCCTTGATCGGAAGCGGTTCGATTGTTAAAATTTGAGCAAGCTTCTTTTTCCCCAGAAAAAAAGAAAAATGACACCGGCGCCCCCTTTTTGCAAAAATACCCGAACGGGACTATAAGCGACTGAAAAGAATGACAAAAAATCGCTTCTACTAATCTTTCTTATGTGTCTGATAAAAGAAACCAAAAATTAGATCCTAATTATATTGGTAAGAGTACGGTTCTTCATTCTGATATTTGAATAAATATAATGCAATATAATAATTTAGGGCGAGTTCTAAAATTTGTATCGTATACTAAAAATTGGAATTTTTTAAAATTTATAGAACAATATTTATTAGAAAATCGACCAAACGAGGACCCCGGTCATAAATGACCGGGGTCATTCGGGAAAGGATGAGTCCCTTATCCTTTCCGCTTAAATTTTCCTTTTCACGAATTCCCATCAGAAAATAATAATACCGTGAGTGCCTCTTTAATTTGGAGGGAGGAGGAAAAAAATAGTTTAGACAATTTATTACCCGCCGTGGAGGTTTTTAATAATCTATCGGCACAGCCATGAAAATCCCCGTTTCCTTTTGACTCGTTTAGTTTGAAAAATTATTTAAGAGGGGCGACATTTATGAAAACCAAAAATTTGCAATCTTTAGTTTTTAATCCACCGTCTAACATTTTCCGGTCATTTTACAATTTAGAAAAAGTCAATATTCCTTATTCATGTGGTCAAGTAAAGAGTTCTCGTCCCATAACTTATTTTAGTTGAGATCAGCAAAGGATTTTTGAAAATACTTATTTACCTACTATTCAGATTGATCAAAAGAAATTAACTAAAAATTTTAAAGGTAAGAAAAAAAGAAAAAAAACAGCCCGATCTGTAAAAATAAAAAAAAATATTTTTAGTATGCATCAAGAATACTTGGAAACTCAAAAAGCTTATATTGCATTTAATAAAGAATTCATATTAATTAAACCTATAATTGTATTAACGCTTTTTACTAAAATTTTCTTTTTTTACTTTTTTTACAGATATTTAAATGTTTTCTTTCTTTTTCTGGGAAAGGAATATATTAACAATCTTTTTAAAGTCTTTTTGGATAGTCCATTTATCGATATAACATTTTTATCAGTTATACAAATTTATAATGAATTTAATGATCAATTAAAACAACAAGATGTAATACAACGCCGTGTAGATAATCAAATTATTCTTTTTCGCCCTAAAAATTAAAGCGAAAAATTCTATTTTAAGGACAACGTCCTGTCGGCGAACTCCAGGACGTAGTCAGGGGGTTCATTTTGGGATTTTCCTCCCCCCCCCCTCCCCCCCCCTCCGTTTTTGTTTAAAGAGGGGGAATTTAAAAATTCAATGGGCTATTCGGAACGAATGATATTCGAATTGGGAAGCAATTCGAAGATCGACGCCCATTGAATTTTCCTCATTTGAGGAAAAAAACCGGGGGGGGGGATAAAATTTCAAGATCGACGCCCATTGAAATTGGTTTTTTTTTTTGGAAAAAAAAAAATTCTTCGAACCCTTTCTCCTCCCAAAAACAAAAAAATGAAAGGAATGATGGCCATAAATCAAATTCTCCTTCGTCAAATTTGGGGCGAGCTTTCCGGTTTTTCCTCCACCCCCGGAGGGGGAGGAAAATCCCAAAATGAACCCCCTGACTTTTCCATGGAGCTCGCCGACAGGGAAAAGCCCTGAAATTGAGTTTAAATGGCCATCATTTCCTTCTTTTTTTTCTGTTTTGTTTCCTCCCGGAGGGGGGGGGGGGGAGGAAAAAAAAAAAAAAAAAAAAAAAAGGCTTTTTTTTTGCGGGTTTAATTTTTTTTAGGAGGACGCAAGCTGCCATTGATTGAAGAAAAAGAGATGATTTATGAAATCCCTTTTTATCGTTCACTTCATTTATAAAATGAACCCTTGGCTTTGGCAATATACATTTTTTTAATTCCACATTTTTTTCCCTAGAAAAAAACAAAATTTGACATAAATAAATTTATGTATTATTATATTAAATATATTAGAATTTTTGATTCACGATAAAAAAACTGGTTTTTTTTATTGTAAATAGATGATTTGGCCGATATTCTCGTATGATCCAAACCCGTTTTAATGGGTTTGGATCATACGAGAATATCGGCCAAATCATCTATTTCAAAAAAAATTCTTCGAACCCTTTCTCCTCCCAAAAACAAAAAACCAATCTGAAACGAACCTCGCCGGGGGGAAAAACAAAAAAGGAGGGGGAGGGGTAAAAAAAATAATATCGTTAATTTTCAATCAATGTAATTGCATGCCATCCATCGAAAAAAAGTTATGGGTATAAATTGAATTTTAATAAGCTGTCGCTGCTGCGCCATTTACCCGTTTAAAATTGTTTTTTCCTTCGGAAAAACCTCTGAAGGAAAAACATACGCTCGCGCTGCGAGGACCCCGATAATTTATTATCGGGGTCCGTCGAAAAAAAATGAGGTTCCTTTTTCAACCTTATTTTTTTTCTCGCTTGAAAAGGATTACATCCTGGTCCTCATTTTTATTGCATGTGCACTCGTTGTATCAATGGTAGTACTTCAGTCTTCCAAACTGATAGTGCCAGTTCGAATCTGGTCGAGTGCTTTAAAATGAGACAATTTATTAATAAATTTTACCTCCCCCCGGTCCTCAAAAATGACATGTTACCCTATAAATGGGAGAAGTTATTATTTTAATATTATGCAGTCGAAGACAGAAGAAATTGAATGCAATATAATTTTTATTTGGGGCTATTTTTTTTCCCGTTTCAGATTGGGCTTAATAACGAATGACCTTCAAATTGCTACACAATTTCAAGGTCATTCGTTATTAAGCCCAATCTGAAACGGGAAAAAAATTGCCTCCTGGCGTAGACCTCCCGAAAAAAATTTGCTCGCCAACAGAACGAAGCTTTTGCTTTAAGGTAAGACCCTATAAATTCAATTTTTTTGCTATTATAATTTATTACTATAAACGACTTTCAGATAAAAAAGGCTTACTTTTACTTACTTTTTTTAATGAAGGGACAAAATTTAAAGGTGGCTAGATCCAAAAATTTTGGAAAGGAAAATCTAGCCTTGTTTTAATTATATAAATTTTTTCGTTCCGGCGGAGTTCTTGAAAAAATGTGTTTTTACCACAAAAAAATAATCGAACCCCAAAAAAATTGGGGATTCGATTATTTTTGCCCTTCCGGGAGCCCATATAAAGTGCTCTTTGATAACATTTGTTCAGGGCAATTTTTTTCCCGTTTCAGATTGGGCGGCGACCTTCAAATTGCTTCACAATTTCAAGGTCATTCGTTATTAAGCCCAATCTGAAACGGGAAAAAAAAAAAATCGCCCTGTCGGCAAGCTCCCGGGCGTAGCCAGGGGGTTCATTTTGGGATTTTCCTCCCCCCCCCCTCCCCCCCCCCCCCCCCCCCGGTTTTTTCCGGGAGGAAAAAACCGGGGGGGGGAGGGGGGGGGAGGAAAAACCGGAAAGCTCGCCCCAAATGTTTTTATAGCATGAATTCTTCTCCTATTTATAATCTTTTTAAATAGGAGGAGATACGAATAAAAAAATTTTGGAATCTCCAATTATTATGCAAACTCAGTATATCACATCGAAACAATTTCCGAAATTTAATAAAGATTTAGCCGCTGATCCGACAACACGAAGAATTTGGTATTCGTTAGCTACCGCACATGATTTTGAGTCTCATGACGATATGACGGAACAACAAGTGTATACTAAAATATTCGCTTCTCATTTTGGACAATTAAGTATAATATTTGTATGGGTAGCTGGAAATGTATTCCACATCTCTTGGCAAGGAAATTTTGAAGCATGGTGTAAAGATCCTTTAAATACAAGACCAATTGCACATGCAATTTGGGATCCACAATTTGGAGACGCCGCGGTATCTGCTTATAGTTATGGAAATAGCCCAGGTCCTGTAAATATAGCTACAAGTGGATTATACAACTGGTTTTACACAATTGGTTTTAGATCAAACACAGAACTAGTGCAAAGTTCGATCTTTTTAGTTTTCTTGTCAGCTGTTTTTTTATTTGCTGGGTGGTTACACTTAAAACCAGCTTTTCAACCAGAATTAGTATGGTTTAAGAATGCCGAGTCTCGCCTAAATCACCATCTTTCTGGATTATTTGGAGTATCTTCTCTTGCTTGGACGGGACATTTGGTTCATGTAAGTATTCCGCAGCTGAGAGGAACTCGCGTTAGATTTGACAATTTTCTTACAATTTTACCTCATCCGGATGGATTAAGCGACTTTTTTACAGGAAATTGGGCTGCTTATGCTGGTAAAAGCGATGGTACCGATGCTATTCTTACGTTTATTGGTGGACTAAATCCTGCTACCCAAAGTCTATATCTTACAGATATTGCTCACCATCATCTAGCAATTGCTGTTTTATTTATTTTGGCTGGACACCAATACCGTACGAATTTTGGTATTGGGCAATCAATGAGAGTTATTATGGATCGCCATACTTCTCGCTTTTTAGGGACAGGACATCATAAACTTTATGACACTATAAACAATTCACTTCATTTTCAACTTTCATTAGCCTTAGCTAGTCTAGGTACAATTACCTCTTTAGTTGCACAGCATCAATATTCTATGCCCCCATATGCTTTTATGGCCCAAGATTAAACAAGTAGTCTAGATTGGTTTTAAAAACCAATAATTTAAATTTGCTTAAAAAAGAAAAATTTTTATTAAGCCTACTAATTTAAAAAAAGAGGCGCAAGCGGAATTAATAAACAATTTCCCCCTCCGTAAGGGAGGGAGACAAAAATAAAAATAATTCTTTTCCATATTTATTAAATATGGTTCAACGACTATTCAATTTGAAGTAGAATATAAGCTTATTCGAAACAGCAAGGACCTTTTTTATAATTAAGGGCTTCGCCCTGTCGACAAGCTCCATGGCAAAATTTTTTCCCATTTCAGAGGAGAACGTTTTTTTTTTTCTGATTTTTTTTTTTTTTCAGGGAGGAAACCGGGCGGCGACCTTCAAATTGCTTCACAATTCAAAGCTCATCCGTTATTGGACACATTCAGAAACGTGTTGTTCCAAATTCGACAGGGGGCAAGCCCCAGATTTTATCATAAAAAAAGGTAAATATATAGTCTGATCTCAACGGAAACGTTGAGAAAACCTTAAAAGGTTTTCTTAAAGGTTAGTTACTTTTAAGTAACATTATGTATGTGACTCAGTCTGCGCTATATACACACCATCAGTACATCGCTGGATTCATTATGTGTGGAGCTTTTGCGCATGCTGCGATTTTCTTGGTACGTGATTATGTACCAGAGCAAAACCCTGATAATGTTTTAGCACGATTAATATCGCATAAAGAAGCCATTATTAGTCATCTTTCATGGGTTTCGCTTTTTTTAGGATTTCATACATTAGGAATTTATGTACATAATGATGTTATGCAAGCATTTGGAACTCCTGAAAAACAAATTCTGATCGAGCCTATTTTTGCACAATGGATTCAAGCTGCTCACGGAAAAACACTATATAGTTTTAATTTTTTACTATCCGAACCGTCAAGTGTTGCTTATTCAGCGGGTCAAGGATTTTGGTTATCTGGTTGGTTGAGTAGTATTAATAACATTTTCTTAACTATTGGTCCTGGTGATTTCTTAGTGCATCATGCGATTGGGCTTTAAAAAAAAAATCAGGCCTTTTATGAAAAAAAACGTAAAAAAAAAAAAAAAAATTGCAAAAAATACAAAATTTATATTCCTGCGAATTTTTTTCCTGAATTTAAATGGGCTATTCGTTCCTTCGGATATTCTCTTGAGAAGCAATTCGAAGATCGACGCCCATTGAAATTTTATCCCCCCCCTCCCCCCCCCGGTTTTTTTCCTCAGAAAAAAAAAAAAAAAGAAAAAATAATGATGGCCATTTAAACTCATTTTCAGGGCTTTTCCCTGTCGGCGAGCTCCATGGAAAAGCCAGGGGGCGAGCCCCAAATTCGACGAAGGAGAATTTGATTTATGGCCATCATTATTTTTTCTTTTTTTTTTTTTTTCATCGTTTTCTTTTTTTTTAAATAGATGATTTGGCCGGCGACCCAAACCCATTAAAACGGGTTTGGATCATACGAGAGTATCGGCCAAATCATCTATTTCCCGCCTCCCCCCCCCTCCCCCCCCTCCAGGGGGGAGGGGGGGGATAAATTTCAATGGGCGTCGATCTTCGAATTGCTTCACAATTCGAATATCATTCGTTCCAATAGCCCATTGAAATTTTAAATTCCCCCTCTTTAAACAAAAACAGAAAAAAAAAAAAATGAAAGGAATGATGGCCATTTAAACTCATTTTCAGGGCTTTTCCCTGTCGGCGAGCTCCATGGAAAAGCCAGGGGGCGAGCCCCAAATTCGACGTAGGAGAATTTGATTTATGGCCATCATTCCTTTCATTTTTTTGTTTTTGGGAGGAGAAAGGGTTCGAAGAATTTTTTTTTTTCCAAAAAAAAAAACCAATTTCAATGGGCGTCGATCTTATAAAAACCCCGTTTTTCAAATATCATTCGTTAAGAAGGGTAAAAACCCCGTTTTTCATGGCCATATATTTCATTTGCGTCCATGCGATGAAAGAAGCATGGATGCTTTATGGCCATGTAAAACGTTTTTTTCTTGTTCCGAATAGCCCATTGAATTATCATTCGTTCCTAAACAAAAACGGAGGGGGGGGGAGGGGGGGGAGGAAAAAAATTCGCAGAAAAATATAAATTTTGGTTAATTTGCAACCAATTTTTTTAGGGCCCCCTAAAAAAAAATAAATTGGTTCAACGACTAAAAATTTAACATTTTTCTCAAAAATGATGACATAGTCTTATTATTAAATGAAAATTTTTAAAACTTGTGGTTTACACACAACAACCCTAATTTTAGTAAAAGGAGCTCTTGATGCTCGTGGATCAAAGTTAATGCCAGATAAAAAAGATTTTGGATTTAGTTTTCCATGTGATGGACCAGGAAGAGGAGGTACGTGTGACATTTCAGCTTTTGACGCATTCTATCTTGCGGTTTTTTGGATGTTAAATACTATAGGTTGGGTGACTTTTTATTTCCATTGGAAACAGCTGGGAATTTGGTCAGGAAATGCAACTCAATTTAATGAGTCGTCTACCTATTTAATGGGTTGGCTTAGAGATTATTTATGGTTAGGATCTTCACAATTAATTAATGGATACAACCCTTATGGAGTTAATTCACTTTCAGTATATTCATGGATTTTTCTAGCTGGACATTTAGTATGGGCTACATCTTTCATGTTCCTTATTTCATGGCGAGGATATTGGCAAGAATTAATTGAAACCCTGGTGTGGGCCCATGAATCAACACCAGTGGCTAACCGTTTTTATTGGCGAGATAAACCAGTAGCTCTTTCTATTATTCAAGCTCGTCTAGTAGGGCTTGCACATTTTGCAATAGGATATGTATTTACTTACGGTGCTTTTTTAATTGCAAGTACTACCGGAAGATTTGGTTAAAATTGGAGCTATATTTTTATATTATTGCCATGGAACTCGCCGACAAAGGGAAGCCATAGGGCGAATCCCAAAAAAAATATTCTTAGGTTAGGCCAAGTTGGTAACTCTAAGCTATACAACCCCTACCCCCCTCCACCGTGCAGGCTTTTTTTTTTTCTGGGGTGAAACCCCCCAGAAAAAAAAAAGCCTGCACGGTGGAGGGGGGTAGGGGAGAGGGATAATTTTATAAAACCTAATAACAGAAATAAAACATGAAGCAAAATAATAATAAACGAATTAAAGGCCAATACTCTAAAGTCTACAGAAAAGAAGATCGGACTAAAACGTGGACACCGGTCATAAATTACCTACAGAAAAGAAGATATTATGTTCCTGGGAAGGAAGGACTCGAACCTACGAATGGTATCGCCAAAAAATACTGCCTTACCAACTTGGCTACTCCCCATTAAACTGAACCCTAATACAGTCAGGGCACCGCCCTGTCGGCAAGCTCCCGGGCGGAACCAAGGGGGCGAGCCCCAATCTTGATTTGAATAGTTTTTTTGCCTTTTTTTAATTTTCTTCCTAATTTTATAAAATATGTCGGCGAGCTCCTTTCCCCTTCCAAATTTTTTTGGATTTATAATAGCCAGGGGGCTCGCCCTAATTGAAAAAAATTGAAAGCGGAAAGGATGAATAAATTCATCCTTTCAAAAAAAAAAAAAATGTCATTTATGACAAGGGTCCTCGTGTTTTTTTTGCTCCGGCGAAGAAAACAAGAATTCGCTCTAAATTTAATTTATATAGAAAGATTTTATATTTTTGTCAAGGGCATTGCTCTGTATATAAATATATTACGGCGAGCTCCATTTTTTATTGCCAATATATAAATATATAGCCCCAAAAAAAGTCGGCGAGCTCTATGGCAATAATATAAATATATAGATCCAATAATACTCGAAAAATAGATAATGAATTTATAATAATTTCCCTGCGAAGCTTTTTTTTTTTTCGACCGGACCCCGATAATTTATTATCGGGGTCCGGTCGAAAAAAAAAAAAGCTTCGCAGGGAAATTATTATAAATTCATTATCTATTTTGACAATGAGAAAATATTAAGTTATTTTATATAAAATTTTTGCGTAGGAAAAAAACTAAGGGCTTCGCCGGAACAAATTAAATTTTAATAAGCCAAAATTTCAGAAAAAAGATAAAAAGACTTCGCGAGACATTCGATGTTTTGAATACTTCTAAGGTGAAACCCCCCAGAAAAAAAAAAATCGTTTAAAGTAGTATATTGAAAAAAAAAAAAAAGGATAAAAGCTATTTTGGAGCTATAAAAATTATAGATTAATAAAAAGGCGGTATAGCTTAATTGGTTAAAGTAGCAAATTGCAAATTTGTAGATTTTCAGTTCAAGTCTGAATGCCGCCTATAATTTATTAGCTTGTATTTTTAATTGTCCTTAAACATAGTTAAATGGGATCAGCAAAATAGCTTACAAAAAAACCAAATCTACATAACACAATAGATACATCTTTATTGTTTTCTTTGAAGAGCGCATATATTTATATGGCGGGTCTTCTCCCTGTCTGTCTTCGACAGACAGTAGCTAAAAACGTCACGAAAAATAACGAAAAAAATTTTTATTGGGCGATTTTTTTTTTTTCCCGTTTTAGATTGTGCCCAATAATTTTTTTTTTATTGTTTTGTTTTTCCCCTCCCCCCCCTCCGTTTTTGTTTTTTCCTCCCCCCCCCGGAGGGGGGGGGAGGGGGGGGAGGAAAAAACAAAAACGGAGGGGGGGAGGAAAACAAAAACAGAAAAAAAAAAAAAATTTTCGAACCCTTTCTCCTCCCAAAAACAAAAAACCAATCTGAACCGGGAAAAAAATTGCACTGGCGGAGCCCTCCCGACAATAATATTATTTCGCTTCTTTTTGAATAACTTTGCCAATATTTTGTAAAATCCACAGAAGTTTTTTATCTCAGTTCAAGTATGAATTCCGCCTATTAAAAAATCGACTTTTTTTTCCATGCCCGTTATATCACACAGTTTTCTCCTTCCCCTCCCCCTCCCCCCTCCGGTTTTTCCCTTGCGAATTTTTTTCCTCCCCCCCCCCTTCCCCCCCTCCTCCGTTTTTGTTTTTTCCTTAGAAAAAAAAAAAAAAAGAAGGGAATGATGGCCATAAATCAAATTCTCCTTCGTCGAATTTGGGGCTCGCCCCCTGGCTTTTCCATGGAGCTCGCCGACAGGGAAAAGCCCTGAAAATGAGTTTAAATGGCCATCATTATTTTTTCTTTTTTTTTTTTTTTTCTGAGGAAAAAACCGGGGGGGGGAGGAAAAAAAGAAATGGCAGCGGAGCGAGGACCCCAGTCATTTATGACCGGGGTCCGTCGGGAAAGGATGTAATCCTTTTCCCCTCATTTTTTTTGAGGGAAAAACCGGAGGGGGAAGGGGAGGGGAGGGAGAAAACAAAAACATAGAGAAAAAAGATCGAATTTTTTATTTATTAGCTCGCATTTTTAACCATCCTTGTACTTCCAGATAATTTAATGGAGCAATCGAAGTACAGATTTTCCAATATTCTTCTGCTTTAGTAAATAAAACTTCGGCTAAATCGGGCCGATTAAATTCTAACATTTGCTCTGCACGATAATGATAAATGACCGCACAATTATTTAAAGCTTGTGGTAAAGCTGGATTTCTTTCAAGAGCTTGATGATAATACTCTAAAGCTCTATCATGCTCTCCATTATTTGTATGTAATAAACCAATGTTATATAAAATATAACTGCGGTCATACGGGTCAATTTCTAAACGTAAAGATTGATAGTAATTTTTTAAAGCTGTTGAGTATTCTCCTTCTGATTGCGCTGACATTCCATTTCAATAAAAATTAAATGCCTGTTTTTCTCTATCAGAAGAAGGTAATATTTTCACCAATATCGTTGCAATCACCGAAAAAGTTTGATCGATAAAACTACTATTGTTACTTTTAGACATATTTATTTTGTTTTTTTTTACATCGTATTCACAGGTTCGAAGAAATTTTTAAAAAGGCTATTGATTTTGCCAGCTTCCGGTGCATTCTCCGCCGGAAGAAAATTAAAAAATCCGCTCGCGCTGCGAGGACCCCGATAATTTATTATCGGGGTCCGTCGAAAAAAAATTTGCAGCGGGACTATAATATTACTATTATTTATATTTTGCTTTTACCAGATATCCTAGTAATTTTTAATTAGGGCTCTGCTGGGTCGAATTTTTGTTTTTTTTTGGAACAAGGGCTTTGCTTGTCGACGAGCTCCATGGCAAAACCCAGGGGGCGAGCTCTAATTAAAAAACACGTTTTTGAATGTACCCAATAACGGATGACCTTCGAATTGGGAAGCTATTTGAAGGTCGCTGCCCAATTTGAAACGGGAAAAAACGAGAACCCCGGTCATTTATGACCGTGTTTAGTCGGGAAAGGTTTTGATTTATACAAACCTTTCCGCTTCGCCGAGACGAAAAAAAATAATTTATTTTCCTCCCAGTTTAAAAAATTCTTCGAACCCGTGAGGGCGATGACAAAAAAAAGCTCCGCGGGGGGATCTTTTTTTTGTCATCGCCCTCAAGGGTTCGAAGAATTTTTTAAACTGAGGTAAAAAAATAACTAGTGCACCAGAGCTTAAAAAACAAAGGAAAACAAAGGGAAAAAAAAATATGCGACTGCAAACAAAAAAATTATAAATCTGTTCCTTCACTTCCTCGGACCCATTGTAAATAAGCCGTAGTAAATAATCCACCAGCTGTAACCACAACTAATCCCAAAACAATTCCAGATAAAAGAGGCTCGACCATAAAATTTATTTTTCGTTTTTTTTCGCCCTCAGCGGAGCTTTTTTATCACAATTTTCAATTGTGATCTAAAGACCTAAAACTATTAATGGCTTTTCTAATTAACCGCTCTTGAGCGGTTAATTAGAAAAGCTGTCACTTTTTTTTAATTACCAGCAACTTTTAGCGGGTAATTAAAAAAAGAGAAAAGGTTTTCATACCTTCCCCAACAAACCCCGGTCATTTTTATTTCTTCTATGACGGGGGTTCTCACTTTTCCTTATACGGGCATTAAAATAATCCTAATGTTAAAGCATTTTCTATCGGAACTGCGGCTCCACATGATAACCAAATTGCTGTAACTAAACCAACTAAAAATAATGTAGTAGCAATTGGTCTTCTAAAAGGATTTGCAAATGGATTAATGTTTTCAATGAATGGTACAAAAATTAAACCTAGTGGAACCGATGCCATTAAAGTTAAACCTAATAATTTATTCGGGCATACACGTAAAATATTGAATACTCCAAAGAGGTACCACTCCGGTAAAATTTCTAAAGGCGTTGAAAACGGATCCGCGGGTTCTCCCGTTAAAATTGGATCTAGAACTCCAAAACCAATATCACAAGCAAAAGTTCCTAAAATAACAATTGGGAAAACGTATAAAATATCATTAGGCCAAGCCGGCTCTCCATATGTATTGTGACCCATTCCTTTTGCTAATTTAGCACGTAATTCAGGATTTGATAAATCTGGCTTTTTTGTTATTGTCATAATATTTTAATTATTTTTTATTTTAGGAGTGAAACGTTCCCTACGATAGCAAAACAAAAAAGCTTTGTATATTTTTGCGTAATATAGGATAAAAATATTTCACTCCCCTCTGCGGAGCTTAATTTTTTTTTGTAGGATTCCGCCAGGGCGAGCCCAGTCGAATTTTTGTTTTTTATCGTTAGGGCTCCGCCCTGTATATAAATATATTACGGCGAGCTCCATGGCAAAGCTATATATATTTCTATAGAATTGTAGAGCTCCGCCGGGGCGAGTAATTGTCAGCGCGCTCCATGGCAAATTTTTTTTCCCTGGGCGCCGTCCTATATTTATATTTTCTACCCCCCCCCCTCCCCCCCCCTTTTTTTTGTAGGAGTGAAACGTTCCCCCCAGAAAAAAAAAAAAAAAAGAGGGGAAAAGGATTACATCCTTTCCCGACGGACCCCGGTCATAAATGACCGGGGTCCTCGCTCCGCCGCTTTTTCTTTTTTTTCCTCCCCCCCCTCCCCCCCCCTCCGTTTTTGTTTTTTCCTCCCCCCCCCTCCCCCCCCCGGTTTTTTTCCTCAATTTCAATGGGCGTCGATCTTCGAATTGCTTCCCAATTCGAATATCATTCGTTAAGAAGGGTAAAAACCCCGTTTTTCATGGCCATATATTTCATTTGCATCCATGCTTCTTTCATCGCATGGATGCAAATGAAATATATGGCCATGAAAAACGGGGTTTTTACCCTTCTTAACGAATGATATTTGAAAAACGGGGTTTTTATAAGATCGACGCCCATTGAAATTGGTTTTTTTTTTTGGAAAAAAAAAAATTCTTCGAACCCTTTCTCCTCCCAAAAACAAAAAATGAAAGGAATGATGGCCATAAATCAAATTCTCCTTCGTCGAATTTGGGGCTCGCCCCCTGGCTTTTCCATGGAGCTCGCCGACAGGGAAAAGCCCTGAAAATGAGTTTAAATGGCCATCATTCCTTTCATTTTTTTTTTTTTCTGTTTTTGTTTAAAGAGGGGGAATTTAAAATTTCAATGGGCTATTGGAACGAATGATATTCGAATTGTGAAGCAATTCGAAGATCGACGCCCATTGAAATTTATCCCCCCCCTCCCCCCTGGAGGGGGAGAAAACGTTTTTCCGCCTCCCCCCCCCTGGAGGGAGGCGGGAAATAGATGATTTGGCCGATACTCTCGTATGATCCAAACCCGTTTTAATGGGTTTGGGTCGCCGGCCAAATCATCTATTTAAAAAAAAAAAAAAAAAAAAAAAAAAACGATGAAAAAAAAAAAAAAAGAAAAAATAATGATGGCCATAAATCAAATTCTCCTTCGTCGAATTTGGGGCTCGCCCCCTGGCTTTTCCATGGAGCTCGCCGACAGGGAAAAGCCCTGAAAATGAGTTTAAATGGCCATCATTATTTTTTCTTTTTTTTTTTTTTTCTGAGGAAAAAAACCGGGGGGGGAGGGGGGGGGAGGGGAACGTTTCACTCCTACAAAAAAATTAGAAAAATATAAATATAGGCTCCATCGGCGCCCAGGGAAAAAAAATTTGCCAAGGGGTGAGTCCCAAAAAATCAATTAATTATCTCTTCGGCGGAGCCCTTAATTAAAAATGCCAATTAATTTTATTATAGTTTAGATTTAAGTTTTATTATTTTTTAGGAGACGCATTATAAAAAAAATCCCCCCCTGCGGAGCTTTTTATCCTCTAAAATTGGCCATATATTTGATTTACATCCATCTTTTTGTTTTTTCTACCCCCCCCTCCCCCCCTTCAAAGGGGGGGAGGGGGAGGGGAGAGGAAAACTCGATGAAAGAAAAATAGATGCTTTATTACAAGGAAGCGCAAGCGGCATTAAATTTCGTTCTACGATGCAATAGCTTTTTTTATGCGGCCGCAGACGAAAAAAAAATTTCTTTTATTGACGTGGTTTGAAAATTTTAAGGCTCCGCTGTGGCACTTTAAAAATTGATCATTTTTTAATGAGACTCGTAATCGACTGGAACTAAATTTAATGCCGCTTGCGCCTCCTTTGTAATAAAAAAGATTTTTTTAGAATTTTAAATATTTTTTTACTTATTCAAAATTTTTAATTTAAAAAATTTTATATTTATTAGTAATTTTAAATGGTAAAAATAATTTAATTTTTGAGGGGAGAAAGAAGCTTTAATAAAAAAATATTTTTATTTTTTTTTTTAATATGCGGCCGCGGACGGAAAAATAATTTAATTTTTGAGGGGAGAAAGGAGCCCTAATAAAAAAATAATTTTATTTTTTTTTATTATGCGGCCGCGGACGGAAAATTATTTTTTTTTCCGTCCGCGGCCGCATAATAAATATTTTAATTTTTGAGGGGAAAAAAGCATAATAAAAAAAATATTTCCTCCGCGGCCGCATATTTTTTATTTTAAAATTGTTCTATATATTCGTAATTTTAAATTAGGGCTCCTTTGGGGCGAAAAATATTTTTATTATGCGGCCGCGGACGGAAAAAATGTTTTATTCGTAATTTTTAAATAGGGCTCCGCCGGGGCGAAAAATAATTTTTGAGGGGAGAAAGGAGCCCTAATTAAAAAAATATTTTTAATTTTTGAGGGGAAAAAAGCATAATTAAAAAAAAAATAATTTAATTTTTGAGGGGAAAAAAGCATAATAAAAAAAATAATTTAATTTTTGAGGGGAGAAAGGAGCCCTTTTTATTTAAAATTACGAATGTATAAAACAAGCTATATAGTTTCAATAAGTTAGACAACCTAGTTTCGCCCTTGCAGAACTGTATGTGAGAGTTTATTTTCATACAGCTTTTCTCCTTGTAGTAAAATTACAACATATTGTATGTTTATTTTCCAGTACTTTATATAGTTTAATAAATTAAAATTTTATCATCCTCTATGTTACATAGTTTAAAAATCTAAAATTTATAGAATAATCCTATTAAGGTTTCTTAATTTCTAATTTTGATAAATGTACTTGGGAGATTCTGATAACTTTTTTTTGTATTAAATCCATAACTTTAAGAAGATCTCTAGATTTTTGAACTCTTGTGACATAGTAATGGCACTGTATGCATAAACCAGTTAAATTTGATTTATCATTCGTACCTCCAAATTCTCAGGGACAAATATGATGGATGTGAAAATTACTGTCAATGTCCGGGTCAGTGAGACTTATATCACAATTTAAACATTTATAGAGATTTTTCTTTAAAATATCTAATTGACGACTTATTACGCCGTGAACGTTTTGTCTTTTTTTCTAAAAATTCGAAAAATAATAATCAATTTTCATATGGTTTTTAGTGTTTTGCAATTAAAAGATAATCTATTTTTCGCCCCGGCGGAGCCCTAAAAAAAAAAAATTTATATTTTGGATTTGGATATCTAAGATAGAAAGATGGTTTAAAATGTCTGACGCTTTCTTAGATAAACCATGTCTATTCATTATCCATTTCAATAATAAAAGATAAATAAAATTACCATAATCATTACCTGTTATTCCCCAATTACATTATAAAAATTGCAAAATCCGTTTATTCTAGGACTGATTTTATCTTTCAAATCATCGAATGTAGTAGTAGTTCATGCAAGTTTTCCAATTAAATCTAGACTTCATCTAATGTTTTATTTAGGAGCTGTTGTAAATGTAAAAATTGTTCTAAACTAGTTCTGCATAGAATCAAAACATGTTTTGATTTTATGAAACTAAGCCGCCACACGTTGGTACAACGACTCGTTCCCGAACCGTACGTGATACTTACATATCATACGGCTCTCCATCGGGATTTTGAACTTTAAATTTAACCATGTTAATTATTTTGATATATATCTTTGTATTCAGTTTTTGTTTTAGTTTTTTGTTAAGATAGAGTTTTATGGTTATAGTTTTAGTTTTTTTTATATCATATTTTAACTTTAAAGTTAAACAACCGAAGTTTGAAGTAATTATTTATTACTTCAATTTTTCCTCATACAAACGTTACTTACTAACCATAACTTTGAGTATTCAGTTGTTTTAATCCAATACTTCTAGGAAGTATTTTTTTTCGACTATTCCACCCTCCCAATAAAATTGGTTATGGAATTCTTCCGGCCATACGTGGGAGTCTCGAAGACTCTAGCTCCTTTTCCTAGTCCGAAGACATTAGATATCTCGCCTTAGCCGGTCTGGAGGTTTCAGAATAATGATGTATAACTCTAGGATATCTTATTATGAATTTATGTATTATATCTTCCAGTATTTTATTCGATAAGAAAATTAGTTTTAGTTTTTTTAATTAGTTTTTTTGTAATTAGTTTTTTGTTTTCTTATCTGCTACCGAAGAACATCCCGTCAAACAAATGGAAATTTTTATATAAGAGACTTATAAAAAAGTGTTTGACTCGTCGCAATTACTCTAAGCTACCTCAGTCTCTTTACTATAAGTAAAAGTTTGTATTTTGTTTTAGTTCTCGTGAAATGTTTAGTTTTTAGAAGAGAATCGGGATTTTACCCTGGTAAAAAGGTTTAGGATATTCGAAAGATGATTCCTATTTGTGTCATTGCCTCGCAGTACTAAACCCTAGAGATAGGTTTTCGTCCACTTTAGTCACATGCTATTGTTACCTCACATTTTCATGATTCTTGTTAGTTTTTGTTTCTATTATGTTTAGTTTAGTTTCGTTGGTTTATTGGCTTAGTGCTTGGCTTTTGGCTTCCATTCGCCTTTTTTTTCATTACATTATCCTAACCACCCGCACTCAACAATTACCATATCATCAGCAAATCTACAAAATAAGAAAAATCTTGATTCTTCTAAGGAGATTAATTGTTCTTTAACCATTGATTTAATTTTTTTTCTTTTGGAATATGTATGCTTAGATAGGCCCGCCTTTTTAGCTTCCGCATTTAATAGACGAACAAATCGAGCACGAGGATTTAGATTAATACTGTCATATGATCCATTAAGACTTAATTCACTCTAAGGTATTGGCAGTGGAAGAAATCTTGGGGTCGGAATGACTAGCTAAAACAGAAGAATCTATATATGAAAATAAATAAGCAGACAGGTCTTCAACAGAGCTGAAAGAATTTAGAAGAATATAAATAAAACCTAAAGAAGGTAAAAACATGCTGCAAAAAAAAAGCCTTTTTCTCACTCCCCCCCCTCCGGTTTTCCTCCCAGAAAAAAAAAAAACAATTTCAATGGGCTATTCGTTCCGAATGATATTTTTCTTAGAAGCAATTCGAAGATCGACGCCCATTGAAATTGGTTCCCAAAAAACGAATAAAATAGGGGATTTGGCCGATACTCTCGTATGATACAAACCCGTTTTAATGGGTTTGGATCGCCGGCCAAATCCCCTATTTCCAATAAAAAAAACGACGAAAAAAAAAAAAAAAAGAAGGGAATGATGGCCATAAATCAAATTCTCCTTCGTCGAATTTGGGGCTCGCCCCCTGGCTTTTCCATGGAGCTCGCCGACAGGGAAAAGCCCTGAAAATGAGTTTAAATGGCCATCATTCCCTTCTTTTTTTTTTTTTTTTCTGGGGAGAAAAACCTTGGGAGGGGGGGGAGGGGGAGAGGGGGAGGACTTTGTATATATTTATATATATGGCTGCGCCCGGGAGCTTGCCGACAATTTGGGGCGAGCTTTTCGGTTTTTCCTCCCCCCCCCCTACCCCCCCCCTGGAAGGGGAGGGGGGGGGAGGAAAATCCCAAAATGAACCCCCTGACAACGTCCTGGAGCTCGCCGACAGGACGTTGTCCTTAAAATATGAATTAATTTTAAAAGAAGAAAAAGTTCGATTTTTTTTTGTGAGCCTTTTAATAACGCAAATCGTATTTTACGTTTTTTTGATTTGGAGAAAGTGGGATTTGAACCCACATAACTGGCGTGCAAAACCAGGATTTTGCCGTTGAAATTATTCCCCCAGAATAAAAAAAAAAATTTTTGTCTTAAAAAGGAGTGTATTATAAAAAATAATAAAAATTTTCTTCCAAGTAGAGTTTTGAAAAATTATAAAAATTCTATTTTATTTATAATAGCTTATTCTATTATATTTTGTCAAAGGCGTTGCCCTGTCGGCGAGCTCCATGGCAATAATATAAATATATAGCCCCAATTTGGGGCGAGCTTTCCGGTTTTTCCTCCCCCCCCCCGGAGGGGGAGGAAAATCCCAAAATGAACCCCCTGACTACGTCCTGGAGCTCGCCGACAGGACGTTGTCCTTAAAAAATAAGACGGAATAATTTAGGGCTATATATTTATATTATTGCCATGGAGCTCGCCGACTTTTTTCATTTTTGTTTTTTTCTTGTTTCAGATTGGGCAATTAGGACCAATAAAAAAAAAACCAATCTGAAACGTGAAAAAACCTCGCCGGGGCGAAAAATTGGGGCTCGCCCCACTGGGCTTGGCAATAAAAAATGGAGCTCGCCGACAGGGCAACGCCCTTGACAAAATACAATGAAATAAACTATTAAAATTAAAAAAAGCATAAATTGAAACTAGCTTTAACTAAATATAAAAGTGCTCCGGGTATCGATTTTTAAGAGTTTACTTGCGTAATTACTGGAAAAAATGTCAGTGGTAAAAAGGACTATCTCCGTGGCTGCATTATTTTTCGTCCTTCTAATTAAAAAAGGACCGGAAAAAACGAGAACCCCGGTTATAAATGACCGGGATTCGTCGAAAAAGGATGAATGCCTCGCAATTTTTCAAATTGCGAAACTCTTATCTGTACACGAACGGCACATGGTATTTTCTTTTCTCCCCCATTTATAGAATGCTTTTTGCTCAATATATTCGCGTTAGGCTAAGAATGAATGTAATGGACATTTACTAAATTCAAAACACAATTTTTGCATTTAATATTATGTGAGCTTGTAACTCAAGTGGTAGAGTAATTCTTTAATAAGGAATAAGTTGCTAGTTCAAGCCTAGCCAGGCTCATAAAAATTTTAAATTTTTAAAAATTTTAAAGACAACGCCCTGTCGGCGAGCTCCAGGGCGTTGTCAGGGGGTTCATTTTGGGATTTTCCTCCCCCCCCCCCTCCCCCCCCCTCCGTTTTTGTTTAGGAACGAATGATAATTCAATGGGCTATTCGGAACAAGAAAAAAACGTTTTACATGGCCATAAAGCATCCATGCTTCTTTCATCGCATGGACGCAAATGAAATATATGGCCATGAAAAACGGGGTTTTTACCCTTCTTAACGAATGATATTTGAAAAACGGGGTTTTTATAAGATCGACGCCCATTGAAATTGGTTTTTTTTTTTGGAAATCGGGGATTTGGCCGATACTCTCGTATGATCCAAACCCGTTTTAATGGGTTTGGATCGCCGGCCAAATCACCTATTTCCAAAAAAAAAAAGACGAAAAAAAAAAAAATGAAAGGAATGATGGCCATAAATCAAATTCTCCTACGTCGAATTTGGGGCTCGCCCCCTGGCTTTTCCATGGAGCTCGCCGACAGGGAAAAGCCCTGAAAATGAGTTTAAATGGCCATCATTCCTTTCATTTTTTTTTTTTTCTGAGGAAAAAAACCGGGGGGGGGAGGAAAAACCGGAAAGCTCGCCCCAAATTGTCGGCATAATAAATATATTAGCTCCTTTCCCCTCCCAAATTTTTGGGGGGGCGGGATTTATATAGCCAGGGGGCGAGCTCCAAATTTTAATTTTAGAAAAAAGGATTGTGAATTCTTTTTCGTCAGTCCCTAAGCATAACTTTTTTTACGATCGAAGGCTGAGACTAATATTTCCTTCGTTGTCTGAATAGACTTCTTTTATTTTTTTTGCAGGTTATTTAATTAACTTTTTTTTTTTTTTCAATCTGCTTAATTCAGTTCTTCTAAAATAGAAGCCTAAATATATGTGGCGAGCTCGGTTAAAAGCGACTTTTTTCATACGGCCGCGGATAAAATTTTACAATCTGTCAAATGATTTAATGATCTATCGTAATAATTCGTGATTTTAAATTAAAGTTTCCGCCTTATCGGCGAGTTCCATGGCAATAATATAAATATATAGCCCCATTTAAAAAAGAGGCGTTCATTTCACTCGCGGCATTAAAATTTAATATTCAATCACCAGATTTAAAATTTGATTTTAAAAAGAGGGCGCAAGCGGCAATTAATTTCTTCCGGCGGAGTTCTAAATTAAAAATTACAAATAAGCCGCTTGCGCTCTCTAAAAAAATATTTTAATTTTTGAGGGGAGAAAGGAGCCGCGGACGAAAAACATTTTTATTAGGGCTTTGCCCGTCGGCGAGCTCCTTAGCAAAGCCAAGGGGCGAGCCCCAAAAAAAAAAAGGAGCCTTAATTAAAAAATTTTTATTTTTTTATTATGCTTTTTTCCCCTCAAAAATTTAATTTTTTTATTCCGAAAATATTTTTATTTTTTTAATATGCTTTTTTCCCCTCAAAAATTATTTTATTTTTTTTGGGGCTCGCCCCTTGGCTTTGCTAAGGAGCTCGCCGACGGGCAAAGCCCTAATGAAAAATTTTTATTTTTTTTTTTAATATGCGGCCGCGGACGGAAAAATATTTTAATTTTTGAGGGGAAAAAAGCATAATAAAAAAACATTTTTATTAGGGCTTTGCCCGTCGGCGAGCTCCTTAGCAAAGCCAAGGGGCGAGCCCCAAAAAAAAAAAGGAGCCCTAATTAAAAAAAATTTTTATTTTTTTTTTAATATGCGGCCGCGGACGAAAAACATTTTTATTAGGGCTTTGCCCGTCGGCGAGCTCCTTAGCAAAGCCAAGGGGCGAGCCCCAAAAAAAAAAAGGAGCCTTAATTAAAAAAATTTTATTTTTTTTATTATGCTTTTTTCCCCTCAAAAATTAAAATATTTTTCGCCCCAAAGGAGCCCTAATTAAATAAAATAAAAATATTTTTTTTTCCGTCCGCGGCCGCATATTAAAAAAAAATATTTTTATTTTATTTAATTAGGGCTCCTTTGGGGCGAAAAATATTTTAATTTTTGAGGGGAAAAAAGCATAATAAAAAAATAATTTAAATTTTGAGGGGAGAAAGGAGCCCTAATAAAGAAATTTAATTTTTGAGGGGAAAAAAGCATAATTAAAAAAAATATGCGGCCGCGGAGAAAATATTTTTATTTCAAGTTACGAATAAGTATAAAAATGTTTTTTTTGATATGCAAATAAATAATTTAAATTTTCTTTTTAAAGATAAAATTATTTTCTTCCTTTTTAAAGATAAAATTTTAAATCTTCTTTTGCTATAATTGGTAATTTAAAATTCATGCGGTTGCGGACAACATAAAAACGGTAAGAAAATAATTGGTTATTTTTAATTTTTTTAAATTTCCCTCTGCTATAATTGGTGATTTTTATTTGGGCCGAGTTTTCCGGATTTATTTCTCTCCGGGGAGGGGGGGGGAGGAAAATCCCAAAATGAACTCCCTGGTTTTGTCATGGAGCTCGCTGTAATATATTTATATACAGGGCGGAGCTCTTAATTTTAAATCCAGATTTGCTATAATTGTTGATTTAAAATGCTGCTCGCGCTCCCCAAAAAAATAATTATTTCTCTGTTTCTTCGGTTTATTCCGTTTAAAATTATTTTTTCCGAACCTCTCCTCTCTCCCCCCCTATGGAGCGGAAAGGATGAATAAATTCATCCTTTCCCGAAGGACCCTTATCATTTATGACAAAGGTCCTCGTTTTTTTCTGAATTTCAATGGGCGTCGATCTTCTTAATTGCTTCTCAATTCGAATATCATTGAGAACGAACAGCCCATTAAAATTCAGGAGAAAACGAAATAGAGGGAGGGGAAAAAACCTCCGAAGGAAAAACATACGCTCGTGCTGCTTGCTTAAAATAAAATTTAAATGCGGCAAAAAAATCCATTTTTGCTTTTTCGCCCCGGCGGAGCCCTAATTTTGTAATTTATTTTATCTATTCTAAACAGTAGCATAGTTCCAAAGAATTTATTTCTATTTATGGGGGAGAAAAGAAAATCACAGGTGATTTTCTTTTCACCGACGGGCCTCGTTCAAATTGCGAGGCCCTCATCTTTTTCCTTAAATTCTTTCCCAGGGCTCCGCCCCGGCGGAGCCCTTGAATTATAATTGTTTTTTTTTGGGGCTCGCCCCTTGGCTTTGCTAAGGAGCTCGCCGACGGGCAAAGCCCTAATAAAATGAAAATAAAATGAAAGTGAACCCCAAAAACCGGAGGGGGATTATGCATTATAGGGCTCCGGGCGAAAAAAATAATCAAACCCCTAAAATGTGTTGTTTCTGGACATAAAGCATCCATTTGATAAAAGAAAAATAAATGCTTTATGTCCAGAAACAACACATTTTAGGGGTTTGATTATTTTTTGCAGAATTTTTCCGGCGATCCCAGGATTTCTTCAAAATCCTGGGATCGCTGAAAAAAAGAGTAAATTAGATTAAATTTCTATTCGAACTTTAAACGGCATCTCAAATTTATTCCAGTTTAGACAAAGTTTAAATGGGTATTGGCGCATTATAAGAGCTCCGCCGGAGCGAAAAAATTTTACACGCGCGGCATTTAATTTTTGAATATATATGGAATGAACTCCTCCAAAAAAAAAAAAAAAAAAATGGCCATAAAGCTACGCGGGGGGGCATCCATTTTTCTTTCATTAAATAAATGCAAATGAATAATATGGCCAATTTTGTTTTCTTTTTTTTTATCGCTTTGGCGGAGCCCAAATTAAAAATTAATAAAAGAATTAAATTGATAACGCTCAAGCCGTGAAAAAGCTCCAAGTTGTAACTATCCCCCCTAGTAAGTAATGAGCTAAACCAACCGCGCGACCTTGAGTAATACTTAAGGCACGTGGTGCAATCGCTGGCGCGAATTTTAATTTGTTGTGAGCCCATAAAATACTTTCAATTAGTTCTTGCCAATACCCTCTACCACTAAATAGAAACATCAAACTAAAAGCCCACACAAAATGTGCGCCTAAAAATGCTAAACCATAAGGCGATAAAGCCGATCCGTACGATTGAATAACCTGAGAACTTTGGGACCATAAAAAATCGCGTAACCAACCGTTGATGTTATTAGCAGAGTCGGCAAAATTACCGCCGGTTATATGTGACACTGTTCCATCAGGGTTAACTGTACCCCAGCAATCGGATTGGCATTTCCATGAAAAATGGAAAATTGCAACTGATATAGAATTATACATCCAAAACGCACCTAGAAAAACATGGTCCCCAATTATTTTTATTTTATCTTAATCGCAAAACGGATAGACAAATAAAATTGGACTCTATCATTATTTTTTTTAAATATCAAGTGTATATAGTCTCTGAACCTTTCAAAAATGTGAACGCAAATTGCCGAAGAGTGTGCAAATTTTTAAAGGCTGCGAATTAAATTTTTTTTCTTTTTCGCAATTTTATTGATTTTTCATATAAATTTAAAGCTGAAAGAATTTAACGTCACTTCTATTAAAAAAGGATGAATTAATCTACTCTTAAACTTGGCATTTATTCATCCTCTTTTTTTAAATAAATTCATCCTTTTAAGAATTCAAACTTGGCATTTATAAGGCTCTTTTTTTTAAAGCCGAAACTTGACAAGTTCCACCTCTACCCGGACCATCACATGGAAATCTGAATCCCAGACTATATTTGTCTGGGATTAAACGTGAGCTTCTTGCAAAAAGTACTCCTTTTAACAAGATTAAAACGGTTACGTGGATTGTAAATGCGTGTATGTGGTGCAGGCAAAAACTACAAAAAGTAGTTTTTGCGGTGGACTATATAATCATTTTGTTGTTTTTCTCCTCGGAGAAAAGACTTTAAGATTCTTTTTTTCATTTTTTTTGATTTTGAGGCGAGCCCCAAAATCAATAGTTTTTATATGTTGCGGTTTATAATGCTCATATAAATCAAAACAAAATGTTTCGCGTGTAGTCTCTGAGAATCCTTTTTTTTTCATAATATGGTTATAAAAAAAAATTTTTTAAAAGAGTGTCATCCATACTCTCCAAAAAAAGTCTAGACATAAATTCTTTTATAATTATAAAAAAAAAAGCGGAAAGGATGAATTTATTCATCCTTTCCCGACGGACCCTTGTCATTTATGACAAGGGTCCTAGTTTTCTGCTGATTAACCCTAAGTCAAGAATTTTTAGTAAAAGAATATTCTACATATCTAGTTACATAGTTCTTTTATAATTGTCTGCGGCCGCATAAATTTGGGGCTCGCCCCCTGGCTACGCCCTGGAGCTCGCCGACAGGGCGTTGCCCTTACTATCTTTTGTGGACTTTTATAGCCATAATAAAAAAGAAAGTCTAAAGTGTATAGGCTATTGCAGGCAGTTTCAGCATATAGCGAAGTTTTTTTTGGTCCATTAGTGAACCAGAAAATCACTAGTTCCTAGTGGAATAGGCATCATACCCACACGTCCACCAATTTCAGAAATACCACTTCCCCAAGTAAAACTTGTAAAAGTATTTGCATTTGGAGCTGTCTTCAAAAAAGCTAGAGAATGTATATTTTGAATAAATTGGGCAAAAACTGGCTGCAATTGAATTGCTTTATCCGAAAACATGTCCTGAGGTCTTCCTAATGCGCTCATTGTGTCATTATGTATGTAGAGTCCAAAAGAATGAAATCCTAGGAATAAACAAACCCAGTTTAAGTGGGAAATTATGGCGTCGCGATGACGTAAAATTCGGTCAAGTAAATTATTTCTGTTCTCCTGGTCAGGTTTATAATCACGTACCATGAATATTGCAGCATGCGCTCCAGCCCCTACTATTAAGAATCCCCCAATCCAGTTATGGTGAGTAAATAATGAAAGTTGTGTTGCATAATCAATAGAAATATATGGGTATGGCGGCATAGAATATTGATGATGAGCAACAACAATTGACAATGAACCAAGTAATGCCAAGTTTACGGCTAACTGTGCGTGCAATGAGTTAAGTAAAATTCGATATATTCCTTGATGTCCTTGTCCCGTTACAGGTCCTACGTGATTATCTAAGGCCTGCTTCATTATAAGTCCAACTCCAAAATTTGTGCGATATAAATGTCCTGCAAAAATAAATAATACGGCAATTGCGACATGATGGTGAATTACATCGGTCATCCATAACGATCCGTTAACCGGATTTAAACCACCGTTAAAAGTTAATATGTCGCTATACGCGGCCCAATCTCCACGAAAAAGAGGCATTAATCCTAGTTGGAAAGATGGAAAAAGTTGTCCTATAACGTCACGATTTAAGAACTCGTGTGGTAACGGTATTTCTTTAGGATCTGTTCCTGCATCTAGTAGCGTATTTATTGGTAATGCGACGTGAATTTGGTGTCCAGCCCAAGCTAAGCTACCTAAACCTAATAAACCTGCCAAATGGTGGTTTAGAATAGATTCTGGGTTTAAAAACCATTCAAGTTTAGGAGCTGAACGGTGATAGTGAAAATATCCAGCTACAAAAAAAAGACCCGCCATCACTAATGCACCTATGGCTGTACTATATAATTGCAATTCGCTTGTAATTCCGGATGCTCTCCATAGCTGAAAAAAACCAGAAGTGATTTGTATTCCTTGGAAACCTCCTCCTACATCCCCGTTGATCATCTCTTGTCCTACGATTGGCCAGACAACTTGAGCACTCGGTTTTATATGAATTGGATCAGTTAGCCATGCTTCATAATTTGAGAAGCGGGCTCCATGAAACCACATTCCAGATAACCAGATAAATATTACTCCTAGTTGTCCGAAATGGGCACTAAATACTTTACGAGCTATCTCTTGGTTGATGAAACTAAGCCGCCACACGTTGGTACAACGACTCGTTCCCGAACCGTACGTGATACTTACATATCATACGGCTCTCCATCGGGATTTTAGAACTTTAAATTTAACCATGTTAATTGCTATGATATATATATTTGTATTCAGTTTTTGTTTTAGTTTTTTGTTAAGATAGAGTTTTTTGGTTATAGTTTTAGTTTTAGTTTTTTGTTAGTTATATCAAGGTGTGCCGCCCCTTTCCCCGACCAAATTGTTATTGAGGATTCAATTTGTCACTCTTTTACCTCTTGATGTTTCAATTCTTTTATGTTAAGAATTGAAATTATCAAAAGGTAAATTAACCTTGATATTATTAATTGTAGTTTAGTTATTTTTTGTTTTTGTTAACATATTCGTTATAGTATCTGTTAAGTATTTCTCTTACTTCGTAAGGGCAATCTTCGTTGTCCGATTGAAATTCTGACATCCAGAATTTGTAATCATCTCGGAATACAAAATCTTTATAGATTCATTGTATTTTATGATATAAGTTGCCAGGATAGTCATTAGCTTGTGCTATTTGTTTAATTTGTGTTGCGTAAGTTTTAGCTAATCTACGGAATGATCTCTTTAGAGGTCTTAGTTGGTTTCTAATTAAAGAGACTGTATAGTTTTGTTCATCTATGATAACTTTTGCATCGGGTTGTGAACGTGGAGAAGTTAATCCTAGTTGGGCTAATAGTGCGATAGCAGTGAAGGCTTCAGCTTGGCTGCATCGGCGATCTTTAGCTATTCCTTGAAGTAGTTGTTTCAGTTCTTCTTCTGAAACTCTTGTTGCTGCAGAGGAATCTACTGCTTTAACTTCAGTAGTAGCTTGTGTTACTAAGTTAGTTAAAAAATCTGTGTTTTGGTAGTCTCCTTCTTCATCGTAGTTTTTTTCTACGATTTTTGTTTTATTAGCTTTTGTTATTAAAGCAATTCTTTTATTTAGTCTTTCATCATAATGAAAGCTTTCCATTTTACCAAAACCTTTGAGGGTTAAATGGTTATTGCAAAAAACATCATCTGCTATTTGTTCGGTTTGTGTGAATGGTCTCATATTGTATTGTATTTTCATTTTTTTTTTTTTTTGAAAAGAAAATCAAATGATTAATCATCTGATTTTCTTTTCAAATCTAGATAATGCGGGAACGCAAAATCAGTTAGTTTAATTCCGTCATAGTTTCCATTATGAATAGATTTATGACATTCTTTACAAACAGGAATTTGTTTGCGGTTAATTTGTCGTATAATCTGACTAAATTCATTAGTTTTATCTTTTCTAATGTGTTTTACGTGGTGAAGTTCTATGTCATCGTATTGGTTGGATATTCCACAAATGCAGCAGTTACTCGCTTTAAGTGTGGTACCCGCTCGCCAGTTTAAAAATTTATAAGAGAAAGGATCTTTAATGGTTTCGTTGGATAATAGATATTCTATATCCTTTTTTTTGTATTGTACTTCTTTTCAAACAAGGTAATTTCTAATTTGTGTTTTTTCATATTCGATTTTAGTTCTTTCTTTTTTATAAACGAGTATTACTTTTTTTTCCTTGTTATTTGTAATTCATTTCATTTCTACGGGATTACCGTATTTAGTTATAATTTTATTAATAGTAGTTCTATATTTGTGAGCTAGTGTGTGATAGCAAGAGTATGCTAAAAAATAGTAAAAATAGTTTAAGTAATAGTTTTTTGTTATGCAAGGACTGTAATAGTGAATGAATCCTCTGATAATGCTATTATAATATGATACAATGTCATAAGGATCTTGTATTGTAAGAGGAGGATTAGATCATGGGAAGTAAGATCTTTTTTTTGATTTATCGTATACGAATTTTTTTAAAATTAGTCTGTTAATAACTCATTCCATGTCAATTCCTACTTTGAGTTGACTAGATGTAGTATTGCATTTGGATTGTTTTTTTAGTAAGTCTGTTGGATTTTTTTTATGTAGACGAAATTGTTTTGTTTTAGTTATTGTTTTTTTAGAGTTATTAGGTTTAGTTGTGTTAGGTTTCCAAAATCGAATTCTTCCAATATGGTTAGCGGATTGGATTATAGTAAAACCAAGAAATCAAACTTGTTCTTTTTTGATGTTTGTTATTTTCGTTTTATCTTCTGCGAGTTCTAATTTGAGTTCTTTTTTTAAGAATTCTTTACATTCGTCTTTTAATCTTTTGGCAGCATTTTCATGTAGATTTGTGAATATAACCCAATCATCGGCATATCGTACATAAAATGTTCTGGCTGGACTTTTGATTTGATCTATTTTAGTTAAATTAAGGTTTAGTTTAGTTGTTCAGTTGTAGTTTTTAATATCTTTAGAATGTAAAAATCTATATTTTTTTATTTTCATTTTAGTTGGTAAGTTTTTGTATTGTTTGAATGTTTGTTTTTTATAAGCTAATAATCTACGTCTGTATCTTTGTGCGTCTACACCAGCAGTATATGCTTCAGTTGTTGCGTAAATTTTGTCTCTTCTTCTTTTAGTGATTTTTGTCTGTTTAATTTTTTTAGTACTTATTTTAGGTAATTCGTTAAGTACAAATTTATCAAATTCATGCATATAAATATTGAAAATTAGAGGGGATACTATGCTTCCTTGTGGGACACCTAGAATAGTATCTTGATAGTGATCCTTGAACATTAGTCCGCAATGTAAAGAGTTTTTAATTAAATTCAATAAGTGTGGGTCGTGTATTTTTCGTTTTAGTATTTTAAGTAATATATTAAAATCAACATTATCATAGGCTCCTTTGATATCTCCTTCAATTACTGTATTGAGTCCAGTACAGTGCATTTTTATATCTTCGATGGCATGTTGACAACTGAAATTAGGTCTGAAACCATAATTCTTTCCTTCCAGAAAGAAAATAGGTTCATAGATAGCGTTAAGAATTAGTCTTAGTGCTTCTTGGACTATTCGATCCTTCCATTCTGGGATACCGAGAGGTCTTTTTTTTTTAGGTGTATTTTTTTTATCTCCTGGTTTAGGAGGTTTTTCGATCATAATTCTTCTGAATGGAGAGAAATTGTATTTTTTATCTTTAAGAGATTTACTTATTTCTTCAATGTATCTGATTGATGTTCCATCTATGATTTCATTGGTGACACCACCTGTATTGGAACCATGGTTATTGGCTATGTTGATACATGCTAATAATAGTATGTATTCATCATGAATTAATTGGTATAATTTTTCAAATGTTTGATTAGGATTGTTTAGTGAAATTTTAAAAATATTTTTTATAGTTTTAAAAGAGTGATTATTTATTATTGAGTCAGTGTAGGTTTGTAGTTTTTCAGCCATTTCTTTTCTAGTTAAATTTTTAAATTTTTCTCTGTTTTTTGTGTCTTTATTTATAAAGTTTGTGTTTTTATTCTTTGTTTTAGTTTTAGGTTTGGATGGAAATCCTTTGTTATTTTTTTTAGTTAAAAAATTTCTAGTGTTTAGTATTGATTCTTCGTTAAATGTATTTACTATAAATTTAGTAATTTCTTTTTCGTTAGTGTCGGGTGAATATGTAGTTTTAGTTTTAAGATCAACGCTTGAAATATCCTCAATTATTTCATCGTCCATAAATTTTTCCTCAAACATATCTGTGATACGTCATGCTCTTTCATATTCTTCTTGTGTTGTCATAGTAATTTTTTCTTTTTTTTTTTTTTAAAGAGAATTGGATTTAAGAACAAATAATTGTTTTTGTATATATCATATTTTAACTTTAAAGTCAAACAACCGAAGTTTGAAGTAATTATATTTTATTACTTCAATTTTTCCTCATACAAACGTTACTTACTAACCATAACTTTGAGTATTCAGTTGTTTTAATCCAATACTTCTAAGAAGTATTTTTTTTCGACTATTCCACCCTCCCAATAAAATTGGTTATGGAATTCTTCCGGCCATAAGTGGGAGTCTCGAAGACTCTAGCTCCTTTTCCTAGTCCGAAGACATTAGATATCTCGCCTTAGCCGGTCTGGAGGTTTCAGAATAATTATGTATAACTCTAGGATATCTTATTATGAATTTATGTCTTGTATCTTCCAGTATTTTATTCGATAAGAAAATAGTTTTAGTTTTAATAATAGTTTTATAATTAGTTTTTTGTTTTCTTATCTGCTACCGAAAAACATCCCGTCAAACAAATGGAAATTTTCATTAAACGACCTTATGAAAAGTGTTTGACTCGCCGCAATTACTCTAAGCTACCTCAGTCTCTTTACTGTAAGTAAGAGTTTGTATTTTGTTTTAGTTTAAGTAAATTGTTTTAGTTTTTAGAAGAGAATCGGGACTTTACCCCACAGAAAGAGTTTGGGATATTCAAAAGATGGTTCCTATTTGTGTCATTGCCTCGCAGTACTAAACCCTAGAGATAGGTTTTCGTCCACTTTAGTCACATGCTATTGTTACCTCACATTTTCATGATTCTTGTTAGTTTTTGTTTCTATTATGAATAGTTTAGTTTAGTTGGTTTATTGGCTAAGTGCTTGGCTCTTGGCTTCCATTCGCCTTTTTTGCATTAAATTATCCTAACCACCCGCACTCGTTAGTTTGTAACTCAAAGTCGTGAGCATCAGCGTGTAAATTCCAAATAAAAGCAGTTGTAGTGGGTCCTTTTGATAAAGCGCGAGAAAAGTGACCGGGTTTCGCCCATAAATCAAAACGTGCCTCAACAGGATTTTTATCCACTAATACTCTTACATTTTTTACCTCATATTCAGGTGGTCGTAATACCATAGGGGTTTGTAAATTTTTATATTTATTAGAGGCAGTAAGCTTGAGTAAAAGAAAAATGTCTAGATCCACCATCATACCGGAGCACAATGGCTTTGCCCTTACAGAACCGTACAAGACACTTTCGCGTTATACTAAAAAAAAAAAGAAGAGTATTTTTGCTCTCCCACATTCTTGTAAATCTTTTATGAAAAGATTTAGAAAAGATTATGATCGCCCATCTAAATAAACTTAATATATATAATTAAAGAGTCGCGCGCGGCATTCATTTAATAAATGGTTTAATGTATATATCAGTTTATTTAAAGCACTCTTCAAAAAGTGACCTACGGTCATTTATGACCGGGGTACTCGTTTTAGTTTCGTTTAATAATAATACTTCGATTTTAATTTATTGGGTTTTACCTCAATTTATTTTTATTAATCTATTAAATCTATTAAAAATAATTATTAATATATTATAAAAGGGGCGTTCATTTCACTCGCGGCATTTTAAGAAAGCGTCTGCGGCATTTAAGTGGAATTTACCAAATTAAGCTTTTTTTTTTATATTATTTTTTTTTTTTAGTATATGTATGGAATTCACTATATGAGGTAAAAGATAAAAAATTTCAATTGGCCGTTCGATTTGAATGATGCCATAGAATTTCATATTTTATGGGATTTTTTCAGACCCATGAGACTGCTACCGCATTATTACTTATTCAGATATTTACTTTCAAATTTGGGGCTATTTTTTTTTTTCCCGTTTCAGATTGGGCTTAATAACGAATGACCTTAAAATTGTGAAGCAATTTAAAGGTCGCCGCCAATCTGAAACGTGTTTTTCCCGCCGAGGCGGGAAAAAAAAATGCCCCACTCTTTTTTTTGGATTGGTTAATTATCGAGGTAGATCCACGTGGAATTCACGATTCGTCCCCCTCCCCTAGAACCGTACGAGATAGTTTCTCGTCATACGGCTCCTCCAAATCAGGCGTAAAATTATTGGGAATCAAAATTCCTAGTCAATTTAATTTACGCAGTACTAAATGTACTCTTATAGATTTTTATTAATAATTTAATATCATACGATGGCTTTTCCCTGTTGGAGAGGTAAGTATAACTCTTTCACGGAAATTCGTTTAAAATTTCATTTATAATCCTAAGGGAACTTCCTTATTTATTAATTTTGATGGTATTTATAAAATTCTTCTATTACGATCTCTCAACTATTTTAGGAAAACCAGATAAAATCTATAATCCTCTTTGGCTCTTCGGAATTCTGCTCTATTTCTAGTAATACCATATATAATATATATGGCTTTGTCCGGGAGCTTGCCGACAATTTTAAAATGCCGCAAAAAAAAGCCTTTTTTTCACTCTCCCCCTCCAGAGAAAGGGTTTCGCCCTGTATATAAATATATTACGGCGAGCTCCCGGGCGAATTTTTTTTCCCTCCCTCCCTTCTCTCCCCTCCAAAAAAAAACCTCTTTTCCCAGAAAATGAAAGTGAAGGGCTTTGCCCTGTATATAAATATATTACGGCGCGCTCCCGGGCGAATTTTTTTTCCCTGGGCGCCGTAATATATTTATATTTTTCTGATTTTTTTTGTAGGAGTAAAACGTTCCCCCCAATTTCAATGGGCTATTCTTACAAATGATATTCGAATTGAGAAGCAATTCGAAGATCGACGCCCATTGAAATTGGTTCCCAAAAAACGAATAAAATAGGGGATTTGGCCGATACTCTCGTATGATACAAACCCGTTTTAATGGGTTTGGATTGCCGGCCAAATCCTCTATTTCCAAAAAAAAATTCTTCGAGAATTTAAAAAAACGTTTTCCTCCCATAAAAAAAAATAATGATGGCCATAAATCAAATTCTCCTTCGTCGAATTTAGGGCTCGCCCCCTGGCTTTTCCATGGAGCTCGCCGACAGGGAAAAGCCCTGAAAATGAGTTTAAATGGCCATCATTCCCCCGCGAAGCGGCGGAGCTTCATTTTTTTTTTTTTTCTGTTTTTGTTTTCCTCCCCCCCCCCCCTCCCCCCCCTCCGTTTTTGTTTAGGAACGAATGATAATTCAATGGGCTATTCGTTCCGAATGATATTCGAATTGTGAAGCAATTCGAAGATCGACGCCCATTGAATTTGAGGAAAAAACCGGGGGGGAGGGGGGGGATAAATTTCAATGGGCTATTGGAACGAATGATATTCGAATTGTGAAGCAATTCGAAGATCGACGCCCATTGAAATTTATCTCTCCCTGGAGGAGGTTTTCCGCCTCCCCCTCCCCTGGAGGGGGGAGGCGGGAAATAGATGATTTGGCCGATACTCTCGTATGATCCAAACCCGTTTTAATGGGTTTGGGTCGCCGGCCAAATCATCTATTTCCCGCCTCTCCAGGGGAGGGGGAGGCGGAAAACGATGAAAAAAAAAATAATGATGGCCATAAATCAAATTCTCCTTCGTCGAATTTGGGGCTCGCCCCCTGGCTTTTCCATGGAGCTCGCCGACAGGGAAAAGCCCTGAAAATGAGTTTAAATGGCCATCATTATTTTTTCTTTTTTTTTTTTTTTTCTGAGGAAAAAACCGGGAGGGGGGGAGGAAAAACCGGAAAGCTCGCCCCGAACCCCAAAAACAAAACGGAGGGGGGGGGGGTTATAAATATTTATGTACGTATGTTAAAATAGATTTGTCTCTCCTTGCACTATCTTATATAACTTAATGTCGCCCTATATTTTTTCCATCTCCCTCATGTGCTTGCAGAAATTTTCTCTTCCAAAAAAGGGTATTGATTTTGCCGGCGTTAAAGTATTATTTTAACTGTGGGTGCAAGCGGCGAAATTCAAAAGCCGCTTGCACCCACAGTTAAAATAATACTTTAACGCCGGCAAAATCAATACCCTTTTTTGGAAGAGAAAATCTATAGCGTAAATTAAGAGAAAAGATTTTAAACTAAATTTATTAAGAAGCAGTCCATAAATTTAAATAAAAATTAGCAATTTTTTCACTGGTATTGGAATCAAACTTACAACGTTTTTTAACCAAAAATAGAGCCGAATTAGAAATTTTCTCAATAAGTTCTTTTTTTTGGGAAGTATATGATAGATCCAAGATTTCTTGTTTTTTCTTTTTCAAACTTTCAATTTGATTTTGAGTACGAGCTAATAATTTTTTTTTTTCATTTTGCGCTTGCTCTTGGTTTTGTTGAGTTAATTCTTTAGCTTTTGCTTTTGCATTTTCAAAATCAATTTTCGCTAAACGTAATTTTTCTTGTGCTTCGTTGGCTTTTTTATCCGCTTCTGCTAAATTCAGTAAAATCGTTTCCTTTCGAGAATCCAGACTTTGACCTAAAGACTTTCCAACAACGGAAATTAGGACAACTAAAACAATTGTCAAATTAATTATATTTGTTTCTAAAATTTTTTCGATTAAATTCATATTAATTTTTAGGTTCCGCAAGGGGAATTTTTTTATATTTTAGGTCTTCTCCCTGTCGGTCGAAGACAGACAGTAAGAAAAATAAATAATTCTTTTTTTCCGCGGCCGCAAGATAAAAAACACGTCTCCGCGGATTCACTTTATCCGCGGGTCACCGCATCAAGAGGGGAACGGTTTTTTAAAATCAGATTGTGAAAGAATATAAAATAGGCTCCGCGGGGGCGAAATAATATTATTATCGGGAGGGCTCCGCCCATAAAATTTTTTAGGGCTATTTTTTTTTCCCGTTTCAGATTGGGCTAAATAATTTTTTTTTTTTATTATTTTGTTTTCCTCCCAGAAAAAAAAAAATGAGGGGAAAAGGATTACATCCTTTCCCGACGGACCCCGGTCATTTATGACCGGGGTCCTCGCTCCGCTGCTTCATTTTTTTTTTTCTGGGAGGAAAACGTTTTTTTTTTTTGTAAATAGATGATTTGGCCGATATTCTTGTATGATCCAAACTCGTTTTAATGGGTTTGGATCATACAAGAATATCGGCCAAATCATCTATTTACAAAAAAAAAAAATTCTTCGAACCCTTTCTCCTCCCAAAAACAAAAAACCAATCAGAAAAATATAAATATAGGCGGAGGCGCCCAGGTAAAAAAATTTGCCCGTCGGCGAGCTCCTTAGCAAATTTTTTTTTTGGAAACAACGCTTTTTTGAGCGGAAAGGATTTTATTAATTCATCCTTTTCCGAATGACCAGGGTCCTCGTCTTCTCCCTGTCGGTCGAAGACAGACAGGGAGAAATTCATTTTCCTTCGGCGGAGCGGAAAGGTTTTGATTTCTCTTGGGGGGCGGATTAAACCTCGGTCATAAATGACCGGGGTTCTAGTTTTTTTTTTTCTGAGCCCAATAACGGATGAACTTCTTCAATGTTTGCTATTTGAAGGTCACCGCCCAATCGGAAACTTGTTTTCCCGAAAAAACAAAAATTCGCCCTGTAAAATGAATTTCTAACCCAAAAAAAGCTCAAATCAAAGGTGGAACGGAACGTCTTTTTGAATCTAAAAATTTCCATTGGCATTTAGAATACATTTCGCTTCGACGGGTATTCAGATTCTTCTCAAAAAAATTTTTGCTGCGGAACTAAATTACGACAAAATTGCGCGTTTTGTTCAGCCTTTTATTGACGATTTTATGATAAAAAATTCATATTTTAAGGACAACGTCCTGTCGGCGAGCTCCAGGACGTAGTCAGGGGGCGAGCCCCAAATTGTAGGCAAGCTCCCGGGCGCAGCCATATATATAATAAATATAAAGGGAGCGCAAGCAGCTTTTTAAATTTGTCGGCAAGCTCCCGGGCATAGCTATATATATAATAAATACAAAGGGAGCGCAAGCAGCATTTTAAAATTGTCGGCGAACTCTAGGCCAAAACCAGGGGGTTCATTTTGGGATTTTCCTCCCCCCCCCGGAGGGGGGGGAGGGGGGGGGGAGGAAAAACCGGAAAGCTCGCCCAAAAAAAGTTAAAAGTTAATTTGGACTATATTAATGCCGCGAGTGAAATGAACGCTCCTTAATATACCGAATGCGGTAGATTACGAGTCTAGTAAAAAAATTATTCCTTTTATTGACGCGGTTTGCAAATTTCAAACCGCGTCAATAAAAGGAATAATTTTTTTTACTAGGGCACCATGGAACGAGATTTATATTAAGGAGCGTTCATTTCACTCGCGGCATTAATATAGTCCAAATTAACTTTTAACTTGTCTCTCCCCTCTGAGGAAAAAACAAAACGGAAGGGGATTAGTAATTTTTTTATCATAAACCCGTCAATAAAAGGATGTACACAACGCGCAATTTTGTCGTAATTTAGTCTTTTTCAAGCTGCAAGCTCAATAAAAAAAGCTCCATAATTCAAGAGCTCATATAATGTGAATAAATAGAAAGCGGAAATAGTAGGAAAAATGACCTATTCAGGTTTGATTAAGGTTAATCCGCCCCTCTAAGAGAAGTCGAGTAGTCAACCTTCTTTTTAATTATCCATTAAAAGGGTTAGCAAATAATAATGCAAGGGCAGTAACTAAACCATAAATTGTCAATGATTCCATGAAAGCAAAACTTAATAATAATGTCCCACGAATTTTTCCTTCTGCTTCTGGTTGACGAGCAATTCCTTCTACCGCATAACCAGCTGCGGTTCCTTGTCCTTGCCCAGGACCTATTGAACTTAATCCAATTGCTAAACCTGCTCCGATAACTGATGCTGCGGCAATAATAGGGTTCATAAAAGTTATTAGAATTTTTTTTTATTCCAGGAGTGAAACGTTCCCCTCATTTTTTTTTTTTTCATCATATTTTAAGGACAACGTCCTGTCGGCGAGCTCCAGGACGTAGTCAGGGGGCGAGCCCCAAATTCTCGAAGAATTTTTTTTATTGGAAATAGGGGATTTGGCCGGCGATCCAAACCCATTAAAACGGGTTTGTATCATACGAGAGTATCGGCCAAATCCCCTATTTCCAAAAAAAAAACCAGTTTTTCAAACTGGGGGGAAAGGGTCGAAAATACAAATGAGACTATAAAAAAGGACATTATTTTTCTTTCGTCATTCAAAATAGGCGTAAATTCTTTAACGTTATATAGAAAAAAGAATTTCTTTTATGAAATCTAAAAGCTTTACACTCCGGTCATAGTACTTTATGATCGTGCGTATTACGAGCTAAGTAATTAAAAACGTTTGAGAGGTAGCTAAAATGAATACATTATACTTTTATTTTTAGTATTTTTCAAATAAATTATATTTTTTCCCGATTATTTATAATATAATTAGATTATATATAGGCGTTCAATTTTAAATCTTTTGGGAGGGGAAAGGAGCCCTTTTTTAGGTTTTTTTCGCCTGCGAATTTTTTTCTATCTTCTTTTCTCTCTCCCTCCTACGTTTTGTTTTTCTCTCGGTTTTTCCTTCATTCTCCCCCTTCCCATATTATGTCGGCGAGCTCCTTTCCCCTCCCAAAATTTTTTTAGGGCGCCGCCGGGGCGAAAAATTGACTTTTTTCTAATAATATTTTATAATTCTTTCAATTACCGAAAAAAAAATTCCCCCCTGCGGAGCTTTTATCTCTCCTTCCCTCCTCTCCTCTCCGGTTTTTCCCTCAGAAAAAAAAAAAAAAGAGGGGAAAGGATGTAATCCTTTTCCCCTCTTTTTTTTTTTTTTTTTTCTGAGGGAAAAACCGGAGAGGAGAGGAGGGAAGGGAGATAACTTTTAAAAAGATTATAAGATGAGTTCATAGCTAAATTGGATACAGCGCTCGACTACGGATCGAGAGATTAGGGGTTCGAATCCTCTTGAGCTCATAATTATTCTTCTGCGGAAGAAAGAATAAAATGAAATAATATTATTATCAGGAGGGCGCCGCCAGAGCAAAATTTTTTACCGTTTCAGATTGTTTTGTTTCCCCCCCCCCCCTCCCAAGGTTTTTCTGGTTTTTTTCCCGCCTCGGCGGGAAAAAAACGACGAAAAAAAAAAAAAAAGAAGCTCCGCCGCTTCGCGGGGGAATGATGGCCATAAATCAAATTCTCCTTCGTCGAATTTGAAAATGAGTTTAAATGGCCATCATTCCCCCGCGAAGCGGCGGAGCTTCTTTTTTTTTTTTTTTCTGGGCCCAATAATTTTTTTTCCGCTTTTAATACTGTTTAGCCTATATAATAGTGTTACAAACAAAAATTCATTATGCCTTCTGTAGAACTTGAATCTACATAATTAGTTTACAAAACTAATATTCTTGCCAATTAAATTAAGAAGGCAAAAGGGGGATACTAAAGGCCTTTTAAACTTTTTACTAATGTGAATAGTGTTTGTTATTTGTCTTTTTAGGACAAAAAATTTTAAGGGCTTCATTTTTATCCAATAATTAAGATTATAGTAATCAAGCAGTTTTTTTTTCTTAGGGCGGAGCCAGTAATACTTAAGAAGTATTTAAATTTTTCCCGCGGCCGAGAATAAAATTTTTTTTCGGGAATAACGCTTTTCTTTTCCCGCGGCCGAGACATTCTCATTATTTAATTTTATTATAGAGAGACGAAAGCTACTTTTTTTTAATTTATTTGTCAAATATTTTTGCAAAAATATTTTGTATTTTACCAAATCCTTTATAATTTTCCTCCCGCGGAGCGAAATATTATTATTGTCGGAAAAGAATTCCATTTATGGGGGAGAAAAGAAAATCACCTGTGATTTTCTTTTCACCGACGGGCCTCGCAATTTTTCAAATTGCGAGGCCCTCATTCTTTCCGCCTGCGGAGCAGCGAAGCGAGAACCCCGGTCATAAATGACCGGGGTCCGTCGGGAAAGAATGGAATTTTTTCCGCCTGCGGAGCAGCGAAGCGAGGACCCCGGTCATAAATGACCGGGGTCCGTCGGGAAAGGATGGAATCCTTTCCGCTTATTTTTAATTCGTTTGCCATTGAGTAAATTTCTAGTCTTAATTGCAGAACTTAAAAAAGAAAAAGATTCAAGTGAGTAGTGCAGATTTAGTTTTATCTGCAGTGTCAATTATTTTGCCTTGGCGGAGCCTTATTTAAATATTAATTTGGGCTACGCCGGGACTCTATTAATTAAATTTCGTTTCATGGTGCACTAGTAAAAAAATTTCCTTTTATTGACGCGGTTTGAAAATTTCGACGTTAAAAATTGATGAATCCTACTCTTCCCCCTGGATTCATCAATTTTTAACGTCGAAATTTTCAAACCGCGTCAATAAAAGGAAATTTTTTTTACTAGTGCACCCCTTTTAATTAATTTACAAATGAATTAGAAATTCCTAATACAAAGACAAATGAAAACCACACACTTATTCCTAAAAAAACTAGTCTTTTGTTCTTAGCCCACGTGTCTGGATTCCCAAACGCTACTGGAATTAAAACCGCTAAACCAAAAGAAATTACGATGAATGCAAATAATAAAAGTTGAAAAATAGTTGTCATAAATTTTAAATAATAATTTTTTAAATAAGTCCAACGAATATAATCTTCGTTTTTAATTTTCTTCATCCCCTGGGCGCCGATGGAGCCTATATTTAAAGCATGACTCCCCTAATTAATCATTAAATGAAGAAAAAGGAATAGAAAATCCTATTTTTTTTTTTTTTTTCGAACTCATGAGAGCGGTGGTTCTAGTTCACTTCGGTTTTTTCCTTCCCCTCCCGAAGCATATTTTTCAATGGGCTATTCGGAACTTTACCTCCCGGTTTTCATGGCCATAAAGCTACGCGGGGGGGCATCCATTCTTCTTTCATCGCATGGATGCAAATGAAATATATGGCCATGAAAAACAAAGAGGAAAGAAAAAACGAATGATATTCGAATTGAGAAGCAATTGAAATAAGATCGACGCCCATTGAAATTGGTTTTTTTTCCCGCCTCCCCCTCCCCTGGAAAAAAAAAAAAAAATTCTTCGAGAATTTGGGGCTCGCCCCCTGACTACGTCCTGGAGCTCGCCGACAGGACGTTGTCCTTAAAATATGATGAAAAAAAAAAAAATAAGGTGAAAAAGGAACCTTATTTTTTTTTTTTTTTTCTACCGGAAAACAAAAACAAAAAATCAGAAAAATATAAATATAGGCTCCGTAACGGCGCCCAGAGAAAAAAAAATAGCCCTAAAAAAATTTTGGGAGGGGAGAAAAATGAATCTCTTAGTTTGGGACTTTGCCTTATTGCTTTTTTACAGTCCACTTTTTTTAATTTTAAGGCCTGTCTTGCGGGCTTAACCATGTAGTCCGCTTTTTAAAATTACCGGCCGTGGTAAATTAAATGAATTTTTTTGGGAATTAACCATTATTAATTTTATAAAACTAAAAGGGACCGGGCTTTAAATCTAAAATTAAGATAATATTAAAAGGTTCCGCCAAGGGGATAAAAAAAAGGGAATCTGCAAATTTTCTGCCAATTATGTCTTATCTAATAGTTATCGTGAGTTTTAGAAAAAATTTAGTCCCACTGTATGGACTGCATTCTTTCATATTTTAGAATTAGGGCTTTGCCCGTCGGCGAACTCTTAAGCAAAGCCAAGAGGCGAGCCCCAATTCTAAAAAATGGAAAAAGAAGAATCGACGAAAAATAAAAGAACAGTAAAATTTAGTAATAATTATTTTGAATATTTTTAATAGACAAAAAAGATTATATATAATCTTTTTATCTTTTTCAAACATCCCGTAAAACTAAAATTGGGTTTTCAATCGATTAGTCTTGAAAGAAAAAGGCATGCCTCTGCGAACTCCTTTTATACAAGGCTCGTTGCGCGAACTACATAAATTAAATTTTTTTTTTTTTGGAATTCAGCCGCTTGCACCCCCCCAAAAAAATAATTATTTCTCTGTTTCTTCCGTTTCTTCCGTTTTTTTCTTTCGTTTCTTCCGTTTTTTCGACCTCCCCCCCCCCTCCCCCTCCTATTTCGTTTTTTCCTGCGAAAAAACGAAATAGAGGGAGGGGGGGGGGGAGGGGAAAAAACCACATCCGCTTGCGCCTCCTAAAAAAAATAAAATGCTTAATTGTTTTAAGCTCCGCGGGGGGGTTAAGCAAAACAACCGCAAAAAAAAAAATAAGCTTCGCAAAAAAATGTATTATTCGTTTTTATATCAAGGAATTTTTGGTTTAGCCGTTTTAAATTTTTTAATTTTTTGGACCGATTTATTTTTTTTTCAGGGCTCCGGCCCGTCGGCGAGCTCCTGTCCGGAGCCAGGGGGCGAGCCCCAGAATAAAACTTCTTCATATTCGTCTGAACCAAAGGTTGGCGTAACCTCTAGTTTTTTTTCTACCCCCCCCCTCCCCCCCTTTTTTTTTTTTTCTGGGGAGAAAAACCTTGGAGGGGGGGAGGGGGGGGGAGGGTTCCCCATTAAAATAGCGGTTCAGAAAATTTTTAGAGCTTCGCCCTTTCGGCGAGCTCCAGGGCAGAGCCAGGGAGCGAGCCCCAAAATTTTGATTTCATCCGATGGATCGAAAAATTTTGAAAAAGCAGTCATTTCAGACTTTAACTATCAAGAAAATCGAATCGAGAAAGGTTCTTTTGAAATTTTAGAATTCTTTACAAGTACATTATTGTGGTTTTTTTTAACCTTATTGTTAGTTTTTAGATACATAAAATCAAACCATTTTCCATTGGCTAATTTTTATGAAGCCTTAATTTTCTTAACTTGGTGTTTAAGCACATTAAATTTATTTTTAGGGGTCACAAGCGAGCTTTTTTTTTATGAAAGGCAGCCAACTATCCAATCTGCTTTTTCGTTTTTTCCTCCTTTCCGGTGGAAGAGCTTAGATTTACTATCAAAACCTGCGCTTGCGCTCTGTGTACAAAAAAAAATTTATGGCGGAATTTTAGCTCCATGTATATTATTTATAATCGCATTTGCACAATTTAATTTATCCTCAGAATGGAGTCCTCTAGTTCCCGCATTAAAGTCAAATTGGTTATTAATGCATGTCAGTATTATGATTTTTAGCTACACTATTTTTATTGTCGGAGGATTAATTTCACTTATACTTCTGGTCAGGGCTTTGCCCTATCGGCGAGCTCCATGGCAAAATTTTTTTCCCTTTTCAGATTGGTTTTTTTTTTTTTTATTGGGGGGGCCTGCCCCCCGGCGTAGCCCTCCCAATAAAAAAAAAAAAAATTATTGAGCCCAATCTGAAACAGCAAAAAAAAAAAATAGCCAGAGGGCAAGCCCCAAAATGATTGTATCAAAAACTTTTTCCCGCCCCCGCGGAGCTTGAAAAATCAATAAAACGAGGACCCCTACAATATATTGTAGGGGTCCGTCAAAAAGGGTTCATTTTCCTTCTTCTCTTCTCTTCTCTCTCCTCCCAAAAGCAAAAGTGAAGGGCTTGCCCTGTAGGCGAGCTCCCGGGCTAAGCGATCGGGGGTTCATTTTGGGATTTTCCTCTCCCCCCCTCCCCCCCCCCTCTGGGGGAGGGGAGGGAGGGGGAGGAAAAACCGGAAAGCTCGCCCCGAACCCCAAAAACGGAAAAAAAGAGGGCGCAAGCGACAATCAAAGCAATAATTTTTGCAATATTGCTGTTCCGACGGCTAATTCTTTTTTAGTCTCGCAGCCGGAATTGGAAAAAATTAACTACTTAACCGGGTATTTGGGTTTACGGTTTTCTAAATTATTCGACTCCAAGAAAAAAGCGCAGCATAGCCAAATTAATCAATGGAAATTTGTAAAAACCGAAAGCCAAATGAATTTTGATTCATTTTCTATAGCATTAGATCAAATTAGTTATAGATTATTTGGAATTGGATTTCCATTATTTACTTTAGGTGTGCGGGTGGTTAGGATAATGTAATGAAAAAAAGGCGAATGGAAGCCAAAAACCAAGCACTTAGCCAATAAACCAACTAGACTAAACTATACATAATAGAAACAAAAACTAACAAGAATCATGAAAATGTGAGGTAACAATAGCATGTGACTAAAGCGGACAAAAATCTATCTCTAGGATTCAGTACCGCGAGGCAATGACACAAATAGGAACCATCTTTTGAATATCCCAAACTTTTGTAATGAGGTAAAGTCCCGATTCTCTTCTAAAAACTAAAACAATTTACTTAAACTGAAACAAAATACAAACTTTTACTTATAGTAAAGAGATTGAGGTAGCTTAGAGTAATTGCGGCGAGTCAAACACTTTTTATAAGTTCCTAATATAAAAATTTCCATTTGTTTGACGGGATGTTCTTCGGTAGCAGATAAGAAAAAAAAACAAAAAAACTAATTACAAAAAAACTAATTAAAAAAACTAAAACTAATTTTCTTATCGAATAAAATACTGGAAGATATAAAACATAAATTCATAATAAGATATCCTAGAGTTATACATCATTATTCTGAAACCTCCAGACCGGCTAAGGCGAGATATCTATGTCTTCGGACTGGAAAAGGAGCTAGAGTCTACGAGACTCCCACTTATGGCCGGAAGAGGTCCATAACCAATTTATTGGGAGGGTGGAACAGTCGAAAAAATATACTTCTTAGAAGTATTGGATTAAAACAACTGAATACTCAAAGTTATGGTTAGTAAGTAACGTTTGTATGAGGAAAAATTGAAGTAAAAAATAATTACTTCAAACTTCGGTTGTTTAACTTTAAAGTTAAAATATGATATAAAAAAAAAATTAAAACTAAAACTATAACCAAAAAACTATATCTTAACAAAAAACGAAAACAAAAACTGAATACAAATATATATATCAAAATAATTAACATGGTTAAATTTAAAGTTCTAAAATCCCGATGGAGAGCCGTATGATATGTAAGTATCACGTACGGTTCGGGAACGAGTCGTTGTACCAACGTGTGGCGGCTTAGTTTCATATTTTAAGTGGTGCAGTATGGGCAAATTCAGCTTGGGGTTCTTATTGGAGTTGGGATTTAAAAGAGACAGCATCTTTTGTAAATTGGCTTATAATCGCATTCTATTTACATTGTCGATATAAAAATCTGACGAAATTGTCATATTTGGTTGGGTTTTTATCATTAGTTTTTTTATTTTTTAATTTTTTTGGAATTTCTTTAGGTATTTTTGGGTCTTCATTACATGCTTATGGAGCTTCTTCTTAAATTCTAAAGGCTCCGGCGGGGAGAAAAAAGAATTGAATCGACTGGGGGAAAGGGTATAAAAAAATTATCGCTCCGGCGGAGCCCTTTTTTATACCCTTTCCCCCAGTCGATTCAATTCTTTTTTCTTTCTTGGCGGTATTTTATTATCATTAATTATAGGGCACCGCCGGGGCGATAAAATGTCGGCGAGCTCTTTTTCCCTCCCGAAGCGGAAAGGATGAATAAATTCATCCTAAAAAAAAATAAAAATGAGGACCCTTGTCATTTATGACAAGGGTCCTCGTTTTTCCCCCCAGTTTTCCTCCCAATTTTAATGGGCGTCGATCTTCGAATTGCTTCACAATTCGAATATCATTCGTTCCGAATAGCCCATTGAAATTTTAAATTCCCCCTCTTTAAACAAGAACAGAAAAAAAGAAAAAAAAGATTCATAATGATGGCCATTTAAACTCATTTTCAAATTCGATGAAGGAGAATTTGATTTATGGCCATCATTATTTTTTTTTATGGGAGGAAAACGTTTTTTTTTCCCGCCTCCCCCCCCCTCCAGGGGGGAGGGGGGGGGAGGCGGGAAAAAAAAACGTTTTCCTCCCAATTTCAATGGGCGTCGATCTTCGAATTGCTTCACAATTCGAATATCATTCGTTAAGAAGGGTAAAAACCCCGTTTTTCATGGCCATATATTTCATTTGCATCCATGCGATGAAAGAAGCATGGATGCTTTATGGCCATGTAAAACGTTTTTTTCTTGTTCCGAATAGCCCATTGAATTTTTAAACAAAAAAGGATTACAAAAACAGAAAAAAAGAAAAAAAAGATTCATAATGATGGCCATTTAAACTCATTTTCAGGGCTTTTCCCTGTCGGCGAGCTCCATGGAAAAGCCAGGGGGCGAGCCCCAAATTCGACGAAGGAGAATTTGATTTATGACCATCATTATTTTTTTTTATGGGAGGAAAACGTTTTTTTTTCCCGCCTCCCCCCCCCTCCAGGGGGGAGGGGGGGGGAGGCGGGAAAAAAAAACGTTTTCCTCCCCCCCCCCCTCCCCCCCCTCCGGGGGGGAGGGGGGGGATAAATTTCAATGGGCGTCGATCTTATAAAAACCCCGTTTTTCAAATATCATTCGTTAAGAAGGGTAAAAACCCCGTTTTTCATGGCCATATATTTCATTTGCGTCCATGCGATGAAAGAAGCATGGATGCTTTATGGCCATGTAAAACGTTTTTTTCTTGTTCCGAATAGCCCATTGAAATTTATCCCCCCCCTCCCCCCCGGTTTTTTCCTCAAATTCAATGGGCGTCGATCTTCGAATTGCTTCACAATTCGAATATCATTCGGAACGAATAGCCCATTGAATTATCATTCGTTCCTAAACAAAAACGGAGGGGGGGGAGGGGGGGGGGGGAGGAAAACAAAAACAGAAAAAAAAAAAAAAAAGCAAGCAGCGCAATATAAAAAAAAAGGGGTGCCCCATATATAAAAAAAAACATAAAGGTTATAAAAAAAAAAAAATCGAATAGATGCAAATGAAATATATGTTTTTTTTTATATATGGGGCACCCCTTTTTTTTGCGTATTTTTTTTTAATAGCGGATTTTTTTTGGTTTTTTTCCTGCGTAGTAGCGAAGCTATATCCCCGGTAATTTTTTCTATGACCGGGGTTCGTCGGGAAAGGTATAAAAACCTTTTCGCTTCTTTTTCGTGTATCATTTAAAAAAAGGCTCCGGCGGGGAGATAAAAGCCCGATCCAGTATTTTAAGTGAGGGCCCTCTTTTTTGAGTTCGAGAGGAATCGAACCTCCTATCTCAAGATCTGAAGTCAAGAGCTTTATCCAAATTAGCTACGAACTCATTTTTTCTTTATTTGGGAAATTTAAATTTTTTTTCAAATAGGAGCCTATTTAAATTTCCCAAATAAAAAAAAAAATGAAACAATCTTCTCTCCGCCCTGGCGGAGTTTATATTAAATGTGTAATCCAATCTCGTTCCATGGTGCACTAGTAAAAAAAATTATTCCTTTTATATTCATTTATAAATTAAATGAATATAAAAGGAATAATTTTTTTTACTAGTGCACCATGGAACGAGATTGGATTACATATTTAATATAGGCTCCGCCAGGGCGGAGGGGGAAAAAACATAAACATTATGGATAATTAATTTTTTTTGTCCGTGGCGGCATAAACAAAATTTTTATTTGGGGCTCGCCCCATGGCTCCGCCCTGGAGCTTGCCGACAAATTAAAAATTTAATCATATAAACCGGAAGCTAGTTGTATACGTTCAAATTGTTTTTTTTTAAATACGAAAAACAATTGACCTAAAACTAATGTTAATAAAATAAAGATTAATCCAACGATTCTAGCTGGGCTTTGCAGAACGATTTCTGTTTCGGTTTGCGTATATTTAATGAATTTATCATTAAACGGACTATGTCATCATCAATATAAAATTAATGGAAATTATATAGTCTCTGAACTTAACCAATTTTAGTTAGTTAGGCTGCAAATTTTTTGCCATAAAATTTTCTCCGTCAATAGGCAACTTATATATAGCTATATAGGCTATATAAATACCGCCCTCCCAAAAAAAAATACGCAAAAAAAAGGGGTGCCCCATATATAAAAAAAAACATATATTTCATTTGCATCTATTCGATTTTTTTTTTTTTATAACCTTTATGTTTTTTTTTATATATGGGGCACCCCTTTTTTTTTATATTGCGCTGCTTGCTTTGGGAGGGGAAAGGAGCTCGCTGTAATATATTTATATACAAGGCGGAACCCTGACGGGAAAAAAAGCTCCGCGTGGGGTAAATTTTTTGCAAATTTTTTCTACACATAAAAAAAATTTTTTATGGGGCTAAATTTGAAAACCAAATCCCCCTACATTAGGATTTTGAGTTAAAGCTTGATCAGTTTTTACAAAATCTCCTTCTTTTACAAGAAGCTCTGGTCCAGCTGGAATTTGTTCAGAAAATATTTCACCATCTTTTTCAATGTTAATTTGGCTATATTTTTTCTTTTGTACAATTTCAACTATTTTTCCAGTATGTTTAGCTGTAAATTGATTATTATTGCTTAAAGTTCCTGTAGGATTCAGCTGACCACGACCTCTATTACCAGCAACATAAACAGGGTACTTTAAAAAGGCAAAATCCTTGTCCTTCTCGTTAGGCGAAAGTACTGGAACAGTCATTTCGCTATATTTTTTCCTCACTGGGCCTACTACTAAAATATTATCATTTTCTTGATTATATTTTTCGAAATTTAAATCTCCCATTTTTTCTTTTATATTTTGTGGAATTCTTTCAGGAGGTGCTAATTTAAATCCTGGAGGTAAAATAAGCGCTGCTCCTACATTTAGATCTCCTTTTTTTCCGTTTCCAAGAACTTGTTTTATTTGTTTATCGAAGGGGATTTTAATAACTGTCTCAAAAACAGAATCTGGAAAAACGGCTTGTGGAATACTTATTTCAACTGGTTTTGCCGCTAAATGACAGGAACTACAAACGATTCTTCCAGTTGCTTCTCGTGGTGATTTTGGATATAATTGTTGAGCATAAATTGGGAATGCATCACACCTGTTAAAAAAACCCCCCGCGTAGCTTAAAAAACCTAAAAGTAGTAAGCTTATTCGTTTTGAAAAATTAATTTTCATAGATATATTTTTACTTTATTATTAAAGCCATTTTTGGCATAAAATGATTAACGTGAAAAAAATTCGCAGAAGAAAAGGTTTTAAAAAAAGAACCCTGGTCATAAATGACCGGGGTTCTCGCTTCGCTGCTCCGCAAGAAAAAAGTAAAAAAAAGCCTTATATTAGAAATAAAGCTTTTTCCCCCTTTTTTTTTCATCGGATAATATTATGAAATTGGAAATTTCATGATATCATCTTATGAAACGATTTTTTTTAGGAGGTAGCTACCCTAAATTTTTAATTTAGGGTAGCTACCTCCTAGAAAAAATTAATTTAGTATAAGAAACCCCATCGACCAAGGGGTCTTAAAAAACTTTGCTGCCATGATAAGCTTCAGGGATGATGGACATATAGGGAGAATTCACTGTTAATTAAAGGGGCGCACGCGGCATTTTTAAATTGTCGGTGAGCTCCAAAGCGGAGCCATGGGGCTCGCCCCAAATCCTATTTAAAAAAAAAAGGCGCAAGCGATATTTAATTAACAGTGAATTCCTCCGTCCATCCCTGAAGCGTATCCTTTTTGATCATATTTTATAATAAAATTATGAATTTATAATAGCTCAACTTCTAATAAATTAAAATTTGGGGCGCGCCCCCTGGCTACGCCCGGGAGCTTGCCGACAGGGCGTTGCCCTTACAATTACTACTAATTATAAAAGGGGGCGCGAGCAGCATTTTAATTATTCCTAAAAAATGACGGGGAAGGCGATGGTGCTCTTTCATCCCCTGCTTTTAGCACTAAGTTGCGGCTACCATACTAAATTTAAATATAGCTCCGGCGGGGCAAAATAAATGGTGCCTTCATATGGAATGCCGCAAAAAAAAGCCTTTTTAAAGGATAAAACGTAAATAAGAGAAAAATACACCCAAAAAAATTTTAATCTTCATGATCATCAAAAGGATCTCGTAATTCTTTACTCGGTTTTCCAAATGAAATGTATACAAAATAAGTTGTTAAACTTAATAAAGCAAACCATAAAAATAATGTTATAAATAAAGCAGAACTTTCCATTTTTTTAATTTAATTTAATTTATAGCCAAAACACTGCAAATACTTTTTATTCAATAAACTTCTTTAAAAAAAAAATAAAGCGGTTTGTTTTTAATGTAGATTTAGGGCTCGCCCCTCTGGCTATTATAAATACTTCGGGAGGGGAAAGAAGCGAGCCGTAATATATTTATATACGGGCGAGCCCTAAAAATTTATTATAAATTCAGGACCTACAAAAATTTCGACAGCTTCTCCGCTCTCGCGTAATACGGGGTAAGAACGTTTCACTCCTAGTAAATATCAGCCCATGATTGACACGGCTCTAATTAAAATTTTTTAATTAGAGCCGTGTCAATCATGGGCTGATATTTACTAGGAGTGAAACGTTCTTACCCCGTATTACGCGAGAGCGGAGAAGCTGTTGAGAAAAACATCTCTTTTTTCAAGTTTAATCCGCCCCCTAAAAAAAAGAGATGGATTAGGGAAATTTATAAGGATAATCTTTTTTTTGCTCTCCGAGGGCTTATTACAAGATAATTTTTTTTTTGCTCTCCGAGGGCTTATTACAAGATAATATTTTTTTGCTCTCCGAGGGTTTCGAACCCACACTGCCTTTAGCAACAAGTTCCTAAAACTTGTGTGTCTACCAATTTCACCAGGAGAGCTTTTTTTGTATCAAATTTAAAAAGGCTCCGCCGGGGCGGAGCCTTTTTAAATTTGATACAAAATTTAAACTATAACAAAAAAAATTAAAAATGTCAAGAAAAAACATTATTCAATTAAATAAAAATAAAGGTCCATATTATCATAGTTTTTAATATAACTTTGAGTTTTAATTTCTTCCTCACTTGCTCTACGCCAAACGGGTGTTTCGCGATTTTTTAACCATTTTTTTTTAGCTGCAGAAATTCAACGACCAATTGAAGTTGGATCTTTAATTTGATCAATTCCTGATGCTCATCTAATTTGAAAGCACACTGAAATACTTTCATAAAATTTTTTTTTTCCAATAATTGGTACTTCATTAGAAGGTTGTTTTTTACGGTTTTTCGTCTTAGGCGGATTGTTTCAAACTATAGCATTCGATTTTTCATCGTATTTGTTTTTCAAAATTTCATCTTCCGTGGCGAGTCTAAGGTCTTGATTTTCTAAAGATGCAAAATGAAATCGACGTATTTTTTGAGAAATAGTCCCTACATCTAGATCTTTATATTGCTCTGAGTCGTAAGCAACAAATCTAACTAATGGAAATATTTTGCCTTCCTTTATTGATACAACAGGGCTTGAATGTGCTACTCATACTTTAGTTTGTTTAATTTCTTCTTTAGTCAAAAAATCTTGTAGCTTTATAGGATTTTGAATTTTTTCGCCACGAGATTTTAAAACTTTTTCTTGTTGTAAAGAAATTAAAATATGTCGCATTTGATCTTTATTTCGGGAGTCCGCTTCGAACTCTTTATCTGCTCTTCTTATTTTTTTACCTAGAAATTTTTTTTCTCGTTGTTCTACAGAACCGGTAGGGGCATCATTTACAACAGCACAATCAGTATTTTGTTCACAAAATACTCTAGCTTCATTTTCAAAACCAGCAAGAATATCTAATAAACTTTGCTTGATCTCACGTTTAAGTTGATAATTACAAGGAAATAGATAAAGAGGTATAAATATAATTTCGTTTTTAAAATAATCGTCTGTTTTTTTTAACGATATTTGATTTTTGAGATTTGCAAAAGACTGGTATAAAGATGAAGTTCCTGAAGATCCAAATTTACTTTTATGACTACTTCAACGACCGCCTAAATCAAAGCTTAGCCCAGCATAAATGACATTTAATCAAGGAATATATAATAAATATGTTCCGCCGTTAACAAAAGCATCTTCTGAGATTTCTGGATATTCAAGTAAGAATTCTTGAATTTTTTTAATGGTCCTTTTCACTTGATCAATAGAAAGAATCTTTTCTTTTAATCCTTTAATATTAATTTTAGAATTACACGGGGGTCCCGTGTAATTTATTGTGTCATTGTTGATTGCAATAAAGTTTTGATCGTCTTTAATGTCTTGGTCATTGTCTTGGTCATTGTCTTGGTCATGGTATAAACAAAAAACTATAGTTTTACTTTTTGTTCGTTTGCTTTTTTTTTTCCTGGCGAAGCCCTTAAATTTTACCGATTCACAACTAGTTATAATATATAAAAAAATCATAAATTATAATTTAAAATCATTTTAATATAAGAGTTTTTCTTACGACAAAAGAGAGTAAGGGCAACGCCCTGTCGGCGAGCTCACGGGCGAAGCCAGGGGGCAAGCCCCAATTTTTTATCTTTTAGATTCTTTCTTCTCTCTCTCCCTCCCCTCCGGTTTTTGGGCGAGTCTTCTCCCTGTCGGTCGAAGACAGATAGGTAAAATGAACCCCCCGATGGCGAAAAAAAGTTTCTGATTTTTGTTTTTTCCTCCCAGAAAAAAAAAAAAAATAAGGTTCCTTTATGAAAAAGGAACCTTATTTTTTTTTTTCTGGGAGGAAAAAACCGGGGGGGGGAGGAGGGGGATAAATTTCCCGCCGAGGCGGGAAAAAACCAATTTCAATGGGCTATTCGTTCTAAATGATATTCGAATTGAGAAGCAATTCGAAGATCATTCGTTAAGAAGGGTAAAAACCCCGTTGAGAAAAAGTCTTTTTTCTTGTTCCGAATAGCCCATTGAAATTGGTTCCCAAAAAACGAATAAAATAGGGGATTTGGCCGATACTCTCTCGTATGATACAAACCCGTTTTAATGGGTTTGGATCGCCGGCCAAATCCCCTATTTCCAACCCGTGAGGGCGAAGTAAAAAAAATTCTTCGAGAATTTGGGGCTCGCCCCTTGACTACGTCCTGGAGCTCGCCGACAGGACGTTGTCCTTAAAATATGATGTTTTGACCAAAAAAAAAAAAATAAGGTTCCTTTTTCACCTTATTTTTTTTTTTTTCTGAGAGGAAATTGCCGCTTGCGCCCTCATATAAAAATATCGGCGAGCTCCCGGGCGAATTTTTTTTCCCAAAGAATATAAAATAAATTTATAGTGATTTAATTTCAATTTGTCAAGGGCATTGGTAATAAAAAAAACTGTCGTGCATCTCCAGAGCAAAGCCCAGAGGGGCGAGCCCCAATTATAAATAATGTCGGGGATCTGATCTTCAGAAGGCAAAGTCATAGGGCAAGCCCAAAATTAATTTTTCGTTTGCAACTGGATAATTTTTTATCTTCTTCCCTCTGTTTGGGGCTCGCCCCCCATGGCGAATTTTTTTTTTTCCGCCAAGGCGGGAAAAACACGTTTCTGATTCGAACCCACACTGCATAAGCAACAAGTTCCTAAAACTTGTGTGTCTACCAATTTCACCAGGAGAGCTCTTAATTTATTTTATTAGGGCTTCGCCGGAGGAATATAAAATAAATTTATAGTGATTAAATTTCAATTTGTCAAGGGCGTTGCCCTGTCGGCGAGCTACATGGCAATTTTTTTTCCTGTTTCAGATTGGTTTTTTTTTTTTTTATTGGGGGGCAGGCCCCCCAATAAAAAAAAAAAAATATTAAACCCAATCTGAAACGGGAAAAAAAAAATCGCCCAGGGGGGCGAGCCCCAAAAAAAAGTCGGCGAGCTCCTAATTTTTTTATTATGGCAAAGCGGGCAGCGCAACCTAAAAAAAAAGCCTTTAAAAATGGCCATAAAGCTACGCAGGGGGGCATCCATTCTTCTTTCATTTTTTTTTTTCAAGTATATGGCCATTTTTACAGGATAAAAAGGCTTTTTTTTTGCGGATTTTTTTTAAAGATTTTTTTTAAAGATTTTTTTTCCCTTGGCTCCGCCCCGGCGGAGCCAAGAGAAAAAAAATTCGGCAAGGGGTTCATTTTACGAGCGGAAAGGATGAATTAATTCATCCTTTCCCGACGGTCCCTGGTCATTTATGACTAGGGTCCTCGTTTTTGTTTTTATGATCGTTTTTTTCAAAGGAAAAAACCTCCGCAGTAAAAAACCGAAGTGAACCCCAAATTCTCCTTCGTCGAATTTGGGGCGAGTAAAATGAACCCCCTGCCTTTTCCATGAAGCTCGCCGACTGGGAAAAGCCCTGAAAATGAGTTTAAATGGCCATCATTCCCCTGCGAAGCAGCGGAGCGAGGACCCCGGTCATTTATGACCGGGGTCCGTCGGGAAAGGATGTAATCCTTTTCCCCTCTTTTTTTTTTTTTTTTCTGTTTTTGTTTTCCTCCCATAAAAAAAAATAATGATGGCCATAAATCAAATTCTCCTTCGTCGAATTTGGGGCTCGCCCCCTGGCTTTTCCATGGAGCTCGCCGACAGGGAAAAGCCCTGAAAATGAGTTTAAATGGCCATCATTATTTTTTCTTTTTTTTTTTTTTTCTGAGGAAAAAACCGGGGGGGGAGGGGGGGGGAGGAAAAACCGGAAAGCTCGCCCCGAACCCCAAAAAAATCAATAGATTATTTTTGCCCTGGCGGAGCGGAAAGGTTTTGACCTCTCTTAGGGGACAGATTAAACCACAATCATAAATAATCGGGGTTCTCGTTTTTTTTCGGGAGGGCTACGCCGGGGGGCAGGCCCCCCAACAAAAAAAAACAAAAATTCGTCTTTATAATTTAATAATTCTAAAAATAACCATATATTAAAAGAAGAAAAATACATTCGATTTATGCCTTTTAGACGTAGCCCAACTGTAAATTTTAAGAGTACTCGTCAATTTTAAAAAAAATCATTGATATGTTAGTATCTATTCTTTTTTTATATTTTTTTTCGACGGACCCCGATAATTTATTATCGGGGTCCTTGTATTTTTTTTCAAGAGCGCATATATTTATATGGCGGGTCTTCTCCCTGTCGGTCGAAGACAGACAGTGAATAAATATTTTGGAGCCCTTATAATTTTAGAAATTTAAAGGATAGTTCATTTAACTATTGAATTAAATCTCGTTCCTTGGGGCACCGCTCCCATTTATAAGAAAAACATTAATACTTTTTTTTTTGTTTATAAGCTTTTTTAGGAATAACATGAAGAGCTCTAATTTTCTGGAAAATGAATTACGGAAAAAAGCAAAAACAGGAGATGAACATAGATGTCTGAAAAGGATTCTATTTATGGGGGAGAAAAGAAAATCACAGGTGATTTTCTTTTCACCGACGGGCCTCGCAATTTGAAAAATTGCGAGGCCCTCATCCCTTTCGATAATAAAATAAACTATTAATTGAATTATGATAATCGCAGCAATAACTTCTTATACAAATATTTCAAGTATTTTAGTTCCTATAACTGGTCTTTTATTACCAGGTTTAGCAATGGCTTTTTTATTTTTAAAAATAGAATCAAAAAACGTTTAGGGAACGCATTATAATTTCTCTTCTCTATTAATCTGTTTTTTTATTTTTTGGCGGCACTTTTTTACTTGTTCAGCTTGCGATCGGGTAATTAAGAGGTGCGGGTGGTTAGGATAATGTAATGAAAAAAAAGGCGAATGGAAGCCAAAAGCCAAGCACTAAGCCAATAAACCAACGAAACTAAACTAAACATAATAGAAACAAAAACTAACAAGAATCATGAAAATGTGAGGTAACAATAGCATGTGACTAAAGTGGACGAAAACCTATCTCTAGGGTTTAGTACTGCGAGGCAATGACACAAATAGGAATCATCTTTCGAATATCCTAAACCTTTTTACCAGGGTAAAATCCCGATTCTCTTCTAAAAACTAAACATTTCACGAGAACTAAAACAAAATACAAACTTTTACTTATAGTAAAGAGACTGAGGTAGCTTAGAGTAATTGCGACGAGTCAAACACTTTTTTATAAGTCTCTTATATAAAAATTTCCATTTGTTTGACGGGATGTTCTTCGGTAGCAGATAAGAAAACAAAAAACTAATTACAAAAAAACTAATTAAAAAAACTAAAACTAATTTTCTTATCGAATAAAATACTGGAAGATATAATACATAAATTCATAATAAGATATCCTAGAGTTATACATCATTATTCTGAAACCTCCAGACCGGCTAAGGCGAGATATCTAATGTCTTCGGACTAGGAAAAGGAGCTAGAGTCTTCGAGACTCCCACTTATGGCCGGAAGAATTCCATAACCAATTTTATTGGGAGGGTGGAATAGTCGAAAAAAAATACTTCCTAGAAGTATTGGATTAAAACAACTGAATACTCAAAGTTATGGTTAGTAAGTAACGTTTGTATGAGGAAAAATTGAAGTAATAAATAATTACTTCAAACTTCGGTTGTTTAACTTTAAAGTTAAAATATGATATAAAAAAACTAAAACTAAAACTATAACCAAAAAACTCTATCTTAACAAAAAACGAAAACAAAAACTGAATACAAAGATATATATCAAAATAATTAACATGGTTAAATTTAAAGTTCAAAATCCCGATGGAGAGCCGTATGATATGTAAGTATCACGTACGGTTCGGGAACGAGTCGTTGTACCAACGTGTGGCGGCTTAGTTTCATAAAAAAAGACTTCTTGACGAGCAAAATAAGTAGATTGAAATCTTTAAATTAAATTTGTTAAAATTTAATAAGTATCGCCCTTACGGAGCTTAAAATACTTTTTTTCTCCCTCCCCCTCCGGTTTTTTCCTCAGAAAAAAAAAAAAAAAATAAGGTTCCTTTTTCACCTTATTTTTTTTTTTTTTCATCATATTTTAAGGACAACGTCCTGTCGGCGAGCTCCAGGACGTAGTCAAGGGGCGAGCCCCAAATTCTCGAAGAATTTTTTTTTGGAAATAGGTGATTTGGCCGACGATCCAAACCCATTAAAACGGGTTTGTATCATACGAAAATATCCGGCCAAATCCCCTATTTCCAAAAAAAAAACCAATTTCAATGGGCGTCGATATTCAAATTGCTTCTCAAGAGAATATCATTCGTATCGAATAGCCCCATTGAAATTTTATCCCCCCCTCCGGGGGGGGGGAGGAAAAAAAAAACAGAAGGGGGGGGGGGAGAGTCTAGAAGTAAAACATAGGTTGGTTTTTTTTCTCACTGATATTTTTTTCATTCTTTTTTATTCATTCTTTTTTTTTAAAAGAATGAATAAAAAAGAATGAAAAAAATATCAGTGGGAAAAAACCAAAAAACCCAACCTACGTTTTACTCCTAGAAAAAATTTAGACTAGAATTTTTCATGGACGAAAAAAAGTAAAAGTAATAAAGTATTTACAATTGAATTTTGCTTTTCAATCGAAAAAATTTTTTTCGATCGAATTGCTAGTTGTTATTAACTTTGTCCTAGAAGCAGGACTTAAAAATTTATTTAGAAGTACAAGCGGGTTCATTTTTTGGGGCGAATTTTTTTTCGGGAAAAACACGTTTCAGATTGAGCCCAATAACGTATGATCTTGAAATTGTGAAGCAATTTGAAGGTCGCCGCCCAATCTGAAACGTGTTTTTCCCGAAAAAAAATTGCTCCCTGGCTATATAAATATATTATTGCCGTGGAACTTGCCGACATTATCTCTTTTTTCCCTCTCTTCTGTTTGGAGCTCGCCCCCCATGGCGAATTTTTTTTTTCCCGCCTCGGCGGGAAAAACACGTTTCAGATTAAGCCCAATAATTTTTTTTTATTATTGTTTTGTTTTTCCCCCCGGTTATATAAATCCTTCGGGAGGGAAAAAAAGAGAGGGGAGAGACGCTCGCCGAAAGGCTGGTGCCTTAAAAAATCATAAAAAATTCTATACAATTATGGCTCTTCCATGGTACCGCGTACATACCGTAGTTTTAAACGATCCAGGTCGACTTATTTCGGTTCATATCATGCATACAGGATTGGTAGCAGGTTGGGCAGGATCTATGGCGTTTTATGAATTGTCAATTTTTGATCCTTCTGATCCTGTTTTTAATCCAATGTGGCGTCAAGGAAATTTTGTGCTTCCATTTATGACTCGATTAGGAATTACCCAGTCTTGGGGTGGTTGGTCGATTAATGGAGAAACTTCCTCGAATCCTGGAATTTGGAGTTATGAAGGAGTTGCAACTTCACATATTATTTTATCTGGGTTACTATTCGCGGCTGCCGTGTGGCACTGGGTCTACTGGGATTTAGATTTATTTCGTGATCCACGAACAGGAGATCCAGCTTTAGATTTACCAAAAATTTTTGGAATCCATCTTTTTTTATCCGGATTGCTGTGCTTCTCATTTGGGGTGTTCCACGTAACAGGGCTACTGGGGCCTGGAATTTGGGTCTCTGACCCATTTGGAATAACAGGTAGTGTTCAACCTGTATCACCAGCCTGGGGAGCCGAAGGATTTGATCCTTTTAATCCAGGAGGAGTAGCTAGCCACCACATAGCAGCAGGTTTACTTGGAATTATTGCAGGACTATTCCATTTATGTGTACGTCCTCCACAACGTTTATATAATGCATTAAGTATGGGTAGTATTGAAACAGTATTATCCAGCAGCATAGCCGCTGTCTTTTGGGCTGCTTTCGTAGTTGCGGGAACAATGTGGTATGGTTCAGCAACAACACCGGTAGAACTATTTGGTCCTACACGTTATCAATGGGACCTAGGTTTCTACCAGCAGGAAATCGAGACCCGCGTTCAAAAAAGTTTAAATGAAGGGAAATCATTATCTCAAGCTTGGTCAGAAATTCCTGAAAAATTAATCTTTTACGATTATGTGGGAAATAATCCTGCAAAAGGAGGGTTATTCCGAGCTGGAGCTATGAATAGTGGAGATGGTATTTGTGTAGGATGGTTAGGACATGCTGAATTTAAAGACCAGCAAGGTCGCGAATTATTTGTAAGAAGAATGCCTTCATTTTTTGAAAACTTTCCGGTAATTCTTTCTGACTCTGACGGAGTAGTTCGTGCAGATGTTCCATTCCGCCGAGCAGAATCCAAATATAGCATAGAGCAAGTAGGAGTTTCCGTTACTTTCCATGGAGGAGAACTAAACGATATTACCTTCACTGACCCTGCTACAGTTAAAAAATATGCACGTAAAGCATCACTAGGTGAAACATTAGAATTTGACCGCGCCACTCCGGGTGCGGATGGAGTATTCCGTTCAAGTCCTCGTGGTTGGTTTACCTTTGGGCATTTATCCTTCGCATTACTATTCTTTTTCGGTCATATTTGGCACGGTGCACGAGTAATTTTTCGAGACGTATTTTCAGGAATCGATCCAAATCTAGAATCGCAACTAGAATTTGGATCCTTTTACAAGATAGGCGATGTCTCGACACCACGAGAAGAATAATTTTTTTTCCTCCGGGGATAAAATTAAAAATGTCTTTTTTTTTTTCTGTTTTGTTTTCCTCTTGTAGGAAAACCGTTCGTTCCCCTCTGAGGGAAAAACAAAACGGAAAGAGAAGGGGCACATTATTCCCTTTTGCTAGCCCTGCTTTAAAAAGAGTTACTGTGTAATATCTCCCAAAAATCTGTTGTTTCCGGCTATCTTTTTTTTTTGCATCTATCTTTTTGTTTTCCCGGTGGATCTACTCAAGTGATGTCTCTACACCAAGAGAGGAATAACGAGGACCCCGGTCATAAATGACCGGGATCCGTTGGAAAAGGCGAAGCAGCGACAGCTTTTTTTTTTTTAGAATTAATTTAAGCTCCGCTTTTCCTCCTTTTTTAAATAATAATTAAATTTTGTTCCATGGGGCACCCTTAATTACTTTTATTGACGTCTCCCCCCTCTGGAGGGGGGAGACGTCAATAAAAGTAATTAAGGGTGCCCCATGGAACAAAATTTAATTATTATTTAAAAAAGGAGGAAAAGCGGAGCTTAAATTAATTCTAAAAAAAAGCAAAGACGAAAAATTAATAAAATGAAATTATTGAAATTTAAAAAAGATTCTTGTATAATTCTAAAAATAAAATTATTGAAATTTAAAAAAGATTCTTGTATAATTCTAAAAATAAAATTATTGAAATGTCGCAGGCGCCTCCATAAAAATTATTTTCTATATTTGGGCTTGCTTCGGCGCAGCCCCTATATAAATATATTATATATATAAATATTATTATTGGTGCCAACGCATTTTTAGAGGGGTTGTGTTTTCTGTGTGGCCGCAATTTTATGGGCTTTTATTTTTGTTTTAAGCGAGTTAAAAAATCTGTTCGTGCAGCTCTTTTAAAATTTATACGGGAATATGGAAGATATATAGTGTATGGAATTTATTTTTTTAACCCCCCTCCCCCCCCTCCCCCCCCGGTTTTTTCCTCAAATTCAATGGGCGTCGATCTTCGAATTGCTTCACAATTCGAATATCATTCGGAACGAATAGCCCATTGAATTATCATTCGTTCCTAAACAAAAACGGTGAGTAAAATGTAAAATGAACCCCTTGCCGAATTTTTTTTCCCGAAAAAATTTTGCCATGGAGCTCGCCGACAGAGCGAAACCCTGAAAGAAATAAATAATATACAAAAATTAATAAATCATAATTTTTTATGAACCAAACGGAAACTAGATCAACGGCAGGTTTTAAAGCCGGAGTTAAAGACTATCGTTTAACATATTTTACCCCGGATTACGTCACGTTAGATACAGATATTTTAGCTTGTTTTCGTGTTACAGCACAACCTGGTGTTCCATCAGAAGAAGCAGGTGCAGCGGTAGCCGCAGAATCGTCAACAGGAACTTGGACAACTGTATGGACAGATGGACTTACAAGTCTTGACCGCTATAAAGGGCGTTGTTACGATATAGAGGCAATACCTGGTGAAGATGATTCATTCTTTGCTTATGTAGCTTATCCAATTGATTTATTCGAAGAAGGATCAGTAACTAATTTATTAACATCGGTAGTTGGAAACGTGTTTGGATTCAAAGCATTACGTGCTCTACGTCTTGAGGATTTACGCATTTCTAAAGCTTACATTAAAACTTTCTTTGGTCCTCCACACGGTATTCAAGTTGAACGTGATAAATTAAACAAGTATGGTCGTGCGTTCCTTGGATGTACAATTAAACCTAAATTAGGATTAAGTGCTAAAAACTACGGACGTGCATGTTATGAGTGTCTACGAGGAGGATTAGATTTTACAAAAGACGATGAAAACGTAAACTCACAACCATTCATGCGTTGGCGTGACCGTTTTGCATTTGTAGCCGAAGGAATTTACAAATCACAAGCTGAAACTGGTGAAATTAAAGGACACTATTTGAATGCGACGGCTCCTACTTCAGAAGAAATGTTATTCCGTGCTCAAACTGCAAAAGATTTTGGAGCACCTATTATTATGCACGACTATTTAACAGGAGGTTACACAGCGAATACTTCTTTAGCTAACTATGCTCGTAATCATGGATTATTATTACACATTCACCGTGCAATGCACGCGGTTATTGACCGTCAACGTAACCACGGAATTCACTTCCGTGTTCTAGCAAAAACTCTTCGTATGTCTGGTGGGGACCACTTACATTCTGGTACAGTTGTTGGAAAACTTGAAGGAGATCGTGATATTACTCAAGGGTTTGTAGATTTAATGCGCGATGATTACATAGAAAAAGACCGTCACCGTGGAGTATTCTTCTCGCAAGAATGGATGGGTCTTGGAGGAGTAATGCCTGTAGCTAGTGGAGGAATCCACATTTGGCACATGCCAGCATTAGTAGACATTTTTGCGGACGATGCATGTCTTCAGTTTGGTGGAGGAACTCTAGGACACCCATGGGGTAACGCACCAGGAGCGGTAGCAAACCGTGTAGCTCTTGAAGCATGTGTAATGGCTCGTAACGAAGGACGTAATTTAGCTCGCGAAGCGGGTGAAATCATTCGTTCAGCTGCAGAATTCTCTCCAGAGCTTGCGGCAGCATGTGAGGTATGGAAAGAGATTAAATTTGAATTCGATATTGTGGATAAACTGTAAAAAAGCGTTCAAAAGGGGGTGGAGGGGGGAATATTTTTTAATCTTACCGGGGGAGGAAAGTTATCATTTGTTTTTTTCTTACCGGAGGAGGAAAGTTCCAAATAGCCCTTTGAAATTGGTTTTTTTACAAGACAGTAAATTTTAGTAGTAATTTTATCCCCCCCCCCTCCCCCCCCCGGTTTTTTCCTCAGTTTTCCTCCCAATTTCAATGGGCGTCGATCTTCGAATTGCTTCACAATTCGAATATCATTCGTTCCGAATAGCCCATTGAATTTGGGAGGAAAACGAAACAGAAAAAAAAAAAAAATGAAAGGAATGATGGCCATAAATCAAATTCGACGAAGGAGAATTTGATTTATGGCCATCATTCCTTTCTTTTTTTTTTTCTGAGGAAAAAACAAAAACGGAGGGGGGGGGGAGGAATTATTAATAATTCCTCCCCCCCCCCCCGGTGACCGAATATCAATTCCTTCTTTATCGTGTCCTTCCGAGATACCGAGTTACAATCCCATTTATATTTATATTCATTTAATTTATAAATAATAAATTTATAACTAGGAAGAGTTCCACTCTAAATTAACATTATTGAAACCTTTGGCAATGTTATTCAGCAACGGGAACATAGGAGTTAAAAAAGTGCACCGGGGAAAAATTCTTCGAACCCGTGAGGGCTCCTCCGCCAGGGCAAAAAAAAAAATATAAAATAAAATGAAAATTCACATTATCTTATACGTTTTTTATAGGGCGTCAAATTGACCAAAAGGGTTTGGGAAAAAGCATTTTGAATTAAAATCAGCTTCTGACGACATGGATTACATTCCTCGATTAAACACACAAGAATTTGCTGTATCCTCTGAGGAAGCTAAACAACTATTGCGGTTTATGCAATCAAATATCTCCGCATCGATACCGCTACCTAATAATCGAGGTACTTATTACAATCATACGACTTATTTAATAAAAGGCATTTATCACATTTGCTTTATTTCTATGCATGATGGGGATGCTGCTATTGAAATAAGTTTAGCGAATTACTATTTATTATATGATATTATCGAATCCCCGAATCGCTTCAACACTTTATCGACTATCGTCGAACTAAAAGTTGAATTGACTGAGAACAACTTTATGATCAAAAAATTTGCTAAGTTTTCACGAGAAAAAAATTCAATAACTCTATGTACTAGAACGGTTAAATTATCAAAAGATGGAAACTTTTGGCAAGATACATATGCTGGGATCGATATTCCGTTAAAAAAATATCTGGAAATCTCAAAAGTTTCAATCAGAGAGGCAATGATATCTAAGGAAACGGTTTTCGGTATAATTGATGACACAGACTTAACTAAATTTTAAGCTCCGCGGGGGAAACTTTTTAAAATTGTTGAATTATATACCCATTTTTCGCCCCGGCGGAGCCCTAAATCACTTTTTTCCGCTTCTTCTCTTCGGTTTTTTACAAATAAAAAAAAGGGGAGAAAAAAAAAAAAAGAGGGGAAAAGGATTACATCCTTTCCCTACGGACCCCGGTCATTTATGACCGGGGTCCTCGCTCCGCTGCCTTTTCTTTTTTTTCCTCCCCCCCCTCCCCCCCCCTCCGTTTTTGTTTTTTCCCCCCCCCCCCCCCCCCCCCCCGGGGGGGGGGAGGGGGGGGATAAAATTTCAATGGGCTATTCGGAACAAGAAAAAAACGTTTTACATGGCCATAAAGCATCCATGCTTCTTTCATCGCATGGATGCTAATGAAATATATGGCCATGAAAAACGGGGTTTTTACCCTTCTTAACGAATGATATTTGAAAAACGGGGTTTTTATAAGATCGACGCCCATTGAAATTGGTTTTTTTTTTTGGAAAAAAAAAAATTCTTCGAACCCTTTCTCCTCCCAAAAACAAAAAAATGAAAGGAATGATGGCCATAAATCAAATTCTCCTTCGTCGAATTTGGGGCTCGCCCCCTGGCTTTTCCATGGAGCTCGCCGACAGGGAAAAGCCCTGAAAATGAGTTTAAATGGCCATCATTCCTTTCATTTTTTTTTTTTTCTGTTTTTGTTTTCCTCCCCCCCCCCCCTCCCCCCCCTCCGTTTTTGTTTAGGAACGAATGATAATTCAATGGGCTATTCGTTCCGAATGATATTCGAATTGTGAAGCAATTCGAAGATCGACGCCCATTGAATTTGAGGAAAAAACCGGGGGGGAGGGGGGGGATAAATTTCAATGGGCTATTCGGAACTTTCCCCCCCGGTGAGAAAAAGAGAAATGGCCATAAAGCATCCATGCTTCTTTCATCGCATGGATGCAAATGAAATATATGGCCATGAAAAACGGGGTTTTTACCCTTCTTAACGAATGATATTCGAATTGGGAAGCAATTCGAAGATCGACGCCCATTGAATTTGGGAGGAAAACGTTTCCCCCTCCTTTTTTTTTTTTTGAAAATAGATGATTTGGCCGATACTCTCGTATGATCCAAACCCGTTTTAATGGGTTTGGGTCGCCGGCCAAATCAACTATTTAAAAAAAAAAAAAGGAGGGGGAAAAAAAAAAAAGAAAAAATAATGATGGCCATAAATCAAATTCTCCTTCGTCGAATTTGGGGCTCGCCCCCTGGCTTTTCCATGGAGCTCGCCGACAGGGAAAAGCCCTGAAAATGAGTTTAAATGGCCATCATTATTTTTTCTTTTTTTTTTTTTTTCTGAGGAAAAAAACCGGGGGGGATATATTTCAATGGGCTATTCGGAACAAGAAAAAAACGTTTTACATGGCCATAAAGCATCCATGCTTCTTTCATCGCATGGACGCAAATGAAATATATGGCCATGAAAAACGGGGTTTTTACCCTTCTTAACGAATGATATTCGAATTGGGAAGCAATTCGAAGATCGACGCCCATTTTATTGGGTTTGTATCCCAAAAAACGAATAAAATAGGGGATTTGGCCGATACTCTCGTATGATACAAACCCGTTTTAATGGGTTTGGATCGCCGGCCAAATCCCCTATTTCCAATAAAAAAAATTCTTCGAGAATTTGGGGCTCGCCCCCTGACTACGTCCTGGAGCTTGCCGACAGGACGTTGTCCTTAAAATATGATGAAAAAAAAAAAATAAGGTGAAAAAGGAACCTTATTTTTTTTTTTTCTGGGGAGAAAAACCTTGGAGGGGGAGGGAGGGGGGGGGGGGAGGAAAAACAGAGAAAAGCGAGAAGTGGGAGCGTATGTTTTTTCTTCGGAGGTTTTTTGCAAATAAAAAGAAGGAAGAAACAGAAAAAAGCAAAAGAGCTCTCTTCGACGCTACGCTTTTTTTCTTATTACCTTTGTTTGAATGGACCTCTTTTAAATTCATTTTCAGGGCTTTTCCATGGAGCTCGCCGACAGGGAAAAGCCCTGAAATTGAATTTAAAAGAGATTGGTTCCAGAGAAAGCCTTGTCTTTAATAGATTTTTTTAATTTGCTTCGCCTTTCCTCTTTTTTCGATGGCGGGCGGTGCCCTGACCAAAGAGAATATGATTTACGCCCAGTAGGTTCGATTCTTTTTTGACGGTAAAAACGCATTTTTAGGGCTCCGCCGGGGCGATAATTTTTGACAATATGATTTATTTCTGATAAAATAAAAAATTTACACTTAGATTTTTTTTCAACGTCCATTTAATCTTTTAGGAATCGTTGGCAATGGTTACGTTTCATTCTATTAGAAAGCGCATTCTAAAAAAAATAATTGAACCCCAAGAAATGGGTTTTTACCGCAAAAAAAATCCCCCTGCGGAGCTTTTATCTCCCCCCCCTCCCCCCCCCGGTTTTTTCCTCAGTTTTCCTCCCAGAAAAAAAAAAAAAAAAGAAGGGAATGATGGCCATTTAAACTCATTTTCAGGGCTTTTCCCTGTCGGCGAGCTCCATGGAAAAGCCAGGGGGCGAGCCCCAAATTCGACGAAGGAGAATTTGATTTATGGCCATCATTCCCTTCTTTTTTTTTTTTTTTTCTGGGAGGAAAACTGAGAAAAAAACAAAAACGGAGGGGGGGGGGAGATAAAAGCTCCGCAGAGGGGATTTTTTTATAATACGCTCTCTTATTAAATTTGGATTCATAGCTCAAGTGGTAGAGCCTCAATCTCATGAATTGAATCGTGTGAGTTCGAGCCTCATTGAATCCTTTAAAAAAATGCATAAATATAAAAGTTGGAGATTTGAAAATTAAACAAAAGAATCGACCCGACTAGAGAAGGGGAGATTATTTTGTTTTTATAACCCGCCTACGGGTATTTTAATTATCAGCCTAGTTCTAGTAGTCTTTTTTGATTTAGATTTAATCAAAGCTCCGCCGGGGCAAAAAATAGTAACCCTAGCCATCAAGCGTATTTCATCACACGTAATTCAAAGTAGGAAAAGAATGCTGGTTCTTATTAATAAATGCACGCTCTAAAGCGAAATAAGGCATGACCCGAAAATTCTTTTTAGGTTAATTGGGGCTCGCCTCCTGGCTTTTAAAAAGGCACCGAATAGAAGGACAAATTCATTGTCCGTTAATCTAGATATTGAATAATTAGTAATTCCAAATGTGATATAATTCGTGATTCCAAATGTGGTGTAATTCGTAATTCAAGATGTGGAATTATTTGTAGTTTTATATTTATGAACAATGAATTTGTCATTCGAATCGGTGCCTTTTTTAGCTTTTTTGCGTCCTCTTAATTTTTCAATTAATAAAAATCCCACAAAAAAAAAAAATCGAACCCTCCCCCCTCAAAAGCGCGCAGCGCAAGCGTAAATTTTTTTTTTCGGGAACAACACGAGGACCCTTGTCATAAATGACAAGGGTCCTCATTTTTATTTTTTTTTAGGATGAATTTATTCATCCTTTCCGCTTTTCTGATTGGGTTTAATAACGAATGATCTTCAAATTGTGAAGCAATTTGAAGGTCGCCGCCCGGTTTCCTCCCAGAAAAAAAAAAAAAAAAGAGGGGAAAAGGATTACATCCTTTCCCGACGGACCCCGGTCATAAATGACCGGGGTCCTCGCTCCGCCGCCTTTTCTTTTTTTTCCTCCCCCCCCTCCCCCCCCCTCCGTTTTTGTTTTTTCCTCCCCCCCCTCCCCCCCCCTCCGTTTTTGTTTAGGAACGAATGATAATTCAATGGGCTATTCGTTCCGAATGATATTCGAATTGTGAAGCAATTCGAAGATCGACGCCCATTGAATTTGAGGAAAAAACCGGGGGGGGGGAGGGGGGGGATAAAATTTTAATGGGCTATTCGTTCCGAATGATATTCGAATTGAGAAGCAATTCGAAGATCGACGCCCATTGAAATTCAGGAAAAAAATTCGCGGGGGAATGATGGCCATTTAAACTCATTTTCAGAGCTTTTCCCTGTCGGAGAGCTCCATGGAAAAGGCAGGGGGTTCATTTTGGGATTTTCCGGAGGGGGGGGGAAAAACCGGAAAGCTCGCCCCAAATTTGACGAAGGAGAATTTGATTTATGGCCATCATTATTTACTTTTTTTTTTTTTTTCATCATATTTTAAGGACAACGTCCTGTCGGCAAGCTCCAGGACGTAGTCAGGGGGCGAGCCCCAAATTCTCGAAGAATTTTTTTTGAAAAAAAAACCAATTTCAATGGGCGTCGATATTCGAATTGCTTCACAATTCGAATATCATTTGTTTTTTCTTTCCCCCCCGTTTTTCAAGGCCATATATTACATTTGCATCCATTCTTCTTTCATCGCATGGATGCAAATGTAATATATGGCCATGTAAAACGTTTTTTTCTTGTTCCGAATAGCCCATTGAAATTTTATCCCCCCCCCCTCCCCCCCCCGGAGGGGGGGGGAGGAAAAAAAGAAATGGCCGCGGAGCGAGGACCCCGGTCATTTATGACCGGGGTCCGTCGGGAAAGGATGTAATCCTTTTCCCCTCTTTTTTTTTTTTTCATCGTCCTCACGGGTTCGAAGAATTTTTTTCCCGCCTCCCCCCCCCCGGTTTTCCTCCCCCACAAAAAAAAAAAAAAAAAAAAAAGAAAAAAAAAATCAGAAAATATAAATATAGGCTCCCTTCCGCGGAGTCCAGGGAAAAAAAATTCCGTAGGGGGTAGGGAAGAGGAAAAAAAAGATAAAAGAAAAAATTTCATGTATATAGATTTGGTACAAATCCAACGGTTTAGTTTTTTAAAATTTATCGAAAAAGGAATTGATCAAATTTTTTGAAATATAAATCCTATTAAACTTACCAATTGAAAATATAACTTTTATTCTAAATTTTTCTTACTTAAAATTCCTTCCCAAAATAATTTTGTCTTACCATCCCACCAAATACAAAGTAGTAGACGAGCAAAATCTTATTCTTTAACAAAGCGAGCAGTGCGAGCGTATTTTTCCTCAAAAACTTTTTACCAAAAATCCAATTGGCAGCAGTATTTGAATAGACAATTGAATTTTCAAAAGAAATCATGGCTCCGCCGGGGCGAAAAAGAAAATAAATACTTTCCAAGAGCAATAGAAGGAATTTTCTCCCCTTTTTTTCCACCTCGATTTATCCCTGTTCTGACGTGGATCGAATCTTTTAAATTTACGCGTTGTATTCACCCCTTTACTGACAGGTTTATAAATGCTGCTTGCGCCTCTTTAAAAGATTCGATCCACGTCAGAACAGGGATAAATCGAGGTGGAAAAAAAGGGGAGAAAAGAAGAAAAAACGAGGACTCCGGTCATTTATGACCGGGGTCGGTCGGGAAAGGATGAGAGCCTCATCCTTTCCGTTTGCATAAATATAAATCTGTGCAAAAAAGAAAAACACGGGAAAGTCTTTTAATGAAAAAAAACCTGGAATATTCCTATGGTGAAAGCATATTTCAAAAAACAAGGACTCCGGTCATAAATGACCGGGGTCCGATCTTTTCCGCTTTAATTGATCATAATTTATTTTTTTATCAGGGCTCCGCGGGCGGACCATTATCTTATTCAAGTGAATTTTTAATCCCTGTTCAAATAAGTGATCAACTTTCTAAAAAATTGTATTTAAGATGGTTATTATTAGTTGATTTACTTATCCAAACAAAACGTGGGCATTTTATTGTGAATGGATATCCTAAAACAATTATTCATCAAATTATACGAAGTCCGGGAATTTGATTTAAAAATAGGCTCCGCGGGAGCGAAAATCATATTTTAGCAGATATTATTTCTATTTGAGGAGCTTGGATGGGTATAAAAATTCAAGCGAGCCGGTCTGCTGATTTTTCGATTAAAGAAAATGTCCAAAATGGTAGAAACTGAGATTATATTGGCTCGAACTTCTTTTTTTGAACTTTAACCACCGCACGCACGCCGGCGTATACCAACACGCAAGCAAGAAAAAAAAAAAAAAAAAAATTACATCGTCAATATATGCCCCAGCGTAGCAACCGGCTTGGTAAGAGTTTATGGAAAGGTTCATTTAAAGCGTTTCAACAAATAAGCTTGCCTTATTTATTATTTCAAGTTAAATTATATTTTTGATGAAAAATTGAACAACAACTATTACTAAGTAATTCTTATATGCTGCCAACTGAGTTAAAAGGTTACCATAAAACAAATTCTTTTCCGACCGATACCGATAAAAAAATGAAATTACTATCGAGGTCTTTAAGGGTTTTATATAGGAGTCTTTATTATCCAAAACCTGGGTTTTATATAGGAGCAAATAAAAGAAATGGTAAAAAAAGAAAAAAAAACAGCGACCCGTGAAGACAATATTACATAAAAGAAAGTTCATGATGAGGTAAAGCGTCTTTAACATCGAGGAAAAAACAGCGGAGCCTCGGCGTAACCTTTATAAAACAACTTAAATTAGCATTTTCATCAATTATACAATATCAAGCCAACGCAACAGAGGGTTGGCCCTTTTTTTCGCCCCAATGTAGCCCTGATAAAAAAGCAATTTACGGTTTTTCGATGCCCACCGGGCGGGTAATTCCTACTAAAACAGGTTTTTCCCCAGTAAGTCCTGATTATGAGCAAAATATAAATGAACCCCCCTTATTTATTTTTTTTTATACATCTTCTCCTTCTTCGAATTTAGCAGAAAAAAAGCCAATAAAATTAGCTGGTTTTTCTTTATTATACTATTTATTTGATAATCCATATTTTATTTATAATAATTATAAACCTAATCAGGATAATATTTGAATTTCTTTTTCCTTGCCGATTCAAAAATTCGCTTGATCTAGATTTACAAAGGGATTAAATAAAATATTCGTTTGAATTAAAACCTCTGAAGGAAAAACATACGCTCGCGCTGCTTGCTTAGAATATCCAACAAAATTAATAGGGCTCCGCCTGAGCGATAAATTAAATACTAATAATTTTAGAGATGTTTTATTTGAATGATTTTTTAATCCAAAATTTTATGATATAGGTATAATGGGACGAAAACGTATGAATTCAAAATTACGGTTAAATATTCCATTACAGTGTACAACTATAACTCCTTTAGATTTTTTAGCATTATTTTATAAACTTTTTTTTTTATTGACGCCATCTGTTTCAAATAATCCAATAATAACATCTTTATCAGATTCTAAAAAAACAGTACTACCTTCCATCCAATCCCGGAAAATTTTTAATACGATTCCATTTATTTCACCATTAAATAGCGCTAGCCGCCCCCACAATTATTTGTCCCGCCGGAGCATTACATTAAAAGAACATTCTTTTAATTCTCTTCTTTTAAATGAAAGTTATCCTTTAGAAATAATGAAGAATTTTCCCGCTCTAATTACTAACTTCATTCCAATACCTCCTACTCTCCCCCCCCTTCGAAGTTTTTCCCCCAATTTCAATGGGCGTCGATCTTTGCATGGGGGGAAAGGGAGAATATCCGAAGGAACGAATGAGCCCATTGAAATTTATCCCCCCCCTCCCCCCCGTAGTCCTTTAAATAAATTACAACCTTTATTTTCGGGGTTTCAAAAAAAAGCTATTGCGGCTTCGCAAGAAAAAAAAAAATATATCCGCTTGCGCTCTGCTCTTTTAGGGCAATCTAGTCAAAGGATTTCTTTAGACCATTTAAATCAATGACATATTCGTACATCTGGAGAATTTTTATTTTTACAGTTTTGGCGTGGAGTATTAAGATTTTATCAAATTATTAAACAATTATCCCATCGCTCTAATTTTTTAGGACCACAACCTTATCAGTCTTATACTTTTGAAGGAACCTTGCAAGATAACGATTTATCTGACTTTTTTATTAATTCGCCTTATTTTTTCGCCCCGACGAAATTTTTTTTCGGGAAAGGGGGCGCAAGCGACAACACTTTTCAGATTGGGGGGCGACCTTCAAATAACGAACATTGAAGAAGCTCATCCGTTATTGGGGCCAATCAAAAACGTGTTGTTCCCGAAAAAAACCAAAATTCGCCCGGGCTCGCCCTGGCGGAGCCCTATGAAAATAACGAATGATCGTCTACGATTCCTCAATCAATTAGTAGCGATCCCATGAATTATGTCTATTTGAATTCATGAAATCATTCAATTCATACGAAAAAGGATTCCTTAATCCCTTTTTCTGCACATTGTGGTACAGGGCTTCGCCCTGTCGGTGAGCTCCAGGGCAGAGCCATAGGGTTCATTTTGGGATTTTCCGGAGGGGGGGGGGAGGGGGGGGGAGGAAAAACCGGAAAGCTCGCTCCAAATGAAAAAAAATTGATATTCGAATTGAAAAGCAATTCGAACAATGATGTCAGTTGAATTTTCGGAAATTTATTCTGAAAAAAAAATTCTCGAGTCTCCCGGTCCGCAAAAATTTTTATATGCCGCTTGCGCTCCCTTTTTTCTGAAAAAAAAACGGAAAAAAGGGAGCGCAAGCGGCATATAAAAATAAGCGATAGAAAATTTAAGACACAAAATTATCAATTTTTTAAAATGTCGGAAAGCTTCTTTCCCCTCTCAAAGGATTTATATATACCAGGGGGCGAGCCCCAATTTTTAATGAAATACAATTCTTCTGGCAGAGCCATAAAAAAAAAAAATTTCCCAACTGATACTCTCGATAATTTTTGCCAAAACCAGATTGACGCTTATTGAAATTGAGAGAAAAACCTCATCAAAAAAAGAAAAAAAAAGCTCCGCAAGGAGAGACCTCATCAAAAAAAGAACGTTATGGTTGTTGGGAATCCGCGTATTTTAAAAGATATTGAAATCGAAAAAGATGTTTTTTCTTTTGATTCAGGAGACTTTTTAAATTTTAATATTTTTAAAACCATAATTCCATTTTCATTTAATTTTAAAACCTATAATTCATCAATTAATATATATATATATAATCAATATTTTATTTCATTTGGTCCGAGCTTTCCGGTTTTTCCTCCCCCCCCCTCTCCCTCCCCTCCGGAAAATCCCAAAATGAACCCTATGGCTCTGCCCTGGAGCTCGCCGACATGGCAGAGCCTTGAAAATTTGGTTATTTCTAATCAACGACCCTCATTCATATCCTGCCCGAAGAAAGCTAACCGCCAATCGATTTCAACCGACTGGAGAGTCGGTTGAAATCGATTGGCGGCCAGCTTTCTTCGGGCAGGATATGGTTCAAAGAACAAACCAGTATCTCAATCTCCTAAAAATTTCCCCCTGCGGAGCTTTGTTTCTTTCTCGATTCCGGAAAGGATGAATAAATTCATCCTTTCAAAAAAAAAAAAAAATGTCATTTATGACAGGTTCCTCGTGTTGTCGCTTGCGCCCTCCTTACCCTTAAAAAAAGGGTTTTTCCTCCCCCCTAAAAGAGTAGGAATCGAGGGAGAAAAAAATAAACAAATTGCCTCTAATATTTTACACATTTTACATGGCGGCCTATATGATTCACGAATATTTTATCCACCACATAATGGTATGTGAAAAATGGAAGTAAAAATTTTTAATTCTCTATTTAAAGAATTTTTTAATTTAGATCCATTAAGCCAAGATTTAGATGAAACGAATGGTTTATCCGAAATTATCCATAAAAGACGCATAAGTGCTTTAGGTACTGGTGGTGTTAATACAAAAAATGCTCCCCTTTCCATATGAAGTATTCATCCAAGTTTTTATGGACGTTTATGTCCAATTGATTCTCCCGAAGGAGATTGAGTAGGATTAAATAATTCATTAACCACTTATGCAAGAATAACTTGCATTGGTTATATTGCCACGCCATTTTATAAAACACGAATTATAAATACTACTTTACAAGCCGATCCACGGGCAGGTATTAGATATTCATTTAATTTGGGGCTCGCCCCCTGGTTTTGCCATGGAGATCGCTGACAGGGCGAAGCCCTACAAATGAAAATTTGTCCGCCAATAGCATTTAGTAATTCTTCACTTTTAAATTTCCCTACTTATAAAAGTTGGAGATTTGAAAAACGTCTTAATTTTCTTCAAAAAATACTATTTCCGATTCTTTGAAATGATTTACCAAAATTTTATGATACTCATTATATGGTACCTCCAGTTTTTCCACCAATTTCAATGGGCGTCGATCTTCGAATTGCTTCACAATTTGAAGCTCATCCGTTATTGGGCCCATTCAGAAACGGGAAAAAAAAAAAAATAGCCCCAAAAAATCAATTGGCAACTCGGCCCTACTCGGCATATAGAACGAAAATAAAGACCCCGGTCATTTATGACCGGGGGAATAAATTCAGTTGAAAAACAGCTCGGCACGCAGGAGGTTATTTTGATTTCATTTCATTTCAAGGTTATGCTCCAATTAATATTTTTCAATTTTTTTCACCGGGGGTAGGTTTGATTCCTTTTTTAGAACATGATGATGGAACCCGAGCTTTAATGGGGGCAAATATGCAACGACAAGCAATTCCATTAATTTCTGGGGAACCTCCAATTGTCGGGACAGGATTAGAAAAAAATGTTGCAAGTTCTTTTATCATAGCTAGTAATTGATCAAGTTATTTATTTTATATAAGTGGTAAACAAAGTAAACAAGTTTATTTTTTTTTCCCTCCTTTCTCTCCTCTCTCAAAGATAAATGTCGGCGAGCTCCATGGCAAAAAAAAAGCTAAACAGGAAGGTGGATGAAATCCTTTTCCTTCCAGAAATGGGATCCCTCCACGACCAAGGGGAATAAATTTCACTGGTACTAGTAAGATTATCAATACTCATTGGTTACCATATAGAAAATCCTATAAAGCAACTTGTATAAATAAAAAATCTATTTGTCACGAAAATTCGTGGTTACAAAAAGGAGATTTATTAGTAGATGGAAGCAGCAGTATAAATGGAGAGTTAGCTTTAGGTAAAAATTTATTTTCAATTTATATGCCATGGGAGGGCTATAATTTTGAAGATGCTATTTTGATTAGTGATAAAGTTGCACAAGCTTATTCGACGGTCTATATTGAAGAATTTTCTATCAAATTAAATCAAACTGAATCTGTTTTAAAAATTATTGAACCAAAATCATGGGTAAATCCTGGGGATACTTTAGTCTTAAAAAAACGCAAAATTCAAAATACCCGCTTGCGCCCTTCTTTTTTAATTAATAAATTAATATTAGGTATGGATTATCTTCAAGCTTCCTAAATTTAGATGTTTAATTTTTTCCTGCGAAGCTAGAACCCCGGTCATAAAAGAGAAAAAATTCTCTTTCATGACCGGGGTTCGAAGGGAAAGATATGAAAACCTTTTTGCATGCGAATTTTTTTCCTCCCGGGAAAAAAAAACGTTTTCCTCCCATAAAAAAAAATAATGATGGCCATAAATCAAATTCTCCTTCATCGAATTTGAAAATGAGTTTAAATGGCCATCATTATGAATCTTTTTTTTCTTTTTTTCTGGGGAGAAAAACCGGGGGGGGGGAGGGGGGGGATAAAATTTCAATTTTAAAATAAAATTTCAATTTTAAAATAAAATTTCAATGAGCGTCGATCTTCGAATTGCTTTTCAAGAGAATATCATTCGGAACAAACAGCCCATTGAAATTGGTTCCCAAAAAACGAAAAAAAAATTCTTCGAGAATTTGGGGCTCGCCCCCTGACTACGTCCTGGAGCTCGCCGACAGGACGTTGTCCTTAAAATATGATGAAAAAAAAATAGCAGCGCTTTTTTGGGCGGTTTTTTATGCGGTTACTGACTAAGAAAACAAAAAGGGGCATTTATAAAAAAAGAATCGAACCAATGTTTTTCCCCAAAAAAAAAACAATTGGCCATATTATGATTCTTTTCGTATAAAGGAATCATAATATGGCCAATTTTGTTTTTTTTTTGGGGAAAAACATTGGTTCGATTCTTTTTAAGCGGCTATTAATTATTAATCTGGTATTTTTTTATGAAGCCAGATCTGCTAAAATATTTGATTCTAAATGTAAAATTATAGGTAGTTTTTAAAAAAATTATTCTAGTATTTTGAATGAAAAATTATAAAGGCTCCATTGGGGCTAAAATTATAACCAAATTTTTTTTTAATTATCTGAACTTGCCATCCGATTGGACAAAAGATTTGAATTTTTCAGATCTTTATGTACCTAATGTAAATCGAGATTTTAGCGTCGAAAAAACCCTCTTTAATAAATCACAGGTTACGACGCCCACTTCCGCGTACCAATCCAATAAATTCGATCAGGTCTCGCCTATTAAGGAGGGGGGGTCGACTTTTAACAAACAAAAATTCGAAAATTCTAACCCGGGCACCACCCTGTCGGCGAGCTCCTCTCCCCTCCCTTCTCTCCCCCCCCAAACCAATAAAACAGCCTATCCCAACAAAATTTTTGTGCCTAAACAAATGGATAATTTTGAAATTGATACTAGTTTTAAAGCAATAGAAGATACGGCTGGATATATTGTAGGCATAAAATATAGTAAAGGCGTGCGAACTCCAGAGCAAGCCGAAGGGGTGAGCCCCAAAATGAATTTTAAAATTAATGAAAATCCAAATATTATTGGTGGAATAAATTTAGACCGTAAACAAACAAATTTTTCTGTCAGCGGAGCTTTATCTCATCTTTCGATTCCTTGAAATTTTTTAGATTTTAACGTCGAAAATAAGAGTCATATTTTTAAATTTTTTCCGTTTTTTCAAAGCTCTGCGAGGAAAAAAAACCTAATAAAATCAGATCTCGTTGAATTGCATGAAAACGAGAACCCCGGTCATATTTTTTTCTCTCTTTGATGACCGGGGTCCTTCGGGAAAGGATTTAATAAATGAGAGAGAAAAGAAAATCACATATGCCCTTCGGAAAAGATAAGGGCCTCGCAATTTTTCAAATCGCGAGGTCCTCATCCTTTCCGCTTAATTCCAAGTGAAAAAATTTCGAGGGCTCTGGCGGGCATCTCGGACGAATCCAGGAGGCAATTTTTTTCCCGTTTCAGATTGGGCGGCGACCTTCAAATTGCTTCACAATTTCAAGGTCATTCGTTATTAAGCCCAATCTGAAACGGGAAAAAAAAAATGGCCCCAACAAAAAAAAGGCTCCAGCGGGGCGATAATGAAATGTTAACCCTATATATAGCTAGTTCTTGACAAATACAAGTTGGAGATAAAATGTCGGGTAGACATGGGAATAAAGGTATTGTGTCTAAAATCCTTCCTTTTTATGATATGCCTTATTTAATCGATGGAACTCCAATCGAAATTGTTTTAAATCCTTTAGGAGTGCCTTCTCGAATGAATGTAGGTCAAATTTACGAAAGTTTATTAAATTTAGTTGGATTTTATAAAAATGAATATTTTCGTATTCCTCCATTTGATGAAAATTTGGATTATCAATTTTCGCGGAATTTTGTTTATTGGCAATTGAATCAATTAAATTGACATCAATATACTAATTATATGGTACGAATGGCTTCTAGCTCTGGCCAAATTTCTACAAAATTTAATTGAGAATTAGGTTCGAAATATCTTGAAATTTTATCCCCCCCCCTCCCCCCCCCCGGTTTTTTTCCTCAATTTCAATGGGCGTCGATCTTCGAATTGCTTCCCAATTCGAATATCATTCGGAACGAACAGCCCATTGAATTTTTAAATTCCCCCTCTTTAAACAAAAACGGAGGGGGGGGGGAGGGGGGGGGAGGAAAAGAATGAGGGCCTCGCAATTTGAAAAATTGCGAGGCCCGTCGGTGAAAAGAAAATCACCCTTCGAAGTCTTTAGCAATTCAAATTTATGGCCGTTTAAACATTTTAAGTAAGGCTGGCCACTTCTTAAAAGAATGAATTGGCTTAAATCCTTATTTTCCAGGAAAGATGTGGCTATTCGATGGAAAAACAGGTGAAACTTTTTTTAGACCTATTATTATTGGAAAATCATATATGTTAAAATTAAATCATTTAGTTGACCAAAAAATACATGCACGAGCTACTGGTCCATACGCTTTAATTACTCAACAACCTTTAAAAGGTAAACGTAATCAAGGTGGACAATGATTAGGGGAAATGGAAGTATGGGCCCTATATGCATTTGGAAGTGCTTCTGTATTATTTGAAACATTAACAATTAAATCAGATGATCCAGTTGGATGACAAAAAATTATACGAGAAATTGTGGGAATACCTAGAAATGACATAACTAGAGGAATACCAGAAGCTTTTAGAGTTTTAATTATGAGTTTAAGAGCCTTATGTATAAATTTAACGGTTTTTAAGGAATCTGAAGATGCCACCTTCCTATTTAATTAATAATAATTGGTTGCGAGGGTTTTACGTTTGGTGCACTTTTTTTTTATCACCTAAAAAAAAAAAAAAAAGTGCACCAAATGTGTTTTTTCCGAAAAAAAAAAAAAATTCGCGATCGGGGGTTCATTTTACTCTCTTCCCTCCCTTCTCTCCCCTCAAAAAAAAAAAAAAAAAAACCTCCTTTTGAAAAAACAAAGTGAAGGGCTTTGCCCTGTATATAAATATATTACGTCGAGCTCCCGGGCGAATTTTTTTTCCCTGGGCGCCGTCCTATATTTATATTTTTCTGATTTTTTTTGTAGGAGTGAAACGTTCCCCCCAATTTCAATGGGCTATTCGTTACGAATGATATTCGAATTGAGAAGCAATTCGAAGATCGACGCCCATTTTATTGGGTTTGTATCCCAAAAAACGAATAAAATAGGGGATTTGGCCGATACTCTCGTATGATACAAACCCGTTTTAATGGGTTTGGATCGCCGGCCAAATCACCTATTTCCAATAAAAAAAATTCTTCGAGAATTTGGGGCTCGCCCCTTGACTACGTCCTGGAGCTCGCCGACAGGACGTTGTCCTTAAAATATGATGAAAAAAAAAAAAATAAGGTGAAAAAGGAACCTTATTTTTTTTTTTTTTCTGGGAGTAAAAAACCGGGGGGGAAGGGGGGGGAAGCGGTAAATAGATGATTTGGCCGATACTCTCGTATGATACAAACCCGTTTTAATGGGTTTGGGTCGCCGGCCAAATCATCTATTTACCGCCGAGGCGGAAAAAAAATTCTTCGAGAATTTGGGGCTCGCCCCTTGACTACGTCCTGGAGCTCGCCGACAGGACGTTGTCCTTAAAATATGATGAAAAAAAAAAAAAAGAGGGGAAAAGGATTACATCCTTTTCCCCTCTTTTTTTTTTTTTTCTGGGCGTCGACCTTCAAATTGCTTCACAATTTGAAGATCATTCGTTATTAAGCCCAATCAGAAACGAAAAAAAAAACTCGGGATCGGGGGTTCATTTTGGGATTTTCCTCCCTCCCCCTCCCCCTCCCCCTCCGGGGGGGGGAGGGGGGGGAGGAAAAACCGGAAAGCTCGCCCCGAACCCCAAAAATAAAACAGAGTGGGGGAAGAGAAGGGAGAGAAAAAAAAAGCTCGCCAACATTATATGGGAAGGGAGAAAAAGAAAAAAAATATTATTGTTAAAATGATCTTAAATAAACGAAAATTCTTTAAAGTTTGAATAAAAAAAAATTTTCCTATTTTACAAAGCACGAATAATGTGGTTTTAAAAATTAATTCGTGCTTTAAAAGAAGCTTTTCTTCAGGCTCGAATCATTCGTGAAAAAGCCTGAGTGCTTCTTTTCCACGTATGATTCGAGCCCGAGTAAAAACGAGAAAAAAATCCGCTCGCGCTGCGAGGACCCCGATAATTTATTATCGGGGTCCTCTCTCCTTTCCCCCCCTTTTTTTTTCTCGCTTTTTATTAATCCGCCCCCCCCAGAGAAGTCAAAACCTTTCCGCTTCTTTCTTCCTAAAAAACCAAAATATCCAGAATAATTTGTGAATTTCAAATTTTCATACGATTTCCTCTAACCGTTTTACGTTTTTTGATGAGGATTCTTGAATATCGGAAATAAAAAATCACGCATGTGCCTCCGCTCCATTATTTTTGAATTCATTTCAACCAAACTTATATTTTGAAAGAACTTTTGATAAAGGTCGGTTAAAAAAATTTGTTCGTTGGTTTTTGAATAAATGGGGAATAAAAAAAACGATTTATTTATTAGATACTTTAAAATTTTTAGGGTTTAAATACGCAAGATTGGCGGGAATTTCGCTTAATTTAGAAGATTTATATGTGCCATCTAATAAAGATGGATTAGTAAAAGTTAATCAATTTCAATTATTAGAACAAGAATTTCAAGTTTTCTTAAAAAATAATGAGCAAAATGCTTATTCCCTTAAATTTATTAATACTTGGACATTAATTAATGAATTACTTAGAGATTCCTTTTTACAATATTTTCGAAAACGTAAAAAGAATTATAATACAGTAGTTCCTCAAAATATTATGAATATGACTAGGTCTTCCTCAGATAAAAATAATCGTTCATCGTCGAAAATAATAGCCCCAAAAAAACAATCCGTCTCTACCCAAAAAAAAAAGGAAATAAAATCTTCAGGTTCAGATTCTTTATATATAATGGCATTTTCTGGAGCCAGAGGAAATATGTCCCAAGTAAGCCAATTAACGTTAATGCGAGGATTAATGTCTGATCCTTTAGGAAATTTAGTAGAATTTCCAATTATTAGTAATTTTAAAGAAGGTTTAAATTTAACTGAATATTTAATTTCTTGTTATGGTGCAAGAAAAGGTATTATTGATACAGGTTTAAGAACCGCAACTGCAGGGGATTTTACGAGACGATTAGTAGATGTAGCCCATAGTGTATTAATAAAAAGTTTTGAATGTGGCACACAAAATGGCATTTATTTAAATGATTTAATTTTACGAAAGAGCTCTGCCGGGGCAAATAAAAAAAATCTCTTTTCTTTAAAACAACGATTACTAGGAAGAGTAATTGCTAATAATTCTAGAATTCCCGCAAATTATCGTAATAAAGAAATTTCACATGACTTTTTAAAACCATTCGAATGGTCTTCTGATGAAATTGCAGTTCGATCTCCTTTAACCTGTGAAGCATTACCCACTCCGTATTTATGTCGAAAATGTTATGGATGGAATGCTAGGGGTCGAATGATTGACTTAGGAGAAGCCGTAGGAGTTTTAGCGGCTCAATCATTAGGAGAACCGGGAACTCAATTAACTTTGAGAACCTTTCATACAGGTGGAATTTATTCTGAAAAATTAGGAGATTTTAAATTAATCGCCCCATTTGACGGGAATTTAATAATTCCAAATTCTTGTACCATTAAAAATTATTTTAATAATAAAGTTCCGCAGGGAGAAATTATTTCTACGTTTATAACTAACCGTTTAATTAATGATAATAAAACGAGACAATTTAACGGAATTTTTTATGACAAAAAAGGCTCCTTTGGGGCGATAAAAAGATTTTTCCCTCTCTTCCCTAAAAAAAAAAAGATTTTTAGTTTTTTGCGCTTTTTTATATTGAGCTCAGCGTACGAAGAAAAAATGCAGACAGCGCTCCCCTTTTTTCCGTTTTTTGCGCTTGCGTTTAGTTTGCCCGCTCATAATTGATGGGCGTCGATACCATGAAATAGAAAATTTCATGACATCATTCGTTCCGAATCACTTATCAAACATGACAGGGAAAACAAAAAAAGCGTACAAAGAAAAAACAATAATTTATGGCTCCGCCCGAACAATAATAAAAATTTAATGTATCGTCCTACTTTTGAAATGATTTTTTTTAACTACGCGAGCGGATCTTTTTTTTGAGAGGGAGCTTGGATTGACAAAAAAGCTGTCGCTGCTCCTTTGGGAAAAAAAATTGCTGATTTTACCAATTCAAAAAAAAAAATTGCTAAAACTCTTCCCAGAAACAGGAAATGGTCCACGACCCTATTTTTTTTGTTTTTTGCGCTTGCGCTCAGTCTTCCTTGTCATGTTTGATGGACGTCGATACCCCTTCTTAAAAGAATTAAGCTTGCTCGGCGGCATAAAGAAGAAACCTCTTTAATTGGGGAGGGGGGTAGAAAAAAGCTCCGCTGGGAGAGAAAAAAGAGAATCCATAATGAACAACGTTTTTTTTTTATATTCAATCGTCCCAGAAAGTGGAATCCTTTTCGCTATAAACTTAATGACTACCCACCACGCTACAGATATTGAGCTACTGAACATTCTATTCATCAAAAGCAGTATTGCAGGGAGAAATTTTTTTTTGTTTTTCGCCCCCCAAAGGGCTTCGATCTTCGAATTGCTTCTCAATTTGAATATCATTCGTTAAGATGGGAAAAAACCCCCGGTTTTTTTTTTTCTCCCCTTCCTTCTTCTTTCTTCTGAATTAATTCATCCTTTCCCGACGGACCCTTGTCATTTCATTTATGACAAGGGTCCTCGTTTTTCCCCCCAATTTCAATGGGCGTTGACCTTCGAATTGCTTCTCAATTCAAATATCATTCGGAACGAATAGCCCATTGAAATTGGGGGAAAAACAAAAAATCGGCAACTAGTTATTTTAGAAATAGTATATTAAAAATATTAGAAAATACACAAGCACAAATTGAAAAAAAAGCTGTCGCTACTTTACCTTCAAAAATATGATCTACTTGCGCACCTCTTTTTTCCGTTTCTTCCGTTTTTCCAACCTCCTCCCCCTTTCCTCCCAAATTCCCTATTTCCAAAAAAAAAACCAATTTCAATGGGCTATTCGGAACTTTCCCCCCCGTTTTTCATGGCCATAAAGCATCCATGCTTCTTTCATCGCATGGACGCAAATGAAATATATGGCCATGAAAAACGGGGTTTTTACCCTTCTTAACGAATGATATTCGAATTGAGAAGCAATTCGAAGATCGACGCCCATTGAAATTGGGGAGAAAAACCATGGAGGGGGGGGGAGGGGAAAAACATCCGCTCCCGCTGCTTGCTATAAAAATAATTCCGACTTTTAAAAATTTTAAAAAGAGGACTAAATTGAGGGAAAATAAAAGCCTTTTTATTAACCACCCTCGGTTGGACCGGCACAAAAAAAATGCTCTTTGAAAAATAAGCCTATTCCAGCAAGAATTGAGCAATTTGCATACATGGAAACTATTATTATATTCTAATTGAACCTTAAATGATTTTTTTAAAGAAACTTTTAGTTCTTATTTTTTAAAACCTGCGCTTTCAGTAATCTTGCCTCGCACTAGTTCATCATCTTTTTTTACTTCTTTTCGCACAAAAGAATATGACTTGCCGCGAAGTTTTCCGATTTTAAATAGCGAGACAACATGGACAGACACCTATCAATTTATTGATAGGTGTATATTTTCATACATAATTTTTTTAATAAAATTACAATTTATTTTTTCCCAATATTTTGTTTCATATTTTAAAATTGTTGGCGGGCTCCCGGGCGGTACCAGGGGGCAAGCCCCAAATTTTTCTTCAATCCCTTCTTTACTTTACAATAAAAATTTATGAATTCTTAATTTTTCACACCGTGATTCTAAGAAATGGTTACGTTTAAAGTTGTTACTTGATTCAATTTCTTTCTTTATTTGCTCAAACGCAAAAATGCCAGCAAATATCGCCATTGAAAGGATGGACCAAAAAAAGATACATCGCCAGCGCCCCTTTTTTTCGGAGCCACACTCGAGTAATCAAAATAAGGAGAAGGCTCCGCCAGGGCAAAATTTTTATTATCTTTTTTTTCATTCATTTTTAGACATTTTTACAGTCGATTTTCCTTTCCAAAAAATTCGCTCCAATTTTTTAAATCTCCCACCGGCGGAGCCTTTAGAAAAAATAAGCTCACAGTTTCCTTCTAATCTACAAGAAGATTGGGCAAATGAAAATAAAAAATATAAAAAAAAAACCTCCGAAGGAAAAACCTGAAGTGAAGGGCTTGCCCTGTCGGCGAGCTCCCGGGCGAATTTTTTTTCCCTTTTCTGATTGGGCGTCGACCTTCAAATTGCTTCACAATTTGAAGATCATTCGTTATTAAGCCCAATCAGAAACGGGAAAAAAAAAAACTCGCGATCGGGGGTTCATTTTACTCGCCCCGAACCCCAAATTGAAGATTTTTCATATCTTCACAAAGCAATGTTTCAATTAAATGTTACTTTTAATTTTGAAGGTAGGTTCAAAAAAAATAAAATTGTAATTGAACTAAAAAAAAAACCAAATACTTTAGTTCAATTTAAAAAAAATTCTATTTTTTTTACAATTCCATTATCCAATAAAACAGGAATTCATAATAAAGAAGCCCCGAAAATACTACCTCCAAATCAATCTAAATTAAATATTTATGTTCCATTTTTATCTAAAGGATCCGCCGGGGCGATAAAATATTGGAATGGAAAAAACGATTTGAATCTTGATTCAATCTTCTCGAATTGGTCTTGATTTTACGTATTTTCCCCAATTTCCCCACCTCGACATAAGCCTGTTCTAGCGGGAATCGAATCTTTAGAGCTCCTTTGGGGCAAAATAAAAGATTCGATTCCCGCTAGAACAGGCTTATGTCGAGGTGGGGAAAATGAGGTCTATTCAGACAAAAAACCAAAAAAAGATAAACGTGAAAAAGAAAGGATTTATTTTTCACGTTTATTCCTTTCACATAAAATAAATTCACTTCCTTTTTACCAAAACGGATTTCATAAATGGAAACCTCTTCCAACATCCCTCCCTTTTTCTGTTTTTCAGGGCTCCGCCAGGGCTCGCCCTGAAAAACAGAAAAAGGGAGGGATGTTGGAAGAGGTTTCCATTTATGAAATCCGTTTTGGTAAAATCAAGCCGCGCGAGCAGATTTTTAATAATCCAGAAATTTTATGGTATAATTTTATTTCAAGTGGTTCTATTCAATTATATCAATGAATAATTAGGCTTAAAGAATGAAATGCCGCAGGGACCCTCTTAAAAAAAGAATCAAATTTATTCGATTCCTTTTCGTCAGACCCAAGCAATTTATTGCTTAGATCCGCATTACCTTTTTTTTGATACTTTTTTCTTTATACGGTTTTTCTGCCAAAAACCCGTAGGTCAGTAATTCCGAAAAAATCGAATAATTCCATAATCATGAAAAAATTATGGAATCGCGAAAAAAGTGGAACCAGACCTCGGACAGGCAATTTCTTTTATGAATCTATTTTATCAGGTTACTTCTCTTTTATTATACATCCAGACATCTGCGATAAATCAAAATTATGCCGCTTGCGCCCTCCTAATCAAAAATTAAACCGACAAGGAAAACCTAAAAACAGCGCCCTTTTTTTCCTTGTCAATTATACCCCCCGCGGAGCTTTTATTTTTCCCCCAGTTTTCATGGCCATAAAGCATCCATGAAAAACGGGGAGAGGAAAGTTCCGAATAGCTCATTGAAATTTTATCCCCCTCCGGTTTTTTTCCTCAAATTCAATGGGCGTCGATCTTCGAATTGCTTCCCAATTCGAATATCATTCGGAACGAATAGCCCATTGAATTTTTAAATTCCCCCTCTTTAAACAAAAACGGAGGGGGGGGGGGAGGAAAACAAAAAGATGGATGCAAATAAAATATATGGCCATGAAAACCAGAGAGAAAAAGAAAAAAACGAATGATATTCATCCTCCCCCTCTCTTTGAAGATCGACGCCCATTGAAATTAGGAGGAAAACGTTTTTTTGTATAAATAGATGATTTGGCCGATACTCTCGTATGATCCAAACCCGTTTTAATGGGTTTGGATCGCCGGCCAAATCATCTATTACAAAAAAAAAAAAAAAAAAACGATGAAAAAAAAAAAAAAAAGATTCCTTTTTCATAAAGATGGCCATAAATCAAATTCTCCTTCGTCGAATTTGAAAATGAGTTTAAATGGCCATCTTTATGAAAAAGGAATCTTTTTTTTTTTTTTTTCTGTTTCGTTTTCCTCCCAAATTCAATGGGCTATTCGGAACGAATGATATTCGAATTGTGAAGCAATTCGAAGATCGACGCCCATTGAAATTGGGAGGAAAACTGAGGAAAAAACCGGGGGAGGGGGGGGAGGTTGGAAAAACGGAATAAACGAAGTAAACAGAAGAAACGGAAAAAAGGGGGCGCAAGCGGCATTTAAAAATAGGCGATGGAATTTATTTTTTCCCAATTGAATTTTCGAGGTTTACTCAGATTATTTAAAAAAAAAAAAAAAAGAAAGCTCGCCGACAGGGTGAAGCCCTGACAAAAAAATTAATGCTTCGATTCGTTCTTATCAATTTAATTTGGGAAAAAATAAAAGCAGTCAAAAAAAAAAAAAATTTTTTAAGAGATCTCTCAGCCCCAATAATAAAAAAGTTCCTCTATTTTATTCTAGTACTCTCTTTGGAGAATTTTTTAAAATAACGGATGCTTTAAATATAAGGAGGTGCGAGCGGTCTTTAGAAAATTATGTCCCAACGACAGGTTTTGTATTTCATTTTTTCACATCACATTTTTCCCCCTCCTCCTTTTTATGTCCGTCTTTAAGCCAAAAAAAAGGATCCGCTCGCGCTGCGAGGACCCCGATAATAAATTATAGGGGTCCGTCAAAAAAAAAAAAAAAAAAAAAAAAAAATGGGGCTCACCCCCTGGCTATTATAAATCCTTTGGGGGTGGAAAGGAGCTTGCCGACCGGGCGTTGCCCTTTAAGGGCGCAGCGCAACCTAAAAAGGCTTTTTTTTTTACAGGATAAAAAGGCTTTTTTTTTGCGGATTTTTTTTTACCCCCCCCTCCCCCCCTTTGGGGGGGGGGGGGAGGGGGGGGGAGGAGCGCATATAAATTATATGGCGGGTCTTCTCCCTGTCGGTCGAAGACAGACAAGTAAAATGAACCCTCAGCGGAGCTTGATTTTCATAAAAAATTTGGTGCTGGCCCCCTGGCTAAACCCTAGATCTCGCCGACAGGGAGGAGCCCTTACAAAGGAATTTGAGTCGTTGAAAGTTTTAAAAACTAGTGGAATATCATTGGATATGAATTTTATATTGTTATTTAGATACTTAAATGAAATTAAATATTATGCTCCAATTAATCATACTAATTTTCCATTATTTCAAGTTCCCAGCTCTTCTTTTTACGAAAGAAGTAAACGCCAGATTCAAGGTAAAGCTAGGAGACAAGCTCCAATGAAAAAATTAAAAACAATCCGCTCTCGATCCATAATAAATTATCGTCGAAAAAAAATTTTAAAAAAAACCGCTATTTTAAAAAAAACCGCTATTTTAAGTGCTCCACCAGAGCGAAAAATTAAGGGCAATGCCCTGTCATCAAGCTCCCGGGCGATGCCAGGGGGCGAGCACCATTTTTTTTCCGGTGAAAGAAGAATGGATGCCCCCCGCGTAGCTTTATGGCCATGAAAAACGGGGGGGAAAGTTCCAAATAGCCCATTGAAATTTTATCCCCCCCCTCCCCCCCCCCGGTTTTTTTCCTCAAATGAGGAAAATTCAATGGGCGTCGATCTTCGAATTGCTTCCCAATTCGAATATCATTCGTTCCGAATAGCCCATTGAATTTTTAAATTCCCCCTCTTTAAACAAAAACGGAGGGGGGGGGGAGGGGGGGGGAGGGAAAAACAAAATGGAAGGGGAGAGGGGGGGGGAAATAATTTAGTAATGTCTGAATATTATTTAGAACCTATATTATTAAGGGGAGCGCAAGCATTCAAAAAAAGTAGGCGGCAATTTTTTATTTCCATTTGGGCCACAAAACACGATAAAAAAACAATTCCATTATCTTTTGAATTAACTTGAGACATCAATGCTCAAGTTGAAGATTTTTATACAAAAATTTTTTATTTTAAAAATTTTTGGCAATTTCTTTCCTATAATTTTGATTTAAATATGGACGCTAATTTAGGGACTTTAATTAAAAATAAATATGATCACTTAGCCTATTTATGATCAAACATGACAGGAAAGACCTCGAATAAAAAACGCAAAAAGGGGAACCCAAGTTGGGGAGGCACATTATTAAAGCTCCGCCGGGACGAAGAAAAAACGGGAGAGAGGAAGAGATTTCATAAATATAGAGGAATTAATCCTTTACTAGAAGTCAATAATTTGCAAATTATAAATTTTAATTCGTTTCATATTAATTTTTTTAATCATACTTTTTTTTCTCGCTTCGTGAAGGAAAAGAATCCTGGAAGTTCTAGCGATATTACTCAAGGTGTACCATTATTAAGACGTTATTTTGATGTGCCAAAAAAGAGTGTTTTACATTTGGCTTTAAAACAAGTTTTTGTTAACTATAAAAAATATCTATTTAATATGCGCAAGCAGACGTCAAGTTTACCTATTTTCAAAGTCTTTCCTTCGAATTTTGAGGCGCGTTTGGCTAAATCTTCGGGGTTCCTAATGATGACATGAAATTCAAATTATAACATAGACGATGTAAAAATACCGCCAAAAAAAGAATCGAACATACTGTTTTTTCCTCCCCCCCCCTACCCCCCCCCGGAGGGGGGGGGAGGGGGGGGGATAAAATTTCAATGGGCTGTTCGTTCCCAATGATATTCGAATTGAGAAGCAATTAAGAAGATCGACGCCCATTGAAATTCAGAAAAAAACGAGGACCCTTGTCATAAATGAAATGACAAGGATCCGTCGGGAAAGGATGAATTAATTCAGAAGAAAGAAGAAAGAAGAAGGGAGGAGGGAGTAGGGGAAAAAAACAAAATTATTCTGAAGTATAGTTTAGTTAAAATACTACAAAAAATTGTGAATAATGTTCAGTCAGTTTATCGAGCTCAAGGAGTTGAAATTTACGATCAACATGTCGAAGTTTTAGTCAGTCGAGTCGGCTCAAAAATTCGAGTAAAGGAAAAATTTCATTCCACATTTTTTTGGAATGAAGTTGTACCATTAAATTTAATTAGGACTCCGTCGGGGCGAAATAATACAGAAATTGAATATGAACCAGTCCTCACTGGAATCACCAAAGTTTCTTTGCAAAGCGATTCTTTTCTTTCCGCAGCTTCTTTTCAAAATACAAGTAAAATTTTAAGTCGGGCATCTTTAAAAAAAAGTAAAGATTTTCTTTTTGGATTGAAAGAAAATATTATTGTAAATAAATTAATACCAAGCGGAACTGGAATATTATTTTCATTTTAAGCTCCGCAGGGGGGGAAAATTTTTATCCTAAAAGATCACCGAGTATCGGCCAAATCCCCTATTTCCAAAAAAAAAAAATTCTTCGAACCCGTGAGGGAGATGAAAAAAATCAGAAAAATATAAAGGACGGCGCCCAGGGAAAAAAAATTCGCCCGGGAGCTCGACGTAATATATTTATATACAGGGCAAAGCCCTTCACTTCGGTTTTTTCCTTCGGAGGTTTTTTGCTTTTGGGAGGAGAGAAGGGAGCAGCGCAAGCGGAATTTTTTTAGGGCTTTTCCCAAAAAAAATTCCGCTTGCGCTGCTCCTTTTTTTGTTTTTCCCCCCAGAAAAAAAGAAAAAAAAGATTCATAATGATGGCCATAAATCAAATTATCCTTCGTCGAATTTGGGGCTCGCCCCCTGGCTTTTCCATGGAGCTCGCCGACAGGGAAAAGCCCTGAAAATGAGTTTAAATGGCCATCATTATGAATCTTTTTTTTCTTTTTTTCTGTTTTTGTAATCCTTTTTTGTTTAAAAATTCAATGGGCTATTCGGAACAAGAAAAAAACGTTTTACATGGCCATAAAGCATCCATGCTTCTTTCATCGCATGGACGCAAATGAAATATATGGCCATGAAAAACGGGGTTTTTACCCTTCTTAACGAATGATATTTGAAAAACGGGGTTTTTATAAGATCGACGCCCATTGAAATTTATCCCCTCCCCGGAGGAGGGAGGAAAACGTTTTTTCCGCCTTCCCCTGGAGGGGGGAGGCGGGAAATAGATGATTTGGCCGATACTCTCGTATGATCCAAACCCGTTTTAATGGGTTTGGGTCGCCGGCCAAATCATCTATTTAAAAAAAAAAAAAAACGTTTTCCTCCCATAAAAAAAAATAATGATGGCCATAAATCAAATTCTCCTTCATCGAATTTGAAAATGAGTTTAAATGGCCATCATTATGAATCTTTTTTTTCTTTTTTTCTGTTCTTGTTTAAAGAGGGGGAATTTAAAATTTCAATGGGCTATTCGGAACGAATGATATTCGAATTGTGAAGCAATTCGAAGATCGACGCCCATTAAAATTGGGAGGAAAACTGGGGGGAAAAACGAGGACCCTTGTCATAAATGACAAGGGTCCTCATTTTTATTTTTTTTTAGGATGAATTTATTCATCCTTTCCGCTTTGGGAGGGGACGAAGGAAAAAAACGGAAGAAACGGAAGAAACAGAGAAATAATTATTTTTTTGGGGGGCGCAATATAAGAAAAAAAAAGGCTACCTGCCCTGTAAAATTGGCTAACTTTAACCGTAAATTCATTGTTAATTCAAAGGTTAATTTTTTGCTGGCATTAAAATAGGCATTTAAAGATATATAAATTAAATGAAATCTTTTCGTCTGCCGCCGCATAATGTTTTTTCGAAGGAACAACACGTTTTTTCTTTACCTCCCGGTTGATGTATCCTCGTTTCTAAAGCAAACCGTATGAATAGAGCATTGACTTAAAAAAGATAAAAAAGATATGTGAATTCGATTTTTAAAACTAAGTTTAGCTTCTCCTAAGTCAATCCGTTCTTGGGCAGAACGTACATTATTAAATGGAAAAAAAGTTGGTAAAATCAAACGACCGGATTTAATTGATTATAAAAAAGGTTTACCAATTCGAGATGGATTAAACTGTGAACGCATTTTTGGACCAATAACAAGTTATACTTGTAGTTGTGGTCGTTTTAAAAGTTTTAAAACATCAGGAGATACAATTATTCATGATTATGGTACTCCAGCGCCATTAGATAAAAAAATAATAAGAACTCGTCCCCAAGATATTTATAAAGGGGGCGCAAGCGTCAATTTCTCTATAAATAATTTTGTTCCCCCCGCGGAGCTTAAAAATCAACAAAGCCAAACAGTGCCTCAAAAATGAGTTGTTTCCGAAGAACTAAAATTGCCAAACTCTATTCCAGTTCAAAATTTTAGCTTTGGTGTATCGTCTTCCAATAAGAATATTCAATCCTCTCCTCATGAGGAGAGGATTGAACACACTCGTAATAAAAAAAAAATAATAAATGGGACGTGAAATGTTTTTACGTTTTTTTCAGGGCGAATTTTTGTTCTCTACTGCCGGAACGATAAAAATTTTTTCCATGCGGCCGATGACAGAAAAAAAACGAGCCTTAATGAAATCATGTTGTCAGAAAGACAATTTGAGAATTGTCTTTCTGCTTGATTACTAAATATATTCCAAAAGAAAAAAAAATGTATAATAGTGCCATGAAAACCGGGTTTTACCCTTCTTAACGAATGATATTCTTTGTGAGAAGCAATTCGAATATCGACGCCCATCAAACATAATAGGGCGTCACCCGTCGGCGAGTCCCAAATTTTTTTAGGATCATTAATTGCATCTATTAATCCTAAACAGGAAATTTATAAATCAATTTATGGATTTCTCGACAATATTTACAAAAAATCTATTGGGGCGAGCCCCAAATTTGATTCGCATAAAAATTGGAATGAATCTAAAATAAAAATGTTTTTTATTATGCGATCAAAAAAAAAAGCTATGGCTTTTTCAATCGAAAATCCTTTAAGTTTTACTCGTAATATTTCTTTTATTTGGGGATCGCCCTCTGGCTATATAAATCCTTCGGGAGGAGAAAGGAGCTCGCCGACTTTTAGGTTTAGGAGGAGAGAGAACGGAGGGGAGAAGAGCTCGCCGATAATTTTAAAATGCCGCAAAAAAAAAGCCTTTTTCTCAGAAAAAAAAAGATGAAATAAGAAAAAACAAAACCCTTTTTACTCGTTTTTTCCGTTTTTTCGAAGAAAAAACCTCCGAAGGAAAAACATAGAAAAAAATTATGAATTAAAGAATTTTCTTTCTATTACTGAAATCAAAAAATTTTTTTTCACTGTTCGTTTAATGAAATTGACCTCTTTTCCAAAGCGAGCAGCGCGAGCGTTTTTTTTCCATCCTTCATCAAATGATACTAGTGCCAGAATTTTGATATTAAATAGAAGTGGCAAAAAAAGTGAAAAAAAATTGCCCTGGCGGAGCCCTCCCGAAAAAAGAATACAGCAAGCTAAGAAAGCCTTTTTACTAGAAAGTAAAAAGAGTTTTATAGCACGTTCCCCCGAACCTATTTCATTTCCTATTCATCAGGGTGACGCGGTCGATTTTACCAGTGAAATGAATGCTGAACAAAATACAGAAAATATATCCTCTACTCCCAATTTTTCCAATATTATTAATCGTCCGGGATCTGCTCTGTCAGCGAGCTCCATGGCAAAGCCAGAGGGCGGGCCCCAATTAATTGCCTATTGTCCAAATTGTGAAGTTGAAATTGTTTCAAATTCCATTTGACGTTATCGTGTTGGTTATATTGAATTAATATACCCTGTACCACATAGTTGGTATTTATCAAGTTATATTCCTTTAATATTAAATGCCGCTTGCGCTCCCTTATCAAAAAATTTTGTCGAAGGTATTGCAGAATGTCAGGAAACTTTTTCGACAGGGTTTCCACCTATATGAAATTGGATGATTACAAAATTAGAACCAATTAATTGGTTATTTCAAAATAAGGTATTAGCTTTTCCTCTTAATTGAAATTTTGGAGCAGACAGGCCCTTTAGCTTTTTTTCGATGGATAGCTTATTCTGTTTTTTGTTAAACGTTTTAGATAAAACAATTTCTAAAAGCTCACAAATTGTAAAGGCTCCGCACTGTCGGCGAGCTTTTTTTTTTCCAGAGCGGAGCCAGAGGGCGCGCTCCAAATTTAATTTGGAGCATTTTTCGTGACCTGAAACTTTTAGGGTAGTTAAACGTTTTTTTTTTTTCTGGGGGAGAAACCCTTCGGCGACGTGCAGAAGGGTTTCTCCCCCAGAAAAAAAAAAACGATGAAAAAAAAAAAATTCGCCATATATAAAATATCTACAAATTTTTTTTCTTCGGATGAAAAAAATGTCGGCAAGCTCTTCTCCCCTCGCTTCTCTCCCTTCCCAAACTAAAATGTCGGCGAGCTCTAGGGCAAAGCTAGTGGGCAAGTCCCAAATTGAAAAATTAATGGCATGCGGTTATTCGAATTTTGCCTCTCCCCTTCCTTATTCTTATTTGAATACGAATTCTCCCCTTCAGGAAAATTCGTATTCAAATAAGAATAAGGAAGGAGAGAGGCAAAATTCGAATATTAGCTTTTTAGAACCCTATCTATTACCAATAAAATTAACCACAGTTAGCAACAATTTTTTTTCTTGAAAAAAATTACAATTGTATTTTGGATTACCCCACAATGATTGAATTAAAGGGCTACGCCAGGACGAAAATAAAATAAAACCAAAAGCTCCGTTGGAGTCGAGAAAAAAAAAAGAAAGACGGTTCGAGATAATAAATTATCGGGGTCCTCGTAGCACAAGCGTATTTTTATGAAAAGGCTTTGCCGAGGCGAAAAATTTTAAAGCAAGCAGCGCGAGCGGATTTTATGAACCATTTCTTGCATTTTCGATTGTTTTTTTAAATCAATTGAATTTCTTTTTTTTCTATGTTCGAAGACCTGGTAAAAAAAACCCGTTAGAAATTGCTAGTAATCTATCTCATTTTTTTTGGAGCTCGCCCCTTAGTATATATAAATCTTTCGGGAGGGGAGAGAAGCTCGTCGATAGGGTGAAGCCCTTACCAGTAAACGACAAAATGAAACATATTTCAATTACTTATAAAATTTGTAAAAGTCTCCCCCCCTCCCCCCCTCCGGTTTTTTCCTCAGTTTTCCTCCCAATTTCAATGGGCTATTCGGAACTTTCCCCCCCGTTTTTCATGGCCATAAAGCATCCATGCGATGAAAGAAGCATGGATGCTTTATGGCCATGAAAAACGGGGGGGAAAGTTCCGAATAGCCCATTGAAATTGGGAGGAAAACTGAGGAAAAAACCGGAGGGGGGGAGGAGAGGGGAGAGCGCAATATTAGGGCTCCGGCGAGGCAAAAAATATGAAAGAAAAACAGGGTTTTTTTTAAGCTCTGCGGGGGGTGAGTTGCATTTTCACAAATGAAATCGCAGTATTGTTAAAACTATTTTGCCTTTTTGTTTAATCAATTCTAAATTTGAAGCTTCAATTGAATTTTGGGGGTTTTTAAATAGCATAATTAAAAATTGTTTTTTTGAAACGAGGATGAGCAACCGTCCTGGGTCGAATTGAGAAAAAAAATTCTATAAAAAAAAAAAAAAGGGAAGAAAGGAAGGGATAAAAAAATTGGGTTCGATACACAAATCCTCAAAAAATAAATCGGGAAAAATAATAACTGCAAACAAGAAACCTTTTTTACGTTTTAAAGAAAAAGAAACTTTTAGTCCCCTTCTGAGTAGGAGTAAAGAAAAAGAAAATTATAGTTCTCAAAATAAATCTTTTAAAGGGGCGCAAGCGGCATTTAAAAATAGGTCGGCGAGCTCCCGTGCAGAGCCAGGGGGCTCGCCCCAAAATTATTATGGTTGTATTTCTCAAGTTATTTCATGGGGATCCTATAATACTGCCTGGGTATTATTTTTAAAATATATGCGTGGTTGTCTTTACAAAAACGATTGAGTTTTATCATTTGAAAAAACGAGAACTCATTTACAAATGTTACCTAGAACTGGTGGTCTTTTATTAGAATATCTATTAAAAATTATAAGCAATAATTATCAGGGCTCGCCCCGGCGTAGCCTTTTTTTAGAGGCAAAAACAGTTTGCCAGTCGGCGAGCTCTCGGACAAAGCCAGGAGGCGAGTCCAAAAAGACAGAATTACCAAAACAAAAAAAATTGGCTCGCAAGCTTTATTTTAATAAGGACTCTGCTCTGTCGGCGAACTACAAGGCAGGGGGACAATACGTTTCTGATTGGTCGGCTATCTTCAAATCGCTTCACAATTCGAAGCTCATCCGTTATTGTGCCCATTCCTCCCCCCCCCCTCCCCCCCCGGTTTTTTCCTCAGAAAAAAAAAAAAAAAAGATTCATAATGATGGCCATTTAAACTCATTTTCAAATTCGACGAAGGAGAATTTGATTTATGGCCATCATTATGAATCTTTTTTTTCTTTTTTTCATCGTTTTTTTTTCCCGCCGAGGCGGGAAATAGATGATTTGGCCGGCGACCCAAACCCATTAAAACGGGTTTGGATCATACGAGAGTATCGGCCAAATCATCTATTTCCCGCCTCGGCGGGAAAAAAAAACGTTTTCCTCCCAATTTCAATGGGCGTCGATCTTCGAATTGCTTCACAATTCGAATATCATTCGTTAAGAAGGGTAAAAACCCCGTTTTTCATGGCCATATATTTCATTTGCATCCATGCGATGAAAGAAGCATGGATGCTTTATGGCCATGAAAAACGGGGGGGAAAGTTCCGAATAGCCCATTGAATTTGGAGGAAAACAAAAACAGAAAAAAAAAAAAAAAGAAAAAATAATGATGGCCATTTAAACTCATTTTCAGGGCTTTTCCCTGTCGGCGAGCTCCATGGAAAAGCCAGGGGGCGAGCCCCAAATTCGACGAAGGAGAATTTGATTTATGGCCATCATTATTTTTTCGTTTTTCCCGCCTCCCCCTCCCCCTCCAGGAGATGAAAATAGATGATTTGGCCGGCGACCCAAACCCATTAAAACGGGTTTGGATCAGACGGGAGTAGCTGCCAAATCATCTATTTAAAAAAAAAAAAGGAGGGGGGGGGAGGCGGGAAAAAAAAACGTTTTCCTTCCAATTTCAATGGGCGTCGATCTTCGAATTGCTTCCCAATTCGAATATCATTCGTTAAGAAGGGTAAAAACCCCGTTTTTCATGGCCATATATTTCATTTGCATCCATGCGATGAAAGAAGCATGGATGCTTTATGGCCATTTCTCTTTTTCTCACCGGGGGGGAAAGTTCCGAATAGCCCATTGAAATTTTATCCCCCCCCTCCCCCCCCCCGGAGGGGGGGGGAGGGGGGGGAGGAAAACAAAAAACCCATTCATGGAGTCCGGACGGGCCTTAGAAAATTTAGGGCTCCGCCGGGGCGAAAAAAGGAGAGGAAAAAGGAAGTCGCGAGAGAAAAAAAGAACTTTTTTATTTTTAAAAAAAAAATTTATAATCTTACCATTATTTAATAAATTAAGCACTACAATCAAATTTTTTAATACGAAAACCCCGGAAATAAATTGGCGTGGAACGTCCACAAGAAAGCCTAATTTATTTCCGTGTTCCGTAAGGTTTAGCGGTTTTCACTCGCGAATTTCTTCTGTTTACAAAATAGGTTTTCAAATTTTGAAAAAAAAAAAATCACAAATTATTCAAAAATTAATAATAATTACAAAATTATATGATTTTGTTTTTTTTCTTTGGCCGAATAGATCTCTTTTCGGGTTAATTAAATTTCCACATCATCTCCCTCTCCCTTCTCTTCCGGAGAGGGGGAGAGATGAGGTGGAAATTCAATTAACTCAAAAAGATCTAGCGCGCAAGCGAAAAAAACAAAAAGAAAGCCGTATAAGTAAATTTTTTGTATTTTCTTATAGAAGGTATATTAGAGAAATTAAGGCGGAAAAACCTGAAGTAAACGAGAATTTTGTTCATAAGCTTTTTTTCCAGGCAAAACCAGGGAACAAACTAAAAAAAGTGGTGTCGCTTGCGCCCCCTTTCCCAAAAAAAGGAAACGGTACCGCTATTTTTTTTTATCCCCCCCCGGCGGAGCCTTTATTATATTCTACGCAAAGTTGTTCTCAACCGGTGGAGAGAATAACTAGGTTAAAACGTTTAGTATTTAATAAAACCAGAAAAATGGAGTATACTGAAAATAATCGAATAAGTTTACAGCTTTATCAATTTAATCATATAAACTACGCTTTAAATCTACGAATATTAAAATTAATTAACTCCTTTATTATTTCAGGTAAATGTAAAAATTCTATTATCGGCTATCAACCGATTGGTTTATCGGCATTTTTATTAACTTCTCTGATTCACTTTCCAAATAGGAAAAAAAAAGCTCCGCGCGGTGAAATTTTTTTTTCTCGCTTACAAAAAATTCATGTTATCTGCTCTAAAAAAAAATATCTTCCCGGTGGCGTGTTGTTACCCCTTTCTCTGTTTCTTCCGTTTTTTCGACCTCCTCCTCCCCTCCGGACCCCAATTAATAAAGCGAGAAAAAAAAAAAAAAAAAAAAATTTTCGATGCTCCCCGATAATAAATTATCGGGGTCCTCTTCGCGCGAACATATTTTTTAATCGGAACCGATTAGCATTTCCTTTTTCAATGGATGGCGTATTCCAAAAGAATAATGCCATTTATCGAAAAAGTGGTAATTTTTATAAAATAACCTATTCTATTTATGGTAGACTCCCCGCTTTTTCTATGGAAAAAAATATAATTTCACCCCGCGGAGCTCATAAAAAAATTTGCAAGCGACAAGATCTGACGTTTAAGACGTACCCCGCTAATAAATTGGCGGGATACTGATTTGAATCTACCTCTTTTTCATGAAAAAGAGATCAATTCGGACTGAAAAAAATTACAAGTTTAAGGCGAGTAAAATGAACCCCCTGGCTAAACTCGAGAGCTCGCCGACAGGGCTTTGCCTTAAAAAAAAAGTATAAATTTCAGAGCTCTGTCGAAGCGAAAATAAAGAAGCGCATGCAGCATTATTATTTTATAAATGAAAAAAGCAAAATTTATAATATTTTAATTTATAAATGAAAAAAAGAAGCCCTTGAATTTCAATGATTCCTTAAGCCTTTTTATACTCCAGAAGATCCAAATTTTAGGCCTCGCTCCCCAGCTCTGCCCTGGAAAAAAAAAAGCTCGCCGACATTTAGGTTTGGGAGGAGAGAGAAGGGAAGCGAAAAGAGCTTGCCGACAGACCGGTGCCCTAAAAAATTTTGAGAAAAGGGGGTTTTTAATTTGAGAAAAAAAAAAGATTTGTCTAATAACGTAAGATCATACCAAAGTAGACCCCATTTAACTTTTTTTCCCACTATTTATTCGCCTTTTATTGACTTCTCGCTCCCTCATGAAAATCCTCGAGATAGGAGGGGGAGAGAAGTCAATAAAAAGCGAATAAATACTAAGTGGAAAAAAAAAAAAAAGAGGTCGTTACCTCAAATCTTTTCAGTATTCAGATTAAAGCCTAAATTAAACTTTCATAAAAGAAATTCGTTTACAAAAAATACAACTATTAAGCAATTACTATTAAAAAAAGGCTGCGCCGGGTCGTGCCCTGGTATAATTAAACAAATTGGGAATTACTTATTACAAATTAAAAATTCAAAAAGTGTTTTTACAACTTTAATTATGAAAACTGATTCATTATTACAACCTTTAAATATTATACCTAATCAAACCTTTTTTAACATGTCTTTTTGGAGCGAGCCCTCTGGCGAATTTTTTTTTTCCTGTTTCGGATTGGGTACAATTACGGATGAGCTTCGAATTGTGAAGCAATTCGAAGGTCGCCGCCCAGAAAAAAAAAAAAAAGAGGGGAAAAGGATTACATCCTTTCCCGACGGACCCCGGTCATAAATGACCCAATTTGAAGATCATTTGTTATTGAGCCCAATCAGAAAAGGGAAAAAAAAAACTTCGCCCTGAAATAGGGGATTTGGCCGGCGATCCAAACTCATTAAAATGGGTTTGGATCATACGAAAATATAGGCTAAATCCTTTTTTCCCCCTCCTCCCCCTCCGGTTTTTTCCTCAATTTTAATAGGCATCGATCTTAAAATTGCTTCTCAATTCGAATATCATTCGTATCGAATAGCCCATTGAAATTTTATCCCCCCTCTCCCCCCCCCCCGGAGGGGGGGGGAGGAACAAACAAAACGGAGGGGGGAGGGGGGGGATAAATTTCCCGCCGAGGCGGGAAAAAAACCAGTTTTCCTCGGTAATTTTTTTTAGGGGTAACAACACTCCGCCGGGGCGAAAATGTCTTAAAAATATTTTTCGAAGCCAGCTGTGATTAGCGTGAAGATAATTCATTTCCGACTTCTATTTAGCGTAAAGTCATTTTTTTTATAAGAGGGGAACGGTTTTTTATCAGCCGCCGTATTAGAAAACAAAAAAATATGCGGTGCACTTAGTTATTATTTAAGGAGGTAAACGTTATTGCCGCGGTTATTCTCGCAAAGGAAGGTCCCGGAGCCAGAACCAGGTCCCGCTTTTTAAGGGACCTGGTTCTGGCTCCGGGACCTTCCTTTGCGAGAATAACCGCGGCAATAACGTTTACCTCCTTAAATAATAACTAAGTGCACCGCATATTTTTAATTTGGGGCGAGCCCCCTGGCTATATAAATCCCGCCCCTCCCTCTCGGGAGAGAAAAGGAGCTAGCCGACAATTTACAAATGTAATTAAAAAGAGCTAAAAAAAAAGATAAAAATCACCCAGATAAAAAATAAAAATAAGCAGTATTAACAAGGGTTAATCTAAAAATAGCATTTTTTTAGATTAACCCTTGTTAATACTACTTATTTTTATTTTTTATATGACATAGGCGACAAATTTTTTTTATTATCGCGTATTTATAGAAGGGCAAATTAAAAAAATTGCTATTTTCAATCAAACTTTGTTAATACACGGTAATTTTTCAATTTTTTTCTTTCGGAGGTTTTTTCGAAGAAAGGGCTTCGCCCTGTATATAAATATATTACGGCGAGCTCCCGGGCGAATTTTTTTTTCTTAGGGCAAATCCATATATATATTTCTATAGAATGTATATTTATATAGAATGCCTAAAAAAAAAAAAAAATATGTCGTCAAGTTCCTTTTCCCTCCCGAGAGGGAGGGGGGGGGAGGGAGGGGGGAGGAAAACAAAACAGAAGAAAAAACAAAACAGAGGAGGGGGTAAAAAAGATGAAAGAAGAATGGATGCCCTCCGCGTAGCTTTATGGCCATTTTTACAGGATAAAAAGCTCTGCAAAAAAAAAGCCTTTTTAGGTTGCGCCCCCTTTTTTCTGTTTCTTCTGTTTAAAAATGTTTTTTTCTCATCCTTCTCTCAAAAATTTTTTTTTTCCGGGAACAACACGTTTCTGATTGGGCTTAATAACGAATGATCTTCAAATTGTGAAGCAATTTAAAGGTCGCCGCCCAATCAAAAAAAAGAAAAAAAATTCGAGAGGGAGAGAAGCAAAAACCTCCGTAGGGAAAACATTAAAAATTAAATGCTGCTTGCGTGCTTTTTTAAAAATTTTTTATACTTATTCGTAATTGTCCGCAGCCGAGGGCAATTTAAAAATAATTTTGTTTTTTTTTTTTTTAATATTTTTATTTTTTAATAAAAAAAAATATTTTTATTTTTTAATTAAAAAAATATTTTTATTTTTAAATAAAAATGTTTTATATATTCATAATTTAAAATAAAAAAATAATTTTATTTTTTTAATAAAAAATTAATTTTATTTTTTTTTAATTAAAAAAATAAAAATATTTATTAAAAAAAATTATTTTTTTTTTAATAAATATTTTTATTTTTTCCGTCCGCGGCCGCATAATAAAAAAATAATTTTTTTTTTAAGAAAAAATTTTTTTATTTTTTTTTTAATAAAAAAAAATAATTTTATTTTTTTCGTCCCAGCGGGGCCCTAATAAAAAATATTTTTATTTTTTTTTTATTAAAAAATATTTTTATTTTTTTTATTAAAAAATTTATTTTTTTTAATAAATATTTTTATTTTTTTTAAATAAAAAAATATTTTTATTTTTTTTTTATTAAAAAATTATTTTTTATTTTTTTTAATAAAAAAAATTAATTTTATTTTTTTTAATAAAAAAATATTTTTATTTTTTTTATTAAAAAAATATTTTTATTTTTTTTCGTCCGCGGCCGCATAATAAAAAAAATATTTTTAATTTTTTTAATAAAAAAATATTTTTATTTTTTTTTAAATTAAAAAAAATAAAAATATTTATTAAAAAAAATTATTTTTTTTTAATAAATATTTTTATTTTTTTTAATTAAAAAAAAGAAATTTTATTTTTAATAAAAAAATTATTTTTATTTTTTTTTTTTAATAAAAAAAATTTTTATTTTTTTCGTCCCGGCGGGGCCCTAATAAAAAAATAATTTTATTAAAAAAATTATTTTTTTTTAATAAATATTTTTATTTTTTTTAATAAAAAAATATTTTTATTTTTTTATTAAAAAAATATTTTTATTTTTTTTTTTTTTTTTTTTAATTAAAAAAAATAAAAATATTTATTAAAAAAATTTATTTTTTTTTAATAAATATTTTTATTTTTTTTAATAAAAAAATATTTTTATTTTTTTTATTAAAAAAAATTTTTATTTTTTTTCGTCCGCGGCCGCATAATAAAAAAAATATTTTTATTTTTTCGCGCCGGCGGGGCCCTAATAAAAAAAAATTTTTATTTTTTTTTTAATTAAAAAAAATAAAAATATTTATTAAAAAAAATTATTTTTTTTTAATAAATATTTTTATTTTTTTTAATTAAAAAAAAATAAATTTTATTTTTAATAAAAAAATTATTTTTATTTTTTTTTAATAAAAAAAATTTTTATTTTTTACGTCCCGGCGGGGCCCTAATAAAAAAATATTTTTATTTTTTCGCGCCGGCGGGGCCCTAATAAAAAAAAATTTTTATTTTTTTCGTCCCGGCGGGGCCCTAATAAAAAAATATTTTTATTAAAAAAATTATTTTTTTTTAATAAATATTTTTATTTTTTTTAATAAAAAAATATTTTTATTTTTTTTATTAAAAAAAATTTTTATTTTTTTTCGTCCGCGGCCGCATAATAAAAAAAATATTTTTATTTTTTCGCGCCGGCGGGGCCCTAATAAAAAAAAATTTTTATTTTTTTCGTCCCGGCGGGGCCCTAATAAAAAAATATTTTTATTAAAAAAATTATTTTTTTTTAATAAATATTTTTATTTTTTTTAATAAAAAAATATTTTTATTTTTTTTATTAAAAAAATATTTTTATTTTTTTTTTAATAAAAAAATATTTTTATTTTTTCGCGCCGGCGGGGCCCTAATAAAAAAAAATTTTTATTTTTTTTAATTAAAAAAAAAGAAATTTTATTTTTAATAAAAAAATTTTTTTTATTTTTTTTTTAATAAAAAAAAATTTTTATTTTTTTCGTCCCGGCGGGGCCCTAATAAAAAAAAATTTTTATTAAAAAAATTATTTTTTTTTAATAAATATTTTTATTTTTTTTAATAAAAAAATATTTTTATTTTTTTTATTAAAAAAAATAAAAATATTTTTTTTAATAAAAAAAATATTTTTATTTTTTTTAATAAAAAAAAATTTTTATTTTTTTTTTAATTAAAAAAAATAAAAATATTTATTAAAAAAAATTATTTTTTTTTTAATAAATATTTTTATTTTTTTTAATTAAAAAAAAAGAAATTTTATTTTTAATAAAAAAATTATTTTTATTTTTTTTTTAATAAAAAAAATTTTTATTTTTTACGTCCCGGCGGGGCCCTAATAAAAAAATATTTTTATTAAAAAAATTATTTTTTTTTAATAAATATTTTTATTTTTTTTAATAAAAAAATATTTTTATTTTTTTTATTAAAAAAATATTTTTATTTTTTTTCGTCCGCGGCCGCATAATAAAAAAAATATTTTTATTTTTTGGCGCCGGCGGGGCCCTAATAAAAAAATATTTTTATTTTTTTTTTAATAAAAAAAAATAAAAATATTTATTAAAAAAAATTATTTTTTTTTTAATAAATATTTTTATTTTTTTTTATTAAAAAAAAAGAAATTTTATTTTTAATAAAAAAATTATTTTTATTTTTTTTTTTAATAAAAAAAACTTTTTATTTTTTTTTAATAAAAAAATATTTTTATTAAAAAAATTATTTTTTTTTTAATAAATATTTTTATTTTTTTTATTATGCGGCCGCGGACGGAAAAAAGAAAATTTATTTTTAATAAAAAAATTTTTTTTATTTTTTTTTTAATAAAAAAAACTTTTTATTTTTTTCGTCCCGGCGGGGCCCTAATAAAAAAATATTTTTATTAAAAAAATTATTTTTTTTTTAATAAATATTTTTATTTTTTTTAATAAAAAAATATTTTTATTTTTTTTATTAAAAAAATATTTTTATTTTATTTTTAATAAAAATTTATTTTTATTTTTTTTTTTAATAAAAAAAAATTTTTATTTTTTTCGTCCCGGCGGGGCCCTAATAAAAAAAGAATTTTATTAAAAAAATTATTTTTTTTTAATAAATATTTTTATTTTTTTTTTATAAAAAAAATAATTTTAATTTTTATTAAAAATTTTGTTTTATATATTCAAAATTTTTAATTAAAAAAATATTTTGATTTTTTTTTAATTAAAAAAATAAATTTTATTTTTTCCATCCGCGGCCGCATAATAAAAAAAAATAATTTTATTTTTTTCGCCCCGGCAGGGCCCTAATAAAAAAATATTTTTATTTTTTTTTAATAAAAAAAAATATTTTTATTTTTTTTATTTAAAAATTATTTTTTTTTAATAAATATTTTTATTTTTTTTTTAATAAAAAAATTTTTTTAATTTTTTTTAATAAAAAAAATAATTTTATTTTTTCGCCCCGGCGGGGCTCTAATAAAAAAATATTTTTATTTTTTTTAATAAAAAAAAATAATTTTATTTTTAAGAAAAATATTTTTTTATTTTTTTTTTAATAAAAAAAATAATTTTATTTTTTTTGCCCCGGCGGGGCCCTAATAAAAAAATATTTTTATTTTTTTTTTAATAAAAAAAATAATTTTATTTTTTTTTAATTAAAAAAAATAAAAATATTTATTAAAAAAAATTATTTTTTTTAATAAATATTTTTATTTTTTTTTTAATAAATAAAAATAATTTTATTTTTAATAATAAAATTATTTTTATTTTTTTTTTTTTTTTAATAAAAAAAAATAATTTTATTTTTTTCGCCCCGACGGGGCCCTAATAAAAAAATATTTTTATTTTTTTTAAATAAAAAAATAATTTTTATTTTTTCCGTCCGCGGCCGCATAATAAAAAAAATAATTTTATTTTCTTTAATTTAAAATATTTTTATTTTTTTAATTAAAAAAATATTTTTATTTTTTTTAATAAAAAAATATTTTTATTTTTTTATAAAAAAATAATTTTATTTTTTTTTATAAAAAAATAATTTTATTTTTTTTCGCCCCGGTGGGGCCCTAATAAAAAAATATTTTTGTTTTTTTTTAATTAAAAATTTATTTTTTATTTTTTTTTTTTTTAATAAAAAAATATTTTTATTTTTTTTAATTAAAAAAAATAATTTAATTTTTGAGGAGAGAAAGGAGCCCTAATAAAAAAATATTTTTTTTTTATTAAAAAATTAATTTTATTTTTTTATTAAAAAATTTTTTTTTTTAATAAATATTTTTATTTTTTTTTAATAAAAAAAAATAATTTTATTTTTAATAATAAAAATTGTTTTATACATTCGTAATTTTTAATTAAAAAAATATTTTAATTTTTGAGGGGAAAAAAGCATAATTAAAAAAATATTTTTTATTTTTTCCGTCTGCGGCCGCATAATAAAAAAAAATAATTTAATTTTTGAGGAGAGAAAGGAGCACTAATAAAAAAATATTTTTATTTTTTTTTTTAATATTTTTATTTTTTTTAATTAAAAAAATATTTTTTAATTTTTTTAATAAAAAAAAATAATTTAATTTTTGAGGAGAGAAAGGAGCCCTAATAAAAAAATAATTTTATTTTCTTCCGGCAGAGTCCTAAATTTTTTTCCTAGAAAAAAGCCTATAAATAAAGACTAAGTCTTTTTTATGTATAATCTCCCTGAGGTTGATTCGAACAACCGTTCTCTGGTTAACAGCCAGATACATTAACCGACTATGTTATCAAGGAATAAAATTTTTCAATGCCAAAAAAAATTAAATCCGCTATTTTGGAGCGAGTAAAATGAACCCTTTGGCGAAAATTTTTTTTAGTTTCAGATTGGGCTCAATAACGAATGACCGAATGACCTTCAAATTGCTTTACAATTTGAAGGTCATTCGGTCATTCGTTATTGAGCCTAATCTGAAACGGAAAAAAAAATAGCCCTAAAAAAAATTCGCTTGCGCTGTGCGCTTTAAAATGTCGGCATTATAAATATATTAGCTGCTTTCCCTTCCCAATAGATTTATAATAGCCAAGGGGTTCATTTTACTCCCCCCCCCCTCTCAAAGCGGAAAGGATAAATAAATTCATCCTAAAAAAAAATAAAAATGAGGACCCTTGTCATTTATGACAAGGGTCCTCGTTTTTCCCCCAGAAAAAAAGAAAAAAAAGTGAGCAGCGCAAGCGGAAATTCTTTCCTTCCCAAAAGCAAAAAACCTCCTTTGGAAAAAACCGAAGTGAAGGGCTTTGCCCTGTCGGCGAGCTAATTTCTCTTCCCAAATTTTGAGAGGGCGGGATTTATATAGCCAGGGGGCGCGCTCCAAATGTTAGTTGAGTAGATCCACCCATAGAGATTTTTCCCATGCATTATTAAGATACCACCTCAATAATTACAAAATAATATCATGTTGCTTCTTTTCAATCTTGGGCGATGCCCTCGATTCATGATACGGGAACACGTAATTCTATACGTTTAGCTCGCCTCCTAAAAGTGAGCTTGGTGATTATACCTCAACTGTAATAAAATAAAATTAAAATATACTGAAAAGATTCTATTATAAATAATAGACTTAACTCTAGAAAATAAAGAATATATCCTGTCACCCAACATGCATTTTTAATTAACCGCCAGACACATTAATAAACTATATTTATTAAAAAATAGCAATTCTCTATCTTTATAAATCAAATTAAGGACAACGTCCTGTCGGCGAGCTCCAGGACGTAGTCAGGGGGTTCATTTTACTCGCCCCAAATTGGGTATATTATTTTTTTCTGAAAGAAAACCTGCCAGAGCCCTGAAAATAAATATTTTAAGAGGAGAGCGGTTTTAAATTTATTAAAAAATTTTTTATTTGTCAAGGGCGTTGCCCTATCGGCGAGCTCCTTGGCAATTTTTTTTCCTGTTTCAGATTGGTTTTTTCCTCCCCCCCCTCCCCCCCCCTCCGTTTTTGTTTAGGAACGAATGATAATTCAATGGGCTATTCGGAACAAGAAAAAAACGTTTTACATGGCCATAAAGCATCCATGCTTCTTTCATCGCATGGACGCAAATGAAATATATGGCCATGAAAAACGGGGTTTTTACCCTTCTTAACGAATGATATTTGAAAAACGGGGTTTTTATAAGATCGACGCCCATTGAAATTGGTTTTTTTTTTGGAAAAAAAAAATCGCCCAGTGGGGCGAGCCCCAATTTTTCGCTAAAAATGTCGGTGAGCTCCATGGCAAAAATTTTCGAGGGGGCTACGCCGGAGGGCAAACCCCCAAAAAAAAATTAGCCAGGGGGCGAGCCCAAAATATAAATTTAAATGAAAGAGGTTTAGATTAGGAGTTCATTTGCCTTATCGATTATTTTCAGTTCTACCGAGCTTCGAATCTCAGTGGGAAAAAGGACTATCTCCGCAGCTGCATTTTATTTTTTTAAAGGCGCAAGCGGGGCTTATATAATTAATTATATTTTTTCAGCGCGAATTTTTTTTTTTTTTTTCTAGGGGGAAAAACTAGGGCACCATGAAACGAAATTTTATAAGAGGGGGCGTATTCTCCGCTGGAGCAAAAAAACGTCATTAATGTTTTTTTGGGGTACCATTTTTAGCACTATTTTGCGAGTACTATTTTATCTATTTTTGATAATGAGCAACCCCATTTTTTTTTTTGAGCGAGTAAAATGAACCCCAAACAAAAAACCTGTGAGTCAAGTGAACTTTATTAAAATAACCCTTTGGGATTTAACCAAAGGGTCAAAAACTAGCTACTTTTGGTAGCTATGACTAAGAAAAGTTGTATCTACTTGAGAATACTCAAAATTACGCTAAGTCTAATGGGAAGTTGTGGGCATTACGTTCGTGCATAACCTCGAATCCTAAGTTAGCGCGGTTAATAATGTCTGCCCATGAAGAAATTACACGTGCGTTAGAGTCTACAATAGATTGGTTAAAGTTTAGCCCATTTAGGTTGACTGGGTACAAGTGAAATAATATTTCACTTTTAGGACTATGTAATCTTATTTAAGCTGATCGGATTTATGTTTGAGAAAAAAAGTTGAAATCAAGCTGCTTATACAGTGCGCCAAGCAATGAACCAATTTAAAAAATTTGTAAAATGAAAAAATTTTTATTATAATAAAAAATAATAAAGAGCTAATTAAAAAATATTATGCGGCCGCGAACAAAATTTAAAAAATGTTTCAAATTTTTCTCCATTTTGTTTTTCTCTCAAATTCACTTAATTTTAAATGAAAAATAAGTGAATTTGAGAGAAAAACCGGTTCTCATGAAATATTTCAACCCAGGAGTGGAACGTTCCTTCTTTTTTTTTTAGTGGTATTTCCCGCTTCAATTCAAGTCAGTATTGACACGGGAAATACCACTAAAAAAAAGGGGGAATGTTTGACGTTTAAAAATTAAAAATTTTATATTGGTCCTCGCTATTTTAATAGCGAGGAATCTCCTGGAAAAACAAAAAATCCAGTTTATTTAAAAAATAAGCTAAAAACATGGTCTCTGAACCTATTTTACCTATAATTTGTCCTCCGGCCGGAGGACAAATTATAGGTAAATAGGCTGCAAATTACTAAAAAACTATTAAGTTATATTTATGGCACAAGATTTTTCAAAAAAAGACGTACAACCTACAACTAGTGAAGTAAAAGAAACCGAACTTATAATTAAGCAGTACTGAGAAACAGAAAAGTTACAGTCTCTCAGTACTGCTAAACTCTTGTCTGTTTACCAGGATATTGACTCATTAGAGAAACTTAATTCTCAAAAAAAAAAAAAAAAAAAAATGACTACCATGATTTTATTCTCGAAAAAAAAAATTCTGACTATGTGCCAGAAGAAAGAATAGAAAATCACCACATAATTCCACTCCATTGCGGAGGACCTGATGAGAACTGGAATAAAATTTCACTTAGTTTTGATGATCATACTCACGCTCACCAATTACTAGGTCAAGTATATAAAAGTAAGCACGATTTCTATGTGGTATGTTGGCGAAAAGGACTAACCAAAGAAGCGAGAACTATACAACGAGAGTATGCAAGAACAAAATCAGTGTTTTTAGATCCAAAAAAACAAGCCATTTTTGGTCGTCGCGGAGGAAAAGCAAAAAGTGAAAAACGCGATCAAGTTGCGATGGAGCGACAATCTATTCCAGTTCGAAAAAGTCTTGAAAAGGGAACAGTTTGGTATCATAAAAACGAAAATGTTTTTTTTAAAGTTTGGTATCAATAAATGTAAATTTATTCACCAAATTGTCAAAGAATTCCGTAAAAGAATACCAAGATTAATAGAAGACGATAAACGATTTGAACATAACATACGTGCTATTTTTAAAGGATCTAAAAATGAGTATCAAGGTTTTGTTTTAATTGGTGTTATTATTGCTCCAGTTGTCTCAGCGAGACATTTTTGACCATTTATAAAAAAAATTTTTCCGTTTCACCAAAATTTTTTTTTTAGAAATCGAGAAGTTCAGCTAAAAACTATAGGTAGTGCTATGGGCTCAAGATCTCAAAGTGCAGCATTAGCCAAAAACTTGAAACTAGTATCATATTGGTGTCACGAAAGTAATCCTGATAAAATCATTAAGCTCGAGCCTATTTACAAAAATGTTACAGAAGTAACAAAAGAATTAGGTCGTCAAATTGGCGTTGAGTATACTGCCAAGGAGTCTAAACAATTTTCGGCATTAATTAAAAATGCTTATATTGGAAGAACCAGAAAAGGTTGGACTTTAGTTCAACTTGGGGATAAAAAGATCTGCGGGCAACCTTAAAGAAACATTAGCATACCATTGTCTTTTTACGGTCGCACGAGGGTCTTTTTTCTTTCTTTGTCCGCGGGTTTTTTTACTTGCTTTGATAAAAGTTAAAGCCTTTTATCAAGGCTTAATAGTTTAGATTTTTGCAATTCATTTAATTTTTTTACGTGTTTGTAATGTTACACGAGACACTCAAGAGGTTGAATGCCATTGTTGAAATTCCTAAAGAGGTAAACCAAATACCAATTACTGGGAATACTGCTAATGCGAAGTGTAAGCTTCGGCTGTTGTTAAATGATGAGTATTGCCATAGTAAACGACCAAAGTATCCGTGTGCAGCAACAATTGAGTATGTTTCAGTTTCTTGTCCAAAACGGTATCCTTCGTTAGCTGATTCTAGTTCTGATGTTTCGCGTAGGATAGATGATGTTACAAGTGATCCCGAAATAATAATAAATCTTTCTCAAGAAAGATCGAGGACTATATCATCTTCTAACAAATGTTAGAATAAAATTTTTTTAGTCGCTGAATTAAATTTAAAAAGGACGCACGCGGCGTTTCATCCCAAATTTAACTGCATATTCATTACTTAAATAAATAATATTCATGCAATTTTATAATTTTTCGTCTTTTATTAGTTTTTTCCTTTGGAAAAAACGATACTAAATTAGACGGCACAGATCTGTTTGTGCATTGCTGAGAAAAGAGCACCACCGAATACACCTGCTACTCCTAGCATGTGAAACTTGTTTTTCTATTAGATAATTAAAATTATATAATAAACTTATAATCCCTTATAAGAAAAGACTATGTTATTTTTTATTAAGTGAGCGCAAATTTTTCTCTATTTTTATTGTGTAATCCAATCTCGTTCCCTAATACACAATAAAAATGGGGAAAACCAAAGGGCTTAACCTTGTCGGCGAGCTCCCGGGCGAATTTTTTTTCTTTTTTGTTTTCCCCCCAATTTCAATGGGCTATTCGGAACAAGAAAAAAACGTTTTACATGGCCATAAAGCATCCATGCTTCTTTCATCGCATGGATGCAAATGAAATATATGGCCATGAAAAACGGGGTTTTTACCCTTCTTAACGAATGATATTCGAATTGTGAAGCAATTCGAAGATCGACGCCCATTGAAATTGGGGGGAAAACGTTTTTTTTTCCCGCCTCGGCGGGAAAAAAAAACGATGAAAAAAAGAAAAAAAAGATTCATAATGATGGCCATAAATCAAATTCTCCTTCGTCGAATTTGAAAATGAGTTTAAATGGCCATCATTATGAATCTTTTTTTTCTTTTTTTCTGGAGGGAAAAACAAAAAAATCAGAAACGGAAAAAAAAATTCGCTATGGGAGGCGAGCACCAAACAGAAAAAAAAAGCGGTAAATTTAATTACTGACGGGCCGAATCATACCGCTCTTCTTTAAATAAAAAAACGTTTGTATAGTCGTTGATTAATTAAAAATTAATGCTAATTGTCTTGTTTTCAAAATAAATTTTAACATGCTCTTCCGGTGACGTATTTAAAATATCCGCTCGCGCTGCTCGCTTTTCCCCGTTTTTCTGAAGGAGGTTTTTTTCCGAAGGAAAAAAACCTCCTTCAGAAAAACGGGGAAAAGCGAGCAGCGCGAGCGGATTTTTATGTTAAATTATATTTAATTAACTTTACCACTTGAAACTTTTAAATTTTTATGTTAAATTATATTTAATTAATTTTACCACTTAAAACTTTTTTAAAAATCTCTCTGTTTTTGCCCGATAATAATATTATTTCGTTTAATTATGTATTATTTTTGACAGATTTTTTAGCATTTAAGTCGTTTTTCAATTTTTGCCCCCAAAAGAGGGTGCATTAGAATATTCATTAATTTTTGAAATTTTATTTCAAAAATGGACCATGTTATATAAAAAAAACAAGCAAGATAATATGCCAAAAACAAAAAAAAAAAAATATCCTCCTTTTTCAGGGCTCGTAATGGTGTTTTATGGAATATATGAACTATATAATAGATTTCACGATTTTTTTTATATTGGAAAATCAACAGATCTATCAATTAGAACAAGACAGCATCCAAACGATTTAGCTGGTCATGAAGAATCAAATAAATTGTTTGGAATTCATTTTCAAGAGATGCTTGATTTAAATTTAAATCCGTGGGATTATATCACAGCACGACCTTTAGAAAAAACTTATGTCGAATATGAATTACCAGATGATGAAGAAAAAGCTCTTAATGATCATTATAGTATCAGAGAAATAGAGGTAATAGAACAGTATGAAAAGGAGGGTAAAAATCTCTATAATAACATTTGAACTAACAAAACACGTCGTGTAATTAGTCATGATTATAATGATTATAAAGACAAAAAAGCTCCGGCTACTTCAGTTCCTGTGTTGGCTAATGGATTAAATTTTAATTCAAAACGTCATGCTTGTGATTGTCTTGATATTTCGCGGCAAACTTTAGAGAATAGAATCAATAAAGAAGAAAAAGAAGGTGTTCTGCTTTCTGACAGAAAATGGCGTATTCTTTCCAAAAAAAAGGAAAAACTTGTAGTAAAACCTTCTCGCCCTGTACGAAATAAGACAAATAAACTTATTCCAATTCGTATTAAACTTAAAGGAAAAACAGAAAAAGAAGACCAGTATTATGCTAGTGCTCGTGATGCTGCTACTTATAATGGTACGTCTCATGGATATATAATCCAAAAATGCGAATCTGACAAACCAAGCAATCAAAATTGGGAATATGTGCCAGACGATTTTTCAATTCCTCCAGGACAACTAGTTTCTAAGTCTTCTCACAGTAGCAAACCTAAACGAATTAGTTATACTGATCAAAACGTATATAAAGAATTTGATTCTATTTCAGCAGCATCTTTATTTGCAGAACGAAGTCGTGGACGCATCACCAATTATTGTAATAATAAAGATAATAAAAAATGGAACTGGCTTTAAGAGCAAGTGGCATTTATTTTTGGGCGAGTAAAATGAACCCCGGCGAAGCCCTTTTATTTTTATCTTGCCCCCTTCCTCAAAATTATTGGGGAAGGCTAGTTTGTTTTTATTTTTTAAAGTTTTTAGCTTTTTTTCCGTTAAATTCGGAAAAAAAGCTTTTTGGTCTCTGAACCTATAATTAATTACAATTAAGGCTGCAAATTATCTGATTTTGATTTCTTGCAATTATCTTTATTTAAAGAGCACAAATTATATGCTCTGCTTGGAATACTAACATAAAGTTGAAAGTCAGCTGTATCCATGACTTTTATCATGAAACAGACTCTGTCATCACCAAAATTTTTGATGGAAACTATTTAGTCTTTGAGCCTAATAAATATAATTAGGCTGCAAATCACTATCTATTAATAAGCTCTTTGCAATTTTCTTCTACACAAAAATTGTTTTTTTTTTTTGGGGCTCTTTTATTAACCTGAAATCGTCGATTCGCAAAAAATGTTTCAATTTTTTACCGAATAAAATTCTTTTTATTCTGCTCTAAATTACTTTAAAAACTAGATCATATTTTATTCTTTGTCCCAAAGCGGGCAGCGCAAGCGGAATTTTTTTAATCTAATTTTATCTTTGTAAATTTTCAATTGGGGCTCGCCCCCTGACTCCGGACGGGAGCTCGCCGTAATATATTTATATACAGGCCGGAGCCCTACAAAGAATTATTATAATTAAAAAATTTATCTTAGGCTATATAAAGAACTTAACCGTTTCGATTATATTATCAAATAATCTACATCAATGATCTTTAGACCTTTTAAAACAAAAAACCAAAAAAATTTAAAAACCTTATAATTATTTATCGAGTTGTATAATCATCGTCCGATTCTTGAACTAAACGAGAAGGGTCAAAATTGTCTTCTGTTATTGGACGCCATATAACAGATGGAGAAAGTGGAGGTTTATTTTTTATATCGCGTTTAACTTTCCTTCTTTCAGATTCCCAGTTTGTATTTTTTCGTTTAGCTGTTATTCTAGCAGCTGAAGCTTGACTTTCAAATTGTTCTTTGGTATTTCTGTTTACTACCATTTTACCTAGTAATCGATTAGGTCTACGATTAGCTTCTCCAATTTTTTTTTTAGTTTCTTCACTATGAACTTTACCAAAAAAAGGATTATTTTCTCCTTTATTTAAAAGATCAAGAACAGAATTTACGTTATTATAAACACGATTTTTATTTTTTAAAATAAATTCACTTTCATACATTTTTCGATAAGTGTCATCTTTAAATTCGTCACCGATTTCTAAGGGTAAAAATCTAAAATTCTCTTCTCCATATGTATTGAAATCATCTTGTAATTCTTGTCAATGAAAACGATTTTTTCTACAATTACTAAGATGTTTAGAAAGACGGTTATTAACATATTGCGATTGTCCATAATAAATTCTATCATTTTTTAAACATAAAATATTATATATACCGTACTGCTTTTTTAATACTTTACGACTTTCTGGGTCTTGAAAAACAGTGTTTTTGTTTGTATTATATAATTTTAGACCGGGTTGATTTAATAGTTCAGTTTCTTTTCGTAGTCTATTATCTTCATTTTCCATTCCTGGAAAATAAAGTTCTTCAAACTCAAATGATTCAAAGGGATAAGTTTCAAGATCATCAAGCATTTCAAGTATTTCACATGTATTATTTCGCATTCTACTTTTATGCATTGAAATACGAGCTGGAACATTACCACTTTGACCATAATAAATAAAATCGGTTTCTATACATCTAATTGAATAAAGTCCTGGTTTTTTTTTGGCTTTTTGTCTTTTATTTAGTACGTGATTTTCCTTGTTTTCTTCATTTTCAGAATCAGAATTTTTCACGTTTAGGTTAAATTTTCGTTTTTTTTGTTTAAACGAAGGCAATTTAATAAACTTACCTAACGGCATCATATATATTTGTTAAAAAGCGTTAACTTTTAACCAAAATTAATTTGCTTTAAATTACTTTAAAGATTAGATTATATCTTTTTCATAATTAAATGAAACTAGTTGTTTCAACTAAACTTTTAGTTTACTTTTATATAATCGTTAGATCATTTAATATCTTTAAATTGGGGCTCGCCTCCTGGCTCCGGACAGGAGCTCGCCGACGGGCCGGAGCCCTACTAAATATTTTATCGGTAATTTTCAAGTTTTTAAACTAAATGATACGGAATTACCCAAAACTTTTTGAGCTTTTCCGTTTAAACTAGTAATCTTTTCTTGTCAACCAAAAAAAGAGGCATTTTTATACCGTCCGAGAAAGACCCCTGTCCAATTGGGTAAATAATAAACACAGCAGTTGCTGCAGCCACTGGCGCAGAGTATGCCACGGCGATCCACTTTTTTAACTTTAGCTTAAAAGCTAAAGAATAGATTATGTCATTATTTAAAATAAAAAAACTTAAGTTCAAGTAACCATAAACCAATTTAGAATTTGATAAATTTAGGGCTTGCCCCATGTCTTTGCCTTAGAGCTTGCCGATATAATATATATTTGGGGCTCGCCCCTAGCTATATAAATATATTATTGCCATGGAGCGAGCCGACATAATATATTTGACAAATAAAAACTATTCTATTAATATTTAAAAATTAAAGTAACCACAAACCTATTAAATATTTAATAGGTTTGAAAAATCGATTAATTAAAATTATTATATTTTATCCCAAAAATTAAAAAAGCTCCGCGGGGGGTAAAAATTTCGTTTATTTCCTTATTTTTTTTCCTGCGAATTTTTTTCTGAATTTCAATGGGCGTTAATCTTCGAAATGCTTCTCAATTCGAATATCATTCGGAACTCAGGCCCATTGAAATTTTTTTTTTTATAGAAGCTACAGCTTTTTTTTTATAGTCTCCGCGAGGGGATAAAAAATAACTATTTCATATTTTCTTTTATCCCTCGCGGAGACTATAAAATAGTTTTATAAACCGCTAAATTAGAAAAAAATTTTATAATAATTTTTATGGAAAAAAAAAAAATAGATTGAATTGGCTCGAAAAATCCTTTTTATGGGAAAAAGCATTCGGAAAAAACATGAAAAAAAATGAGCGAGTCCGCTAAAAAACATAGCGAAAACAAAGATTATGCTTTTGGAAGCTCGATGCCATGTGAAATAAATGGAAAGTTTTTTAGGAGGATTAAAGCTGGTGGAGAAGCTAATGGATGCAAGACTAAATCAACTGCCGCTTGACGAATGAAAAATTCAAAATTTCCTTCTTGGATTTCTTTCCCAAAGGGTACTACCGAAAAAGAATGGAGCAAATTAACATTAGCTCAAAAAAAATTTTTCAAAGAACAAGCTTGTAAGCTTGGCGACACAAGCCGGGAAAAAGCTTGATTGAAAGCAAAGCTAGCGAGAGCGCAAAAATCTTTGCGCTCTAGTTAGTTTTTATTTTTATCTTTTTTATCTTGCGAGTTTTGAGATTTCGCTCTCGCTAGCTTTGCTTTCAATCAAGCTTTTTTTCCCGGTTTTACATTCGTTGAGCGTCAGTTAATTTATACTTTTTTCTACTCTAATATAAATTACTAGCAAAAATCTAGTAAACTTTATCAATTGGTTTAGTTTAAGTTTCAATTCAAATATTTAACCTGTAATCGTTGAGAATTTATTCATTTTTCTGCAAATTATCTCTTTTTTTTCTTCTTTACCCTACAGAAAAGGAAATTTTGATTAATTTTTACCATTTAATTTATCAATAAAAGTCTTGCACTTTTATTGATAAATTAATTTGGATTAATCTAAATTATTAGATTTTTTTGCATTTAGTTAAATTGATTTTTTATTAATAAAAATCCCTAGATTATTTAAGGACGCATTCCTCATTTTCGTTCTAAAATTTTTTTGGCCGTACCCCAGCCCGAACTCATGATATAACTCGGTTCATAAATCGAGTTATATCATGAGTTCGGGCTGGGGTACGGCCAAAAAAATTTTAGAATTCTTTTAATATAAATAAAAGATCAGAAACTATATCATTTTTTATAATGATTGTATTTTTCCTTTGTCTTTCTTTTTATTGGGGCTCGCCCCAATAAAAAGAAAGACAAAGGAAAAATACAATCATTATAAAAATTAAATATATAGTCGTTGATAACGTAATAATTAAAAATTATTACTTTATGCTGATAGTTTTTATGCATTTTAAAATTTTTACTAGTTTTTTTTTCGTATTTAAAATGTTTACTATTTCCCAGCATTTAATTTAATTTAAAAAATTTAAAAGGGCTACGCCGAAGCAATAAAATATGACTATTTCAGAAATTTTCCCCAATTTTGATTTATTTGGAGATTTTAACTATTTTTTTGTTGGTATTTATGTAATTTATAATACCATCGAAGAGATGTATTATATTGGAATAAGTTTAGATATTTTTAAACGGTTAGATGATCATCGCTGTGACCTTTGAAAGGGTAGACATAAAAACCCTGTATTGCAAGAACACTACCACAGAATTTTAACTTCTCAATTTGATCCTAGCCAAATATTAATAGCACGCTCTTTTTATATGAAACTTTTTACTCGAAATCTTACTAAAGAGGAAGAAGAAGATTTAATTGAAATGTTATTAGACGTTGAGGCTTATATTATTCATAGCATGATAAACGAAAAACGAAAAGTTTATAATTTTATTCGTTCGACTGAAGCTTGATATCATGTTGTTTTATTTAAAAAAGCACTTTCTACTATGTCACTTAGCGATATTCAAAAAATAAAAACTTTTACTATTTGTGGTAATAAAATAAATAAAATGTACTCAGTAGATAGAGCTGGTGAATTTTTAAATCAAGAACATTTGCATGCTTTTTTTTGTAAAATTATAAATATCTCTATTCCTTTCAAATTTTTTTTAGGTTACCTTAATTCTCATAGTTTTACTAAAACGTTTAAACCTATTAAAGCTAATAATATTTCAAGTAATTTCTCAAATATTATAGTCAATGACTTAAAAACTGAAACTAATGGTTTAGGGCTAAAAAAGTGCGTAGAAGTTTTTATCGATCAACATAAAGGGGTCTACAAAAGTATAGCATCTGCAGCTAGAGCTCTAAAAATAAGTAGAAGTTCTTTAAGTACTGCACTAAATAAAGGACAAGACACTCATTTATACAAGTTAATTACACACGACGAGTATTTAAAGCGAAAAAGTGAGCAAAAAGATTAGTTTTTTATGCTTAGGCCTGGTTTTTAATAAGTTAAAATCTTATTAAAAACCTATTAAGAGGGGAGCGGTTTTTTTTATAGTATAATTTTATTTTATTGCTCCGGCGTAGCCTTTTTAAATTTTTGTCCTAGTTTATTAAGACGATATGATAGTTCCCATTCGCGCATAAATTGATTTTTTTTTTTTGGATTAGATCCACCAATTAAAAAAAATCTTATGGGCTATGTAATTATTATTACAAAAAACTAAGACCCATCAATTTATTGATGGGTCCTTGTTTTTTAATAATAGAAACAAATAGTCTCTGAACCCCAAATTATAATGGGGATGCAAATTTTTTAGTATTATCAAATTTTTGCAATTTTGTTTCTTTTTCATAATCTTTTTTATGAATATGGGGCTGCTATTTAACCCATGTATGCACAAATTCCAATAAAGAAATGGCATACGATAAGTTCATACGGTCCTCCATTGTATAACCATTCGTCAATTGACGCTGCTTCCCAAATTGGGTATAACACTTACTAATTTTATTACTATAATAGGTGGACTATGTCACAGTTTGTAACCAAACTTAAAATTGATTAGTCTCTAAACGTATTAATAAATTAAACGATTTAAATAATACGCTATATATTATTATAATTAAAAATTATTGGGAATCCTTTCAATCAGTTTCCATTTATACGAACTTTTTAATTGACCTTTAGCAACTTTTCCAAAACCATCCGTAGGATAAATATCTTCTTTGTTTTCCGCTTTAGCTAAAATATTTGCTAGTGTTCTAAAATTTTGACAAGTATTTTTTTGAATTTCTACTATCTGACCTGTTTCTAAATGTTGCCATTTAGAATATCCTATAATAAAGTTTCAAACGAATTCGTTCATTTTTGTCGTTTTTTTTTTATTACTAAGACCAATTTTTTGTCGTGCGTCAAATTGTTTTGTCGTATTTGCTGAACCCCCCTTTTTACCTCCTTTATAACTTTGTCTTGTTTGCCAATTTCTATCCCAAAACAAAATTTTGTCTAGTTTATTTTTTTCAGCAATTTGAATCGATCTTTCAGAATCAGTTATGGCTGTATTTTTCGAAATTCTAAAAATAATCCTTGTAAAATCTCCAGTTTTTCAAAAAACTTGAAATCTAATAATAGGTGCTAACAAATGTTCAGAAGAACTTAATAAAATTCTATTTTGAGGTAACTCTTCCCCAGATTTTTTTTCAAATTTTGGAACGATATGATGAACTTGATATCTATCTTTGTAATCAAAGCGCTCATTATATTTTTTTTCATCTTGTCAAAGCATAGGCCAATTTACCTTGAGATTTTTAATAGTGTAATTGATAAATTCCTGATATTTATTAATTCCGGTTTCCTTATTTAGAATTGGTTTGTTTAACCATTTTTCAAAAAATAATTTATCTTGAGGTCTTTTGGAAAAATAGTTTTGCTTAAGGTGTAAATTAATAAGTTCAAAACTAGCTTGGTAATTTTTTACTTTTTTACTTTGATTGCTTGTTCATTTAGGTCTAGCCATATAATGTTTTTTTTTTTTTCTTTTATAATTTTATATAATTTACTTTATTTTCCAACTTTATTTATAGATGTGTTGGTCACTTACAAAAAATGAAGCTTCGAATTTCCAATTTTCATTGGAACTTGAACTATGATTTCATTAATATTTTTGTCCGATTTAATTTTGTCTTTCCCCTGATATGAGATTTTTTCCTTTTATTTACCGCGCTTATAAAGCGCGGTAAATAAAAGGAAAAGACTTAACAAGGGCACCGACATTTTTAAAATTAATGGAAAATTTTTAGTCTCTGAACGTTACCAAATGAAATTTGATTTTGCTGCAAATTTGTATAACTTTAATTTTTTTAGGCTTCGCGGTTACCCGAAGTCTTTTTCCGGCGATCCCAGAATCTTTTCACCATTCTGGTATCATCCGATTTGTCTTTCTTTTTTTTTTGCATGGCCATTTTATACATATGCATGAATTCGAACTTGAGAGAATTCATGCCTAATGGCCATACAAAAAAAAAGAAAGACCGATGGATAGGAAAAAGTGTTTTTTCCGGAAAAAGAGGTCAATTCAGACAAAAAAGTGTTTTTTCCGTAAAAAGTAAAAACATACGTTCTTGCAATTTATTTTATTCACATAGAATTTTTTATTCTATAGGGCCTACTACTATATTAACCTATTGCGTTTGATAATGGTACTACCGCTCCTGTGATGATGTTGTTACCATAAAGGAACGATCCTGATACTGGTTCACGAATTCCATCACTAAATTCATTTAAAGGCTTTGCCGGAGCGAGCCCAGCTATTATAAATGAAAGGACTATATCATTATCTAATTTAAAAATTAGGTTTGGGGAGTTTTTATTAGTCTCTGAACCTAAAAATAATTTTCGGCTGCTGATTACTTAAAAAGATTCCAGCAATATACCCATTTTTTCATTATCCTTTGCCTTCCCTCTCCCAATTGAGAGGAGAAGGGGAAATACCGCTTCCCTCTTTAAGGTTAATGGACACTGATAAAATGTCTACTGGTGGTGCTGCAATAAAAGCAATTATGTATACAGTTGTCGCTGTTAATACACTAATCTTAGTTGTTTTAAGAACTAAAAGTGGACTATATCATAATTTAAAATGTTGCTTGCGCCGTTTTTTAAATTTATAAAAAATAGTCTCTGAACTCATTTGATAAAATAATATTCCTTATCAAATAAAGTTGCATATTATTATTATTAAAAATTACATAAAATTAGTTGGATTAATCCAACTAATTTAATTTTCCTTTAATCGATTGAATCTAGTTCTACTGCGTCCATTCGATTCAACCCATTCTGCCCATTTTTTAATGCATTGTAGTTGCTTTCAAATTTCTTCTGCTCTTCTATCCCCCATATATGGCAGAATTCTAGTTAAAAGATAATAACAAGTAGCGCGATCTCCTACATAACAAGAATACATTAATTTTTTACCTTCTTCTATTTGTGTTTCAGTTTGTTTTACTTGAATTACGTTTTTCTTTATATAGTTAGCATATTTTAAAACGACATCTTCATCTGACATTCTTAATACTATAGAAACGGTATTCGGAGTTCCCGCAACTTGATCTCTTCTTCTCTTATCAATAGAAAAACTTCCTTCTCCTTCTAATAATCCAGCTATCCAAGCAATCTCAGTCTCTTTTAAACCTAAATCAAAACTTAACGTTTTTTCAACAGATAAATAAGGCATATTTTTAAAGTGTAATTTTTCATTTTAATAATGTTTATGCAAATTTTTATATTTTTTGGGGCTCGCCCTTTGGCTTTGCCGTAATAAAAAAATTAGGCGCTAGCCGACGGGCAAAGCCCTACATAAATTACTTTCATAATTTATGACACCCTCCCATACGGGAGATGTTGGGAACATAAGAACACCGAACCATCCTACGTAGATACGGTTTTCAGTTGAAGTAATGAATTTACAGAATTGTGTCCATAAACTTTGGTTAGTGTTACGTGCTAATGTAGCTGTCATAATCTAATAAATAAAGGTATGTGTTCTCACTGCTTTCAAAAAGAGCAATAATTTATTTCACTAAATCTTTTAAGTATTTAATCGTTTTTAATCGTAAAAATTTCATAAAAATTTAAAAAGTTTTTTTTTCTAAAAACTAAAAACCGCCAAAACATTTAATTTAAAATCCCCTCCCCGGTTTTTTTCTCAGAAAAAAAAAAAAAAAAGAAAAAATAATGATGGCCATTTAAACTCATTTTCAGGGCTTTTCCCTGTCGGCGAGCTCCATGGAAAAGCCAGGGGGCGAGCCCCAAATTCGACGAAGGAGAATTTGATTTATGGCCATCATTCCCCCGCGAAATTTTTTCCTGAATTTCAATGGGCGTCGATCTTCGAATTGCTTCTCAATTCGAATATCATTCGGAACGAACAGCCCATTGAAATTACATCCTTTTTTTTTAAAGAAATGGCGGCGGAGCGAGGACCCCGGTCATTTATGACCGGGGTCCGTCGGGAAAGGATGTAATCCTTTTCCCCTCTTTTTTTTTTTTTTTTCATCGTTTTTTTCCCGCCTCGGCGGTAAATAGATGATTTGGCCGGCGATCCAAACCCATTAAAACGGGTTTGGATCATACGAGAGTATCGGCCAAATCATCTATTTACCGCCGAGGCGGGAAAAAACGTTTTCCTCCCAATTTCAATGGGCGTCGATCTTCGAATTGCTTCACAATTCGAATATCATTCGTTAAGAAGGGTAAAAACCCCGTTTTTCATGGCCATATATTTCATTTGCATCCATGCGATGAAAGAAGCATGGATGCTTTATGGCCATGTAAAACGTTTTTTTCTTGTTCCGAATAGCCCATTGAATTTTTAAATTCCCCCTCTTTAAACAAAAACAGAAAAAACCGGGGGGGGGAGGGGGGGGGAGGAAAAAATTTAGGGAATTTTTCAATTGAAATTTTATTTTGATTTAGTTATATTTTTTATTTTTTGATTAGATTTGGTATTAAAGCCAATTACTAATTAAGTTCCGGTCGCAGGACAAGAAAAAAAATGAAGAAGAAAAGGGATCCAATCTTTTCCCTTTTTTAGAAAAAATCTCGCCAAAAATCGAACCGACTGAGAGCGGGTATTTTTTTCTCCTCTCCCTCAGTCGGTTTGATTCTTTTTTGGCAACATTTCAATGGGCATTAAATACATATAGGGTTTCGTTTCCCCTGAATTAACGTTTAATTGTCTAAAAAAATTATGGGATCTCTTTTTCTCCTCTTTTTTGCTACGAAGCAGCGAAGCTAAATAATATTATTGTCAGAAAAGGATGAGGGCCTCGCAATTTTGAAAATTGCGAGGCCCGTCGGTGAAAAAATCACAGGTAATTTTCTTTTCTCCCCCATAAATGGAATCCTTTCCGCCTGCGGAGCAGCGAAGCGAGGACCCCGGTCCTAAATGACCGGGGTCCGTTGGGAAAGGATTCCATCCTTTCCGCTTAATTTTTTTCGAGGAGGCGCAAGCGGCATAATTTTTATTTATTTTTTTTGGAAAAAAAGCTGTCGCTGCTTCGCCTTTAAAAATGTTTTCATACCATAATAAGGTCATGAAAACTGGAGAGAGGAGAAAAGAAAAAACGAATAATATTCATTCTCCCCCTCCCTTTGAAGATCGACGCCCATTTTATTGGGTTTGTATCCCAAAAAACGAATAAAATAGGTGATTTGGCCGATACTCTCGTATGATACAAACCCGTTTTAATGGGTTTGGATCGCCGGCCAAATCACCTATTTTATTCGTTTTTTGATTCTTCGAACCCTTTCTCCTCCCAAAAACAAAAAAATGAAAGGAATGATGGCCATAAATCAAATTCTCCTTCGTCGAATTTGGGGCTCGCCCCCTGGCTTTTCCATGGAGCTCGCCGACAGGGAAAAGCCCTGAAAATGAGTTTAAATGGCCATCATTATTTTTTCTTTTTTTTTTTTTTTCTGAGGAAAAAACCGGAGGAGGGGGGGGAGGGGGAGGGGAGGTGATTTCCAAGGCGAAGTTTTTTTTTTCCCTTTTCAGATTGGGCTCAATAACGAATGATCTTGAAATTGTGAAGCAATTTGAAGATGGACGCCCAATCAAAAAAGGGAAAAAAAATTAGCCGGGACGGAAAAAAAGATAAAAAAAAAGAAATGGCAGCGGAGCGAGGACCCCGGTCATAAATGACCGGGGTCCTCGCTCCGCTGCCATTTCTTTTTTTTCTGAGGAAGGGCTTTGCCCTGTATATATAAATATATTACGGCGAGCTCCCGGGCAATAATATATTTATATAGCGAACGGGGGTTCATTTTTCTCCCCCTCCCTCCCGAATTTTTTTTGGTAAAAACACGAGGACCCTTGTCATAAATGACAAGGGTCCGTCGGGAAAGGATGAATTTATTCATCCTTTCCGCTTTTCTGATTGGGCGGCGACCTTCAAATTGCTTCACAATTTCAAGATCATTCGTTATTAAGCCCAATCTGAAACGGGCAAAAAAAAAAAGCCTTAAAAAAATTCTTTCCTTCCCAAAAGCAAAAAACCTCTTTCCTTCCCAAAAGCAAAGTGAACCCCAAAAACCGGAGGGGGGAAGGGAGATAAAAAGCTTCGCAAGGGGATTTTTTTATATGCGGCCGCGGACACTCAAAAAAGGAACCTATTTGAACTGCGTTGAAACTACAATAAATAAAGAACGGCGGCTCAAATGAAAAAAACCATCGACAATAAAATTTTTGAGGGATCTTTGATTTCTAAAAAATTAATGTGGGTTGGATTCCTAAAAAATTGATATCCTTTTGATTTTGGGGCTCGCCCCATGGCTTTGCCTTGGAGCTCGCCGACAAGGCAAAGCCCTTAAATTTTAATTAATAGAAATATGTTAGCTTTAAAAATTTTTGTTTATATAATAATAATGTTATTTGTATCATTATTCACCTTTGGTTTCTTATCATCAGACCCTTCACGAAACCCTTTTAGAAATTAAAAATTTATGTGGGGCTCGCCCTGGCGACGCCCCTAATTGAAATTTTACAACGTATTACTATTAAAGGAAAAATACGCTCGCGCTGCTTGCTTAACAATAAAAAATTTAACCATTTCAATTTACTCCAATAACGGGTAAAATCTATTGCTAAAAAGGAACTGAACATTTTAGGTTTAGGTTCCTTTAAATTCATTTATCAATTTAAAATCGTACGGGCTAAATTGTACATTGCTCCTTTACCTTTAATGGGAGAGGCTTTAAGGAGGGAGAGAGAAACCTATTTTTTAAATAACAACTTTCTTACCTGTTTTTAGAGCGGAAAGGATTACATCCTTTCCCGACGGACCCCGGTCATTTATGACCGGGGTCCTCGTTTCCGACTTAAAAATGGCATAAGTTTTATATATTAATTAAAGGTAAAAAGCTCAGCCCTTTAATTAAGGGCTCCGCCCTTAATTAGGGGGCCGGGCTTTTTACCTTTAATTAATATATACGTATGAAGTATGAGAAGAAGAATGGAAAAATACGCTCGCGCTGCTTGCTTTATAAAAAATAATTAAAAATTATGACTTCACGTAAACCTTCAACTTATATTTACCCAATTTTTACGATTCGATGGTTAGCGGTTCATGCCTTAGCAATTCCAACTGTGTTTTTTTTAGGTGCAATTACTGCAATGCAATTTATTCAACGTTAATTAATTGAAGCGAAGCGAGTACCCCGGTCATAAATGACCGGGGAACGTCGGGAAAGGATGTAATCCTTTCCGCTTTGAAATCGTGAGAATAAATTTGATAAATCGAGATCGCAGTTTGGGGCTCGCCCCATGGCGAATTTGCAACAACACGTTTCTGATTTTTTTGTAGGAGTGAAACGTTCCCCTCCCCCCCCCCCTCCAAGGTTTTTCTCCCCAGAAAAAAAGAAAAAAAAGATTCATAATGATGGCCATTTAAACTCATTTTCAGGGCTTTTCCCTGTCGGCGAGCTCCATGGAAAAGCCAGGGGGCGAGCCCCAAATTCGATGAAGGAGAATTTGATTTATGGCCATCATTATTTTTTTTTATGGGAGGAAAACGATTTTTCCCCCTCCCTCCCCCTCCAGAAAATAGATGATTTGGCCGGCGACCCAAACCCATTAAAACGGGTTTGGATCATACGAGAGTATCGGCCAAATCATCTATTCCATCCTCTCCCCTGGAGAAAAAACGTTTTCCTCCTCTCCGGGGAGGGGGGGGATAAATTTCAATGGGCGTCGATCTTATAAAAACCCCGTTTTTCAAATATCATTCGTTAAGAAGGGTAAAAACCCCGTTTTTCATGGCCATATATTTCATTTGCGTCCATGCGATGAAAGAAGCATGGATGCTTTATGGCCATGTAAAACGTTTTTTTCTTGTTCCGAATAGCCCATTGAAATTTATCCCCCCCCTCCCCCCCGGTTTTTTCCTCAAATTCAATGGGCGTCGATCTTCGAATTGCTTCACAATTCGAATATCATTCGGAACGAATAGCCCATTGAATTATCATTCGTTCCTAAACAAAAACGGAGGGGGGGGAGGGGGGGGGGGGAGGAAAACAAGAACAGAAAAAAAAAAAAATGAGGGGAACGTTTCACTCCTACAAAAAAAGGGGGGGGGAGGGGAGGGGTAGAAAAAAAAAAAAGTGCAACTAATCGACATTTAAATTTATGGCATATTCGATGTAAATAAAATCAGATTTATGTTGACTAGTTGCACTTTTTGCGTTTATTAGCGGCGAATCTGTATACAGGTCCCGACTCTAAAAAAATTCTTTATTAAATAATATGTCTAAAAAAAATACATCTACGGAAACTGGAATAGTAACCCCAGTAAGTTCACTATTAAAACCATTAAATTCGGAATATGGGAAGGTGGTGCCGAATTGGGGGTCTGCCCCGCTAATGGCAATATTTATCGTTCTTTTTGCAGTGTTTTTAATTATTCTTATTGAAATATGGAATCAGTCGATAGTTTTATATTAAAAAAATTCGCTTACGCTTCTAGGAAAATAAATTAATGCAAGCATTGATTCGTTGTCCTTCTATTTTAGGGCTCGCCCCATGGCGAATTTAAAACAACACGTTTCTGATTTTTTTGTAGGAGGGAAACGTTCCCCTCCCCCCCCCTCTTCCCCCCCTCCTCCAAGGTTTTTCTCCCCAGAAAAAAAGAAAAAAAAGATTCATAATGATGGCCATTTAAACTCATTTTCAAATTCGATGAAGGAGAATTTGATTTATGGCCATCATTATGAATCTTTTTTTTCTTTTTTTCTGGGGAGAAAAACAAAAAAAGGGGGGGAGGGGGGGAGGTAGAAAAAAAAAACAATCTGAAAATATAAATATAAGCTCCGCCAGGACAGAGCCCTGAGGGGGAAAAAAATTTGCCCTGGAGCTCGCTGACAATTTAAAAATATAAATAATTTATTAGGGGGCGCAATATTGAAAAAAAAAAAGAATCGAACCGACTGGGCATAAATCCGATTCTTTTTTTTTTGGCAAAAGGGGAACGGTCTTTTTTTTCCCATCTCTTCTCCGGTTTTTTCCTCAGAAAAAAAAAAATGAAAGGAATGATGGCCATAAATCAAATTCTCCTTCGTCAAATTTGGGGCGAGCTTTCCGGTTTTTCCTCCCCGGGGGGGGGGAGGAAAATCCCAAAATGAACCCCCTGCCTTTTCCATGGAGCTCGCCGACAGGGAAAAGCCCTGAAAATGAGTTTAAATGGCCATCATTCCCCTGCGAATTTTTTTCCTGAATTTCAATGGGCGTCGATCTTCGAATTGCTTCTCAATTCGAATATCATTCGGAACGAATAGCCCATTAAAATTTTATCCCCCCCCTCCCCCCCCCCGGTTTTTTCCTCAAATTCAATGGGCGTCGATCTTCGAATTGCTTCACAATTCGAATATCATTCGGAACGAATAGCCCATTGAATTATCATTCGTTCCTAAACAAAAACGGAGGGGGGGGGAGGGGGGGGAGGAAAAAAAAGAAAAGGCAGCGGAGCGAGGACCCCGGTCATTTATGACCGGGGTCCGTCGGGAAAGGATGTAATCCTTTTCCCCTCATTTTTTTTTTTTTTTCTGTTTTTGTAATCCTTTTTTGTTTAAAAATTCAATGGGCTATTCGGAACAAGAAAAAAACGTTTTACATGGCCATAAAGCATCCATGCTTCTTTCATCGCATGGACGCAAATGAAATATATGGCCATGAAAAACGGGGTTTTTACCCTTCTTAACGAATGATATTTGAAAAACGGGGTTTTTATAAGATCGACGCCCATTGAAATTTATCCCCCCCCTCCCCCCCGGTTTTTTCCTCAAATTCAATGGGCGTCGATCTTCGAATTGCTTCACAATTCGAATATCATTCGGAACGAATAGCCCATTGAATTATCATTCGTTCCTAAACAAAAACGGAGGGGGGGGGAGGCGGGAAATAAATGATTTGGCCGATACTCTCGTATGATCCAAACCCGTTTTAATGGGTTTGGGTCGCCGGCCAAATCATCTATTTAAAAAAAAAAAAAAAAAAAAAGAAAAAATAATGATGGCCATAAATCAAATTCTCCTTCGTCGAATTTGGGGCTCGCCCCCTGGCTTTTCCATGGAGCTCGCCGACAGGGAAAAGCCCTGAAAATGAGTTTAAATGGCCATCATTATTTTTTCTTTTTTTTTTTTTTTCTGAGGAAAAAACCGGGGGGGGAGGGTGAGGAGAGGAAGAGAGGGTATTTAAATATATACCGCGTTTTTTATAGGCGGGGTTAATAGTCCGTAATTCGGGGTAGATAATTCCTAATTATCTACCCCGAATTACGGACTATTAACCCCGCCTATAAAAAACGCAGTGAAAAAAAGATTGTTGGTGCACTCTCAATGGGTATTTTTCTTCCAGCGGGGTTTTTTTCCTTTTCTGATTGAGCGGCGACCTTCAAATTGCTTCACAATTCGAAGGTTGCCGCCCAACCAGAAACGTGTTTTTTAATTGGGGCTCGCCCCCTGGATTTTGTCATGGAGTTCGCCGACGGGCAAAGCCCTTGTTCTCAAAAAAAAAATTCTTTTTAAAAGCTCCGCCCTGTATATAAATATATTACGGCGAGTTCCAGGGCAAAGCCATGGGGCGAGCCCCAAAATAAATAATATAAAATTCTAAAAGGGTTCGTAGCTTATTTGGATAAAGCACTTGACTTCGGATCAAGATATTGGGGGTTCAAGTCCTCTCGAACTCATTTTAGTTCAGGGCTTTGCCGGTTTTTCTTTTCATTTTTTTTGCGCAGGTTTTTTCGAAGAAAAAACAAGGGAAAAAATAAAAAAAGGGCGTAAGCAGGTTATAAAAAAAGAATCGAACCGACTGAGGGAGGGGGGGATAAAAAATATAGTGGTATTCCCATTATTAAGGGGGGGGGTCCATCTTTTAAAAGATGGACCCCCCCCCTTAATAATGGGAATACCACTATATTTTTTATCCCCCCCTCCCTCAGTCGGTTCGATTCTTTTTTATTTTTGAAAGCGAGCTAATTATTTTTTTGGGGGCGCAAGCGGGATTTGATTTTTTTTTTTTGGGGTTCGGGGCGAGTAAAATGAACCCCCGATCGCGAGTTTTTTTTTTTCTGGGGGGAACGTTTCACTCCTACAAAAAAAATTAGAAAAATATAAAGGACGGCGCCCAGGGAAAAAAAATTCGCCCGGGAGCTCGCCGTAATATATTTATATACAGGGCAAAGCCCTTTACTTCAGGTTTTTCCTTCGGAGGTTTTTTTGCTTTTGGGAAGGGAGAGAAGAGAAGAGAAGAAGAAAATGAACCCCTCTGGGCTTGCCATGGAGCTCGCCTTAATATATTTATATACAGGGCAACTTGACAAGTTTTTGTTTTTATATTATTTAATAAATAAATTAAGGCTCTGCCGGAAGATAATATAAATTTTTGGGCGCTTGGTGTAGGTGGTTAGTCACACTTGACTGAAAATCAAGGGGTTCTAGTTCGATTCTAGAAGTGCCCATTTTTTAAAACCGTTTAAAGAGGAGAGCGGTTCTTACAAAAAGTCATAAACGAGGACCCTTGTCATAAATGACATTTTTTTTTTTTTTGAAAGGATGAATAAATTCATCCTTTCCGTTTTTTTTTTTATTTTTATTAAATAATCTCAGGAATATGCGTCTAGTTTTTTCCGTTAGTTAATTTAGACTACGATTTTCGACCATTTTAATAAATTTGTTTCGCTTGTTAAATCAACAGAAATAAAACTAGGTGCAAGTTCTAACAGATAAAAACTACGCCAATAATAAGTAATAATTCAATAGTTTTTTTTTTTTTTCATCATATTTTAAGGACAACGTCCTGGAGCTCGCCGACAGGACGTTGTCCTTAAAATATGATGAAAAAAAAAAATGAGGGGAAAAGGATTACATCCTTTCCCGACGGACCCCGGTCATAAATGACCGGGGTCCTCGCTCCGCTGCCTTTTCTTTTTTTTTCTGTTTTTGTTTTCCTCCCCCCCCCCCCCTCCCCCCCCTCCGTTTTTGTTTAGGAACGAATGATAATTCAATGGGCTATTCGTTCCGAATGATATTCGAATTGTGAAGCAATTCGAAGATCGACGCCCATTGAATTTGAGGAAAAAACCGGGGGGGAGGGGGGGGATAAATTTCAATGGGCTATTCGGAACAAGAAAAAAACGTTTTACATGGCCATAAAGCATCCATGCTTCTTTCATCGCATGGATGCAAATGAAATATATGGCCATGAAAAACGGGGTTTTTACCCTTCTTAACGAATGATATTTGAAAAACGGGGTTTTTATAAGATCGACGCCCATTGAAATTTATCTCTCTCTCGGAGGAGGAAAACGTTTTCATCCCCCCCCCCTGGAGGGGGGGGAGGCGGGAAAAAAAAACGATGAAAAAAAAAAAAAAAAGAAAAAATAATGATGGCCATAAATCAAATTCTCCTTCGTCGAATTTGGGGCTCGCCCCCTGGCTTTTCCATGGAGCTCGCCGACAGGGAAAAGCCCTGAAAATGAGTTTAAATGGCCATCATTATTTTTTCTTTTTTTTTTTTTTTTCTGAGGAAAAAACCGGGGGGGATAAATTTCAATGGGCTATTCGTAAATTTCCCCCCCGTTTTTCATGGCCATAAAGCATCCATGCTTCTTTCATCGCATGGATGCAAATGAAATATATGGCCATGAAAAACGGGGTTTTTACCCTTCTTAACGAATGATATTCGAATTGGGAAGCAATTCGAAGATCGACGCCCATTGAAATTGGTTCCCAAAAAACGAATAAAATAGGGGATTTGGCCGATACTCTCGTATGATACCCGTTTAATGGGTTTGTATCGCCGGCCAAATCACCTATTTCCAAAAAAAAAATTCTTCGAGAATTTGGGGCTCGCCCCCTGACTACGTCCTGGAGCTCGCCGACAGGACGTTGTCCTTAAAATATGATGAAAAAAAAAAAAATATTTAATATGACAATTTCTAGAATACCTTTTATAGAGCCGAAATTACTAACACAGATTGAAAATCTTAACCGTCAAGGGAAAAAAAAAGTATTAAAAACATGGTCGCGTTCGTCAACTATTGTTCCTATTATGATTGGCCATACAATCGCTATTTATAATGGAAAAGAACATTTACCTATATTAATAACAGAACAAATGGTTGGATGCAAATTGGGAGAATTTGCACTAACTCGTACTTTTCGATCGCATATAAAAAAAAATAAAAAGCTTCGTGGTTAAAGTTAGACTTTTTTTATTGATTTTGTGGATTATCGAAATCAATAGAAAGGTGTTTTTGACCCTAAAAAAATAAAGGGTCAAGTCATTTAAAGAATTGGAGCGGAAAGGATGAATAAATTCATCCTAAAAAAAAATAAAAATGAGGACCCTTGTCATTTATGACAAGGGTCCTCGTTTACTTTATTTTTTTCTTAGGAGGTTTTTTTTTGGACGGGAGAGAAGGGAGAGGGGGGAAAAAAATGAATTTTCCTTAAAAGGGCTTTGTACCTTTTTTAGGAGCGCATTATAAAAAAAAGAATCGGATTTATGCCCAGTCGGTTCGATTCTTTTTTGTGGCGCGTCTTTTTTGGGTTTAGCTAATTTAACAGTTAATTTAGCGAAAAATGGTTAATAATTAAATTCGAATAATCTGTATTGGCTTAAATTTAGTAGAATTTATATTTCTGAAAAAATTTTTTTTTTTAGTTATATTTAGAAGTGGATTTGGAATAAACGGGAAAAAAACAAAAATTTGCCCGGGCTCGCCCTGGCGGAGCCCTAAAATTGAACTATAAAGCTTTTCTTTCTCTACCCAATGGTGTAAAAGCTTTTACACCGCAGGAAAAAAAATGATTTTTAGAGATGTATATTTATTCAAGGAAACTATGCTTTAAGTGGGTACTTCCTTTTTTTACTAAACTTCTAAACTGTTGCGTTTACAGAGAAAGAAAAAGAAAAAAGGGAAACACGCTTCCTAAATTTCTCAAAATTTGGGAAGCGTGTTTCTGGTTTTTCTTGTTTATTAGTAGACCGGTCCGCCATTGCGAACATTAAATATTTTAAACGATTATCCTCATAGGGATCCCTTCTTTTTCAGGGAAAACCTTGCATTTTTCTTTATTTTTAAGAGGGGAATGACTTTTATTCAGGGCGAATTTGGAACAACACGTTTCTGCTTTTTTTTTTCCCGCCTCCCCCCCCCTCCCCCCCCCCTCCGTTTTTGTTTTTTCCTCCCCCCCCCTCCCCCCCCCCTCCGTTTTTGTTTTTTCCTCCCCCCCCCTCCCCCCCCTCCGTTTTTGTTTTTTCCTCCCCCCCCTCCCCCCCCCTCCGTTTTTGTTTTTTCCTCCCCCCCCTCCCCCCCCCTCCGTTTTTGTTTAGGAACGAATGATAATTCAATGGGCTATTCGGAACAAGAAAAAAACGTTTTACATGGCCATAAAGCATCCATGCTTCTTTCATCGCATGGATGCAAATGAAATATATGGCCATGAAAAACGGGGTTTTTACCCTTCTTAACGAATGATATTTGAAAAACGGGGTTTTTATAAGATCGACGCCCATTGAAATTGAGGAAAAAACCGGGGGGGGAGGGGGGGGAGGCGGTAAATAGATGATTTGGCCGATACTCTCGTATGATGCAAACCCGTTTTAATGGGTTTGGACCGCCGGCCAAATCATCTATTTACAAAAAAAAATTCTTCGAGAATTTGGGGCTCGCCCCTTGACTACGTCCTGGAGCTCGCCGACAGGACGTTGTCCTTAAAATATGATGAAAAAAAAAAATGAGGGGAAAAGGATTACATCCTTTCTCGACGGACCCCGGTCATAAATGACTGGGGAAAAATTGGGCCCAATAACAGATGAGCTTCGAATTGTGAAGCAATTTGCAGGTCACGGCCCAATCAGAAACGTGTTGTTCCTGAAAAAAATTCGCCAGGGGTAAGCCCCAGAAAAACAAGAGAAATGTTGAAAGGAAGATCTAAAAGATAAAAAATTAAAAATTCTTATGACTAATAATAAAAATTTCTTTTTTATCAGTCCTGATTTGCTTAGATTTGCATCAACAGCTCCAGTTGTAGCAACTATTTGGTTTGTTATTACAGCAGGTATATTAATTGAATTTAACCGGTTTTATCCTGATTTATTAACTTTCAATCAATTAATTAAATAGAAATAGGGTAACGTTTTTATGCCCTATTTTTTATCTCCCCCTTTTCCCCTCTTTATTTCGTTTTTTCCTCCCCCCCCCTTCCTCCCCCCCTCCGGGGGGGGAGGGGGGGGGGGATAAAATTTCAATGGGCTGTTCGTTCCGAATGATATTCTCTTGAGAAGCAATTCGAAGATCGACGCCCATTGACATTCAGGAAAAAACGAGGACCCTTGTCATAAATGACAAGGGTCCTCATTTTTATTTTTTTTTAGGATGAATTTATTCATCCTTTCCGCTCCAAAGGGGAGGCGAGGACAGAATATAAAAAAAAACTACCCCCCCTGTGTATCTTTTTATCTCTCCCCTCTTACCCCTACGAAGGGGTAAGAGGGGAGAGATAAAAAGATACGCAGGGGGAGGGTAGTTTTTTTGTAGCATTTATATTTTTAGAAGGGGACGCAAGCGGCTTTTTAAGTGGGGGGGGGGCGGGTAAATTTAAAGGAGCTTTTATTTAATAGCAAATAAACGCTCCTTTAAATTTACCCGCTCCCCCCCACTTAATCCAATTTCTTTCCGTTTTTAAATTTTGAATTGAATTGGGGCTCGCCCCATGGCTTTGCCCTGGAGCTGGCCTACAGGGCAAAGCCCTTATAATTTTGAAATTTAATTCTAATTGACTTCTAAATGGATTTAATTTTAGAGCTTACCCCTTCGGATTGCTCTGGAGTTCGCCGACAGGGCAAGCCCTTACCTTTATTTTAACCTTAAATTCCACCGTTTTTTTTTAAGTGAAAATTGATGGTGTCACTCGCCATCTCGCTATTTTGGGAGATTAATTTTATTGAATTGTCGAGTAAAGACGTTATAATTAAAAAATTGGGGGCGCAAATTTTTTAATTGTAAAAAATCCAAAAAAAAAAAAAAATTTAAAATGGCCAAAAAAAGTATGGTTGAACGTGAAAAAAAACGTTTATATTTAGTAAAAAAATACAGTGCACGAAGAAAAAATTTAAAACAGAAAATAAAAACTTCTGAAAATTACGAAACAAAATATTTATTATTTTGTAAACTTATGAAATTACCAAAAAATAGTTCTTCTATCCGATTGCATAATCGTTGTAAAATAACAGGTCGACCTCGAGGATATTATCGAGATTTTGGTTTATCTAGAATGACATTAAGAGAATTATTTCATGAAGGTTTATTACCTGGGGTAACAAAAGCTAGTTGGTAATAAAAAAAGCAAAAGACATTCGATAAATCGAATGTCAAAGCGAAAAGCTTTTTATACCTTTCCCGACGAAACCCGGTCATTTATGACCGGTGTTCTCGTTTTTCCCACGTTTCAATAGTGCTCTTTCGGTGTCTTTTTTTAAAAGGACTCGTAATTAGTTTTTTACTAGGGCACCATAGAAAGAGATTTAATTAATATTTATGTGGTCTACAGGGCGAGAAAAAACAAAAATTCGCCCGGGCTCGCCCTGGCGGAGCCCTGAAAAAAATTCTTCGAGAATTTAAAAATATGATGGAAAAAAAAAAAAAAGAGTCCCCTCTTTTTTTTTTTTTTCTGGTGGGACGTAAGCGTATTTTAATGTGCATTAAAAAAAAACGTTTGTGCTCTTTAACTTTCTGTCTTCAACCGACAGGAAGAAGACGAAATAATATTATTATCGGGAAGGCTCCGCCAGGGCAATCTTTTTTCCCGGTTCAGATTGGTTTTTTGTTTTTGGGAGGAGAAAGGGTTCGAAGAATTTTTTTTTTTGTAAATAGATGATTTGGCCGGCGATCCAAACCCATTAAAACGGGTTTGGATCGCCGGCCAAATCATCTATTTACAAAAAAAAACCAATTTCAATGGGCTATTCGTTCCGAATGATATTCGAATTGAGAAGCAATTCGAATATCGACGCCCATTGAAATTGGGGGGGAAAAACAAAACAATAAAAAAAAATTATTGGGCCCAATCTGAAACGTGTTTTTCCCGCCGAGGCAGGAAAAAAAAATCGCTTAAAGTCCCCCCCCCTCCCCCTTTCTTCCGTTTTGTTTTTGGAGTTCATTTTGGGATTTTCTTCCCCCCCCCCCCTCCCCCCCCCGGTTTTTTTCCTCAGAAAAAAAAAAAAAAAGAAAAAATAATGATGGCCATTTAAACTCATTTTCAGGGCTTTTCCCTGTCGGCGAGCTCCATGGAAAAGCCAGGGGGCGAGCCCCAAATTCGACGAAGGAGAATTTGATTTATGGCCATCATTATTTTTTCTTTTCATCGTTTTCCGCCTCCCCCTCCCCTGGAGGGGGAGGAAATAGATGATTTGGCCGGCGACCCAAACCCATTAAAACGGGTTTGGATCATACGAGAGTATCGGCCAAATCATCTATTTCCCGCCTCCCCCTCCAGGGGAGGGGGAGAAAAACGTTTTCCTCCCCCTCCAGGGGGGAGGGGGGGGATAAATTTCAATGGGCGTCGATCTTCGAATTGCTTCACAATTCGAATATCATTCGTTCCAATAGCCCATTGAAATTTTAAATTCCCCCTCTTTAAACAAAAACAGAAAAAAAAAAAAATGAAAGGAATGATGGCCATTTAAACTCATTTTCAGGGCTTTTCCCTGTCGGCGAGCTCCATGGAAAAGCCAGGGGGCGAGCCCCAAATTCGACGTAGGAGAATTTGATTTATGGCCATCATTCCTTTCATTTTTTTGTTTTTGGGAGGAGAAAGGGTTCGAAGAATTTTTTTTTTTCCAAAAAAAAAAACCAATTTCAATGGGCGTCGATCTTATAAAAACCCCGTTTTTCAAATATCATTCGTTAAGAAGGGTAAAAACCCCGTTTTTCATGGCCATATATTTCATTTGCATCCATGCGATGAAAGAAGCATGGATGCTTTATGGCCATGTAAAACGTTTTTTTCTTGTTCCGAATAGCCCATTGAATTATCATTCGTTCCTAAACAAAAACGGAGGGGGGGGGGGAGGGGGGGGGGAGGAAAAAACGGAAAGCTCGCCCCAAAAACAAAACGGAGGGGGGAGAGGGCGCAATATAAAAAAAAAGCCGTAAAACGAATATAAAATATAAATATTATGATGTCAGATTTTATCTTAAATTTTGAACAAAATTATCAATTTTTAAATTTTATAGCTCCGGCGGAGCCTTTTAATTATTCTTTTTTCTTTAATGGTTTAAATTCCATGTTAATGATTGGAGAAATAAAAATTGGGGAACATTTTTACTGGAATCTATTTAATACAAATAATATTTTCTTATTAATACATGGACAAGTTGTAATTACTGCAACTTTAGTTTTTTTAATTATTATTACATTTAGTTTTGCAGCTAATCGTCAATTAAAACCTACACCAGAAGGTCTTCAGAATAGTAGTGAATATTTAACAGAATTTATTCGTGATTTAACAAAAACTCAGATTGGAACTGAATCTAATTATTTAAATTGGGTTCCTTTTACTGGAACATTATTTTTATTTATTTGGATCTCTAACTGGACAAGTCTTATTCCTTTTCGTTTAATATCTTTACCAGAAGGAGAGTTAACTCCGCCAACTGTTGATATAAATGTAACTACAGCTTTAGCACTTTTAACTTCGATTGCTTATTTCTATGCTGGTATCAGTAAAAAAGGCCTTTTAAATGTCTTAAGAGCTAGACTGAATCCTCTCACGTTACTAGAAGATTTTACAAAACCGTTATCGTTATCATTTCGATTATTTGGAAATATTTTAGCTGATGATTTAGCTGTGAGTGTATTAGTTTTATTAGTTCCATTATTTATACCAGTTCCATTAATGTTATTAGGTTTATTTACAAGTAGTATTCAAGCTTTAGTTTTTTCCACATTAGCGGCAGCTTATATTGGCGAAAGTCTTGAGGATCATCATTAATAAATCTTCTTTCTTTTATGGCATTTATGAAATTTAATTGGCGGGAGCTGGATTTGAACCAACGACCTCAAGATTATGAGCCTTACGAGTTAACCAAACTACTCCATCCCGCGATATTTTGTCGTATATTTTTAGGAGAATTGAATCTCTTGTTTTATTTGGAGCTTGTCCCCTGGTTATATTAAACCTTCGGGAATGGAAAGGAACTAGCCGTAATATATTTATATACAGGGCGGAGCACTTTATGCTCCTTTCTTTTATTGAATATATTGTCAAAAATTAAGAAAGTCAATTTTTCTTTTTAATACAACGTAAACTCCTGGAAGCTCTCTAATTCTAGATTATTATCTCTCAATTTTTAGCACTATTTTGCAGAAACAACCCATTTTCTTCTAAGAGTGAAACGTTGGGTTCTTACCGTCCTTACCCTCTTTAGCCCAAACCCTTGATATAACTGATATAAATTATATCAGTTATATCAAGGGTTTGGGCTAAAGAGGGTAAGGACGGTAAGAACCCAACGTTTCACTCTTAGAAGAAAATGGGTTGTTTCTGCAAAATAGTGCTAAAAATTGAGAGATAATAATTTATGCAAAATTTAATAAGTTATGTTCGATAAAAAATTTAGGCTCCTTTGGGGCTAAACATATTGAAATAATCTTGCCCAGCTTTTGCTAAAAGCTCTTTTATTTCAGGTGTAAAATCATTAGAAGATTCCACAATTTTATAATAATTAGTACGTCCTAAATATTCTACAAAACCACTAAGAAATTCATTAATTTTTTCTACTGGAAGCTTGTCACAAATGTCTGTAGATGTAACAATATAAATTCTAGCAACTTGCTCAGAAACTGAAAGTGGGGAAGCTTGTCTTTGTTTTAAAGATTCACGAACTCGTGCTCCTTTTTCTAAAATTGAACGAGTTTCTGGATCCAGGTCACTTGCGAATTGAGTAAATGCCTTTAATTCTTCATATTGTGCTAGTTGAAGTTTTAAAGAACCAGCTACTCTTTTCATAATTTTTGTTTGAGCCGCTCCTCCTACTCGCGATACACTAATACCAATATTTATTGCTGGTCGAAGTCCCGCATTGAATAGATCCGACGAGACAAACAATTGTCCATCTGTTATCGAGATAACGTTAGTTGGTATGTATGCAGAAACATCCCCTTCTTGCGTTTCAACAATAGGAAGAGCGGTCATACTTCCATCCCCAAGATCAGAATTTAATTTTGCTGCTCTTTCTAATAAACGAGAATGTAAGTAAAATACATCCCCTGGATAAGCTTCCCGTCCTGGTGGTCTACGTAACAATAAAGACATTTCACGATAAGCCTGTGCTTGTTTTGATAAATCATCGTAAATTACTAGCGTCGATTTCCCTTTATACATAAAGTATTCCGCTAAGGAGGCTCCAGTATAAGGTGCTAAAAATCTTAAAGTCGCCGCCGAGTCGGCAGTAGCACTAACAATAATACTATATTTTAATGCGTCTCGTTCTTGAAGTGTTTTTACAACTTGAGCAACGGATGAAGATTTTTGACCAATTGCTACATAAATACAAATTACATCTTTACCTTGCTGATTTAAAATAGTATCTACGGCTATTGCTGTTTTTCCAGTTTGTCTATCACCAACAATTAATTCACGTTGCCCTCGTCCAATTGGGATCATTGAATCAATTGCCGTAATTCCTGTTTGTAAAGGTTCACAAACCGAACGACGACTAATAATTCCAGGAGCTGGGGACTCAATCATACGAGTTTCTTTGGTTTTAATTTTTCCCTTTCCATCGATTGGTGTAGCTAAGGAATTTATTACTCGTCCTAAATAATCATTACTTACAGGAATTTGGGCTACATTTCCCGTAGCGCGTACTAACGTACCTTCTTGAATATTTCGGCCTTCACCCATTAAAACCACTCCTACATTATTTGCTTCGAGATTAAGAGCTAAACCAATTGTGTTATCCGCAAATTCTAATAATTCACCAGCCATTACTTGCTCTAATCCATAAACACGAGCGATACCATCTCCAACGCTCATTACAACTCCAACGTTAGAGTATTTGACCTTTTGGTCGTAAAGTTCTAATTGTTGTGCGATAATGCTGGAAATTTCGTCAGGCTTTATTTTTACCATAAATTTTTTGTTTTTATTATTTATTATTAACTTCCGTTCTGTTACGAAAAGATATATTTTTCTCCTCTCTCTCCCTCCGGTTTTTCTCCCCAGAAAAAAAGAAAAAAAAGATTCATAATGATGGCCATTTAAACTCATTTTCAAATTCGATGAAGGAGAATTTGATTTATGGCCATCATTATTTTTTTTTATGGGAGGAAAACGTTTTTTTTTCCCGCCTCCCCCCCCCTCCCCCCTGGAGGGGGGGGGAGGCGGGAAATAGATGATTTGGCCGGCGACCCAAACCCATTAAAACGGGTTTGGATCATACGAGAGTATCGGCCAAATCATCTATTTCCCGCATCCCCCCCCTCCCCCCTGGAGGGGGGGGGGAGGGGGGGGGAGGCGGGAAAAAAAAACGTTTTCCTCCCAATTTTAATGGGCGTCGATCTTCGAATTGCTTCACAATTCGAATATCATTCGTTCCGAATAGCCCATTGAAATTTTAAATTCCCCCTCTTTAAACAAGAACAGAAAAAAAGAAAAAAAAGATTCATAATGATGGCCATTTAAACTCATCTTCAAATTCGACGAAGGAGAATTTGATTTATGGCCATCATTATTTTTTTTTATGGGAGGAAAAAAAAAAAAAAAGAAGGGAATGATGGCCATTTAAACTCATTTTCAGGGCTTTTCCCTGTCGGCGAGCTCCATGGAAAAGCCAGGGGGCGAGCCCTAAATTCGACGAAGGAGAGTTTGATTTATGGCCATCATTCCCTTCTTTTTTTTTTTTTTTCATCGCCCTCACGGGTTCGAAGAATCAAAAAACGAATAAAATAGGTGATTTGGCCGGCGATCCAAACCCATTAAAACGGGTTTGTATCATACGAAAGTATAGGCCAAATCCCCTATTTTATTCGTTTTTTGGGATACAAACCCAATAAAATGGGCGTCGATCTTATAAAAACCCCGTTTTTCAAATATCATTCGTTAAGAAGGGTAAAAACCCCGTTTTTCATGGCCATATATTTCATTTGCATCCATGCGATGAAAGAAGCATGGATGCTTTATGGCCATGTAAAACGTTTTTTTCTTGTTCCGAATAGCCCATTGAAATTTTAAATTCCCCCTCTTTAAACAAGAACAGAAAAAAAAAAAAAAAAAGAGGGGAAAAGGATTACATCCTTTCCCGACGGACCCCGGTCATAAATGACCGGGGTCCTCGCTCCGCCGCCTTTTCTTTAAAAAAAAAGGATGTAATTTTAATGGGCTATTCGTTCCGAATGATATTCGAATTGAGAAGCAATTCGAAGATCGACGCCCATTGAAATTCAGGAAAAAAATTCGCGGGGGAATGATGGCCATTTAAACTCAATTTCAGGGCTTTTCCCTGTCGGCGAGCTCCATGGAAAAGCCAGGGGGCGAGCCCCAAATTCGACGAAGGAGAATTTGATTTATGGCCATCATTCCCTTAATTTTTTTTTTTTTTCATCGTTTTTTTTTTTTTAAAAAAGATAGTAGAAAACAATCAACAGTTTATTTTTGAGATTTGCTTTGCAAATTTTTTTCTCTTGGGCTAAAATAAAAATCGAATTCGATTCTCTCTAGAGATTATTCAATTTATTTTATTTTCATTCTTAAAATTTTTCAAATTAATTAAATAAGTAAAGGTTTGAAAAAGATCCGCTCGCGCTACTAGGACCCCCATAATTTATTATCGGGGTCCGTCCAAAAAAATTTTTTTTTTTTCTGTTTTTGTTTTCCTCCCCCCCCCTACCCCCCCCCCCTCCCAAGGTTTTTCCCCCCAGAAAAAAAAAAGAAGGGAATGATGGCCATTTAAACTCATTTTCAGGGCTTTTCCCTGTCGGCGAGCTCCATGGAAAAGCCAGGGGGCGAGCCCCAAATTCGACGAAGGAGAATTTGATTTATGGCCATCATTCCCCCGCGAATTTTTTTCCTGAATTTCAATGGGCGTCGATCTTCGAATTGCTTCTCAATTCGAATATCATTCGGAACGAATAGCCCATTAAAATTTTATCCCCCCCCTCCCCCCCCCCGGTTTTTTCCTCAAATTCAATGGGCGTCGATCTTCGAATTGCTTCACAATTCGAATATCATTCGGAACGAATAGCCCATTGAATTATCATTCGTTCCTAAACAAAAACGGAGGGGGGGGGAGGGGAGGAAAAAAAAGAAAAGGCGGCGGAGCGAGGACCCCGGTCATTTATGACCGGGGTCCGTCGGGAAAGGATGTAATCCTTTTCCCCTCTTTTTTTTTTTTTTTCATCGCCCTCACGGGTTCGAAGAATTTTTTTTTGGAAATAGGTGATTTGGCCGGCGATCCAAACCCATTAAAACGGGTTTGTATCATACGAAAGTATAGGCCAAATCCCCTATTTCCAAAAAAAAACCAGAAAAACCGCTCCCCTCTTTTGGAAGATAAAAATTTTTTTAGGGAGCTCGCCAACATATTTTTCCTTCGGAGGTTTTTCCGAAGGAAAAACAAAGGGCTTCGCCCGGGAGCTTGCCGACATTTTTTTAATTTTTTTTGTTCTTACCAGTTTTACCCTATCTGTAAGAAGGGAACGGTTTTTTTCTTACTTGATTTTTTTAGGGCTCCGCCGGGGCGAAAAATTTATGACAACTTGAATAATTTGGATTCATCAAGGTTTTCTTTACGTTAAAGCTATAAGATGCAATAAAAATGAAAACTTGAATGATCTTGTTTTTATATTAAATTGGGCTACCAAAAATGCGGATCGTGATCAATTAGGAAAAGATATTAATGTTTTAAACGAAATTCATGAATCAGCTATAGAAAAAAAAACTGAGCAGGACCAATTGATCACAAAATTGTACATTGAATTTATTGAATGCGAGCCTTGTATATTTGAAATAGAAGAAGAATTGAGAAATCGTCTAGAATCTCTACAAAATATTCAATCCTTCCTTCAATCTGTCGAGGAAGTTACAATTGATCAATTTCGGTCAGATTTATAAAGTCGAGGAAGTTATAAAGTAGAAGATGAAAATGTTTTTAAGGCGTTAGAAGAAATAGGAACGATCCTTTTTAATGAAAAAGAAGAATTGGGATTAGAAAAAGTTAGTTCAGATTCAAAATATTACCAAGATCCAAAAGTGCAAAAGATGAAAAGATTTGTAAATAAAAACTATGATAGTACCTCGCCACCATGCTTTGATTTTTTATTTTTTGTGGATATGAACCCTAATTTTGTAAACGAAAAGTCATGAAAAGAAGCTCTTAGCAAAATCAAAAGGATGGACAAGTCAAGCGATAATTGGTAGTAAATTTTTTCTCTAAATCGACAGCGAGAAAAAAAACGATGATAAAAACGATAAATAAAACCGGAAAACTCGCCCCAAAAAAAAGAGGGGAAAAGGATTAAATCCTTTCCCGACGGACCCCGGTCATAAATGACCGGGGTCTTCGCTTTCGTCTGTCTCCCTATAATAAAAATAAATAATGAGAATTTATCGGCCGCGAGACAAGAAAAGCAGAAAAGATGTATAAAATTATCTTTTTCGAACGGCACATGGTATTTTATTTTCACCGACGGGCCTCGCAATTATTCAAATTGCGAGGCCCTCATCTTTTTCTGACAGACCCTGGCAATTTATTGCCGGGGTCTTGATTTTTCTTTTCAAAAGGGACGTTCATTTCACTCGCGGCATTTTCCCGACGGACTACGGTCATTTATGACCAGGGTCCTCGTTTTCTAAACTAAAATATACTCTCAAATAATATATTTTTTTAATCCCCTCTTCCCCCTCCGGAGTTTTTTCCTCAGAAAAAACGAAATAGAAGAGGAAGGGAACAACACGAGGACCCTTGTCATAAATGACAAGGGTCCGTCGGGAAAGGATGAATTTATTCATCCTTTCCGCTTTTAAGGTTAAATAAAAATAGCGTTTATTTTGGGATTTTCCTTCGGAAAACCGTAAAGCTCTCGGCTTAATTCGCATTATTAAGGAAGAAAAAAAAAAAAAAAAAGCTGTCGCTGCCATTTCTTTTTTTCCTCCCCCCCCAAAAAAAAAAAAAAAAAATTCCTGAAAAATGAATCGACCGGGCATAAATCCGATTTTCTTTCGTCAGGGCACCGACCTGACGAAAGAAAATCGGATTTATGCCCGGTCAATTCATTTTTTTGGCGACATTTTTACCTCTCAAATTGTAGTCCGGGTTTTAGTAAGTTAAATTCTTACTAAAACCTATAAAATTATTGTTTATTTAGCTGCTTTTTAATGGGTTTAAATAAGACTTTACCTCTGGAGGAGGGGAGTGAAAATGCCGCAAAAAAAACCCTTTTTCTCACTCTCTCCCTCCAGAGGAAAACAGTTTTTTCTGTTTTATTATTTAGTTTCTTCTGTTTTATTATTTGTTTTTTACCCCCCCCCCGGCGAAGCCCTTGTTTCTTTCTTTTTTTTTCTTTCCTGCGAATTTTTTTCCCCCCCCCCCCCCCCCCCCCCCCCCCTCCCCCCCCCGGAGGGGGGGGGAGGAAAAAAATAAATAGCAGCGACAGCTTTTTTTTCCGAAGGAAGGGCTTCGCCCTGTATATAAATATATTACGGCGAGCTCCCGGGAGATGCGATCGGGGGTTCATTTTGGGATTTTCCTCCTCCGGGGGGGAGGAAAAACCGGAAAGCTCGCCCCGAACCCCAAAAATCAATAGATTATTTTCGCTCTGGCAGAGCGGAAAGGTTTTGACCTCTCTTGGGGGGGGGCGGATTAAACCTCGGTCATAAATAACCGAGGTTCTCGTTTTTTTCGGGAACAACACGTTTCATATTTAAATATGTTGAGTTTTTAACATTCGGAATAACAAGAGTCGAACTTGTATTACTATCTCCCAAAGATAGGGTCATGCCATTAGACTATATCCCGATTTTTTGGAGCTTTCCCCAAAAAAATCATAATCTTCAGAGATGTGCATTAATAAATTTTTGGGCTCGCCCCTAGCTATATAAATCATGCCCTTTTTTTTTTTTTCTGTTTTTGTTTTCCTTCCCCCCCCCTCCCCCCCCTCCCAAGGTTTTTCCCCTCATTTTTTTTTTTTCATCATATTTTAAGGACAACGTCCTGTCGGCGAGCTCCAGGACGTAGTCAGGGGGCGAGCCCCAAATTCTCGAAGAATTTTTTTTGGAAATAGGGGATTTGGCCGGCAATCCAAACCCATTAAAACGGGTTTGTATCATACGAGAGTATCGTCCAAATCCCTTATTTTATTCGTTTTTTGGGAACCAATTTCAATGGGCGTCGATCTTCGAATTGCTTCTAAGAAAAATATCATTCGGAACGAATAGCCCATTGAAATTGGGGGGAACGTTTCACTCCTACAAAAAAGGGGAAAAGGATGTAATCCTTTTCCCCTCTTTTTTTTTTTTTTCTGTAGGAAAAACCGTTCCCCTCTTTGGGAGGAGAAAGGGAGCTCGCCGACGGGTTGGTGCCCTAAACTTTATGAGTAATTTTGCGCACGATTCTTTTTAAAAAAAGATAACATACTCTAACATTATTTTATTTAGATTCGTCCCGTGTTCGGGACGAATCTAAATAAAATAATGTTAGAGTAGATCTAATCCGTCGTACATAAATAAAGAGGGAGATAAAAAACGAGTTCGTAAATTATATTTTGGAAATTGCCGCAAATATATGCGCCCCCATATAAAAATTCTAATTATGAAATTTATGTGGTAAAATTTAAGGAATTTGTCAAATAAACCATTTGTTTTATTAATTAATATAATTTAAACCCCCTCCCTCCTCTATTTCGTTTTTTCCTCCCCCCCCCCTTCCCCCCCCCTCCGGGGGGGGGGGGAGGAAAAAACGAAATAGAGGGGGGAGGGCGTGAGAAAGTAAAATCTAAGAGTGAAACGTTGGGCGGATAACGGGACTTGAACCCGCAATCTTTGTCGTCACAAGACACTGAATTAACCAATTATACTATACCCACCATTAAATTTTTAGAAATTGGAGCTATATATTTATATTATTACCGGAAAAAACGTTTTTTTTCCCGCTTCCCCCCCCTCCCCCCCCCCGGAGGGGGGGGAGGCGAGGGGAGGCGGGAAATAGATGATTTGGCCGATATTCTTGTATGATCCAAACCCGTTTTAATGGATTTGGATCGCCGACCAAATCACCTATTTTAAAAATAAAAAAATTCTTCGAGAATTTGGGGCTCGCCCCCTGACTACGTCCTGGAGCTCGCCGACAGGACGTTGTCCTTAAAATATGATGAAAAAAAAATGAGGGGAAAAGGATTACATGCTTTCCCGACGGACCCCGGTCATAAATGACCGGGGTCCTCGCTCCGCTGCCATTTCTTTTTTTTTTTTTTGGGCGGCGAGCTTCAAATTGCTTCACAATTCGAAGGTCATCTGTTATAGTGCACTATCTGAAACGAGAAAAAAACAATTCGCCATAAAAATTAACGTAATAAAAAGGTTTTTATATAAAAATCCCGCGAGTGAAATGAACGCTCTCTTATATATTTAATTCTTTATTATTAGTCAATTTTTCGCCCCGGCGGAGTTTTAAAATTTTTTATTGCCAAGCCCAGGGGTGTGAGTCCTAATTTTTCGCCCCGGCGGAGCCCTAAAAATATCGGCTTCGCTCCAGGGCAATAATATATTTATAATAGACAGGGGGCAATTTTTTTTCCGTTTCAGATAGTGCACTATAACGGATGACCTTCAAATTGCTTCACAATTTCAAAATCATTCGTTATTGGGCCCAGAAAAAAAAAAAAAAATTCGCCCAAAATAAATGCCGCAAAAAAAAGCCTTTTTCTCACTCCCCCCTTTCTCTCTTTTCCAACCCGTGAGGGCGAAGAAAAAAACCTCCGTAGGAAAAACATACGCAAAAAAAAGGGGTGCCCCATATATAAAAAAAAACATATATTTCATTTGCATCTATTCGATTTTTTTTTTTTTATAACCTTTATGTTTTTTTTTATATATGGGGCACCCCTTTTTTTTTATATTGCGCTGCTTGCTTTTTCTTTAAAAAAAAAATTAAGGGCAACGCCCCGTCGGCGAGCTCCAGGGCGTAGTCAAGGGGCGAGCCCCAAATTGTTTTTTCCGAACCTCCCCCCCTATGGAGGGAGGGGGAGGGGGGGGAGGGGAAAAAACCTCTGAACATCCGCTTGCGCCCTTTAAAAAAAATATTAGGAACTGGACAAAACTAATTTATACCTACTATCAGATTTGAACTGATGATAAACCGCGTATGAAACGGTTGCCTTGACCTCTAGACTAAGTAGGTATTTTTCAAGCTCCGCGGGGGGGAAAGTTCCGAATAGCTCATTGAAATTGGTTTTTTTTTTGGAAAAAAAAAAAAATTCTTCGAGAATTTGGGGCTCGCCCCCTGACTACGTCCTGGAGCTCGCCGACAGGACGTTGTCCTTAAAATATGATGAAAAAAAAAAAAAAGGGGGGGGGGGAGGGGGGGGGGGAGGAAAAACCGGAAAGCTCGCCCCAAATTGTCGGCATAATAAATATATTAGCTCCTTTCCTCCCCAAAGGATTTATATAGCCAGGGGGCGAGCCTTATAAAACGACTGACCCCGATAATAAATTATCGGGGTCCTCTTCGCGCAAGCCGATCTTTTTTTTGTATTATAAATATATTATTGCCATGGAGCGAAGCCGATATTATTTATAATTGACTGCCTCTACATTCGTGGTTTTCGAGAAAAACCGGAAGAGGGAGGGAAATAAAAAAAGAATCGGATTTATGTTTTGTCGGTCCAATTCAGAGGGAAACGAAATTATAATGCGCTCTAAGATTTTCCCTTCCAAAAAAGATTATATTTTACACGGCCTGCCCCGCGGACTACATGAATGGTTACTTGTCAACATGCCTTTTTTGGCGATGGCTTTTTTAATTTTGGGCTGACTATAACTTTTTTTTTCCCGTTTCAGATTGGGCTTAATAACGAATGACCTTCAAATTGTGAAGCAATTTGAAGGTCATTCGTTATTAAGCCCAATCTGAAACGAGAAAAAAAAATAGCCCAAAAATAAAAGAGCGTAAAATAAGAAGATCGTACTCTAAAATCCAGCGAATTTTAAAAATTTGTTTGACTCAAGTTGATTGTATAAAAATCAAAATGTCCTTGGTATTGACAAAAATATTAAATTTGTATTAAAATTTAACATAAGTATTATTTAAATTTATCAAATTTGTCAAAATTTTGAAACTTACCCCCCTCTCCCTCCGTTTTGTTTTTTCCTCAGGAGCGCAAGCGAGTTGGAGGAAAAAAAACAAAACGGAGGGAGAGGGGAGAGAGAGATAAATAATCAAGGTTCGCAGGGCGGTTTACATGAATACGTCTGTGCGACGTGCCTTCAAAATGACAAATTTATAAGTCAACATTAAATAGGTTCATATTTTAAGGACAACGTCCTGTCGGCAAGCTCCAGGACGTAGTCAGGGGGTTCATTTTGGGATTTTCCTCCCCTCCCCGGAGGGGGGGGAGGAAAATCCCAAAATGAACCCCCTGGCTTTTCCATGGAGCTCGCCGTAATATATTTATATACTGGGAAAAGCCCTGAAAATGAGTTTAAATGGCCATCATTCCCCCGCGAATTTTTTTCCTGAATTTCAATGGGCGTCGATCTTCGAATTGCTTCTCAATTCGAATATCATTCGGAACGAATAGCCCATTAAAATTTTATCCCCCCCCTCCCCCCCCCCGGTTTTTTCCTCAAATTCAATGGGCGTCGATCTTCGAATTGCTTCACAATTCGAATATCATTCGGAACGAATAGCCCATTGAATTATCATTCGTTCCTAAACAAAAACGGAGGGGGGGGGAGGGGGGGGAGGAAAAAAAAGAAAAGGCGGCGGAGCGAGGACCCCGGTCATTTATGACAGGGGTCCGTCGGGAAAGGATGTAATCCTTTTCCCCTCTTTTTTTTTTTTTTTTTTCTGGGGAGAAAAACCTTGGAGGGGGGGGAGGGGAAAAACAAAACAATAAAAAAAAAATTTATTGAACTCAATCTGAAACGGGAAAAAAAAAATAGCCCTAAAATTTTTTCCGCTTGTGCTGCGCGCTTTGAGGAGGAGGGCGAGATTTATATAGCCAGGGGGCAAGCTCCAATTTTGTTTTCGACGCACCAATTTTGTTTTCAAAATTAACATAAATGAGCAGCCAGTGTTATATACTAAATTCCAAAAAATTTAAAGTATAAAGTCTTTTTTCTCACTGAGATTATAGCCAGTAATAACTCTGGTAAATCGGTCCTTTTTCCCACTGAGATTTTTCCCCGTGATGACGATGTTAAATCTCAGTGGGAAAAAGGACCGTTCATTTTACTGGCGGGTAAAATTTTTTGGAGAAATGGCTGAGTGGTTGAAAGCGAAAGCTTCCTAAGCTTTTGAAGATTTTAATCTTCCGAGAGTTCAAATCTCTTTTTCTCCATAAATAAAATTAATGCCGCAAAAAAAAAGCCCCCCCGCGGAGCTTTTTATCCTGTAAAATTGGTCATATACTTGAAAAAATTGAAAGAAGAATGGATGCCCCCCCGCGTAGCTTTATGGCCAATTTTACAGGATAAAAAGCTCCGCGGGGGGGCTTTTTTTTTTAGGCTTTTAAAATTAATTTTAATTTCTTTCGGCAGAGCCCTAAAATTAATGCTACAAAAAAAAGCCTCCCCGCGGAGCTTTTTATTCTGTAAAATTGGCCATATACTTGATCCATATTTTTGTGGAGGGCGAAAAAGATGGGCTATTCGGATCGAATGATATTCTCCAGGAAGGGAGAGAATAAAATCAACGCCCATTGAAAGTAAGAGAGAGGAAACCGATGAAAGAAAAATGGATGCCCTCCCGCGTAGCTTTATGGCCAATTTTACAAGATAAAAAGCTCTGCTTCCTTCCCAAAGGATTTATATTGCGCCCTCCCCCCTCCTACCCCCTCTCCGGAGGGAAGGAGGGGGGGGGTTTAAAAATTAATTAGATTTTTAAATTGTCGGCGAGCTCTAAAGCAAAGCCATATATATAAATATATACAAAGGGGGCGCAAGCGACATTTTAAAAAATTGTCCGTAAGCAGCATTAAAAATATTTTTTCCATTTATTTGTAATTTTTAATTAAAAGGGTTTTGCCGAGGCGTTAATTTTATTTTCTTCTGGCGGAGCCCTAATTAAAAAAATAATTTTTGAGGGGAGAAAGGAGCCCTAATAAAAAAATCATTTTTGAGGGGAAAAAAGCATAATAAATATTTTAATTTTTGAGGGGAAAAAAGCATAATAAAAAAAAATAATTCCTCCGCGGCCGCATATTTTTACCGCCGAGGCGGGAAAAATTTGTTTTATATATTCGTAATTTTTAATTAGGGCTCCGCCAGGGTTCATTTTACTCGCCCGGGCGAAAAATATTTTAATTTTTGAGGGGAGAAAGGAGCCGCGGACGGAAAAATATTTTCCCGCCTCGGCGGTTTTTTTTTAATATGCTTTTTTCCCCTCAAAAATTATTTTATTTTTGTTCGCAGCCGCATAAATTTTAAATCTCTTTTTGGTATAATTAGTGATTTAAAATTAAATTCAAGGAAGCAGCACATTATAAAAAAATACTTTTTTTTGCAGCATTTAAAATTAAATTTTAAAATCCAGATCTGTTATAATTGTTGAATTTAAAATTAAAGGCTTTGCTCTGTATATAAATATATTACGGCGAGCTCCAAGGAAAAAAAAAAATTTCGCCATAAGGCGAGCTCCAAAATCAAAATATGGGTTTGCAAACCTGTATTTGTAGTTTTATTCAGTGCCTTTTTTTAAAATAAAATTCTGCCTATCATTAAAAATGCCGCGCGCGTCTTTTTAATTAGTTATAAATGACATTTTTCGCCCTGGCGGAGCTATAAATTTTTATTTTTTTCCTAATTTCGCTTCCTTCTTAATCGAACTGACTGGACATTTCATGCATATTCCGATATTTATTTTTTTTGTGAGAGGGCGCATCCGCGGAGCTTTTTATTTAGCCCCGGCGGGGTTTTTTTCCTGTTTCAAATTAGGGAGTGACCTTTAAATTGCTTCATAATTCGAAGCTCGTCCGTTATTGGGCTCAATTTTTCCCCCACAAAAAAAAAAAAAAAAAGAGGGGAAAAGAATTACATCCTTTCCCGACGGACCCCGGTCATAAATGACCGGGGTCCTCGCTCCGCTGCTTTTTCTTTTTTTTCCTCCCCCCCCTCCTTTTTTTTTTTAACCCCCCCCCCCCCCCCCCCCCCCGCGGGGGGGGGGGAGGGGGGGGATAAAATTTCAATGGGCTATTCGTTCCGAATGATATTCGAATTGCTTCTCAATTCGAAGATCGACGCCCATTTTATTGGGTTTGTATCCCAAAAAACGAATAAAATAGGGGATTTGGCCGATACTCTCGTATGATACAAACCCGTTTTAATGGGTTTGGATCGCCGGCCAAATCCCCTATTTTATTCGTTTTTTGATTCTTCGAACCCTTTCTCCTCCCAAAAACAAAAAAATGAAAGGAATGATGGCCATAAATCAAATTCTCCTTCGTCGAATTTGGGGCTCGCCCCCTGGCTTTTCCATGGAGCTCGCCGACAGGGAAAAGCCCTGAAAATGAGTTTAAATGGCCATCATTCCTTTTATTTTTTTTTTTTTTCTGTTTTTGTTTTCCTCCCCCCCCCCCCTCCCCCCCCTCCGTTTTTGTTTAGGAACGAATGATAATTCAATGGGCTATTCGTTCCGAATGATATTCGAATTGTGAAGCAATTCGAAGATCGACGCCCATTGAATTTGAGGAAAAAACCGGGGGGGAGGGGGGGGATAAATTTCAATGGGCTATTGGAACGAATGATATTCGAATTGTGAAGCAATTCGAAGATCGACGCCCATTGAAATTTATCCCCCCCCTCCCCCCTGGAGGGGGGGGAGGGGGGGGGGAGGAAAACGTTTTTTTTTCCCGCCTCCCCCCCCCTCCAGGGGGGAGGGGGAGGAAACGATGAAAAGAAAAAATAATGATGGCCATAAATCAAATTCTCCTTCGTCGAATTTGGGGCTCGCCCCCTGGCTTTTCCATGGAGCTCGCCGACAGGGAAAAGCCCTGAAAATGAGTTTAAATGGCCATCATTATTTTTTCTTTTTTTTTTTTTTTTCTGTTTTTGTTTTCCTCCCAAATTCAATGGGCTATTCGGAACGAATGATATTCGAATTGGGAAGCAATTCGAAGATCGACGCCCATTGAATTTGGGAGGAAAACTGAGGAAAAAACCGGGGGGGGGAGGGGGGGGATAAAATTTTAATGGGCTATTCGTTCCGAATGATATTCGAATTGAGAAGCAATTCGAAGATCGACGCCCATTGAAATTCAGGAAAAAAATTCGCAGGGGAATGATGGCCATTTAAACTCATTTTCAGGGCTTTTCCCAGTATATAAATATATTACGGCGAGCTCCATGGAAAAGGCAGGGGGTTCATTTTGGGATTTTCCGGAGGGGGGGGGGGAGGGGGGGGGGAGGAAAAACCGAAAAGCTCGCCCCAAATTCGACGAAGGAGAATTTGATTTATGGCCATCATTCCTTTCATTTTTTTTTTCATCATATTTTAAGGACAACGTCCTGTCGGCGAGCTCCAGGACGTAGTCAGGGGGCGAGCCCCAAATTCTCGAAGATTTTTTTTTTTGGAAATAGGTGATTTGGCCGGCGATCCAAACCCATTAAAACGGGTTTGGATCGCCGGCCAAATCCCCTATTTTATTCGTTTTTTGGGAACCAATTTCAATGGGCGTCGATCTTGAAATTTTATCCCCCCCCCTCCGGGGGGGGGAGGGGGGGGGGAGGGGGGGGAGGAAAAAACAAAAACGGAGGGGGGGGGGGAGGGGGGGGGAGGAAAATCCCAAAATGAACTCCGGCCGAGCCTTTTTTTATTTTTTCAGTTAAATCGGAGGGCGCGCTCTGGGTGCGGCGTAATCCAAAAATATTATTTTTGTCCGATGAAAGCGCCGCTTTTTTTTTTTTGGCCTTTTTTGTTTTTTCAGTTAAATCCTCAGGCGCGCTTTTGGTGCGGCGAATTGCAAAAATACTATTTTTGACTTTTTTTTTGTTAACAATGCGGTCGTGTTTTGATGTTAGCGCGTAGCATGGCCGCTCTGAATTACTTTTGATTTTATGTAGAAATTCTACAATAATTGTTAAATTTTTTCGTGAATCTAAAAATTTTTGGTCTAATTTTGGGTTCTTTTTGAAAAATTTAGCATCTTCAGCACTTAGTTTGAAGTCTTTAAAAAATTCAGGATAATTTTCCGGATTTTGAAAAATAGAATAATTTTTTACAATTGATCAAAACATTTTATGTTCGATATTAATTCGAAATGATTTATATGAAACTGGTTTATCGTCATCGTATCGCAGATATTTTGCTAAAAAACTAGGTATTCTCGCATCCTTGTTAAAATTTTTGCCAATAGTATAAATGTCTCTCACAGAAAGATTTGTAAAGACTTTTTCGACGGACCCCGATAATAAATTATCGGGGTCCTCGGTACGAAGCGTATTCAATTGCTTTACAGTAAGCTTGGTTGTATTAAACGCTTGGGATGGGTCTTTTTTGTTCTCGCCCTTTTTAAGATTTATTAATAAATCTTTTACCTTTTCAATTGATTGGGGCGTGGTTAAGGTTTGGAAGGAACAAGTTTTATTCTTAATTTCATTACCAGATAATTCTGCCAAATTTAAAATAACTGTATACCACTTTAAGACATCGTGAACATCTAGAATCCCACATTTTTCTAATGTCTTTTTATTTTCTTCGAGAACACTAATAATGTGCTCTTTAACGGAAGTTCGACGCAAAATTTTCTTTACCAAATCACAATAATTATGAAGGGATTCCGTGTTACCTTGTTTCAGATCTTCACTGATTTGTTGCGCAGTTTTAATTCAAGCCGGATTCTCTTTCGACGGCAAATAATGATTTAAGAGTTTCTGATCGTCGCAGTCTTGGGCGATTTTATCAGCAATCTTTTGAATCTTTGGCAATAAATTTTCTTTGGTAACTATATCAAGCTCATCGACATGACTTAATTGGTTTTTTTCAATATATGCTGTCGCTTGAAAGCAATCTTGAGTTGCTGGCAATTCATCTTTAATCACAACGGATGTTCCTTGTGATTCCAGAGTCATGATACTAGGTTGCAAATTCTGGACAATTATTTTTTTCTTAGCAAGATTTTTTTCAATTTTTCAGGCTTTTTTTTGTTAAGAAAAGAATAAGTAGGCTGCAAAACAATATTATGAGAAGGAATATTTTTAGAATAAATTGAGGATAAAGTTAAAAATTTTTCGTCCGCGGCCGCATATTAAAAAGATGGTAAATAACAGCTGTAATACAAGTTTAAGTCAAAATAATAAAAAATAAAAAAATTTTTAGGGCGGCCGCCCGTCACTTATTAAATAATATTAATAAACGAGCCATAAAGATATTTATAAAAAAAAAAATTATAAAAGAATAAATTTGCATCTAAAAATTAAAAATTTTTTTTTTCTTCGGAAAAAACTATTCTGGTAAACTCTAAAAAACTTTACTACTCGCTAAAGTGTTACCAGAAAAAAAACCCTTTATCAAAATGTTACTACCCATTTATCTAAATGGTTTTTTTCAAATTTGTCTGCTTACTATGCTTAGTAAGCAAGAGAAGAATGGTTCTCGCCCAAGCTTCCACCTGTGCGACCTTGTTACGACTTCATCAAAATCAGGGTAACAGACTTAAACAGCCGAACATCCGTTGCCTTCGGCCTGATACTATTTTCTCGATGTGACGGGCGGTGAGTGTAAACGCTTTGTTAAATTTAATTTAATTTGAGGCTCTGCCTTGAAACAAAATTCAAATTAATCTTTTATTTTAATAAAAGAGCAGACTATATCATTCTTTTAAAGATAAAATAGATAGTCGTTGAGAATAAAAATTCTGCTGATTATTTGTGTTCATTTTATATTTTGACCAATTTTGTTGTAAAATTTTTTCCGCTTGCGCTGCGCGCTTTGGGAGAGATGGCGGGATTTATATAGCCAGGGGGCGAGTCCCCAATTTATGGTATTAAAATTTTCAAATGTTTCAGCATTCAATTTAATTTTCACTGTTTTTATTCGACCTCCCTCCCAAATCTATAAAAGTGATATCCCTTATGAGAAAGTGACGATTCACCGCCACATGCTGATTGGCGATTATTAGCGATTCCGACTTCATGGGGGCGAGTTGCAGCCCCCAATCCGAACTGGCTGTGCGTTTTTGAGGTTAGCTCACTGTTACCAGATTGCGTCTCTTTGTCACACAGAATGTATAACGTTTGTAGCCCAAATCTTAAAGGACATGATACTTGACGTAATTTTCTCCTTCCTCCAACTTTAAACGTTGGCAGTTTCTTTATATCTTACGATAAATAAAGATGAAAGTTGCGATCGTTACTGGACTGTTGGGTCAACTCCACCATTACTGGTGAAGCTGCCCTTCAGAACCGGACATGAAAATTACTCTTCATCCGGCTCCTCTTCTACTTCGTACTTCATACCACTATGAACTCAATCATGGCAAATTAAATGAACTAACCGCAACCATTTTCGGGCATTTCTTTCCTTAATCCCTTTAGGTAGCAAATGATGAACTTCAACAGGATCATTGAACACGAGGATTCAATTTCCACAGATGGCACATTTTCCCTTTTGTTGCTTATATAAAGATTCTTTTAAATCAGATAATGATTTAAATTTCATATTTTTATAGTCAGCTCAACTATAAGGACTTTATTATACCAGGGACTTTATTTTTAATGTTTTGGTAATAAAGTGTTAATATATACCATGGAATACCTAGGTACTCGTACCGAAATCTCCATTTTCTCCCATCAATTGTACAAAAATATCTACTATAAACCCATCTTTTTCCTTTGTTTCCATTTTTTTCCTTTGTTTAAAGATAGCGAGTAATAATATGGTCACAGTATACATAGAAATTAGTTGAATGTGCAAATTTGTAATAATTAGACCATCCTTTTACAATAGGATTTAATCTTTTTATTAACTTTTGTTGAGGAGCTCCTTTCATACCTTTGATAATCCCTTTGACATAAGCCAAATGAGATTTTACCTTTTCAGGAGAAGGTATTATTCACACTTTAAATCCTGTTCATTTACTGCTACTTTTATTCCCTACTTTACCATCATGTTTTCAACTTTTGAACTGAAAGATTCTAAATCCAAGAAAATTAACCCCTGCTTTATTACCATCAACTTCATTCAAGGAATGAACTATTTTTGTTTTTTCCTCGCTAAATTCTAAATCTATATCATTTAAAAATTCACTAATATACTTTTTAATTAACTCAATCGCTTTCAGATTCGGGTGAGATATTAAAAAATCATCTGCAAATCTAATAAATCCAAGTTCTTTTAATCTATTGATTCCAACCTTTTTAGTTCCATAATATTCTTTTAGCGCCTCGACGCAGCAATCATATATTCCATGTAATGGAATGTTGCATAACAAAGGCGAGATAATTCCTCCCTGGGGGGTACCAGATGGATTTATATCTTTCTTTTCTGGTTCTCAGTTTAGTTCATCCATAATCCCTGCTTTTAACCACGCATTAATTTGCTTTTCAATCGTAGGTGAAGTCCTAATTTTCTTAAGCAATTTCTTATGGTTAATTCTATCAAAGCACTTTTTAATATCCGCATCTAGAAAATATTTCTGTGCAGATTTTACTTGGTTCAAAACTTGGGTTATAGCATCATGAGGTGAACGACCAGGTCTGAAACCATAGCTATGTTCCTCAAAACGAGCTTCCCATTCTGGTTCCAAGGCTAGTTTTACTAACATTTGTTTAGCTCAATCTTTGATTGTAGGAATTCCTAATGGACGAGATTTGGGTTTATCCTTTTTGTCAATCCATACTCTTCAAACCTTTGACGCTTGGTCATCGATACATAACTCTTTCGCATATTGAATGCGATCGATTATATCTTTATCTATAGACCATCAACACCAGGAGTATTTTTACCCTTATTTTCTTGCGTAACTCTAAGAACGGCTAACAATTTAGCCGCTCCATGATTAATTAGTTCAATTTGTAAATTTTGACATAATGTTATGTCCCCGGCTTTAGTACTTTCAAAAATTTCTACTTGAAATTTTAGAACGAATTCTTTAATTAAATGCCAATCAATATCCCTCCAATCAAGTGGAATTCAATTAAGAATTTGGTAGATTTGTGTGTCGAAATTCCTCTTAATTATATCTTTCATACTTAATTATGTGTAATTTTTATTCTTCATCCTTGTTACTTTTATTTTCCTCCTCGATTGACTCAATGTAGTTTAGAAGGGTGTTTGTAACAATGACATTGGTAAAATCTCGAACTACTTTTTGATAACGTTTAGATCCCGTAATTGCATTAACAAAATTTCCAGTCTCATTAGCAAAAACATTTACCAATGTTTTAATAACTTCAGGATCAATTTCCGCAGATTTTAATCCCAAATTGTTTAAACGTCGGTCTGTCTGTATCTTTACTTTGTATATTTTAAATTTGGTTTAATGAATTTCTTAAATCTTTTCATCTCTTGGTAACTTTCTTTGAATCATCAATAATTTCCATCTTGTTGTCTGCATCAATATAAGAAGAACCCATTTCAACATTTCCTAATTCACTACTAATATTACTAACCATTCCATTAAAATGTACATTAGTTAGTATTTTTCTCTGTTTTTCATTTTTATCGCTCATAATTTTTAAATTTTTATTTTTTGAATAAAGTAAAAGCGCTATATGCTAAATAATTGGTCAAATTATTTAGGTATAACAATCCTACCTAAATTACCCATATGCGTAGCTCACTACCACCGAAGTGGAGAGTAATTTATTTCTTGTTGTTCCAGAATTTCATTTGAAGATATCGGTTAGTTACTATCCAGGAGGAAACATAGTCTAGGCAAGCCAATGAATGGTCATGTTCATTGACAGACTTGAATTTCCGATGCTTTTTCATCAGAGGGGAAGCACGTTTTATTATACCCCCTCGTGGCGTATTGACCCCGTTTGTTCCGTAACTTCTATCGAATTAACCGAAAAGATATAGTATTATATCCCTCAATTATATATATTTGAATAAATCTCATAAATTATTTTCAAATATACGAATTGATACTTCATGCTCAATCTCTCAATAACCAAAACGTAGCCAGGATTACGAATCCTTTATCGAATGAGACCTTTTATCCTTCGCTTAAAACCGAAACTTGCTAAATTTTCGATTCCAGGATATGCTTTTATTATTGCCCATAATATCTTTAAAAGATATGAAATTCCAGTTATCATATCAATTTTACGAATATTTGGAGAAGAATGGTTCTCGCCCAAGCTTCCACCTGTGCGACCTTGTTACGACTTCATCAAAATCAGGGTAACAGACTTAAACAGCCGAACATCCGTTGCCTTCGGCCTGATACTATTTTCTCGATGTGACGGGCGGTGAGTGTAAAAGAAAGTGACGATTCACCGCCACATGCTGATTGGCGATTACTAGCGATTCCGACTTCATGGGGGCGAGTTGCAGCCCCCAATCCGAACTGGCTGTGCGTTTTTGAGGTTAGCTCACTGTTACCAGATTGCGTCTCTTTGTCACACAGAATGTATAACGTTTGTAGCCCAAATCTTAAAGGACATGATACTTGACGTAATTTTCTCCTTCCTCCAACTTTAAACGTTGGCAGTTTCTTTATATCTTACGATAAATAAAGATGAAAGTTGCGATCGTTACTGGACTTAACCAGACGCCTCACGGTACGATCTGACGACAGCCATGCATCACCTGTCATCTGCACTAAGCAAAAACTATTATGTTTTTACATAACAGAGATGTCAAGATTTGGTAAGGTTTTTTTCGTATCATAAAATTAAACAACATTATCCCGATTAATTTAATAATTTTATTATTAAACGGACTATGTCTTCATAAATCATTTTTATGGAACTAATTTAGTCTCTGAACCTAATAAATTTGTTTAGGTTGCAAATCACCTTTTTAATAAAGGTTCTTTGCAATTCTTTTCTACACAAAAAAATGCAATTATTAATTTTTTTTGGGGCTAGCTGTAAAACCGCTTGTTTTTCTTCCCGCCTTTTTCTTTAAGTTTTACTCTTGCGAGCGTACAATTTTGTTAAATTAAAGCTTTTAAAGAGTCCGAATCAAAAACTATTCGTACTTTGCTTTAATTTCTTTTAAATCGGCATTTTTAAAAGTTCAGACTATGTCATTTTTTTTAGCTCCGCTGGAACGGTAAAAAAAATTTAATAATTTAGTCGTTGAACCATTTGTAATTTGGCTGCAAATTTATAGATTCTATTTTTTTGCAATTGATTAAATAAAATTTTTCTTTTTGAGGCCATTTTTTTTTTTCCCGTTTCAGATTGGGCTTAATAACGAATGACCTTGAAATTGTCAAGGTATTTCAAGGTCATTCGTTATTAAGCCCAATCTGAAACGGGAAAAAAATTACCCTTGGATATCTAAATATATTATTTCCCGGAAGCGATGCCGACAGGGCTTAGCCCTTAATAAAAAAATGGACTATTTACTTAATCCCCAGGCAGAACATTTGAGCTATCGCTTATTTGCCGAAATTAATATCCGACAAAAAATGTTCATCATTTACACCATAGACTACAAGGGTCTCTAATCCTTTTTGCTCCCTATGGTTTCATTATACAACGTCAGGTACGACCCAGTAAAGTGCTTTCGCTATCGGTGTTCCTCTCGAAATCTATGCATTTCACCGCTCCTCCGAGAATTCCCTTTACCCCTATCGCCCTCAAGTTTTGTAGTTTCTAGAGCAGTTTCAACGTTGAGCGCTGAAATTTCACTTTAGACTTACAAAGCCGTCTAATAATGTTTTTAGCCCAATAATTCCGATTAACCTTTAGATCAACGGTGTAACCCGATACACCCCAAACTTTCGCTTGGATCAGACTATACCTTCAAGTAATTCTAAACTTAGATATTTTTTCGCTTATCATATTTAGTTGAAACCATCAATTTACTTGCCAGCGTGTTAATTTAATTTATTCTAATAAAATTCTCTTCTTTCGAATCAGTCGTTACAGGGTTATTATAAGGTTTTTTTAAACGGTTTCTACAATATAATAACTTCCCACGGTATTACCTTAGTTTACTAAACCTTAGGCTTCACCGTTCATTTTTTGTAATTTGTATTGCAAAAAATGCCAATAAACCCTTTTAAAAATTTATTGGATGAGCTGGTGAATTTTTAAAAAGTTGCCTTTTTATGCAGTTCATAATTATTTTTTTTTACCCTATTTAATGAGCTGCTGCTGGCCGTTTTATTTAATAATTTTATTATTAAACGGACTATGTCTTCATAAATCATTTTTATGGAACTAATTTAGTCTCTGAACCTAATAAATTTGTTTAGGTTGCAAATCACCTTTTTAATAAAGGTTCTTTGCAATTCTTTTCTACACAAAAAAATGCAATTATTAATTTTTTTTGGGGCTGTAAAACCGTAATTAGCAGATCTTTTCTTTCTCTACCCAATGGTGTAAAAGCTAAAAGCTTTTGTAGAGCTTCAGAGGATTTACGATCCGTAGACCTTCATCCCTCACTCCGAGTCGCTCCGTCAAGGTTTCCCTCATTGCGGAAGATTCATTACTGCTGCCAACACGTAGTCGTCTGGACCGTATCTCAGTTCCAATGTGACTGTACATCCTCTCAGACCAGTTACTGATAGGCCATGGTAAGCCATTACCTTACCATCTAGCTAATCAGGTGTAAGCTCGTCTCTAGGCGATTTCTCTTTAACTCTAAAGCCTATGGGGGATTACCCCCTCCTAAAGGTTGATTCTTACATAGTACGCACCCGTAAGCTATTTTACAACGATAAAGTTGAGTTATAAACTTGCATGTATTAGACACTCGAATAAGGTTCAATCTGAGCCAGAATAAAACTCATCATATAAATCAAATAAATAATTATTTTTAAGACTCGCTTCCGCCCCCTAAAAATAATTTACTCTCTTTCTTTAATATTATAATAAATTTCATTAAATTTGTCAAATTTTAAAAAAAAGTCGGTGAGCTCCATAGCAAAACCCAGGGGGCAATCCTTAAATCTAAATAAAATGTCGGCGAGCTGCAAATAAATCAAATATTTACTTTTTGGTCTATCAACCTACTCGGGTGAAATAGTTAGCTATTCCTTACTCATAGGTTATAGGCCAAAAAAAGAATCTTAAATCCTGCGAATTTTTTTTTATTTGGGGCGAGCTTTCCGGTTTTTCCTCCCCCCCCCCTCCCCCCCCCCTCCGGAAAATCCCAAAATGAACCCCCGATCCCGAGTTTTTTTTTTTTCCGTTTCTGATTGGGCTTAATAACGAATGATCTTCATTCTCTCCCTCCCTTTGAAGTTCGACGCCCAATCAGAAAAATATAAAGGACGGCGCCCAGGGAAAAAAATTCGCCCGGGAGCTCGCCGTAATATATTTATATACAGGGCAAAGCCCTTCACTTCAGGTTTTTCCTTCGGAAAAACCGAAAAGCTCGTAAAATGAACCTCCTGGCATTGCCATGGAGTTCGCCGACAGGGCGATGCCCTTAATTAATTAATCGTCTTTAGATTTGATTTAATTTAATTATACTACTTAATTTTTTTTGTTACGTTAAAAAATAAACAAAGCTTTTTGAATGGGTAATTTTGGGGCTCGCCGTAATCTATTTATATACAGGGCAAAGCCCTTAACAAAAATAGAGTATAACGTATTCGTGCCCACCGAGAAAAACGTTTTTTTACCGCCGAGGCGGGAAAAAATTCTTCGAACTCGTGAGGGCGATGGTCTGGGCGGCGACTTTCAAAGGGAGGGGGAGAATGAAGCTCATCCGTTATTGGGCACATTCAGAAACGTGTTGTTCCAATTCGCTAAGGGGCTATTTTTTTCCCGTTTCAAGCAAGCAGCGCAACATAAAAAGGCTTTTTTTTTTGCGAAGCTTTTTATCCTGTAAAAATGGCCATAAAGCTACGCGGGGGGCATCCATTCTTCTTTCATCTTTTTCAAGTATATGGCCATTTTTACAGGATAAAAAGGCTTTTTTTTTGCGGGATTTTTTTTTTTTTTTCTGTTTTGTTTTCCTCCCCCCCCCCTCCCCCCCCTCCGTTTTTGTTTAGGAACGAATGATAATTCAATGGGCTATTCGTTCCGAATGATATTCGAATTGTGAAGCAATTCGAAGATCGACGCCCATTGAATTTGAGGAAAAAACCGGGGGGGAGGGGGGGGATAAATTTCAATGGGCTATTCGGAACAAGAAAAAAACGTTTTACATGGCCATAAAGCATCCATGCTTCTTTCATCGCATGGATGCAAATGAAATATATGGCCATGAAAAACGGGGTTTTTACCCTTCTTAACGAATGATATTTGAAAAACGGGGTTTTTATAAGATCGACGCCCATTTTATTGGGTTTGTATCCCAAAAAACGAATAAAATAGGGGATTTGGCCTATACTTTCGTATGATACAAACCCGTTTTAATGGGTTTGGATCGCCGGCCAAATCACCTATTTCCAAAAAAAAAATTCTTCGAGAATTTGGGGCTCGCCCCTTGACTACGTCCTGGAGCTCGCCGACAGGACGTTGTCCTTAAAATATGATGAAAAAAAAAAAAAAAGAGGGGAAAAGGATTACATCCTTTCCCGACGGACCCCGGTCATTTATGACCGGGGTCCGTCGGGAAAGGATGTAATCCTTTTCCCCTCTTTTTTTTTTTTTTTCTGGGAGGAAAACTGGGAGGAAAACGGGGGAAAAAACCGTGCGGCGACCTTCAAATTGCTTTACAATTTGAAGGTCATTCGTTATTAAGCCCAATCTGAAATGGGAAAAAAAAAATAGGCCTAAAAAAAGGGCTTTATTTTCCTAGATTTTCTCTTCGAACCTGTGAGAGTGTTGAAAAAATGTGTTTTTATCATAAAAAATCGAACTCTAAAAAATGTGTTTTTTCCGAGAGAAAAACCCATATTATGGGGGAAGCAAATTTTGCATTCATCTTTTTTTTTTTGGAAGGGGAAAACTCGGAGTCTATCGAAAAGAGATTTCTGAAATCTCTTTTGCTTTTTCTGTTTCTTTTGTTTTTCCTTAAGAAAAATCTCTGAAAAAACATTATGCGACCACGGACGAAAAAATTAATAGTTAACTCGCACTCAATCTTAAGTAGTACGAACGGGATTTTTTTTGGACTTTTTTAACCAAAAATGTAGTTGAATTAAAACTATTAATATATTAATAGATTTAATTCAACTACATTTTTTTTAGAAAATTTATATACATTAATACTTTTTTTTTTTTTTTTTTTTTTTTTTTTTTTTTTTTGCAGCATTTAATTTTAAGGAGTACATTAAAATTTTCGCTTTTTATCGCACCCTAGAACAACGAATCTAGGTTCGATTCTTCTTTTTTTTTTGACCATCGCTCTACATTTATTTTACTTCTGCCGCGGTTTTAGTCGGTGTTTTTATACTCGGAGTCCAAGCGAAAATTTTAATGGGCTTTTAAATACATATTGTTTTTTATTCCCCCTCCCCTCTCCGTTTTGTTTTTTCGGAGAGCTTTCCGGTTTTTCCTTCCCCCCCCCCTCCCCCCTCCCTCCGGAAAATCCCAAAATGAACCCCAAAAACCGGAGAGAGAAAGAGGAGAGTAAATTAACCGTCCCCCCCCCCCCCGGGCCCTGGGGGGGAACGGTTAAAAAATTCGCAAAAAAAACAAAAAAAAAGTTAATTGTGAATCCCGTCGAAAATAGATTCCATAAATGGGGGAGAAAAGAAAATCACAGGTGATTTTCTTTTCACCGACGGGCCTCGCAATTTTTCAAATTGCGAGGCCCTCATCTCTTTTTGACGGACCCCTACAATATATTGTAGGGGTCCTCAGCTTTGTTTTTAAATCCATATTTTTTCGACTAAGTTAATTGCTATTTTGTATAAAAAAAGAATCGAATATTCCAGACATATAGTTTTTTTTTATTTTTTTAGGCAGACGTGAAAACAAATCATGGTATCGCTGGAAAAATTGGGACTCGCTTCCTGGGTATATAAATCCAAAAGCGCGTAGCGCAAGCGGAAATTTTTTTTCCCGTTTCTGATTGGGCTCAATAACGAATGATCTTCAAATTGTGAAGCAATTTGAAGGTCGCCGCCCAATCAGAAAAGGTTCCGCCGGGACAGAGCCCTGGGAAAAAAATTTGGGAAGGGAAAGGAGCTAATATATTTATAATGCCGACATTTTAAAGCGCACAGCGCAAGCGGATTTAAGGCTATTTTTTTTGGCATTGAAAAAAAGAGGTTAAATGCACACCCGAAAACTCATCTTTTTTTTTATTCCCCCTCTCCTCCCCCCTTTTTTTTTTTTTTCTGTTTTGTTTTCCTCCCCCCCCCCTCCCCCCCCCTCCCAAGCGGAAGGGGAAGAGCGGTATTAATATTAAAATATACATTTAAATTTATGCTTTATTTCTTGTTTTATACTATTTTTTTAATTGGTTTATTAGTTTTTGCTGGGGTAACTTATTTAGCATTAAAAAAAATTAAATTAATTTAAATACTAAGTATCTATCTCAAAAAAGAAAACCATCTACAGACTTATTTTTACTTGGAGCTTTTTTTTTGTGGCATTCATTTTTTCTCTCGGACCGCTCTTTATTAATAAACAGTTCAAATAGGTTAAAATCCTATTTGAACCAGTATAGGGAGAGGGAGAAGACGTCAATAAAAAAATACGATTATTTGGATTTTAACCAAATAATCGTTCGTATTTAAATTAGTACGTTTTATAATATGGGAAGGGGGAGAATGAAGGAAAAACATCTGCTCGCGCTGCGAGGACCCCGATAATTTATTATCGGGGTCCGTCGAAAAAAAATTCATTTTTTTTTTCTCGCTTAAAAAATGTCGGCATAATAAATATATTAGCTCCTTTCCCCTCTCAAAGAGGGAGGCGGGATTTATATAGCAATTTTTTTTCCCGTTTCAAGCAAGCAGCGCGAGCGGGAATTTTTTTTTCTACCCCCCCCTGTTCCTTTTTGGAGCGGAAAGGATGAATAAATTCATCCTAAAAAAAAATAAAAATGAGGACCCTTGTCATTTATGACAAGGGTCCTCGTTTTTTCCTGAATTTCAATGGGCGTCGATCTTCGAATTGAGAAGCAATTAAGAAGATCGACGCCCATTGAAATTGCCAAAAAACCGGAGAGGGAAAGAGGGGGATAAAAAACAAACGAGGACCCCGGTAATTTATTGCCGGGGTCGCTTATATTGCTTAAAGAGGACCACTAATTCCTTGTTTACGTATAAACAGAAAATGGGCTAACATAAATACAGCTGTAATAAGTGGGAGAACAAAAGTATGAATAGAATAATAACGTGTTAAAGAAGCAGCACCAACCGATGCTCCTCCACGAAGTAGAGCCACAATTTGATCTCCTACTATTGGTCATTTTAAAAATAACTTTGATTATTAAACGGACTATGTCTTAATCAATATAAAATTGATAGTAAAATTGTTTTCCTCTTTTTGCCCTTTTTTATTAGTTCCTAATAAAAAAAGGCAAAAAAGAAAAAATAGTCTCTGAACCTTTGATATAGGCTGCAAATTATTCACCCCCCGCGGAGCTTTTTTTTTAATGAAATTTTTGCAAATTTTTTAAATTATCTCATAAAATCTCTTAATTTTATACGGCTAGTTCCAACCGCGTCCGGCGTCCTACTAACTATCTTCAACGCCCAGTATCCTACTTGGTCCATTGGTAATGAATATCCAGTTACTCCAAAAGAGACAGTACAAACAGCTAAAACAACACCGCTAACCCAAGTTAATTCGCGCGGTTTTTTAAAACCACCAGTTAAATAAACTCTAAAAATATGTAATAGAAGCGCTAGTACCATAAAGGAAGCCGCGTTTTATTTAATAATTTTATTATTAAACGGACTATGTATTCATAAAGAGGGCGCCTGCGCCATTTTTATGGAACCTATTTAGTCTCTGAACCCTCCGATTAAGGGTTGCAAATCACTGTATAAAAAGCTCTTTGCAATTTTTTTCTACGCAAAAAAAAGTAATAATTACCAAGCGGATAATTAGAATTTTTTTGGGGCTGGATTTTTCAACCAACGATGTATAGATCGTATAAGCCAACCGAAATTAACTTCGGTCATAATATATTGAACAGATGCAAACGCTTCGGTTACAGTTGGACGATAATAAAAAGTCATTGCAAAACCTGTTGCAACTTGAACTAAAAAACTTGTAAAAACAATACCTCCTAAACAGTAAAAAATATTTACGTGTGGAGGGACATATTTACTTGTAATGTCCTCCTGAATTGCAGATATTTCTAATCTTTCTTCAAACCATTGATATATTTTCATAATGTATAAATTTAATATTTTATAAAAAAAAAAAGAGAAAAAAAATTTCCCCCTGCGGAGCTTATTTTTGAGGAAAAATTGATGACAGGGAAGAGCTCTTTAAATTGCTGCTTTTTTTGTTTTTCTGCTCCTGACAGAAAAACGTGAAACCTGGTCATAAATGACCGGGTTTCGTCTGGAAAGGTTTTAATTTTTTTTAATTAGGGCTTCGCAGGAAAAAAACATACGCTCGCGTAGCGAGTTCCCCGATAATAAATTATCGGGGTACGTCGAAAAAAAATAAAAGCGGAAAGGATTCCATCCTTTCCCGACGGACCCCGGTCATTTATGACCGGGGTACTCGCTTTGCTGCCATTTCTTTTTTTTCTCCCCCCCCTCCGTTTTTGTTTTCCTTCCGGAGGGGGGAGGGGGGGGAGGAAAAAAATTCGCAGGTGGAAAAAAAAATTGCCCTGGCGGAGCCCTCCCGATAATAATATTATTTCGTTTTTTTTCGTACACAGAGCGCAACATAAAAGGCAACATAAAAGAAAAAACCTCCTTTGGAAAAACCCAAAATGAACCCTCGCGGAGCTTAAAGAGTTAAAAACATATTTCAATATTTTTATTCAAGAATATCAAAGTGACTTATATTATTATATAATATCTTATTAAAAAAGAATTTCTCCGCAGCCGCATAAATTATTTTTTACTTATTTGCGTAACTTTCTAAAATTGGATTCTTTATTTTTTTTCAAGCGGCCGCTTACTAGAAAAAATTGTTTATTCAGACACACCCACGTAGAGCTATTCTATTCACGACCCGCTTTTTTTTCTAGTAAACAAGGAATAAGTATGCATTTATAACATATGAACTCTCCCCCGGCGGAGCTTTTTTTGGGGCTCGCCCCATGGCGAATTTTTTTTTCCCGTTTCAAGCAAGCAGCGCAACATAAAAAGGCTTTTTTTTTTTGCGAAGCTTTTTATCCTGTAAAAATGGCCATAAAGCTACGCGGGGAAGCATCCATTCTTCTTTCAAATTTTTCAAGTATATGGCCATTTTTACAGGATAAAAAGGCTTTTTTTTTGCGGGATTTTTTTGTTTTTCCCTTCCCCCCCTCTATTTTGTTTTTTCCTGCGAATTTTTTTCCCCTCCGGGGGGGGGGAGGAAAAAAATTCGCAGGAAAAAACGAGGACCCTTGTCATAAATGACAAGGGTCCTCATTTTTATTTTTTTTTAGGATGAATTTATTCATCCTTTCCGCTCCAAAGGGGGGGTAGAAAAAAAATTGCCCTGGCGGAGCCCTCCCGAAAAAAAATTTGCCCTGGAGCTCGCCGACAATTTACAAATGTAATTAAAAAGAGGCTTGTCGCATTCAAAGTACGTCAAAACTGGGATAAACCGAAAGCTACAGCTTAATTTTTCGACGAGGTCTCTAAATAAAATTATCGCGCGTAATTTAAGGTATAAAAAGAAAAAAATTCGCAAGAGGGGAACGGTTTTTTATACCTTTCCCGACGAACCCCGGTCATGAAAGAGAAAAAAAAGACCGGGGTTCTAGCTTCGCTGCTCCGCAGGAAATTGAGAGATTCTATTCTAAATTAGTTGACAACTTTTAACTATGAAATATATTATTTAATTAGAATTAAATAATAAATATGCTCATAATAATGATTAAGAAATAATTTTCAGAGAAAAAAGATGACCTTCTCAAATTTTGAAAAAATTTGAGAAGGTCATCTTTTTTTAAGCAATATAAAAAGGCTTTTTTTTGCAGAGCTTTTTATCTTGTAAAATTGGCTATATACTTGATTTACATCCATATTTTTCAGGATAAAAAGCTCCGCGGGGGGACTTTTTTTTGCGGCTTTTCTGCTTTTTATTTTAATAATTACAATATAATATTTTTGTCTAGAGCGTTGCCCTGTATATCAATATATTACGGCGAGCTCCACGGCAATAATATATTTATATAGCCAAGGAGGCTAGTCCCAATTTATAATAGGATATCTTTTTTTTCCGTTCTTTTTTTTCCGTTCTTTTTTTGAAAAAAACCAAAGGCATTTGATTTAGAGAATGCCTTTGTGGTATGCAGACCCAATAAATTGGATCTGATGCTTTTTTGATTATGTCATGTCGCGATTTATCAGCTCTTTTTTGATCATGGACAACTAAAATTAGGCAAAATCGCAAAAAAAATAAACCGATGGGCAATCCATATTTTAATATTAATTAAATTTCGTTCCATGGTGCACTAGTTATTCCTTTTATTGACGCGGTTTGAAAATTTCGACGTTAAAAATAGATGAATCCAGGGGGAGGAGTAGGTATTGATCAATTTTTAACGTCGAAATTTTCAAACCGCGTCAATAAAAGGAATAACTAGTGCACCGAATGATAGCCATAAATCAAATTCTCCTTCGTTGAATTTGGGGCTCGCCCCCTGGCTTTTCCATGGAGCTCGCCGACAGGGAAAAGCCCTGAAAATGAGTTTAAATGGCCATCATTCCTCGTCGAATTTTTTTCTGAATTTAAATGGGCGTCGATCTTCGAATTGCTTCTCAATTCGAATATCATTCGGAACGAACAGCCCATTGAAATTCAGAAAAAAAGAAATGGCCGCGGAGAGAGGACCCCGGTCATTTATGACTGGGGTCCGTCGGAAAAGGATGTAATCCTTTTCCCCTCATTTTTTTTTTTACCCCCCCTCTTTTTTGTTTTCCCCCCAATTTCAATGGGCTATTCGTTCCGAATGATATTTTTCTTAGAAGCAATTCGAAGATCGACGCCCATTTTATTGGGTTTGTATCCCAAAAAACGAATAAAATAAGGGATTTGGCCGATACTCTCGTATGATACAAACCCGTTTTAATGGGTTTGGATTGCCGGCCAAATCCCCTATTTCCAAAAAAAAATTCTTCGAACCCGTGAGGGCGATGAAAAAAAAAAAAAATGAAGGGAATGATGGCCATAAATCAAATTCTCCTACGTCGAATTTGAAAATGAGTTTAAATGGCCATCATTCCCTTCATTTTTTTTTTTTTTCTGGGGGGGAAAACAAAAAAGAGGGGGGGTAAAAAAAAAAATTCTTCGAGAATTTGGGGCTCGCCCCTTGACTACGTCCTGGAGCTCGCCGACAGGACGTTGTCCTTAAAATATGATGAAAAAAAAAAAAATAAGGTGAAAAAGGAACCTTATTTTTTTTTTTTTTCTGGGGGGGAAAAAATCTTGGGAGGGGGGGGAGGGGGGGGGAGGAAAACAAAACAGAAAATAAATAAAAATTTTAAAAATATATATGCCATTAGGTGTTCCAAAAGTTCGTTTCCAATTGCCAAATCAACAACAACCCGATTGGATTGATAGTGCGGTTTGTTTCCAATACTAATTTATTGGAGGGGAAACCGGCGTTTTAAGGTTTTCCTAACTGGGATTTTCTCGCTATTCTAGGTTGGAATTAGAGGCGAGCTATTACCCCGTCATGGTTAAATAGCTTTACTGTGAGAAGCAAGGGGTTAAAGTAGGAGTAGAGCCAACCTTCTTGAGCGGAAACTATAATAGTAAGTGAAATTTTGTTTCTTTGGGACTATTTTTTTTTTTCGGGAAAGGAGGCGCAAGCGACAACATTTTCTGATTGGGCCCAATAAAAAAAAACCAATCTGAAAAGCGGAAAGGATGAATAAATTCATCCTAAAAAAAAATAAAAATGAGGACCCTTGTCATAAATGACAAGGGTCCTCGTGTTTTTCCGAAAAAAAATTTGCCCTGGAGCTCGCCGTAATATATTTATATACAGGGCGGAGCCCTTTCTTTTCTTTGGGGTTGACTAATAGGAACCTATGACATAATAAAGTCGGATCCAATTAGAGTGGGGATAATGGAAGGTGATACTTAGCGCATACTTGTAGACCCACTCAAATGAAACAGCATTCGGTTCAGATTTAATTCGGCGTCGTGACTTTGTATCTGAAGGTCATGTTCCAATACGCGAACCCCGACAAAGTAGGCAACCCCATTTCATATTTTTTTTGTTACCAAGGGTAACAACATGGAAACATCACTCCGCCGAGACGTTGTTCCCGAAAAAAAAGCAATTTGGGGCGAGCTTTCCGGTTTTTCCTCCCCCCCCCTCCCCCCCCCGGTTTTTTCCTCAAATTCAATGGGCGTCGATCTTCGAATTGCTTCACAATTCGAATATCATTCGGAACGAATAGCCCATTGAATTATCATTCGTTCCTAAACAAAAACGGAGGGGGGGGGGAGGGGGGGGGAGGAAAATCCCAAAATGAACCCCCTGACTACGTCCTGGAGCTCGCCGACAGGACGTTGTCCTTAATATAAAAAAGGGCTTCGCCGGCGGGATAAAAGAAAATCCCGGAACAAACAGAAATAACTATTCCTCATTCTCAGAATGTAGTCTTTGCTAAAGGCGCATGGAATAGTTAGGTAGGATGACATACCAAGAATAGAATTTACGTAACTATAAAAGAGGCTTTTAACCCAAAGATCTTGTCTTGCATATGTCGCTTCAATCAGATAATCATCTAAAGTGAAGGGCGAAGCCCTGTAGATAAATATATTACGGCGAGCTCTATGGAAAAGCCCTGAAAATAAGTTTAAATGGCCATCATTCCTTTCATTTTTTTTTTCCTCCAAATTCAATGGGCTATTCGGAACAAGAAAAAAACGTTTTACATGGCCATAAAGCATCCATGCTTCTTTCATCGCATGGACGCAAATGAAATATATGGCCATGAAAAACGGGGGGGAAAGAAAAAACGATGAAAAAAAAAAAAAAAAGAAAAAATAATGATGGCCATAAATCAAATTCTCCTTCGTCGAATTTGGGGCTCGCCCCCTGGCTTTTCCATGGAGCTCGCCGACAGGGAAAAGCCCTGAAAATGAGTTTAAATGGCCATCTTTCCCCCGCGAAGCGGCGGAGCTTCTTTTTTTTTTTTTTTTCTGTTTTTGTTTTCCTCCCAAATTCAATGGGCTATTCGGAACGAATGATATTCGAATTGGGAAGCAATTCGAAGATCGACGCCCATTGAATTTGGGAGGAAAACTGAGGAAAAAACCGGGGGGGGGGAGGAAAAAAAGAAAAGGCAGCGGAGCGAGGACCCCGGTCATAAATGACCGGGGTCCGTCGGGAAAGGATGTAATCCTTTTCCCCTCTTTTTTTTTTTCTAGGCAAAACTAGGATCGCAACAATTAATAGAATTATCTTAAAAGCCATTATGGATGGGTATTAATGGTGATTAAGTAGGAGCCGTATGATAGGCAACTATCACGTACGGTTTTGAAGAGCAGCCGTTCGAGTAACCGGACGGTTGACTATAACTATACAATAGATTATCACGTGAACGTATTTTGTTTCTTTGTTCTGAATTAAATGATGAAGCTGCTAATCAATTAGTAGCTCTTCTAATTTATTTAAATGCAGAAAATTATTCAAAGGAATTCTATTTATACATTAATTCACCTGGAGGATCATTGATTTGTGGACTTGCAGTTTATGATGTCATAAGTTATATTTCTTCCGATGTTTCAACCATTGTCATAGGAGGTGCTGCCAGTTCTGCTTCGTTAATTTCAGGGGCAGGAACAAAAGGAAAACGTATAGCACTTCCACATGCAAGATTAATGATACACCAGCCAGAAACTCAAGTGTTTGGACAAGCAATAGATATAGAAAAAGAAACGCAAGAAATTCTTCGGTTAAAAGATGAAATTACTGCTATTTATAGTAAACTTACAGGACAACCTTTAGATCGTTTAGCAAAAGATATGGAACGTGATTTTTTTATGTCAGCTTTTCAAGCACGAAGGTACAATTTAGTTGATGCAGTTGTTCAAACAGTTCAAGACTATTAAATAGCCGCTATGGCTAGCCGCATTTAGACTCGTTAAAAATTTTCAATGGGTTCAAATTTAGCAGAGGCTATTCCTCGGGGAAAACGAGGACCCTGGTCATTTATGACCAGGGTCCTCATTTTTATTTTTTTTTAGGATGAATTAATTCATCCTTTCCGCTTTCGCTTATGAATTTCTTCGAAAAAATTTTCCCTTCTATTTTTTACTCGGCTAGGCCTATAGGCCCTGGTTAGAAATTTTTAAGCTCCGCGGTGGTTCATTTTGGGTTTTTCTTTCGGAGGTTTTTTTCCGTCCCGGCGATGCCATTTAAATGAGTTTGTATTATACGAAAATATCAGCCAAATCACCTATTTTAGGGCGAAGTTTTTTTTTTCCCTTTTCTGATTGGGCTCAATAACGAATGATCTTCAAATTGTGAAGCAATTTGAAGGTCGACGCCCAATCAAAAAAGGGAAAAAAAATTCGCCGGGACGGAAAAAAACCAATTTCAATAGGCGTCAATCTTCGAATTGCTTCACAATTCGAATATCATTCGGAACGAATAGCCCATTGAAATTTATGAGGGGAGAAAAACAAAAAATCAGAAAAATATAAATATAGGCTCCGCCGGGGCAGAGTCCAGGGAAAAAAAATTTTTAAATCCGCAAAAAAAAGCCTTTTTATTCTGTAAAAATGGCCATATACTTGAAATTTTTTTTGAAAAAAATTGAAATTTTTTTTGAAAAAAATTGAAATTTTTTTTGAAAAAAATTGAAATTTTTTCCCGCCTCGGCGGTGGTAAAATGAACCCCCTGGCTCCGGACGGGAGCTCGCCGACGGGCCGGAGCCCTGAAAAAAAAATGAAAGAAGAATGGATGCCTCCCCGCGTAGCTTTATGGCCATTTTTACAGGATAAAAAGCTCTACAAAAAAAAAGCCTTTTTAGGTTGCGCGGCCCGCTTTTCCATAATAAAAAAAATTAGGAGCTCGCCGACGGGTGAAGCCCTATTGTGTTTGATGGGCGTCGATACCGTTCTTAATAAGTATAAACTTAATAAGTATAAACTTATCATGGCCCCGGGGGATGGGAACGGTATCGACGCCCATCAAACACGACAGTTCAAGACTGTGAGCGCAAGCGCAAAAACCATTAAAAAGCCCATAAAATTTTACTAATAGTAAGGTTATAAAATAGGGGAGAAAGATAGGATAAAATCAAAAAAAAAAAATAAAAATGTTTTTATCAATAATAAAAGACTTTAATGCGGTTTATGATTCACTTTTAGCAAGGCAAGAAATACAAAATTACAATATTTTGCAATTAAGTTGGAAAGTTGGTCTTTTCTTCATGGGTCAATTCTGGTCAAAATTAGTATATATTTGTACATTTGAATGGTTACGAAATTTTAATTATTTACCAATTTTGCCACCAGTATTAAATGAAAAATTTGTGATTCTTACCGGTAATGATCTAACAACGCGAACCGAGTTTTTTACTCCTAGTCAAAGCAGCCAAAATTTATTTAATTCTTTTTTAGGAATTTCATCATCCGCAAAATCGTTAGATTTTTTAACGCCAACTTGGTTTGATCATTTTACAACCTCTAATTCAATTTGGGGCTCGCCCCCTGACAACGTCCTGGAGCTCGCCGACAGGACGTTGTCCTTAAAAGAACCTGAAAATTTCAATCATTTTTTGGTTCTTTTAATCCTATTAGGAGTCAGTAGTTTTTGTAATAGTTTTTTAATTAATTTGCCTGTATCCTTGAGTAATATTTTATGTTTACGTTATACAATAAGTCATAGCTTAAAAACAAGTTGTATTGCAATTTTAGGAGTAATTTTAGGACAAATCGTTTTTATGCTTTCTTTAATTTTACCCCCTCCTTTTATTGAAATAACATTAAATTATTTAAATTCAAGTTGGCCTTATGTATTAGGAGTACTCTTAATTTTTGTGTTAGTTTATGAAGCTCTATCTAATTCAAAATCTATAAATGTTTTTGCAAAAAATCAAGATTTACAATTTTGGCCAGGAAGATTCAGGCGCCCTTTAGTTATGGTAGGAAGCCCAGAAGAACGGATCAATTGATTAAAAATACGTTTATTTGACCCCGACTCATCACGTTATCCTATGGAAGGGAGGGATCAGATTAATTATAATCCAATAATTCGAAATACCAATCCTCAAAATTTTCAAAGAAGCCAGTCGAGAATGCAATTTGATAACGCGGCTTATTCTTATCCATTTTCTTTTTCGAGTAAAATTTTTACCTTTGCTTTCTTACTTTCAATAACGGAACAATCTTGTTATTTTTCATATTTTGGAAGTTTAAATTTAAGTTCGGCTTCCAACTTTTTAGATACTTATATTTTTGCAACATCATCTTCTCCAGCTTTTTTAATAATTTCATGTTTAGGTTTTGCATTGGGAAGTTTTTTAGGTATTTTAGTTTTTAATTATTTTTTTATTCAATTTTTTTATTTAATAATTTGGGTAGGAAGATGATTCATGGATTTATTATATTTTCGCCCGGCGGAGCTTATACGAAATAATAACCAACCTATAGTTAATTTTTTTTTTAAAGCTCCGCGAGAAGAAAACAATTTCTTTTGGCGGAGCCTTTTTTGGCGCTTGCGTTCTCTTTTTTTTGGCGGAGCAGCGAAGCTTAAAATTATTCGCCCTAAAGGAGCCTTATTTTCAATTTCTTATGCGTCTTCACGTATAACGTCATTTATTTCAGGATTTTTTTTATCAAACAGTTCTGTCCGCAAACTGGAATTAAAAAAAAACAAGAGCGATCGTCCACTGTCAAACACGATCCGTTTTATACATAACTGGTATGAAGATACTTCTCCTTTTACAAGATGATATTATACTGGTGGGCCTGGAGAGGGAAATTGAATGCCTAAAGTCTCCCCTTTTACGGTAATAAATTTGGATAACTTTTTACTTACATGTTTTCTTACAATGACGTTTACTACCATTCCTTATTTTAGTTTCGATTATTTATTCAATCAATTTCTTGGTATTGGTTTGACTCCAAAAAATGAATTATTAAACCAACATAACTTATGAAATCAATACTCAGATTTATCTATTACACTAGGTGTTCAAGTAGCAGGAGGTTCAACCGTTTTTAACGGAGACGTATCCTTATTTGATAGAGCCCATTTTTCTTACGGTGAATGGCCTACTACTTTTGAAACATTAAATTATGAAGGAGAATCATTTTGGACTTATTTTAGAGATCATCGTCGTTTCAAATGATTTCGTCGAGGAAATCGACTTAAAGTTCAAGATCTAAAAAAAAAAATTGCCACTTCCTGGCAATCTTTAAAGGGGGGTTCTTTTGTTTTACAGTCTTATTATTCGGACGAAAAAAGCGCGAGTTATGTACGTAAACGAGAAGAATTCTTGAAAAAGAAAAAAAAAGAAAAAAGCTCATCTAATAAATTAATAGGAAAAGGCTCTCAACATAATGAAACCCTTTTTTCGAAAATTTTACTTCCTCTTGACCCATCTCAAAGGAATGATTATATGGAGAATCCACCCGAATCGGTTTCTTTTTTCGATATATCAGATGCTGCGACTTTTTTTGATTTGGATCAAAATAAGATTAATAATAGCCCGCGTTTTGCACCTTCAACCCTTTCATCATGATTATCTAAAAGACCATTTACTCACATTCACCTAACCTCTTATCGCACTGCTTTTCAAACTATATCTTTCGCTTCGTTTGATCCTATAACTTTAAATAAAGAACCATCAGTTTATCCAAATCGTATAAAAAAATCCATAATGGGAAAATTTTATCAAAATCCACTTTTTAGAATTCTTTTAAAAAATGATGTTAATCCTTTTTTCAATTGAGAACACATTTCTCAACAATTAACTAATGCACAAGAAAAAGAATTAGATTTTTTACGAGTAAAAATGAGTCATTATTTTGATACGTTAAAATTTTATTTTAATTTACAAGAACAATTAAAATCTTATGCAAGCGGGAAAAAATGAGGGCCTCGCAATTTGAAAAATTGCGAGGCCCGTCGGTGAAAAGAAAATCACCTGTGATTTTCTTTTCTCCCTCATTTTTTTTCGACGGACCCCGATAATAAATTATCGGGGTCCTCGCCGCGCGAGCAGATTTCTTCAAATCCTTTATCTTTCCCGACTTTTATGTATGGCAAAGGCTCGCCCCGCAGAAAGGATTTTCCATTGATTCACGGAGATAAATCTTCGATAGAAAACGTCAATCTTAAAAAAAAGTACGCAAAAAAAAGTACGCAAGAAAATTCGGACCCAATAATTGCACCTAGTAGTAATAAATCCGTGAATTCTAATTTTTCCACTTCAATTGACATTAATCATTTTCCATTTAATTTTAAATCATTGACCTCGTCCAATTATCATCAACGTTTTAAAGGAACTTTAAAACCAATTCGTAATTTATTTAATATTTCATTACATCCTTCTATGGTCGTAAACCAAGAATTTATGTTTCGTGATAAATTGGATGACAATAATTTGTCTAAATTGACAAAATCTCTTTCTCAAGAGAGCAGCGCGAGCGGAATTCTTAATTTACCAATCCGCCCCCCCCAAGAGAGGTCAAGTGAGAACCAATTGAAAGATCCACTTCAATTCAATTCTTTATCCCCCTCTCCACTTTCGGAGGGGGGGGGAGGAGAGACTAGAAAAAATGAAAAGATCAAGCCAAATTCAAATCCTCCTAGCGCGCCAATACAATTTGATAAATCATTATTTAATGAATTGCCAATTGATAAAAATTGGTTTTTTCATGAAGAATCTTTTACGCCTAGTCGCATTAAGAAAAATAATACTTCCTCATTAATAAAAAAAAAAAAAAGCAAAAGACCTGATAAAAAGCGTTTAATAAAATCCTCTCCGCTCAAAAAAGCTAATGTTAACCAAATTTACAATTATTTTGGTTCTAATAATCCTTTTTATGTAGGTTGGGATAGAATTTCACGAAAATTGATTTTAACGTCCCGCTTTTTATCAAGACCCGCTTCTCTATCTAAAAGACAGTGAAAATTAGAAATAAAAACGCGAGATAATCTAGATTCAACTGGACTAGTATATAAAAAATATTCTTCTTGGCCTTTTTTCTATCAACCAGGAGCTTCTAAGTTTTTTCAGCCACATGAGAGAGACCATTTATGGAATTCCTATCTAAATTCTTCGAATTCTGACCCTAAAAGTGAAGAACCCTCGGCCGAGCCATTAGCAAGTAAGGAAAATATTTTAGGCTTCGCCGGGGTTCATTTTACTCGCCCGGAAAAAGATGTACGAGATAACCAGGACCCTTTTCATAAATGACAAGGGTCCGTCGGGAAGGATGAATTTATTCATCCTTCCCGCTCGCAAAATGATGATAAATCACAAAAACCACTCAATAAAAAACCTTTAAGACCTATTAAACATTATCCTAATACACTTATGTATGAACATTATATAAATGTATTAAATAAACATTTACGAGATTTTTCAAATATAGATGATCCCTACGACTTTGAGCAAGCGCGTTTTTTAAGTTTATATACACAAGCTTTTAGTCGTACTCGAAAAATACCAGAACAATTACCCCAAAATACTTATAAAGCATTTATGTATACAACTGCTGATCAAGATATTTTTGGACCCTTTCAAAATGCATGGGCATGGCCAGGATCTCCTTTTTTTTTAAGAGAATATTTTTTTTAGAGATAACAACGTGGAAACAACACGAGGACCCTTGTCATAAATGACAAGGGTCCTCATTTTTATTTTTTTTTAGGATGAATTTATTCATCCTTTCCGCTTTTTTTTTTTTGCCCTTCGGCGAGCTCTTAATTTTTTTTATTATGGCAAAGCGGGCAGCGCAACCTAAAAAGGCTTTTTTTTTTTTGCAGAGATTTTTATCCGGTAAAAATGGCCATAAAGCTACGCGGGGGGGCATCCATTCTTCTTTCATTTTTTTCAAGTAAAAAAAAAATTTTTTTCAAGTAAAAAAAAAATTTTTTTCAAGTAAAAAAAAAATTTTTTTCAAGTAAAAAAAAAATTTTTTTCAAGTAAAAAAAAAATTTTTTTTTTACTTGAAAAAAATTTTTTTCAAGTATATGGCCATTTTTACAGGATAAAACGGTTTTTTTTTTGCGGATTTTTTACGGGAACAACACGTTTCTGATTGGTTTTTTTTTTCATCATATTTTAAGGACAACGTCCTGTCGGCGAGCTCCAGGACGTAGTCAGGGGGCGAGCCCCAAATTCTCGAAGAATTTTTTTTCCCGCCTCGGCGGGAAAAAAAACCAATTTCAATGGGCGTCGATCTTATGAAAAAAAAGAATTATTGAGCTCAATCTGAAACGGGAAAAAAAAAAAATTCTTCGAGAATTTGGGGCTCGCCCCCTGACTACGTCCTGGAGCTCGCCGACAGGACGTTGTCCTTAAAATATGATGAAAAAAAAAAAAAAATGAAGCTCCGCCGCTTCGCGGGAGAATGATGGCCATTTAAACTCATTTTCAAATTCGCCGAAGGAGAATTTGATTTATGGCCATCATTCTCCCGCGAAGCGGCGGAGCTTCATTTTTTTTTTTTTCTGGGCGGCGACTTTCAAAGGGAGAGGGAGAATGAAGGTCATCCGGTATTGAGCCCAATCTGAAACAGGAAAAAAAAAATTCGCCATAGGGTTCTTTTTACGAGCGGAAAGGATGAATTAATTCATCCTTTCCCGAATGACCCTGGTCATAAATGACCAGGGTTCTCGTTTTTTTTTTTAATCGTTTTTTCTATCAGCCGCCACATCGAGGTTTTTTCTTCATACACAGAGCGCAATTCTAAGGGCTTTTTTTATCCCCTCCTCCTTCGGAGGGAGGGGATAAAAAAAGCCCTTAGAATTGCGCTCTGTGTATGAAGAAAAAACCTCGATGCGGCGGCTGATAGAAAAAAAGCGGATAAAACAAGGGGAAAAAATATAATTAACGGTTAATTTATATAAAACCTCGCTTGCGCCCCTAAAAAAGAGAAAAGCTCCGCTGGGGGTTTTATACCTTTTACGACGAACCCCGGTCAATTGTTTTTCTTCTATGACCGGGGTTCTCGCTTTCTCAGATAAAAAAATTATAAATTATGAAATATAAAGGGTTATATTTTTAAATTGTCAGCGAGCTCTTCTCTTCTTCCTTCTCTTCCCTCCAAAAAAAAAAAAACCTCCTTTGGGAAAACCCAAAGGGAACCCCAGCCTAAAAAAGAATAGAAAGCAGCTTGCGTCCTTCTCCCTGCCCCCTCCCAAGCGGAAAGGATGAATAAATTCATCCTAAAAAAAAATAAAAATGAGGACCCTTGTCATTTATGACAAGGGTCCTCGTTTTTCCCCCCAGTTTTCCTCCCAATTTTAATGGGCGTCGATCTTCGAATTGCTTCACAATTCGAATATCATTCGTTCCGAATAGCCCATTGAAATTTTAAATTCCCCCTCTTTAAACAAGAACAGAAAAAAAGAAAAAAAAGATTCATAATGATGGCCATTTAAACTCATTTTCAGGGCTTTTCCCTGTCGGCGAGCTCCATGGAAAAGCCAGGGGGCGAGCCCCAAATTCGACGAAGGAGAATTTGATTTATGGCCATCATTATTTTTTTTTATGGGAGGAAAACGATTTTTTGAAAATAGATGATTTGGCCGGCGACCCAAACCCATTAAAACGGGTTTGGATCATACGAGAGTATCGGCCAAATCATCTATTTACAGGAGGGGGGGGGAGGCGGGAAAAAAAAACGTTTTCCTCCCAATTTCAATGGGCGTCGATCTTATAAAAACCCCGTTTTTCAAATATCATTCGTTAAGAAGGGTAAAAACCCCGTTTTTCATGGCCATATATTTCATTTGCGTCCATGCGATGAAAGAAGCATGGATGCTTTATGGCCATGTAAAACGTTTTTTTCTTGTTCCGAATAGCCCATTGAAATTTTAAATTCCCCCTCTTTAAACAAGAACAGAAAAAAAAAAGGGGGAGTATTTTTTTCTTGAGGCCCCGCTAATTAATTAGAGCGACGATTTTTAAGATTAGCATAAGCGAATTCCATCATTCCATATTCAGATCAATTAAATAAAATTTTAGCATTGAATAACACTGGTTAAATTATAAATCCGCTTGCGCTGCGCGCTTTTAATAGCTTTATTATTAGAATAATTAATTTATAAAGATCAGGGAAACTAAAGGATATCTTTAAAAATCGATCTCTAAATTAAAATATAGGAGTCATTTTATCGCCCCGGCAGAGCCCTAATTAAAAATTACTAGGATATCTGGTAAAAGCAAAATATAATAGAAATATTATAGTCCCGCTGCAAATTTTTTTTCTTCGTATGAAAAAAATGTCGACTAGAATTTCGTTTATAAACCCGAATTAGCGTCTTTTTCCAAAGGGGGAGAAAAAAGAAGCCGCTTGCGCTTCCTAAAAAAAAAAACAATCTCGCTTGCGCTGCTTGCTTGAAACGGAAAAAAAAATTTGCCTTGGTAGGAGCCCTTCCGACAATAATATTATTTCGTCTCCTTTAACCTGACGAATATTTAACTTACTCGGATCCAATTCACGAGGTTAATGCTAGAAAACCATCTATAAGTTTAACGTAAGTAATTTTTATGAAGCTACAGAGAAATTAATTGTACCACCCCCCCCCTCCCCCCCCTCCCCCCCCGGTTTTTTCCTCAGAAAAAAAAAAAAAAAAGAGGGGAAAAGGATTACATCCTTTTCCCCTCATTTTTTTTTTCCGCCTCCCCCTCCGAGGTAATAAATAGAATATTTGGCCGGCGATCCAAACCCATTAAAACGGGTTTGGATCATACGAGAGTATCGGCCAAATCTTCTATTTAAAAAAAAACCCCCCGGAGAAAAAAAAACGTTTTCCTCCTCCGGGGGGGAGGGGGGGGATAAATTTCAATGGGCGTCGATCTTCAAATTGTTTCCCAATTCGAATATCATTCGTTAAGAAGGGTAAAAACCCCGTTTTTCATGGCCATATATTTCATTTGCGTCCATGCGATGAAAGAAGCATGGATGCTTTATGGCCATGTAAAACGTTTTTTTCTTGTTCCGAATAGCCTATTGAATTTTTAAACAAAAAAGGATTACAAAAACAGAAAAAAAAAAATGAAAGGAATGATGGCCATTTAAACTCATTTTCAGGGCTTTTCCCTGTCGGCGAGCTCCATGGAAAAGCCAGGGGGCGAGCCCCAATTAAATGGCCAAACGAGTTACAATTTCAAAATCGCAAGTGAAACCTGAAAAATTTCATTTATGAAATAGTCTTTTTGCTTAGAATTTTTTAGCATGAAAAAAAATCTCATAAACTCTTTTAGGAGTCCTGGGCAATAAATTAAATTACCCAGGTCCTCGTATGGCCAGACGAGGACCCCGGTCATATTTTTTTTCTATGACCGGGGTCCGTCGTTTAAAAATTTTCGCCTTCTGCGGAACTTTTTTTAATGAATGACATGCAGTACCAGCCATGAAATAAACAAGAAAAGCGGAAAGGATTCCATCCTTTCCCGACGGACCCCGGTCATTTATGACCGGAGTCCTCGCTTCGCTGCCATTTCTTTTTTTCCTCCCCCCCCCTCCGGGGGGGGGGGGAGGGGGGGGGGATAAAATTTCAATGGGCTATTCGTTCCGAATGATATTCTTCTTGAGAAGCAATTCGAAGATCGACGCCCATTGAAATTCAGGAAAAAAATTTGCAGGCGGAAATTATAAATTCTATGGATGGTCAAGCCGTATAATGGAAAACCGTTTTGTACGGTTTTATGGAAGTAAAAAAGCTCCGCTGGGAGCGAAAAACTAATCTATCCGAACTCATTAGACCAATTCTAGTTTTTAAATGATGGGATATTAATTATTTTTCATGTTCTTTTTGATAATTTTTTTTACCAATTAGTTTAGATAAGAGTAATTATTATTGAAAAATAAACAGAAATTGAATTTGAAATTATATAAATCCTCTTTTTTATTGGATTAAGTTTTTCCCCTCCGGAAGGGGAAAAACAAAATAAGCCGCTTGCGCTTCCTAAAAAAAAAAATAATCTTTCCAATCAATGCAATTAAAAAAAACGATAAAAATTTCGAAAAATACGGATAAAATACAAAATAATAATTTACTACCAATTCGTTTAAATTATTATCGGCAAATAAGACGCTTACGTTTAATTGAATATTTTAAAAATGCTCAAATTAAACCTGAATGGATGATAATAAATTTATTACCCGTTTTACCGCCAGATTTAAGACCAATTATTTCAAGTTCGCGTGGATTTATTACGGGAGATATAAATACTCTTTATCAAAATATTCTTTATAAAAACATTTTGATAGGACGCTTATCACGAATTTTTTGGACTCCAAAAACCCTCATGAATTTTGAAGAAATTTTTTCGAACCGAAAAACGGATTCCATACCTTTTTTTTCTGTGATAGCAGGTGATAAAATTGATTATTTGCATCAATGAATTTTTTGGGAATGAGCGAGAGCTCTCCAAAAAAAAGAAAAGGAAGATCGTGGATTACGGCCGTACCGTTTTTCATTTTTTTGATTCGATGGATCGCGTATTCCAATAAAATGAAACCTAAAAATTTATCCTGCAAATTTATCTTATCACCAAGAATCGAGGGCTATACAATCAATTAGTTTGGGGCTCGCCCCATGGCTTTGCTCTGGAGCTCGCCGACAGGGCAAAGCCCTTAATCAAAAAAATTCCGGCGGAGCTTTAAACCACAAACCACTACGTTCCATTTCCTCTCCCCCAATCAGATTGGGAGAGATAAACAAAAATGGGTTTTTTTTCTCCCCCAATCAGATAAAAACAATGCAAGCCAATTCCAAAGAACAGTTCGAATTTTTGAAAAAAATTATAAAGGCTCCGACGGGGCGAAAAAAATCGGCTTCCGCTGCGCGCTTTTTAAATCATCTTTCTATAAATGCCGCTGGCGCCCCCTTTATAAATGTAATAAGTTTAAATGAGTCGAAACCTTTAGACGAAGTTGAATATGTATTGTATAAAAGCGTCAGTGCTTTGCTAGACAGTAGTCAAAAGTTCCAATCGAATAAGGTACTTCAAAAAGGAAGACCATTAAAAAGTATATCAGATCAGTTAAAAGGAAAAGAAGGCCGATTTCGTCAACATTTATTGGGAAAACGAGTTGATTATTCCGGACGTTCCGTTATTATAGTTGGACCCACTTTAAAATTATTTGAATGTGGAATTCCATTAATAATGGCATTCAAATTATTTCAACCATTTTTAATAGTGTATATAACGAATCGTTTCAATATTGCTAGTATAATTGCGACCAAACTTATTCAAGAAAAACATCCAATTATCCTTATTCTTTTAAAAAAATTTATTGAAACTTGGCCTATCATTTTAAATCGAGCACCGACTTTACATCGAATGAATATTCAATCTTTTAAAATAAAATTAATCCAAGGGAAAGCTATTTTGTTGCATCCATTAGTGTGTTCCAGTTTTAATGCCGATTTTGATGGAGATCAAATGGGAGTTCATGTTCCTATTATTCAAGAATCCCGTGCCGAAGCTTGGAGATTATTATGGAGTATAAATAATTTAATAGGTTTAGCTTCCCGCCAACCATTATTTTTACCGAGTCAAGATATGGTAATTGGATCTTTTTATTTAACTAGAGATTCTTTTTATCAAACTTTATCACCTCTTTACGCGTCGTTTACTAATAAAAGAGAAATGAAACATCAATCCAGCCAATGATTTGTAGCCAAAACCAAAAATGCGGGTGCGAGTTTTTTCCCCCAAGCGAGCAGCGCGAGCGGATTAAAAAAAAAAAATACCTATACTTTTTTCAGGGAAACCCTAAATGAGATGTTTTTACCAGTGCCGGTGAATTATCCTTTACGATATAATACTAGTTTGGGGAAAGCCCCATGGCTTTACCCTGGAGCTCGTCGACAATTTAAAAATGCCGCATGCGCCCCCCTTAATTTTAATTATGAAATATTAAACGGTAAATTTTCGTTAGAAGAAATTTATGAGTATTATTGAAAACAAAGTTATTCATTACATATCAATACTCCTTGTTGGGTTAATTTTTTTCTTTTTCCGACACATCGCATGCAGATATTTAAAGGCGATAATAATGCGAAAGAAAGAAATTCCCAGAAAAATCGTATAAGTAACATTCCTTTCGATTTTAATTATTACGAGTGAAATACACCCGTTAAAGCAAAAGAACCCAGCTCCAGTAAAAGAACCCAGCTTCGCGGAGGAAAAAAAGAACATCTGCTCGCGCCGATCGATTTGAAATTTGAAATTTCAGAATGAGAAAAAACAATTGAAATTTTTATTGATAAACCTGGATACAGTGTTTACGTTTCCAATTATTATGAAATGGAATTTAAAAAAAATTGATTTTTACCTAGGTTTGAATTGGGGCTCGCCCTGAGGATTTTCCGCCTCCCCCTCGGAGGGGGGGGGAGGGGGGGGAAGGCGGGAAAAACACGTTTCAGGTTGGGGTCAAGACCAGATGACCTACATTCTCCCCCTCCTTTTGAAAGTCGCTGCCCAGAAAAAAAAAAAAAAAAAATTACCTATTCGTTGAACCTCGTCAATAAAGAGTTGATGAGTAAATTCAATTAACCTAAAAAGACTTTTAGCGCAAACGGGAAAAACAATAAACGGAGACGGTAGCGGAAATTTTCCGGCCATTCCAATATTTTTTAAAATGTCGGCAAGCTCCCGGGCGCAGCCATATATATATAAATATATACAAAGGGAGCAGCGCGAGCGGATTTTAAAATTGTCGACGAGCTCCAGAGCAAATCCAGGGGGTAAGCCCCAAATTAAAAAATATCCGTATTTTACATTTAATACTATTTGTATTAGTAAAATCGTTCGATCGACTTTTGGAAGAATTGAATTTTTTTTATATACGAGTATGGAGACACAGGCAATTTATTAAGAAATTTTCTGGGTCTTGGAAATTCGGAAGGAAAATTCGACGAAAGAGAATCGGATTTATGTACAGTCGCTTCGATATAAAAAAAAAGATCATTTTAAATCCAAATCTGATATAATTTGTGAATTCAGATCTTATATAATTTGGGTATAATTTGCGACTTTAGATTTACGCACAATTAAGTTGTAGCCTTAATTTTAAAAAGGAAGCACAAGCGGCATTAATTAAAATTGAAAACAAAGCGTTCATATGTTATTTTTGAAATTTTAATTTTTCAAGACCTTTCTCTTTTTAATTCAAAATTAAGGCTAGCTCCTTGTCTTGACGTTATTCCTTTTTTATTTCTCCTCTTAAATATTTAATTTCTGTTTTGTTTTCCTCCCCCCCCCGGAGGGGGGGGAGGAGGGGGGGGAGGAAAAAACCGTTCTTCTCTTCTGAGGGCCACCCGGGGGGGAGGGGGGGGGAGGGCGCATTTAATAAATGGCGAGCTTTTTTGTGACCTTTATTTATGCATTTTTTATTTTAACTATGATTGACGCAGCTTTAATTTTTTTTTTTTTGAAAGGATGAATAAATTCATCCTTTCAAAAAAAAAAAAATGTCATTTATGACAAGGGTCCTCGTTTTGCACTAGGGGTCTCTTTTTTACTTTTTAGCGTTAGTAAAATAAGGCTGATTTTCAAACAAAGGCATCGTTGTCACGAGTTGTCTCAATCTTTTTTTTATCATGCGGCCGTGGATAAAAATAAATACAAATCACCCCATGGCAATTCTTGTTTAAAAAGCAAAAATTATCGGTAAAATAATAACACCGAAAAGGTTTGATGAAAAATTTAAAATTATAAAAATTTATATATGGAAGCATTGGTTTATACTTTTTTATTAGTGGGAACTTTAGGGATCATATTTTTCGCAATCTTTTTCCGTGATCCTCCTAGAATTATTGGTGAAGAAAAATCGAAGAAAAAATAAAAGAATTGAACCTAGATTTTACCCCCTCCGCGGAGCTTAAAAAGAATTGTCCATTTAGCCACTCAATTTTGAGGGAAAATTTATTCGAACGTGTGTACCACGTGAATCTACCCCGATATATTTATTATCAGATATTCCTCCCCCCCCCCTCCCCTCCCCCCTCCAGGGGGGGGGAGGGGGGGGGGATAAAATTTCAATGGGCTATTCGATACGAATGATATTCATCTTCCCCCTCCCTTTGAAGATCGACGCTCATTGAAATTGGTTCCCAAAAAACGAATAAAATAGGGGATTTGGCCGATACTCTCGTATGATACAAACTCGTTTTAATGGGTTTGGATCGCCGGCCAAATCCCCTATTTTATTCGTTTTTTGATTCTTCGAACCCTTTCTCCTCCCAAAAACAAAAAAATGAAAGGAATGATGGCCATAAATCAAATTCTCCTTCGTCGAATTTGGGGCGAGCTTTTCGGTTTTTCCTCCCCGGGGGGGGGGAGGAAAATCCCAAAATGAACCCCCTGCCTTTTCCATGGAGCTCGCCGACAGGGAAAAGCCCTGAAAATGAGTTTAAATGGCCATCATTCCCCCGCGAAATTTTTTCCTGAATTTCAATGGGCGTCGATCTTCGAATTGCTTCTCAATTCGAATATCATTCGGAACGAACAGCCCATTGAAATTACATCCTTTTTTTTTAAAGAAATGGCGGCGGAGCGAGGACCCCGGTCATTTATGACCGGGGTCCGTCGGGAAAGGATGTAATCCTTTTCCCCTCTTTTTTTTTTTTTTCTGTTTTTGTTTAAAGAGGGGGAATTTAAAATTTCAATGGGCTATTGGAACGAATGATATTCGAATTGTGAAGCAATTCGAAGATCGACGCCCATTGAAATTTATCCCCCCCCTCCCCCCTGGAGGGAGGAGGAAAACGTTTTTTCCCGCCTCCCCCTCCCCCTCAAAAAAAAAAAAAAAAACGATGAAAAAAAGAAAAAAAAGATTCATAATGATGGCCATAAATCAAATTCTCCTTCGTCGAATTTGAAAATGAGTTTAAATGGCCATCATTATGAATCTTTTTTTTTTTTTTTTCTGAGGAAAAAACCGGGGGGGGAGGGGGGGGATATTTTAAGAGGCGCAAGCCGGTTTAATGCGTCTCCTCATCAAAAAAGAAGAATCGAACCGACGGTTTTTTAAATAATAATGAAATTTCGTTCCATGGTGCACCGTAAAAATAAAACGGAAGAAAACATAAAAACTAATTATGATTCGAGTATCTTGTATCGATTCAAAATTTTTAAACAATAATAATTGGTATGGACGATTTCAATTAATGCCATTTAAAAAAGGCGAAGGTTTAACTATTGCGAACGCATTACGTCGTACGTTACTAATGGAAAAATCCAATTTTTTTATAAGTTGGGTTGATCTCTATAATGCAGAAATTCCTTATTCAATATTAACAGGAATGCGAGAATCAATTTTTGATATTTTATTAAATTTAAAACAAATAATTTTTACATCGAATCATTTTATTTCATCGATACCTCTAAAAAAATGACGAGGTCCCGGGCAATTTAATTTTCGCCCCGGCGGAGCCCTAAAAAAATCTCTAGTATTCTCCCCTTCTGTAAGGGAAGGGGAGAGAGGGGAAGGACGTTTAAAAGGTTCCGCCAGGGCTATAAAAACCGTGATAAAGAATATATCTAATTTTTCATGTTCTTTTTTTTTCATGCAAGCCGGCCCCCGAGCGATAAACTTTATTCCTCAGGGTTTATTACTGCAATTTAATCATAAATTATATAATTCACATATTTATTCCATACCTAACTGGGAGCTTTGATCGGTTTTTTCCGAAAAAAAAAAAGAAAAGCGGGCCAGCTTACTTTCAAATAGAAATCCGCTCGCGCTGCTCGCTTACAATTTTGGGTTTAGCCAAGGACAAGGATATATTTGTGTTAAAGGTCCAGGTATTATTACTGCAAAAAATCTAAAATTACCTAAAGGATTCAAGTGTCTAGACCCCGAAAAATACCTATTAACATTATCTGATGATGGACTTTTTTATCTCAGATTTGCAATAAAAAGTAATAATCAATGAATTTTTTTTCCAACGCTTTTTTTTAATTTGGAGCTTGCCTCCTGGCTTTGCCAGGGAGCTCGCCGACAAAGCGAAGCTCTTACCAATAAAATTTATGAGGGGCTCCACCAAAGCGAAAAAAATTCATTTAATCAACAGATAGTTGACTTGTCAACCATCTCCGTGGCGCCGAAAAATCCAGAATTTCCTATGCAAATGGCATCAATCCTCTGATTGCCTTTTATGAGGAGCCCTACCCATTCTGAAGAAATGGGTAGGGCTCTCCTTAAAAAAAGGGAGACAAATAATGAAATTTACGCCCATTGAAATTGGGAGAAAATTTCAGGGTCCATCGAAAAAAGATTTAATAAAACGTCTTTTTTAGGGCGTAGCTTGTCTTTTTTGTGAAATTTTTCAAATACCCGTTTTACACAACATCTACCCAATAACCCGATAGAATCTGAAAAGGCTTTAAATTGATTTTTTTTTTCGGGAGGGTTCCGCAATTTTTTTCCCGCCGAGGCGGGAAAAACACGTTTCAGATTGAGCAGTGATTTTCATAAAAATATCCCCCCCCCTCCCCCCCCCTCCGTTTTTGTTTTTTTCCTCAAATTCAATGGGCTATTCGGAACTTTCCCCCCCGTTTTTCATGGCCATAAAGCATCCATGCTTCTTTCATCGCATGGACGCAAATGAAATATATGGCCATGAAAAACGGGGTTTTTACCCTTCTTAACGAATGATATTCGAATTGGGAAGCAATTCGAAGATCGACGCCCATTGAATTTGAGGAAAAAAACCGGGGAGGGGGAGGGGGGGGGAGGAATTGCTTCACAATTTCAAGGCCATTCTTTATTGAGCCCAATCTGAAACAAGAAAAAAGAAAATTCGCCCATAAACTACGCTTTTTTTGTAAAGACAGAGCGCAAGCGCAAAAAACAGAAAAAGCTACAAAGCCAGAGAGTAAAACCCAAAACCTGAACTTTAAAATCCGGTTCGATAATTTTAAATATTGAAAAAACATGTTGCCGTTTTAGTCCCCCTTTGGATGCTTTTTTTAGTCCCGGTAGTGGAACTAAATTTTATTATAATAAAAGTAGTGATTTTGATTGATTTATTAATCATTTATTAAAAAAAAAAAAAAACTCGATTAATTCCAAGATATTCAATTGTTCTTTATTTTTGCCTGAATTTAATCTTGCTCCCAAAGAAAGCCAAGACACTCAAAGGGGAGCTTTTTGAAGCGAACCCACTCTAAATAGGTATGGAATGCACTCCCTCTCCCCCCCTCCCCCCCTCCCCCGGTTTTTTCCTCAGAAAAAAAAAAAAAATGAAAGGAATGATGGCCATTTAAACTCATTTTCAGGGCTTTTCCATGGAGCTCGCCGACAGGGAAAAGCCCTGAAAATGAGTTTAAATGGCCATCATTCCTTTCATTTTTTTTTTTTTTCTGTTTTTGTTTTCCTCCCAATTTCAATGGGCTATTGGAACGAATGATATTCGAATTGTGAAGCAATTCGAAGATCGACGCCCATTGAAATTAGGAGGAAAACGTTTTTTCCCGCCTCCCCCCCCCTCCCCCCCCCCTCCAGGGGGGAGGGGGGGGATGCGGTAAATAGATGATTTGGCCGATACTCTCGTATGATCCAAACCCGTTTTAATGGGTTTGGATCGCCGGCCAAATCATCTATTTAAAAAAAAAAAAAAAAGAAAAAATAATGATGGCCATAAATCAAATTCTCCTTCGTCGAATTTGGGGCTCGCCCCCTGGCTTTTCCATGGAGCTCGCCGACAGGGAAAAGCCCTGAAAATGAGTTTAAATGGCCATCATTATTTTTTCTTTTTTTTTTTTTTTTCTGAGGAAAAAACCGGGGGAGGGGAGAAGTTAAAAAAAAGACGAAGCTCAAATAATGGTTTAATTGTATTGAAAAAGAGGTGAAAGCAAACGGTTAAATGTAATTTAATCAATACATTCCGAAATCCAATATTTTCGTCAAATCATCCGGTAAGCGAAATATTAAAAGATTTCGTTTTTTGAGACACCAATTGAATTTTTACAAGAGAGGGAAAATGACTGACCTTCGAATTGAGAAGCAATTCGGAAATCGCAGCCCATTCTTTTATTCCGGGAACAATAAAATGAATTGACAATGGAACCCGCTCTATCTCACAAAATTTCGAGATGGCAATTTCGTCGGAATTGCCATCTCAAAATTTTGGAAGATGGGTTTTATTGAATGAGGAGCTTTGAGTTCCGTTAAAAAAATTTACTACATTAGCTTATTGGAACAAAAAAGCTCCGCAGAGGGTATTAAATTTTTGTCGGCATAAAATCGAAAAGAATGAAGGCTCCATAAATGGAATTATTTCCCGACGTACCCCGGTCATTTATGACCGTCCTCTTCAAATTGGTTTTTTTTTTCCTCCCCCCCCCTCTCCCCCCCGGAGGGGGGGGGAGGAAAAAAAAAAATTCGCCCAAAACTTGATGATATAGATCATCAATTCTTCAATCCAGCTATCTTAATATTGAGCCAATATTTAATCTTTTAAGACAATCTATTTTATTTCAAGGCTCTATCCTGTTGGCGAGTTCCTCTTCCCTCCCTTCTCTCCTCCCCCAAACCAATATGTCGGCGAGCTACATGGCAAAGCTAGGGGGTTCATTTTACCAAAAAAATCAATTAATTATCCCTCCGGCGGAGCCCTTAATTAGTCAAAATACAAGAAAAAAAATTGACAGCACATTAAACCTCCGTAGGCCTGTGTCTGAAATAGAATGCTGTATGCGCCCCTTTTTAAAAATCCGTTCTTTATTTATTTCATGCCCCCAAGTTTTTTTCTCACAAGCGAGCGGATTTAAAAATTTGTCGGCGAGCTCCCAAGCGGAGCCATATATATTTACCCAAAAAAATTGAATTAAAGATGAAAGCGAAAAAAGAGCTAAAATACATTTAGCGGGATCCTTTTTGACCCAAAATTCGCATGTTGCTTCTTTTTTTAAAATGGTGATATTGTCAACCCCTAACAGGTCTAAGCAAAATTTATGAAATCAACTTTCTCACTCCCCCCCCTCCGGTTTTCCTTCCAGAAAAGAAAATCACAGGTGATTTTCTTTTCTCCCTCATTCTTTTTCGACGGACCCCGATAATAAATTATCGAGGTCCTCGCAGCGCGAGCAGAATTTTTTTCTAGGTTATCAATATAAAAAAAATATAGCATCTTCAAAACAAGATGCTATTAAGTTAAATAATTCAATTATTTATTTTTTTTCTCGTTATAATTATCCATTAAAATGTGTCATTTTAAAAAAGTTTTTTTCTTTACCCACAACTTTTTATTTTTACTGTACTCCTAGCTTGGCCCGAATAAAACGAAGAAATAAATCTTCCCCCCTCCCTCCCTCCGGTAAAAAAATTACGAAGGATTTTTTTCCTCATCAATTAATTTATGTGTCTGCGTATAAATTTTCAAAACCTGAATTTATTCAAGAATATTTCAAAATTTACACTAATTTTATTTCTTTTTTAGGACCTTCATTTAATTTAGATTTAAATAAAACTAGTATTAAAAATAGCCGCTTGCAAACCGGAGAAAAAAAATCAAATCAATTCGAACCTAAATATGCGTTTTCGTTCTTAGGATTCAATAATACAGGAAAAAACCGCACTCAAGCTTTTCGGTCAAATATCAATGGCTGAATGGATATGTTGGGAACGGATGAATTGCATGGAACGAGTTTTATTCAGGAAAAAAATTTTAAAAATGTCGACGAGCTCCAGGGCAAATTCTGGGAGCGAGCTCCAATTTTAAAAAGGGGGCGTAAGCGGCATTGAATTTTTAATGAATTTAAAGCTCCGCAGAGAGAAAATTTTTATCGAGAATTTACATCTCCCAATTTTACTTTTGCCTTCTCCCCTCCCCCCCCCCCCCCCCCCCCGGAGGGGGGGAGGGGGGGGATAAAATTAAATAGAAAACCTGCGCAAAAAAAAAATCCGCTCGCGCTACTCGCTTGAAGATTCTGTCGAACGTTTCCTCTTAATGCAACCGCTAAAAAAAAAAGGCCGCTAGATGGCCTACGTTACAAATTTGGTTCTTTAAAAACTTGTGTCTCTTATATTTCACATTTTCCATATAATATTTATAATTTTGGGGCGAATTTTTTTTCCCGTTTCAGATTAGGTCAAATAACGAATGACCTTCAAATTGCTTCACAATTTGAAGGTCATTCGTTATTTGGCCTAATCTGAAACGGGAAAAAAAATTGCCCCCTAGCTCCGGCTGGGAGCGCGTCGAAAGGGCGGTACTCTGCTTCGAAAAGGATGAGGGCCTCGCAATTTGAAAAATTGCGAGGCCCGTCGGTGAAAAGAAAATCCCAGGTGATTCCTCCCCCATATATGGAATCTTTTTCCGATGGCTCTTACCTGAATGAAGAACTAGTATCTTTACCCGCAATATTAAAAAATTTCTTTTTTTCCTGCGAAACAGCGACAGCTTTTTTTCAAAAAACAAAAAAAAATGTTAGTGCATCATCACTAAGTCCGGAACATTCCATCTTTTTAATAACTAAAGAATCATTAATAAATAATTGGAAGTCAGAGCTTTGCCCTGTCGGAGAGCTTCAGGACAAATCCAGGGGGAAAGCTCCAACAAAAAAAATAATTCCTGGTAATATCTACCAATTCAATGCCAAAAAAAACGAGAACCCCGGTTATTTATGACCGGGATTTAATTCGCCCCCCCAAGAGAAGTCAAAATCTTTTCGCTTTTGGAATCCTCCCAAAATTTTTGCTTGGCAAATTGCTTTTTCTGAATTATGCCATTTTACTAGATCTTATCTGCTAAATACCTTTAATTTATTGGATAAATCATCAAATTTAGTTAGAACCATAGCTGATACAAATCAAAATGCCGACAAAGCTGTCTTTTATCATAAATTTACTCTTCCCTTGTCATATCATAATAATTTTTCAATGGAAGCTCAAGCGGGGGGAAAAAAGCTGCGCGTGCGCTCTGTGTATAAAGAAAAAGCGTTGTTCCCGGAAAAAAAGGGGCTTAAAAACCGTAACCGTCATTTTAGACTACAAAATGAAAAATTTTTTTCTTCTTCTACTGATTCACAGATTTATTATTTCATTAAAATTAAAATTAAAATGAATCTTACGCTTTTGTGAATTCAAAAAAAAGATTTAACTTCTTTAAATTTTTCTTTTTCATTTGAAAAAATTTTTAATACCTGCCAGTGAGTTAGCTCTAATTTCTTATGGAACCCTAAAAAAAGCTTTTTACAAATTATTACAAATTCATTATTTAATTTAGTTTCAAATAGACAATCACAAAATATACTATCTAAATCAATTTTAAGGTTAGCAGATAACCAAAAACAGAAAACTTCACTCACGCAAGGTCCTCGCTTTTTTTTTAAGCGAGCGTTTGTTTTTCCTTCGGAGGTTTTTCCCCTCCCCCCTCTTCCCCCCCCTCCATGGAGGGGAGGTTCGGAAAAACGGAAGAAACACAAGAAACTGAAAAAGGAGGGCGCAAGGCTCCGGCGGGACAGTGCCGCTTTTTTGTTTTTCCCTCCCCTCTCCCTCCCCCCCCCTCCGGTTTTTTTCCTCAAATTCAATGGGCGTCGATATTCGAATTGGGAAGCAATTCGAAGATCGACGCCCATTGAATTTGAGGAAAAAAACCGGGGGAGGGAGGAGGGGGAGAGGGGGATAAATTTCAATGAGCTATTCGGAACTTTCCTCCTCCCCGGTTTTAATAGCCATAAAACAGCCATTCTTCTTTCATTGGATTTCCCTCTCCTAATTTCAATGAGCGTCGATCTTCTTGGGGCTCGCCCCTTGGCTTTGCTTAGGAGCTCGCCGACGGGCAAATTTTTTTCGGGGACAACACGTTTCTGATTAGGCGGCGACCTTCAAATTGCTTCACAATTTCAAGGTCATTGGTTATTGAGCCCAATCTGAAACGGGAAAAAAAAAATAGCTTTAAAAAGAATTGCTTCTCAATTCGAAGATCGACGTCTTTTGTGGGTTGAAAAACTTGCGCTTTCTAATAAAATACAAATAAACCCACTTTTTAAAGGTAAAAAATTCATTAATCCTGGCCGCGAGCTTCAAAAATTTAATGAAAGCGGTCGCTTGCATCCTTTTTTTTTCTCATCCCCTCCCGAAGGGAAGGGAAAAATTAATAAAATTGATATTTGGTCTTTATTCCATTTATCCATAAAGCGTGCAGCGCAAGCGGATAATAATTTTAGGCCCGGCTCAGTGCCGGATAATCTATTTATTTATGTTGTATCTACAATATCAGATCAATTTTTTCAAAGTTATTTCTTGAACAATTCAGGACTCCGCCCTGTCGGCGAGCTCCAGTGCAGAGAAAGGGAGCAACCTTCAACTTTTAATTGAAATTTTTGGTTTTATTCATTTTCTGATCAAAATATTCCTCCTTTGTCGAATGGATCTCATATGCGTTCCCGCCATTGAAAAGAACTTAGTAGCGGTAACGAAACTCAGTATTCATTTATTTCTGGCATTAGCCGACAATCATCGCGAGATACCGCTATGCAGTGATTCAATTCAAATATTCAGGGCTTCGACGGAGAAAAAATTGGTCAGAATCCGGGCTACATTCTGTCTAAAAGATCCAGGACAAAGACAGGGGCTTGACAAATCGTACCTGCTAACGCGGGATCTCATCTCCCCATTTTTTCTTTTACGTCTAAACGGACTAGAAATAATCTTTTTTCGTCCTGGCGGAGCCTTGGAATTAATATGAAAAATTTTGTGCCGTTAAGCAACCTAAACCTTGATATTCCTGTCCCATTTAATAAGCAACCGAAATCTCAATGGTTGCTTTTTTATAGGCAAAATATGCAAAACGGCCACAGAGCCTTCTGAAATTGGGGCTCGCCCTCTGGTTCAGACGGAGAGCTTGCTGTAATAGATTTAATATACAGGGCGGAGTCCTGAATGAATTCTAATAATTCCTTTGCGTTTTGAGGCTCTTCCCCTGCTAATTTAAATGGAAAAAGAAAGCAATTAGCTATTTCAAGGGGAAAAGGTTTTTTTCCATTCAATGCAAGGAGCAGAAATGACTTTATTCTCGAAAAAAAAAAAAAGAAGCCTGATCGAGATTATGAAAGCAGTAAATTTTTTGACAGAGCTTTTTCATTGGAGCTCGCCCCCTGGTTACGCCCGTGAGCTCGCTGACAATTTAAACGCCGGGGCTATATAAAAAATAATTATGCACCAAAGAATCATCATTCTTTATTCGATATTTATGAATTAGCTTTAAAAAATAAAGCTTTATACAATAAAAAAAATTCCATGTTTATTGCAACTTTACGCTATTTTAATATAAATGATAATTTATATTTAATTCATAAAGTTAATTATAGTGTCGAAAATTGGGAACTAAATTTTTTCGACGATAATGATAATACACATCGCAGGCGAAGTCTGCAAAAAAGAGTAACAAATTCGAGCCAGCTGGCTAGAGGCTTCCATTGAGTATATTTTCCTTCGTTTATTTTTTTTTCTAAAAAAAAAATTTTTTTTTCTATTTCGGCGGAGCAATGAAAAATAAATGGCCGCCCGCTTAGGAAATATTTGCCTTTTGTTTTTTCCGCTTTTTTGTTTTCCCCCCAATTTCAATGGGCGTCGATCTTCGAATTGAGAAGCAATTCTTTTTTTAATTCTTTTTTTTTTCATTCTTTGAGCAAAATGAACCCCCCACAAAAGATGGATCAAGTATATAGCCATGAAAACCGGGGAGGGAAAGAAAACGAATGATATTCAAATTGAGAAGCAATTCGAAGATCGACGCCTTTTGGGTGGCAAAAAACAAAAAACAATCCAATTTGATTAGGTATAATAAACGACGCGTGATTAAAAGTCTTTCTCCCAATTTTTGGCAATTCACTAAATGATATTAGGAAGAAAGCGGCAATTCACTATCAAGAACCTAGTTTTAGAACTAGACGGACACTAAAATTTGCCCTTCCTCGCCATGAATTTATTAATGGCGAGGAAAATTTTTTAAATTTTTTATCCGAGGATAAAAAACAAAAAGAATTAGTTCAAATTGATATTTGGACAAATGGTTCTTTAAGTCCTAGACATTCATTATTTAATGCTTTTAAAAAATTATTTGAAATTTTCTATAATTTTAGTAACTATAGTTTAATTAAACCTATTGGTTTTTAACATTATAAAAAAAAGCCTTTTTCTCACTCCCCCCTCCGTTTTGTTTTTGGGGCGAGCCCCAAAACAGAAAAAAAAAAAAAAAAAAAAGGCTTTTTTTTTTGCGGCATTCCTTTTTTAAGGCGAATTTTTTTGTGGTAAAAACACATTTTGGCGAAGCAGCGACAGCTTTTTTTTTTCCCCCGGCGAAACTCTTAAATTTTACTTTGCAAAAAAGGCACGCCGCCGATAATCTATTTATGTGGTTCGCGACGGCGTGCCTTTTTTTGCAAGATAAAATTGCTAGCTTTTCTAATTAATAGTTAGGGCTATTTTTTTTTTTCCCGTTTCAGATTGGGCTCAATAATTTTTTTTTTTTCATCATATTTTAAGGACAACGTCCTGTCGGCGAGCTCCAGGACGTAGTCAGGGGGCGAGCCCCAAATTCTCGAAGAATTTTTTTTTCAAAAAAAAAACCAATTTCAATGGGCTATTCGGAACTTTCCCCCCCGTTGAGAAAAAGAGAAATGGCCATAAAGCATTCATGCTTCTTTCATCGCATGGATGCAAATGAAATATATGGCCATTTCTCTTTTTCTCAACGGGGGGGAAAGAAAAAACGAATGATATTCGAATTGGGAAGCAATTCGAATATCGACGCCCATTTTATTGGGTTTGTATCCCAAAAAACGAATAAAATAGGGGATTTGGCCTATACTTTCGTATGATACAAACCCGTTTTAATGGGTTTGGATCGCCGGCCAAATCACCTATTTCCAAAAAAAAAATTCTTCGAGAATTTGGGGCTCGCCCCTTGACTACGTCCTGGAGCTCGCCGACAGGACGTTGTCCTTAAAATATGATGAAAAAAAAAAAAAAAGAAGGGAATGATGGCCATAAATCAAACTCTCCTTCGTCGAATTTGGGGCTCGCCCCCTGGCTTTTCCATGGAGCTCGCCGACAGGGAAAAGCCCTGAAAATGAGTTTAAATGGCCATCATTCCCTTCTTTTTTTTTTTTTTTCTGGGAGGAAAACGTTTTTTTTTCAAAAAAAAAATTCTTCGAGAATTTGGGGCTCGCCCCCTGACTACGTCCTGGAGCTCGCCGACAGGACGTTGTCCTTAAAATATGATGAAAAAAAAAAAACAATTAGAAACGTGTTGGGGGCTTGCCCCCCGGCGCAGCCCTCCCGAAAAAAATCCGCAAAAAAAAAGTCTTTTTATCCTGTAAAAATGTCCATAAAAAAAAAAAGCCATTTTTACAGGATAAAAAGGCTTTTTTTTTTAGGTTGCGCTGCCCGCTTTGCCATAATAAAAAAAATTAGGAGCTCGCTGTAATATATTTATATAGGAGCAAAAAAAAAAAGCGGAAAGGATGAATAAATTCATCCTAAAAAAAAATAAAAATGAGGACCCTTGTCATTTATGACAAGGGTCCTCGTGTTGTCGCTTGCGCCCCCTTACCCTAAAAAAAAATTTGGGAGGAGGGGGAGTAAAATGAACCCCCTGGTTTTTCCCTGGAGCTCGCCGACAGGTAAAAACTCTTGGGGGCCTGCCCCCCGGCGCAGCCCTCCCGAAAAAAATTTGAGCTCGCCGCTATTATATATATATAATATTCGAATCTTTTTTTAATTATCCTATTTGCGCCTTAGATTATTTAATTTATAAAAGGCTACGCCGGGGCGAGCCCTGGCGCAATTAATTTTAATAATAAAATATAAAAATTAGTTTTTAAATATTTATGGCACACAATGTTAAAATTTATGATACTTGTATTGGTTGTACTCAGTGTGTAAGAGCTTGTCCTACTGACGTTTTAGAAATGGTAAAATCAAAAGTTTGTAAAGCAGGTATGGTAGCTTCGGCACCACGTACTGATGATTGTGTAGGTTGTAAACGTTGCGAAACAAGTTGTCCAACGGACTTTTTAAGTGTACGCGTTTATTTAGGCGGTGAAACTACAAGAAGTATGGGACTATCTTATTAATCACAATTTTTATGCCCTCGATTCATTCCACGTTTTTTATCTCCCCCTTTTCTCCCTCTCCGGTGCACTAGCTTTTAAAAAAAATTATTCTTTTTTCACATCTATCCCCCCCACCTCTTTAGAGGGTAGGGGGGATAGATGTGAAAAAAGAATAATTTTTTTTTGTCCCGGCGGAGCCCTTTTTAATTTTCTTCCGGTGGAGCCCCAATTTTTAAATTTCTTCCATTTAAAAAAGCTTCTCTCCCAAAGGATTTATAATATCCCTCCCCGACGCCACGCTTCATTAAAATGAAGCGTGGCTCGTTTTTAATGTTTTTTCTTCGGAGGTTTTTTCCGAAGGAAAAAACAATTTTAAACAGGGAAAAAAGACGCATATATTTATATGGCGGCATTTTTAAATTTTGTCCGCAGCTGCATAATTAAATTGTCGGCGAGCTTTAGGGCAAAATTTTTTTCTCTGGGCGCCGTTACGGAGCCTATATTTATATTTTTCAGATTGTTTTTTTTTTTTTTCTACCAAAACAATAAAAAAAAAATAGCCATGGGGCGAGCTCCAAAAAAAACTAGTGCACCATGAAACTAAATTTAATTATTATTTAATTTGAGGCTTACCACATGGCGATTTTTTTTTGGAGCTCGCCGACATAATATGGGAAGGAGGAGAAAGAGGGAAGCTAAATTATAAAAAAATTTATATACAATATATGACACGAGTAAAAAGTCCCAGAAAAACAAAACGACGTACTTTATTAATTGCTACTAAAGGTTACAAAAAACCGGCTAATAATCATTTTAGAATTGCTCATCAACGTTTTTTAAAGGCTCAAGTTCACGCTTTTCGTGATCGTCATGGGAAGAAACGTATTTTTCGAAAGTTATGGATTATTCGTTTAAATGCTTTTTTACGCAATTCGTTTGGATTAAATTATAGTTCTTTAATTCATAAATTAAAAAAATCAAAAATATTAACAAATCGTAAGTTAATGTCCCAATTATCAATATTCGATAGGACGTTTTTTAAATTTTTAGTTCAGGCCGCAGAATAAGCGGAAGGGATTCCATAAATGGGGGAGAAAAGAAAATCACAGGTGATTTTCTTTTCACCGACGGGCCTCGCAATTTTTCAAATTGCGAGGCCCTCATCCCTTCCCCATAATAATATTATTTCGTTTTTTTTAGAGAAGGCTCTTTTCACGTTTTTGAGGTAGCTTTCTCTGCAAATTTTAGGGCTCCGCCGAAAGAAATGTGTTTTTACCGCAAAAAAGCCCCCCGCAGAGCTTTTTATCCTATAAAATTGGCCATAAAGCTACGCGGGGGGGGGTCATCCATTCTTCTTTCATCTTTTTTACCTCCAATAAAAAAAAAACAATCCGTTTCCCTCCCCCCCCCCCCTCCAAGGTTTTTCTCCCCAGTTTTCCTGCCCCCCCAAAAAAAAAAAAAAAAAAAAAAAACCCAAAAAAAAAAAAGCGGAAAGGATGAATAAATTCATCCTAAAAAAAAATAAAAATGAGGACCCTTGTCATTTATGACAAGGGTCCTCGTGTTTTTCCCAAAAAAAAATTCGCCCGGGAGCTCGCCGTAATATATTTATATACAGGGCGAAACCCTTCCTCTGGAGGAGGGGAGTAAGAAAAAGGCTTTTTTTGCGATAAAAACACATTTCTTCTGGCGGAGCCCTAAAATTTGCCTGTCGATTTGATTCGACAGCAAAATTAACGTATATTTTATACGGCCGCGGACAAAAATAAAATTCAGATCATTGAAAATGATGAGAAGAAAATAAAAAATTAATTAATATGCAAGAATGTCGTTATAAATACGTAAAATTGTTAAAAAAATATTTGTCTGTTTCTGGAAATATTTTACCCCGCTCTATTACTAGACTGACTGCAAAAGAGCAACGCGCTTTAAAAAAAGCTGTCAAAACGGCACGAATTTTAGGATTATTACCAGTATCTAATCGATAAAAAAATAGCGTATTACTTTTTAATTTTTCGATTTTGGGGCTCGCCCCTTGGCGAATTTTTTTTCCCGCCTCGGCGGGTTGGGAACAACACGTTTCAGATTGGGCCCAATAACGAATGACCGGAAAAAACCGTTCCCCTCTAGTTTTTTTTTTGAAATAGGTGATTTGGCCGATATTTTTGTCTGCTTATTCTGCTTATTAAGCAGAGTAAGCAGACAAAAATATCGGCCAAATCACCTATTTCAAAAAAAATTCTTCGAACCCGTGAGAGCGATGAAAAAAAAAAAGAAATGGCCGCGGAGCGAGGACCCCGGTCATAAATGACCGGGGTCCGTCGGGAAAGGATGTAATCCTTTTTCCCTCATTTTTTTTTTTTTTTCTGGAGAAAAAAAAAAAAAAAAAAAAACATAGTAAGAAAAAAATAAAAAATATAAAAATATGACAACAAAAATAGAGAATATTATTGAAGATTTAAAAAATCTTTCATTATTTGAAGCTTCCGAATTAGTTACACAAATTGAAAAAGTATTTAATGTAGATGCTTCTGCTATAACTTCTTCACCTATAATGTCTCCTCAAATAGCAGGGACAGAAAGTACTAAAACTGAAGAAAAAGCAGAAGAAAAAACTTCTTTTGATGTTATTGTAGAATCTATTCCTGATGCAAAACGTTTAGAAGCACTAAAAATTTTACGCAAAATTACAAATTTGGGAATTTCAGAAGTTAAATCCTTTACAAGTTCTTTACCAAAAGCATTGGTAGAAGGAAAGTCAAAAGATGAAGCGGAAAACATCAAAAAAGAGCTTGAAGTTACTGGTGCAGTAGTAAAAATTGTTTAAAAAACTGCCTTATAGGGTACCCTCCCCCCCCCCCCCGGGGGGGGGAGGGGGGGGGGAGGAAAAAAAAATACGCAAAAAAAAGGGGTGCCCCATATATAAAAAAAAACATATATTTCATTTGCATCTATTCGATTTTTTTTTTTAATAACCTTTATGTTTTTTTTTATATATGGGGCACCCCTTTTTTTTATATTGCGCTGCTCGCTTTTTTGTAGGAGTGAAACGTTCCCCCCAGAAAAAAAGAAAAAAAAGATTCATAATGATGGCCATTTAAACTCATTTTCAGGGCTTTTCCCTGTCGGCGAGCTCCATGGAAAAGCCAGGGGGCGAGCCCCAAATTCGACGAAGGAGAATTTGATTTATGGCCATCATTATGAATCTTTTTTTTCTTTTTTTCTGTTTTTGTTTTCCTCCCCCCCCCCCCTCCCCCCCCTCCGTTTTTGTTTTTTTCCCCCCCCCCCCCCCCCCCCCCCCGGGGGGGGGGAGGGGGGGGATAAATTTCAATGGGCTATTCGGAACAAGAAAAAAACGTTTTACATGGCCATAAAGCATCCATGCTTCTTTCATCGCATGGATGCAAATGAAATATATGGCCATGAAAAACGGGGTTTTTACCCTTCTTAACGAATGATATTTGAAAAACGGGGTTTTTATAAGATCGACGCCCATTTTATTGGGTTTGTATCCCAAAAAACGAATAAAATAGGGGATTTGGCCTATACTTTCGTATGATACAAACCCGTTTTAATGGGTTTGGATCGCCGGCCAAATCACCTATTTCCAAAAAAAAAATTCTTCGAGAATTTGGGGCTCGCCCCTTGACTACGTCCTGGAGCTCGCCGACAGGACGTTGTCCTTAAAATATGATGAAAAAAAAAAAAAAAGAAGGGAATGATGGCCATAAATCAAACTCTCCTTCGTCGAATTTGGGGCTCGCCCCCTGGCTTTTCCATGGAGCTCGCCGACAGGGAAAAGCCCTGAAAATGAGTTTAAATGGCCATCATTCCCTTCTTTTTTTTTTTTTTTCTGGGAGGAAAACTGGGGGGAAAAACGAGGACCCTTGTCATAAATGACAAGGGTCCTCATTTTTATTTTTTTTTAGGATGAATTTATTCATCCTTTCCGCTTTGGGAGGGGGGGAGTAAAATGATCCCCTGCAGAAAACTTTGCCTTACCAGCGAATTTAGAAATTTTCTGGTAAGGAGACCGCGCAAAGTTTCGAAGTAAATCATTAAAAATGATAAGCCTTTATTTGCAAAATTTAAAAGGAGCGTTCATTTCACTCGCGGGTTAATTAGTTTTTGTTCCATTAAGCATCCATTTATTCCAGGAGTGAAATGAACGCTCCTTTTAATTAAAGACCGAAAATTTCATCTTCTTGCGCATTCTTTTTCCTGCAAAGCAGCGAGAGCTTTTTTTCGCCCTAATATTGCGCTTCATTGAAAAAAGATCGGTTTGAATTCATTCATGAAATCCGCGGCGGGTATACACGTCGGTAAAAAAATGACATGTCTGTAAAAATAAAAAAATAAAATAAAATATGGGACAAAAAGTTTCACCTATTGGCTTACGATTAGGAATAACCCATAAACATCAATCTAACTGGTTTATTGATCCGCGCAATGGATCGATGCAAACAAATTATCCTTGGTTTATTTTAGAAGATTGATTTATTCGTAATTTTATAACACCTAAATTTCCCAGAGCATCTATTGCACACATTTTAATTTTGTGAACCGTAGATTACATTAAAGTAGAAGTACAGACGGCACCAAGCCAAAATTTTAATTCATTTTCTGATATTCAATCGCGAAGAGAAAATTTAAATGATAAAGCGGACCTACAGGATACTAGTATTGAAAACAGAAATTTAAATTCGGCCCAAAATGATACATATGATCCTAGTTTAAGTGGTTTAAATTCTGCTTCTGCCCCTTTTCCCCAGTTTTCTGAAGGTAAAACATTAAAAAATATACAAGAAGATTTAAAATTAGCTTTAGAAAAATATAAACGTAAAAATTTATCATTATTATTTTCAAATCCAACTACTAATAGCCGCTTGCAGTCCGACCAGTCTGAAGAAAATTTATTGGAAATTACTCGATTACAACCCGTTCATATAGGAATTTTAATAAAACAATTAAATAAGCCCTTTCAAGACGCATCTGTTTTTGCTAAATATTTAGCAACTCAACTTGAAAAAAGAGAAAATTCAGTAAAACAAGCCTTTAATCGTTCTTTACGCTGAATTCAGAATTATAAAATATGAGGAATTAAAATTAAAGTTTCTGGTCGTCTACAAGGAGTAGACATAGCTGAGCACAAATCTCTTTTTAAAGGAAAAGTTCCACTATCTACTATTGATGCTAAAATCGATTATAGCTATGAAACTGCCAAAACTTTATACGGTATTATTGGAGTAAAAGTTTGGATTTGGCACGAAGAAAATTAAAAAAAAATGAAGTAAACCCCAAAATTTGATTGACGAGATTTTAATTTTTTAGCTATATTTAAAAAAATGTCGGCGAGCTTAATGGCAAATTTTTTAGGGAGGGCTACGCCGGGGGACAAGCCCCCAAAAAAAAATCGCCCAAAAAGCGCGCAGCGCAAGCGGAAATTTTTATTAATCCGACCCCCTTAAATAAAAAATAATTCACAGAGAGTCCAAGTAGTCGTATACAAGGTGTATACTTGTGGCAGGAAAGATCTCGTCAAAATATTATCACCTCCAATTATATCTGTGTAATCTGACATTGTAGTAAAAAAAGCTGTCGCTGCTATTTCTTTTTTTCTTGAATTTCAATGGGCTGTTCGTTCCGAATGATATTCAAATTGAGAAGCAATTAAGAAGATCGACGCCCATTGAATTTTAGAAAAAAAATTAGCATAAAAAAAATTTTATTATGTGATTTTCTTTTCACCGACGGGCCTCGCAATTTTTCAAATTGCGAGGCCCTCATCTTTTTCGACAATAATATTATTTCGCTTTGTTGTTCCTTCAACACCACCCACATAATATTCTTTCCCTCCCCCTTTTCTCCTCTCCTCTGTTTTGTTTTTCCCTCAGAGGGGAAGGGAATAGAAAAAAAAAAAAAAAAAAATTTATGCAAAAAGTTGGACGACGTAAATCTTCAATTGCTAATGTTAAAGCGATTTTAGGTACAGGAAAAATTTTTATTAATAAAAAATCAGATAACCTTTATTTTCAAAATCAATCATTATTATTAGGAATTATCCATTCTCCTTTAAAAAAAATTCAAGCAGAAAATAACTATGATTTTCATGTGACAGTTAGAGGCGGAGGAATTTTTTCACAAGCATATGCTATCCGTTTAGGAATTGTAAGAACATTAACCCATTTATCAGATGTTAATGTTACAAACGACAAAATAAATGAATCTGATAAAAATACCCTCTTGCGCTCCTCTTTTTTAAGTAGTGAAAATGCTAGACAAAATTGAATAATTTTTAAACAAGCATATTTTTTAACGCGAGATCCCCGAGTTAAAGAAAGAAGAAAATATGGTTTAAAAAAAGCCCGTAAAGCAAGTCAATTTTCAAAACGTTAATAATATACAGCCACGGACGAAAAATAAAGGTGGATATACGAGGACCCCGGTCATAAATGACCGGGGTCCGTCGGGAAAGGATGAGGGACTCATCCTTTCCGCTCAAATTTCTTTGAGGGTACCCGCTTTTTTTATTTCCCGCCTCCCCCCCCCTCCCCCCCCGGTTTTTTCTGTTTTTGTTTAAAGAGGGGGAATTTAAAAATTCAATGGGCTATTCGGAACAAGAAAAAAACGTTTTACATGGCCATATATTTCATTTGCATCCATGCTTCTTTCATCGCATGGATGCAAATGAAATATATGGCCATGAAAAACGGGGTTTTTACCCTTCTTAACGAATGATATTCGAATTGTGAAGCAATTCGAAGATCGACGCCCATTGAATTTGAGGAAAAAACCGGGGGGGAGGGGGGGGATAAATTTCAATGGGCTATTCGGAACAAGAAAAAAACGTTTTACATGGCCATAAAGCATCCATGCTTCTTTCATCGCATGGACGCAAATGAAATATATGGCCATGAAAAACGGGGTTTTTACCCTTCTTAACGAATGATATTTGAAAAACGGGGTTTTTATAAGATCGACGCCCATTGAAATTGGGAGGAAAACGTTTTTTTTTCCCGCATCCCCCCCCTCCCCCCTGGAGGGGGGGGGGAGGGGGGGGGAGGCGGGAAAAAAAAACGATGAAAAAAAAAAAAAAAGAAAAAATAATGATGGCCATAAATCAAATTCTCCTTCGTCGAATTTGGGGCTCGCCCCCTGGCTTTTCCATGGAGCTCGCCGACAGGGAAAAGCCCTGAAAATGAGTTTAAATGGCCATCATTATTTTTTCTTTTTTTTTTTTTTTCTGAGGAAAAAACCGGGGGGGGAGGGGGGGGGAGGCGGGAAATAAAAAAATTTGGCGATGGTAGACCCTCAGGGCTTAGCTATATCAATCTATTTAACTCCTCCCCGGAGGAAAACAAAAACAGAAAAAAAAAAAATAAGGTGAAAAAGGAACCTTATTTTTTTTTTTTTTTCTGGGGAAAAAACAAAAAAAATCAGAAACGGGAAAAAAATTTGCCCGTCGGCGAGCTCCTTAGCAAAGCCAAGGGGCGAGCCCCAAAATAGGGGATTTTTTTTCCCTCATATATTTAAATTTTAAAAAATTCTCTTTATGAAATCCCTTTTTACCAATTAGCTAAAAATTATTAAATTCGTTATTGGAGCTATACGCGTTTTTTCGAGAAACAAATTTAAAAAAGGGCTCTGCCCGTCATTAAAAAATTAATTAAATATAATAAAATGAAGAATCTCTTAAGGGAGCATATTATAAAAAAAGGGGAGCGCAAGCGGCATTCCTTTTTTTTGCAGCATTTAAATTTTACTGAACCTCTATCTCTAGTAGGCACGTGGGTACCTTTATATAAACATCAGAAAAAAGGGGTTCATTTTTGTGATAGATTTCAGAGCTCCGCCGGAACGAAAAAAAAAATCAATTTCAATGGGCTATTCGGAACGAATAGCCCACTGAAATTGAAGGAAAAACAAAACGGAGGGAAAACAATGATAAATAGAAAAATATACGCTCGCACTGCGAGGACCCCGATAATAAATTATCGGGGTACGTCGAAAAAAATTTTTTTTTCTCGCTTTGGAAATATTGGTGCCGTAAAAAAAAACCTAAAACTAAATGCAAACCCTAATAATGATAATAATATTTTTAATGGAATACTTTTAATTTATTTTCCAGAAAAAATAAAGTTGTTTTTTGTACAAACTTTAGCCGCAGAAAAAAAAATTCCATTAATTTTACAATCGGCGAATTTATT